AGGGCGTAAACCCCGTCATAATAAAAACAACTTCATATGCGAGAATTAGATTAAAAAAAAAGAAGATAAATTTTAAAAGGCTTCAAAATAAATAGAAAGTTAATCTTACTCACGTTTATACCAATTAGACGAATCACAATAATCATCCGAGTCATCAGAGCAAAAACGAGAACGAACCTCAGGATTTAGTTTATTTACCTCTGCAAAATCTGTGATACAGGATTTTTTGCGTTTTTTTGCTGTTATTCGTCCAGTACTGGACAACAACTCATCTTGATAACGTGCTTCATGAGTTTTATTATAACCATCTATAAGACTGTCGCTGCACAAAATCTCAAGTCGTTCGCATGCCCTTGTATAGACAAGGGGTTTCTCTTTGATGTTTGCCTCTTCGTACTCTAATAAGCCTGTCCAAACGATTTCATTTGCTTCAGAGACTTTTAAAGAGAAGTGATCTGCCGCTAAACTGCACACGTTTGTTGGAAGAGGGTAGAAGGGCATTTTACATCCTAGATCAAGCTCCAAGCGAGTTAGCTCACTTGCTAAATTATTTCCTATCACTTGAGTTATATTATTCTTAAGGTTCTCCCATATTTCCGATTCAGAAGACATGGGTTCATCAAACACAGTAAGAATTTTTTGAATACCTCTTGTGAGCAACGAGTCTCTGGACCTGAACTTCGTTTTAAGAAAAAAGACTGCGACATGGCGCTTTTGTGAGAACCTATCTACGTCTTCCTTTTCGAATATGGTTGTTGCTGTAACATTATTATAATTAAGAGTTTTTTCCAATACACTAGTAATTTCATGTATTTCCTCCGAATAAGGCAGATTAATATCAATTAGTTTTTCACTGGTGTCTTCAACCAATTCAATCAAATTGCGATCTTTAATATTTCTATTTTTTATAAAATCTTTAACAAGTTTCATGTCTTTTGAGTTTATATGTTTACAGACTGCAAGACCTGCTTGCATATCGCTAAGGCTGGGAACAGCGCGAAGCGGGCGTCCAGATAATTTTTTTTTAACCGTTTGTGAAGTTTTTCCTTTCTCTATCAAAGCTGACCGTTCGACCTTCCGGGCAAAAACCCCTTCGGATGGTTCCATTTTTTGCATCATAATTGGGACTTTGCTTTGATAGGAGCGATTGAGGGGATCTGCTCTACAATTTTAAAGGTAGAGCGTTCCGAAAGATGATTTTCTAGTAAAGAATTATACAGAGAACTGGAATGATGGGGAGCTCTTGTATTTATAGCATAATTTAAATTTTTTTCTAATGACTGCGTTGATATCGAGATTCTTTCATGTGCCAAAGCTGCTTTTGCCACAGAAGGCAAAAAAAGGTCTTTTAGTACCCCGCTTACAAGCATTCCAAACAGAGTAAAAGAGGCCAAAAACAAACGACCCAACAAGCTTGCCTTAGAAACTGGACGCTCTTCCGGAGACAAATCAAAAGATGAATTATCTTCTTTGTCTAAAGCCATAAATATAAACCTGTTGTTTTAATAATAAATATACATTCTCTATTGATATGAAATATTTAACCACTAGACCATACCCGCTAGTGTTAATTCAACATATCAAATATAGGAATCGAACCTACTGCCTATTGATAAGAGCGAAATATTCTACTATTAAACCAAACTATTGTCACTTGCTGCTTATAGTATAAGCAACTAAATCTAGAAAAGCAAGAGGCAAATGGTGAGACTCGAACACAAATATGACAGAAAGAGCTTTTATGAAAGTTCAATTAAAAAGTCTTGGTTCTCGAGAGTTCAACTCCTAAGAACCAAAAATCATGCAAAAATTTAAGAAAACAATATTCATCGATTTCGATCAAATACCAAAAATATCAAAAAAACGATACTCGCCAGTTGAGCCAAAAAAATTGTTTTTAACGACTAAACTCGACAGATCAAACGGCTCTCGATCCGAGACGATTCTTTCTTTTCCCGTGGCAGAACAAAAAAGTTGTTCATAAGATTGCTGGTCCGGAAATGTTTTATCAAACTCATTAACCAAAGTTTGAGAGCGTAGGTTGCTTAGTTTATCGTTGACATTGGTAATGAGAGCATATTTGTCTGCTGCTTTTGATTTCTTTTTTGCCAAGTCTATGCCTTCTTGAATAATTGTGAAGCTCTCTGATACTCTCCTCTTAAAGTACTGAGGTGCAAGGCTTCTGACACGTAGTGCAAGAGGGTAGTAAACTTTGCCCCTACTAAAATCCCTATCCAAGTCGACGAGTTCTAGCGCCAGATCTGATTTTAAAAGATTAAAGTATTTCTGTTTAAGCTCACCCCACAGATAAGACGGCCCTGTCCCATTCCAAAAAGAGCAAAATGAGTGACTCACTCGCTTCACAAACGAGTCATTAAGCTCAAACGGATGGGTTAAGAGCAAGTACAAACCATAAGTTTCCTGCGACAAAAGAAACCTATCTTCTTTTGTAAACGTGCTTGTACTAGTAACCGCCGAATAATCACACGTCGTTTTCAAGGTGAAATGTAGTGTTTTGAGCTGATCAAGGTGACTTAAACTTATGTCTGTGAGGCGTTTATGCGCCGTATAGAATGTCATAACAAGAGAAGGGTCTTCGATTATTTGGATTTTCATAGTGCCATAAGTTAAGTTAAACTTTTTTTCGAATGTATACTTGAAAACTTTTTCGGAAAAAGTAAGCCCACCGTCTAGGTCGCTTCCACCAGGGACTACTTGGCATTTAGGTGCCAATAATCTTTTTGTTCTGTTTGTTTTTCTCTGTTTTTTTTATCTGTCTTATTATAGCTCTCCTACGCTTGAGCGAAGTCGCTCACGCCAGGAGGCCAACTATGAGGCGGTCGCGATAAAATATTTTTTACTCCTCTCTAAAAATTTTTATTTCTCTATGGGAAAGGGTCTATCCACTTTTCGAACAGAGACCATTTGTAATGGCTCTTTTTTAACCATAAAGAGGACTTTCTCTTGAGTCTTTTCTGCTCCTTTAAAGCCAGCGCGTTCCGGAGCGCACTGACCTAAAAAAACGTTATTGTTCAACGAGATTCGAATCAAAGAATACTGATTAATTTTTGATTCAATACCAGGCAAATGCAACTCATCAATTAACACAACTTATTAAAAAGACTCAAAATTGCAAAAAAGGTCTTGTTTAAAGAATAAACTCGACAAACTAAACAGCTCTCGATCTGAGACAATTCTTTCTTTTCCCGTGGTCGAACAAAAAAGCTGTTCATAAGGTCTTTTATGTGAAGACTTCTTGTCAAATTCAAGAATCAAAGTTTGAGAGCGTATACTCTCAAATTTTTCATGGGTACGGATGAGGATAGCATGTTTGTCTGTTATTTTTGATTTTTTACGCGCCAACTCCATGCCTTCATCAACAACTTTAAACGTCTCTAAGGCTCTCCTATTAAAGTATTCAGGAGCAAATTTCCTGACATTTCCTGCAAGAAGGTAGTAGGGTTCGCGTTCACCAAGATCCGTATCCAAGTCGACGAGTTCTCGCGCCAAATCCGACTTGATAAGCTGAAAATACTTTTGTTTAAGCTGAGGCCATGGGTATTGCGGCTTTGGCCAAACCAAAGAAGAGCAAAATAAGTGACTCGCTTTGTTGATCAATGAGTCGGAACGCTCAAACGGATGGGTTAAGAGAAAGTGCAACCCGTAGGTTTTTTGTGAGAAAAGGTTTCGATCATCTTTTGTAAAAGAGGTTGTACTAGTGAATAACCAGTTACTACATGTTTTTCTCAAGGTGAAATGTAGTATTTTGAGCTGATCAGGGTAGCTCAAACTTACGTCTGTGAGGCATTCATATGCCGGTTTAAATGTCATAACAAGGCCAGGGTCTTCGATTTTTTGTATTTTCATACTGTTGTTAGGTAAAGTAAATTGTTTTTCGACTATTTTTTGGGAAAAAGAAAGCCCACCGTCTAGATCGCTTCCATTAGGAAATGCTTGGCATTTAGGTGCTAATGACCTTTTTATTTGATTGATGTTGTCAAATCTTATTCGCTCTTCGACATGGAACCGCTGCTCTACCTTCCGGGTAAAAGCTTTTTGAGGTGGTTCGGTTTTTTGGGACCAAACCAATGGTGGTATAAGAGCGATTGGGGGGATTTGCTTTACTACTTTAAACGCAGCGCATTCCCGAACGGGATTCCCTAAGAATTCCTTCTTAGGATCAAAAAAATTTGAATCATGAAGAGTAGCAGAATTTGTCGAAGAGCTTACATTTTTTTTATTAACTGCTTCGATGGTATTGTTTTTTCCACCACTATTGCAGCCCTTGCTTTAAAGGGGAACATAAAGCTCGCACAGAAAAAAACTCGAGATAAAATAAAAGTTTTTAGAGGAAAAGGACACTGTGACCACCAGTAAGACCAATTTATTTCAAAAATTTTTTCATCTTCTTGGGACAAATCAAAAGATGAATTATCCTCTTTGTTTTTAGAAATAAATATAAACCTGTTGTTTTAATAATAAATCCATTTTGTCTATTGAGCGGGTAGCGAGAATCGAACTCGCGCCTTCTCCATGGCAAGGAGATATTCTACCACTAGACCATACCCGCCTCTATCAATTCAACAGAAAAAACATGGAGGTTGTAGGAATCGAACCTCCTGTCTCTTTCATACAAAGTGTAGATTTTATTACAAAACAAAATCATTGCCACTTGCTAGTTATAGCATAACATATGAGAGCTAGAAAAGCAAGAGGCGAATGACAGAGCGTAAACCCCGTCATAATAAAAATAACTTGCATGGAAGCTAGGTCAAAAAAAATACTAAAAACCTTTTTATAAAAAAAATAAAAAAGTTAAGACTATCAATCTATATCGTCACATTTCGCCCATTTTTCAAAATGAAGATCAGGGGATCCTAGCAAAAACCATGATAAGAAAGAACATCTGCATTTAATTGACTCACCTCGATAATATCACTTAGACACCGACGCTCGCGAATATCGCTTAGTTTTTGTCGATTAGCAGAAGACACCTGATTTTCAAAGCATACCCGGAACGTGTTATCGTAATAAGAGAAAATGCTCTTCCCACGAAGAGCATTAATTTTAATAACTGTGTTTGTAAGCGCAGCATTCCGTCCTCTGTTTGCACTGGTTTGCTCCTCCCACCCTTTCCGAACAATATTGTCAACTTCCGAAAGTTGCATTTTGCAGTAGTTTTTCGTTAAGCTAACAACTTTGATAGCTTCAAGAAAATAGGGTTCTTGAATCCCTAAATAATCGCGCAGTTGTGTCAACTCAACTGCCAGATCCGATGCCAAAACTCCTTTTGTTTTATAGTTCAAATCCTCCCAAGCCTCGGGATCATTGAAAGAAACATTTGAACCAGGCAACTTTGGGAGATTTTGTTTGATGGTTTTTGCCAACGTTAAATTTTTCGAAGAAAAAGCAGCTTCGAGAACAAAAACTCCCACCCCCGTTTCTTGGAGAAAAAGATCTTTATGTTGCTCGGTCAATGATGTGTTTGAAGCAAGCTGATGGCAAGACGCAGACATTCTTTCTAACACATCTAAAACTACATTATCTCTCTTTGAATCCGATAAAATCTTTTCACTTAGATTCGCATTCGCATCTTTCACGCGCTTGATAAGCCTAGGATCCACTATTTTATTATCTTTAATAAACGTTTCGACGGTTTCCATTTTTCTTTTCTCTCCTTTCTTTAAACTCTCATACACTTGAACGTAATCACTCAGGCCAGGCCAAGCATGAGACGGTCGGATTAAAATATTTTTTTTGCTCCTGTCTAAAAATTTATCTTTCTCTATGGGAAAGGGTCTTTCGACCCGACGAGCAGAGACCATTTGTAATGGCTCTTTTTTGACCATAAAAAGGACTTTCTCTTGAGTCTTTTCTGCTCTTTTAAAGCCAGCGCGTTCCGGAACGTGTTGACCTAAAAAAGAACTCTGCTGCTCAAGAAGATTTGAATCATGGAGAGTGGCAAAATTTGTGGAAGAACTCCAATTTTTTTGCACTGACTGCCTCGATGTCGTTATTCTCTCTTGTGCTACGGCTGCATTTGCGGTAGATGGCCAAAATAGGTCTTTCAGTACCATTCCTAAAGAAATTCCAATGAGAGTAAAAGAAGCCACAAAAAAACGATTCAACCAGCTTGCCTTAGAAACTGGACGCTCTTCTTGGGACAAATCAGGAGAGAATTTGTTATCTTTGTTTAAGACCATATAGACCTTTAATGCTAATAAATAATATATTCTATCTAGTCAGTATAAAACTACATAGACAGATAATAGAACCCCGAACTGTTCCATAGGAAGAACAGATGTTATTACTTCAGTAAAGCATTGCTAATTGCTGATTATAGTTTAACACGTGACAGCTAGAAAAGGAAGAGTAGATTTTATTACAAAACAAAATCATTGCCACTTGCTAGTTATAGCATAACATACGAGAGCTAGAAAAGCAAGAGGCGAATGATGGGGCCTAAACCTAAATATGACAAAAACAGCTTCTATGAAAACTGTTGAAAGTGAGGTCAAAAAAAAATTTAAAAACCTTTTTCTAAAAATTTCTAAAAAAATAAAAAAAGTCAAGGCTACCAATCTCCATTGTCGGATTTCAACCACTCTTCAAAATGAGAATGAGACTGAGCCTCTGAACAAAAACCATGATGAAAAAGAACACATAGATTTAATTGACTCACCTCGATAATATCGCTTAAACAGCGCCGATCGCAAATATTGCTTAGTTTTTTTCGCGTCGCAGATAATAGCTCATCTTGAAAGCATGTCTGGCCTGTTTTATCATAATAAGAGAAAAGACTTTCTCCACGTAAGTTATTAACCCGAATAACTGTGCTTGTAAGCGCAGTCTTTTGTCCCCTATTTGCCCTGATTTGCTCCTCCCACCCTTCTTGAACAATAGTGTCAAGTTGAGAAATTTGCATTTTAAAGTAATTGCCGATCAGGCTAGAGAGTTTAAAAACCGGGGTAAAAGAGGGCTTGTGGGTCTCTAAATGAAAACGCAGTCCTGTTAACTCGACCGCCAAATCACATGCCAAAACTCCCTTTGCTTTATAATTTAAATTCTGCCAAATCTCAGGATCATTGTGAGAAAGAGAAACAGTTGAACCACGGAACTTTGAAAAATTTTGATTGATGGTTTTTGCCAACGTTTCGTTTTTGGGGGGAAATGCCGTTTTTAACAAAAAACCGGCTATCCGCGAATCCTGTAAGTATATGTTTTTATCTTGCTCAGTAAAGGCTGTTGTTGAAGCAAGATTATGAGAAGAAAAAGACGTCATCTCTAAAGCATTTAGAACTACGTCTCCCCTCTTTGAGGGGCATAAGTTCTGTTCCATAAGCTTTGCACTCGTTTCTTTTACGAGTGCGATACGATCAGGATTTTCTATTTTGTAATCTTTAATAAATATTTCGACTTTGTCCACTTTTTTTTCCTCCTGCTTATTATAACTGTCGTAGGCTTGAACAAGGATTTGGAAGTCACCAAGGCCGGAAAATGGAAACGCACCAGGCGGTCGAACAAGAACATTCCTTGTGCTTTTGTATGAGCAATTTTGTTTATCTATAGCAAAAAGTCTTTCCACCTTAAGGACAGATACCACTTTTGGTAATTGTGTTCTTTGCATGCTAACAAAGACTCCGTTAGAAGCGATTGGGGGGACCTGCTTTACTTTTTTAAAAGAAGCGCCTTCCGAGACACGATTCACTAATAAGGAATTAGCGGTTTGACCACAACTTAAATGATGGGGAGCTGATTCATCTGTAAGAGAAATGCAAGACTTTTTTAATGACTGCGTTGAAATGGATGTTGTTTGTTGTAAAGGTGCTGCATTTACTACGGAGGGCCATAAAATGTCTTTCAGTAAAACCCCTACACAAATCCCAACGAGAGTACAACAAGCCACAAAAAAACGATTCGTCCAATTTGCGTTAAAAACTGGAGGTTTTGACTGAGAACCATCAAAAGATGAATTAGATGAATGATTGTTTTTGTGTTCAGACATAAACATAGCCCTCCGTTCAAATTTTACTAAGAAATCCATTTTTTCTATTTAAAACACAAAGTAAATAGAGAGAATCAAGCTCAAGACTTTTCTAGAAAAAGAAAAAATTTTACCAATAGACTCAATTAGTCTAGGGCGAATGACGGGGCTCGAACCCGCACATGATGGAACCACAATCCACTGCCTTCACCATTTGGCTACATCCGCCTTCCCACGCCACTTGTGGCGTGGGTAGCTCCAGCAAGAGCCAAGAGACAAGACCTAAACCTAAGCGTTAACAGAAGGAGCTTCAACAGAAGCTAGGTCAAGAGGGAAATTGTGAGCGTTACGCTCGTGCATAACTTCCATACCAAGGTTTGCACGGTTGATGATGTCAGCCCAGGTGTTGATCACACGGCCTTGGCTATCAACCACAGATTGGTTGAAGTTGAAACCGTTAAGGTTGAACGCCATAGTGCTGATACCAAGAGCGGTGAACCAGATACCAACTACAGGCCAAGCAGCTAGGAAGAAGTGCAGAGAACGAGAGTTGTTGAAACTAGCATATTGGAAAATTAGGCGACCAAAGTAACCGTGAGCAGCCACGATGTTGTAAGTCTCACCTTCTTGACCAAACTTGTAACCAGCGTTAGCAGACTCGTTTTCAGTAGTCTCACGAATTAGGCTGGAGGTAACCAAAGAACCATGCATAGCACTAAACAGAGAGCCGCCAAACACACCAGCTACACCAAGCATGTGGAAAGGGTGCATAAGGATGTTGTGCTCAGCTTGGAACACAATCATAAAGTTGAAAGTACCAGAAATACCAAGAGGCATACCATCAGAGAAGCTACCTTGACCAATAGGATAGATCAAGAAAACTGCGGTAGCAGCTGCAACCGGAGCAGAATAAGCCACAGCAATCCAAGGGCGCATGCCCAGACGGAAGCTAAGCTCCCACTCACGACCCATGTAGCAAGCCACGCCCAATAGGAAGTGGAGCACGATCAATGAAACTCGAAAATTAAATTTTGTCATTATAGACTTATAATTAACTTTCTGTTCCCGAACCGTACATGCAACTATTCATCGCATACGGCTCTCCAAGTGCAGACGGACACAAAATAAATCTCTTTCTAATTTTTATTTTTTAATTTTTTTTGTATTTGATTCGTTCTTAGAAAAAACAAAAATACGGCTAGTTTTTTAGTGTTTTATAGATTTTTTAACTACAAAACTGATATACAATTGCCTATATAAATAATAGCACGTTTTGTAACTTTTGTCAACTATTTTCATAAAAACAATTACAATTTTTTATTTTACTCAAAAATACAGTATTAAAAATTTAATTAAAGATATAAACATAAGTAGTTATGAAAACAGTTCTCAGCTCCATGTTTTGCTTTTATTATAACAATATATTACTCGTTAATATAAAATTAATAATTTCTATTTTTATTAAATAAATTAACTTTAACTAAAAAAACTTTTAAATGAATTTATTTAAAACGGCGCATTAAAGAAATTTTTTTTATTACAGGGGGGATAGACCCCCCTTAAACAAGCAAAGAACAAAGCTTATTCTTTAACCCGTTTAAAATTTTAGAACAGACCTAGAGTAAGAGATGTATCAATTGGTAAGGTTGCCCCAATCCCCAGCCATAGAGCAACAACTGTACCAAGTAAAAATACAGTCGTTGCTACGGGTCGACGAAAAGGATTTTGAAATTTGTTTACGTTTTCGATAAAAGGAACAGTAATTAATCCAGCAGGAACGGCAGCCATAAGCAAGACTCCAAGAAGCTTGTTAGGTACAGTTCGAAGCATTTGAAAAACAGGAAAAAAGTACCATTCAGGTAGAATCTCCAATGGCGTTGCAAAAGGGTTTGCAGGTTCACCAATCATAGCTGGATCAAGCACAGCTAGACCAACAGTGCAAGCAATTGTTCCTAATATAACAACAGGAAATATATAAAGAAGATCATTTGGCCATGCAGGCTCGCCGTAATAATTGTGTCCCATACCTTTGGCAAGCTTAGCTCTTAACGCTGGATCTGCCAAATCTGGTTTTTTAGTGACTCCCATAAATATTTTGTATTGAATTATATAATGAGTCTGGTCGTCTTAATTTCGACAAAGGGGTTGAATCTTTTATAGAGGTCCAGAGATTCCTTGCTTACGAATCATCAAAAAGTGCATAAGCATAAATACAGCAGTAAGGAGAGGTAGAACAAAGGTATGTAGACTATAAAAACGGGTTAAAGTTGATTGTCCTACACTAACACTACCCCGCAAAAGCTCAACAAGTGGTGATCCAATTACTGGAATTGCTTCAGGTACACCTGTTACAATTTTGACCGCCCAATATCCTACCTGATCCCAAGGAAGAGAATAGCCTGTGACTCCAAAAGAGACAGTTAGTACCGCAAGAATAACTCCTGTTACCCAAGTTAACTCTCTTGGTTTTTTAAATCCACCGGTTAAGTAAACTCGAAAAACATGAAGAATCATCATTAACACCATCATGCTGGCAGACCATCTATGGACCGAACGGATCAACCATCCAAAATTTACGTCTGTCATTAAATATTGAACTGATGCAAAAGCTTCAGTAACAGTTGGCCGATAGTAAAATGTCATTGCAAAACCAGTTGCCACTTGCACAAGAAAACAAGTCAAAGTAATGCCTCCTAAACAATAGAATATATTGACATGAGGCGGAACATACTTACTTGTCACATCATCAGCAATCGCTTGAATCTCTAACCTTTCTTCAAACCAATCGTAGACTTTAATTTGATAGAAAAGCTCTCGGCTTTTCTTCTTTTCAAAACCGGACAGGAAACTTACGGATCATCCGGCTTATATCAATAACAAAAGAGCAAATATTAGTTTTATACTTTTCATTTTTGTTAATGATTGAAAAACATTATTATTTCTTTCTAAGAAATATAAATCATTTTTTTTATACTAAGGTAAAAAAGAGTCTCAACTTTTTATTTCCTAGTAAAATTGTTTCGTCTTCTCTTTTGCTTATTTGATAGAATTGAAAACTAGTTAAGTAATTAGAACGCCTAACTAGTTTACTTTGAGACGTGCAGGCAAGACTATATGCACACGGCTCTTTCCCTATATCAATTGAATATTACTTTAAAAAAATAAAAATTTTATAAGCTGTATTTATATAGGTTACCCTCAATTTTACATATTGGTTCTTCTTATTTTTATTAAGATTTATTGGTTTATGCCTTAGACTATGAAGCATGCTATTCAAAACTAAGATTTAGTTTGTTTACAAAGGTGAACAAATTTTATTCCTTTCTATGCTTATACAAATGACCCCAAAAACCAACACTCAGTATTTAGGTAGCATAGAGACTAAAGAATACAAAGATTCATTTTATTTTAGAGCCAAGCTAAGGTTGTTTGCTAAATCAAAAAAGAAAATAGTGAAAATAGATGCTTACTGAATCCCTACAAAAGACAATGTCTTTTTGTCTTTTTGTGTTTTTCTCATATGCTAATATTTTATTACTTTTTTGTAAGAAAAAAAGGAGAGATGTTTGCGGGAGAAAACCTTTTAAATAAAAAATTTTACTTTTTTATTTTTTTTTTTTTTTTAGCAATGTGGCAAGGTTATAACAAGTTATCTATGGTTGTCTTCAATACACGTGTGTTAGGCTTATGCTATGCCCTATTTTAAAAAGGTTGATATGAAAAGGTTTGGTTAAAGGATTTAACCAACCCCAGCTTTTTAAAATATTTATATTTTAAGGTATTCTATTTGCACATTTGTTTGAAACGAGCCAAATCTTTAGAAACATTTGAAAAAGAATTGGAACTCCAATCCTCCTCAAGCGTTGCTTGTTTCCGTCACCGGAGACAAAACCTGAGTCAAGTGATGATCTAAACCTTCGATCATTTGCAAAGAGAGATACGAGTCGCATGGATAGAAAGTCTTTTGACTTTCTTCTCGTTGAACCGGACAAGAGCTTTTGGCTCATACGGCCCTGTCTCTTTTTAAACTTTTTTACTTTATTAGCATTTAGAATAAAAGAGACAAAAATTCAAGATACTTTTTAATGAATTTTTCCCTTTCTATCCCTAGCATACACAATTCAATTAAATAAATATTAAGTTATTAATATTGTTTTTTACTAAAGAAAGAATTATTTTCTCACAAATTCTTAAATAAAATAATAAGGCTTGGCAAGATGCTGTCTATTCAGATTCAATTATTTCTCTTTGATGTGCGTAAAGAGGATTCTTTAATCATATTGAGTGATTTTTGCACCTAATTTACCAATTTATTCCAACTGCCTTATAAATTCAATCTTATTGACTTTGTTAGTTGCCAATTCATGCCATTCGGTATGATTTCTAAAAAGTCTAAATGTAGAAATTGTAATAAATAATCACAAGCACACCCATAAAATAAAATGCAATCAATAAGAAAATTACACAATTGAGCGGCCTAAAAAAAGAAATCTAAAAATTTAGTGATTTTCTAAGAGGTTTCGTAGCCCAAAGTTTCTGGGCTACAAACTTTCTAGCAAAATAGTTTATGCTAACTTTGTACGCTTTGCCAACTTATAGGAACTCCATCAAGTAACACTGATGCATTGTAAAGCTCTAAGATAATTACCAAGAAAACAGCAAATAGGGCCATAAACACCCCCATCAAGAGAGTGGTTCCCCACCCTGGAGCAACTTTGCCATATTCTGCATTCAAAGGTTTAAGAACACTGCTTACCGCGGCTCCAGGCCGCTGTTTATTAGGATCTTGATCGAGGGTCTTAGTTGCCATGTGTATATAAAAAGGATTAGAGTAGATCTAGTTGGCTTTTTGTATTATGATACCGGCTGCCCTTGAGACGGAGTTATTTGTTTATGGAACCCGCAACCCTGATCACAATCTTTCTTTCATCTTTCTTAGTAGGTATAACTGGTTACGCTCTTTATACTGCTTTTGGACAACCTTCAAAAGAGCTACGGGACCCTTTCGAAGAGCACGAAGACTAAATTACATTATTAATTTTAAGGACCCTTTCTGGGGTCCTTGTTCTATTTTTTATTGCTGGTGATCCTTGGCGGCTCTCGAAAAAAGATGGCAAAAAATATAATACCAAGAGTACCAACGAGAAGAAATGTATATACAAGAGCTTCCATATGTTTGAATGAGTTGTATAACCCCTCTTTTTATATTCATATTTAGAGGGGAGTTTGACTTAAACGGCCTGTCTACGAGTGGTAGGATCGCCTAGTTTTTGGAACACGCCAAATTCAATTTGATCACCAAGATCTGGATCAATACCAGCGAATACATCGCGAAACAGAGTTCGAGCTCCATGCCAAATATGACCAAAGAAAAATAGTAAAGCAAAGGTTGCATGACCAAAGCTAAACCACCCTCTAGGACTACTCCTAAATACACCATCAGATTTTAGAGTAGCACGATCAAACTCAAAGATCTCGCCTAATTGGGCTCGTCGAGCATATTTTTTAACTGTCGCAGGGTCGGTAAAGCGGACTCCATCAAGTTCACCTCCATAGAATTGAACAGTTACTCCAACTTGTTCAACACTATACTTTGACTCCGCACGTCGGAAAGGAACATCAGCCCGGACAACTCCATCTTCATCTGCAAGAACTACTGGGAAAGTCTCAAAAAAAGTAGGCATACGACGAACAAAAAGTTCATGCCCTTCTTTATCTTGAAAACTTGCATGACCTAACCAACCTACAGCAATTCCATCTCCACTATCCATTGCGCCTGCTCGAAATAGGCCACCCTTCGCTGGATTATTTCCAATATAGTCGTAGAAAGCAAGTTTTGCAGGAATATTAGCCCACGCCTTAGAGATAGGAACCCCTTGTGTAACTTGCGATTCAATACGCCGTTCTATTTCTTGTTGAAAATAGGCTTGGTCCCATTGATAACGAGTAGGGCCAAAGAGTTCAATTGGTGTTGCTGCTGACCCATACCACATCGTCCCAGCTACAACAAAAGCCGCAAAAAATACGGCCGCAATACTGCTAGACAAGACTGTTTCAACATTTCCCATTCGAAGAGCACGAAATAAACGTTGAGGTGGACGAACACTCAGATGAAAGAGGCCTGCTAAGATGCCAAGTATGCCAGCAGCTATATGATGGGAGGCTATTCCACCTGGATTAAAGGGATCAAAACCTTCCGCTCCCCAAGCCGGAGCCACAGGTTGGACTCGTCCAGTTAAACCGTAGGGATCTGATACCCAAATACCAGGGCCAAATAGTCCCGTTACATGAAAAGCTCCAAAGGCAAAACAAAGAACCCCAGATAAAAACAGATGAATGCCAAAGATCTTTGGCAAATCTAAAGATGGTTGTCTTGTACGATCGTCTCTAAAGAGATCTAAATCCCAATATACCCAGTGCCAAATAGCAGCTAAAAAGAGTAGCCCAGATAAGACAATGTGTACTCCGGCAACTCCTTCATAGCTCCAAAGTCCCGCATTTGTTACTGTTTGACCACTAATGCTCCATCCTCCCCAGGATTTTGTTACACCTAAACGAGTCATAAAAGGAATAACAAACATTCCTTGTCGCCACATAGGGTCAAGAACTGGATCAGAAGGATCAAATACAGCAAGTTCATATAAAGCCATTGATCCTGCCCAACCAGAAACTAATGCAGTATGCATTAAGTGGACTGCAATTAATCGGCCAGGGTCATTCAAAACCACAGTATGAACACGATACCAAGGTAATCCCATATGAAAACTCCTTTTTTGATCGAGAGATTTCTTTGCTTTGTTACTCTATTTTTACATTTAAAATTTTAGCATCTTTTAGCCTCTCTTTTATCAAAAAGAGTATGCATGACCTTATTAGTATACCATTCATTGAATATTTTAGAATAAACTACCTTTTATTCTTTTCAAAGCCAATTGTTATAAATTAAAATGAATTAAGTTTTTTATTTTCTTTATATGGTTTATACTCTTTATTGTCATAGTATCCCTTCTTTTCTCTCAGTAAGAAAAGAAACAGTATGCGTTGGCACGTTAAAAAATTTACTTCTATCGCTATTTATGCCTATTGGTGTTCCAAAAGTTCCTTATCGCTTGCCTGGTGAAGAAGATGCAAGCTATATAGATATTTATAACTTACTTTATAGAGAGAGGATTCTTTTCCTTGCGCAAGCTGTCAATGACGAAATCTGCAATCGTGCGAATTAGCGAAAATTTATAATGTTGTAATAAAGAAAAGTTGTTTTACTTTATTGCACGCTTAACAGCAACCTGCTGAACAAATTTAGCAGCTTTAAGCATGCTGTTTCGGGCGAGACTAGGTTATTTTTTCTTAATAGAACTGATGTATTGAAAAATACAACGTATAAACAAACGACTGGTGGTTTTGATTTATCAATTCTAATAAGAATTTGAGCGGTTTTTTGTTTTGCTGAGTGAAAAACAAAAAAAGCATATTATAGCTCACCATATTGAAATACACGTATAGTTTAAAAACCTAGTTCTATCCAATTGAAATAGCTACATGATTAAAATTGTAGAATAACCAAGCTTTCAAGATAGAAAAGTCTAAGAGTTAGGTTATATTTACATTTATTTAATTGAAAAGAGCCTTTAATTTAAAAAACAAAACTTATCTTTGTTTCTTATACAAATAGGCGACCCAAATGAAAATTGAAGTCAAAAAAATTTTTTTGGGAAAAATAGCCAAGTGCATTTTAATATGCATGCTTAGGTTTCAAAGCATCTTCCATTTTATGCTTATTTGAAAAAATGGTTTGCTACTAGCTTGTTGGAATTATGATTTACTTGAATGCAGAAGATGAGAAACGGGAGATGTTTATGTATATTAATTCTCCTGGTGGATCTGTTTTAGCCGGTCTTGCTGTGTTTGATACTATGGATTATGTTCAGCCAGACGTAACTACTATCTGTATGGGTATGGCTATGTCTATGGGATCGTTTGTTCTTTCTGGAGGAGAATTTGGCAAACGAATTGCAATGCCGCATGCTCGCATTATGATCCACCAACCGTCAAGCGCTTACTATGATGGACAAGCTGGAGAATTTCTTATGGAAGCAAACGAAGTTCTTCGAATTCGTGACGAAATTACTCGAATTTATTCAATTCGCACTGGCCAACCCCGTAATTTAATTTCTGAAGACTTAGAAAGAGACTCTTTTATGTCGGCAGAAGAAGCCAAAGAATATGGCGTTGTTGATCAGGTAGTCGCAAGCATGGAATCAGTATCCTGGGCGGATAGTTAAAAATTAATTGGACAACTAAAAAACTAGTTATAATTATAAACACAGTTAGCAATTAGTTTCTCAAAATGAGTCTAGTCACAATTCATTGGCACTCTCATGAGTTGATTTTCAAAATGCCCACGATCCACCAATTGACACGAGGTTCTAGACAACGAATCGTATCAAAAACTAAGTCTCCTGCTTTGCGAGCTTGCCCACAAAAAAGAGGAGTATGCACTCGGGTGTATATGTGTGATTCGAGTAGGATTTTTTTTTCCTACCCTTTGTTACAAAAAGCAAAGCTAAAGACTATGGTATAAATGGGTGAAAATCCAGTTGCATTGCACAAAGTAAAAAATCTCTCTCTTGATATTATCAAAGCAGAGAGAAGGTTTTTTGAAAAAACCTTTTAGACAAGGTTTGAATTGATAGGCTAGCTACGCAGCAAACTCTTGTAATTACATGCCATTACCATAGTTTTGCTTTTTTTTGAAGCAAAAAATATTTGAGTTATAGTTTCAATGGCATACATTCATTTGATTGTGCCAATTTGTAAATACTTTTGTTTTTTGAAAACTCTGGAATCTAGAGAGAGCCTACAAAATTATGCCAATACCATAAGAACGATGAAATTAAAAGGTAAAAAATTTATTTATTTAATTTTTCTAAAAAATTAAAGAATAAATTAGGCACTTGCCTCAAAAAAAGGATGATTAAAAAAGCAAATGCCTTCAAAAGACTTTTTTTCTTTATATAAGATTTTATTTTTTATGTGACAGTATCAAGTGCAATTTTTGTCTTGCTTTTCCTTCTCCCATTTTTGTTATTCTATTAAAGACTCAATTTTATGTCACGTTATTGCGGTCCACGTCTTCGTATTGTGCGCCGACTTACATCGAAAAAAGAAGAACCTGATCTCCCAGTCCCAGGTCTCACTTCTAAAAAACCACGGATTCGTCATCTTCCTGGTCGGACCGTCGAACTCTCTGCAAAGATTCAAAGTCAAAAAAAAGAGAAACCTTACCAAGCAAGGCTGAAAGAGAAACAAAAACTACGATATCATTATGGTGTAACTGAAAGACAACTTTTAACTTATATTAAACTTGCTAGAAAATCAAGAGCTGGTACAGGTCAGGCTTTGCTTCAACTTCTTGAAATGCGGTTAGACAATCTTATTTTTCGATTAGGTATCACACCCACAATTCCAGCTGCTAGGCAATTAGTAAGCCATGGGCATGTGTTAGTGAACCAACATCGAGTCAATATTCCTAGTTATCGTTGTAAATTAGAAGATCGTATTGCGGTACGAATTGATCGAGCTTCAACTCGTTCTTTTTTAGAAAGTCTTCCTATGCAAGACATTCCTCGCCTACCAAACCATCTTACTCTTGAATCGCCACGATCTGCAGGGAGTGTTCGTCAGTTACCCGAACGGGATGAAGTTGGGTTCGCTATAAATGAACTGTTAGTTGTAGAATATTATGCTAGAAAAGTATAATTTTTAATTCTTTAGTTTTTTTCATTTTTAAAAGTTCTGAAAAAAATGATTTAGATGAGGAAGAAGAGGGATTCGAACCCTCGGTAGGCCAAAACCTACATAGCATTTCCAATGCTACGCCATCGACCACTCGGCCATCCTTCCTTATCCTCTCTTAAAAGAAAAGAGGATAAGGGAAATTATCAGTTGTAGTTATACTTGGTAATTACCTTGATGTCAATTCTTTTACGAATTCTTAGCAAGTTTTCACGATTTTAATTTATCTCAGCTTGCGTTCCATATAATAAATTTTTTGTGTTATTGACTTGTTTATGCACAATTTGAATATATTGAATACTTTTTAGTATTCAATGAATGTTCTTGAAATGCCCCTTTATTTTTTTCAAAATAAGGGGCTTATGTCTATTTAAGAAGTTAAAGCTCTAGCCGATCTCCACGTCGATACTGTAAGTAAGCAGTCATGAAAAGTCCAGCAAGAGTAATAGGAATTAATCCCAACACGATTCCGGATAATAGAGGCTCAACCATTTTTTGTTTTTATATTAATGATGATGAAATAAGCTGTCTTATTTGTTTTTAGTAGATTGTAACAAGAATCAGCTTTTTGTTTTTATTTAGATTAATTGAATCTTGCTAAGTCCAAGCAACAGCAAAAGAGCAACTCCTAAAACAGCAAAGAGTAAGCCAAAATAAATAAGTAGGGTAGGCATTTAAATCTTTCTCCAACCAAATAAAAGAATAGAAGAACATTTTGAAGTATACACGTTTATTTGTAGAATTTGTCCTTCGCGCTTTTAGTAAGTGATTTAGGGGCAGAGGGATTTGAACCCTCATGGCCCAAAGGGCCAGTGGATTTTAAATCCACTGCGTCTGCCTATTCCGCCATGCCCCCGACTAATAATGTCTTACTTTTTAGTAAAAAATAAAGCAATGCTCTAATTTTTTATCATAGTAAAAATTTAAATGGGCCGAGCTGGATTTGAACCAGCGTAGGCATAGCCAATGGATTTACAGTCCACTCCCTTTAGCCACTCGGGCATCGACCCTATTATTTTTAGCAGTTTAAGTCGCATGATTAAGCTAACCTACCCCCAGGGGAATTCGAATCCCCGTCGCCTCCGTGAAAGGGAGATGTCCTAGGCCTCTAAACGATGGGGGCTATAATGAATGATTGTCTACAAGATAAATAGTAACTCATAATTGACACTTTGTCAATAGTCATATAATTATAAATGTTGATTCGTTTTATAAATAAAACTTTTAAAAATTTATATTAAATTTTTTATAAACTAGTATTCAAAATAAAAACATTTGCATTTGTTTTTATAAATTTTCTATAAATATAAGTTATTTTGCGATTGAAAGTTTTGTAAGTCTTTTTTACTCTAAGAAAAAAGACCTTTGTAAAGATGTCGAAAACCAGGATTGAACTGGTGAAGCGGAGATTTTCAGTCCCATATTTTACTATCTGAACTATCTGAGCTATTATTTATATGGTAAAATAAAAATACCATCTTTTAAGATTTCGCCAACAAATTTCTCAAAACAAACAAAAAGTTGATAATGAAATGGCTTTCTTTTATTCAAATTATTAACCAAATATTAGTAGAACGCGGTTTGGCAAGCGAAAGTCAGCCAATGCTTGTTGCTGTTTCAGGAGGACAAGATTCAACTTGCCTTTTGCAAGCGACTATGACTCTTTGTCCATATTGGGGATGGAGTTTAGCCATTATTTCTTGTGATCATGCTTGGTTTGATTCCAAATCTAAATCTTGTTCTCAAATCAGGCAATCAGCTTGGTATAAGAAAATAAAGTATTATCAAAGTATTATTCCCAACCGAGCTTATAGTGAGAGTAACGCTCGTTCTTGGAGATATAACTCTTTTGCCCGTATTGGTAGAGCTCATAACTATTCACAAATTTTCACTGGCCATACCGCTAGTGATCGTGCTGAGACATTGCTTTATAGCCTTTTAAGAGGAAGTAGCCAAGGCGGTCTTCAATCTCTTTCTTGGCGGAGAAAGCTTGCTTTTGGAGTATTTGTTGCTCGTCCGATGTTAACTATTACTCGATCACAATCTGTTGCAATTTGTAAACAACAAAACTTTTGTATAGTTTTGGATCCCAGTAATCAACGATACGAATGGCATAGAAGTAGAATACGAATGCGGGTTTTACCATATTTACGAGTTTATTTTAATCCAAAAGTAGATCAGGCATTATGTCAACTTGCTGAACTGGCTCATGGCGAAAGTTGTTACTTAGGCGCACTCTGTAAAAATCTTGAGTTAAAACTTAAGCTTCCAATAAAAAGCTTTATTTGTCTTCCTGTAAGCTTACAAAGGCGATTGCTTTATTCTTATTTAAAAAAAAAAGCGAGACAAACATTCGTGTGCATTGAGCTTGCACGTTTCTTATTCTTTTAAACCTTTTCTCTTTAGTTAATAATTTTTATTGATAGTTTTTCTAAATATTTTGTTTTATAAAAATAAAGAACAATTGTCTTGATAATTTTAGTAGATTTATAAACAAGAGTTACTGCAAATTTATAACTTATTAAAATATAAACAGATACGATTCATTAAATCCATTAATTTAGCTTGTTTGAATTGACAATCAAATTTTTTATACTAAAATGTTTCTCAGTATAATTATTTATATTTTTATGAAAAGGGTTGCTAACTCAATGGTAGAGTAATCGGCTTTTAAAAGTTAAAAAGGGGGGTTCTTATCCATTTAAAGCTCAAAGCTAGGTTACAGTTTCTGATAGTATAAAATTACGGCTTACCTCTCTGTTACTTTAGAGAGGAACAATAGTATGCCGCAAGAAAATGCTTTTAGCAAGTGGACTTTAAAAGATATAATTTATTAAGTAAAGATATAAAAACATTAAAAAATTTGAAAATATTTAATATTTTTCAACAAAAATCTTTTCTAGTATAAGATAGTTAAAAATCCGTACGTTACATTGATTAAAAAAGATCCGTTGTCTTGAAAAATTTTTCAAAGCAATAAATTATTTTCATCTTTATTTTTAAAATATCATCTTTTATTTAAGTCTTATCTTTGGATATTTCGCTACCAATAAGCTGATACTTTCTTTTTGAAAGACAGATGAATAATTCTTCTCACATGTTCTTAACTCAATGTGAATATTTAAAAGAAATATTATCCAGTGTGTAACGAAAAAAAGATTATAAACTTATCTTTTGTTGCACACTAGGCCAGCCGTGTGCTTTGTAAATTGCTTGCACGATTGGTAGAGAGAGAGCTCGCCTTTGGTAGAGAGAAAGCTGCTCTTTTAGTCCGAACGGTTCCGGGTTCGAGCCCCGGGCAACCCATAAAAACTCAATAGTAAATAATATTGACAAAATTGAAAACTGTAAATTAGTTTACCAAGATAGACTTGCAACTTTGAATTCATTTTTTCACTGAATTTGATCTCATGAAAAAACAATAAGAATAATTATTATACTTTATTTATTCTTATATTTTACTTATAAGTGTTTAATATATTATTTATAAAAACTATTTTAATACTTTATTATCATAAATACATAAATTTTTATTTGTGTTATATTTTTTATCATAGTTTAAAAGTCAAATATTGTTATGAATAATTTTAATATGCATAGCCCTTTTTTAATACTTTTAGGAATTCTTTGTTTAGTGCCTCCGACAGTTGTTGCAATTTCTGGGCTGCTTGTCCCTCGAAGTGAGGGTGCTGAAAAGCGTACTACCTATGAGTCTGGGATTGAGCCTATGGGAGAGGCTTGGATTCAATTCAGCGTACGATATTATATGTATGCTCTTGTTTTTGTTATTTTTGATGTTGAAACTATGTTTTTATATCCTTGGGCAGTTGTTTTTGATCAGGTAGGAGCGCTGGCACTTTTAGAAGTGTGTGTGTTTTTATTTATTTTACTCATTGGACTCGTATATGCATGGAGAAAAGGAGCTCTTGAATGGTTATAACCTCTTTGCCTCAAGAAGTAGAAAAAATTACAAATCCTGTAGCACTTTTAGAAAATTCATCTTTATCCTCAGGTCATGTGCTAGTTACTACTTTCAATGATGTTATGTGGGTCGAGTGAAACAACACTGTTAAAAGAGAAAAAAGCTAAAAGAATAAGCTTGCTAGCTTTATCTTAGCCTTACAAGTTTGTTCGCTTACTTATCTTGTTATAAAAGAAAAGAAATGTAGCATGCGAACAAAGTGTGTTTTGTTGTTTTATTGTATAGACAACAGTAGCATACGTTATTGGGACTTTCTAAAAAAACCTTTTTTGTTTCAATCTTTGAAACTTATTAAGAGATAACTGTATTTATGACATCTCTTATTTTGCTAAGCTTAATGCATAGAAGCATCACGCATTTAGAGTACATAAGCTTTTAAAATAAAGCAATTTTTAAAATAACTTAGCAGATAACAAATTTATAAAAATACTAGTTAGTCCTAACAGTTTTGCATTGAATCGACTTTGCTTTCTTTTAAAAAGAAAAATGATTGCTTTTATTTTCTCAACAATTAAAACTGGCAATAGCTTGTTAAGTGTTAGATTTCCTGAAAAAAGTTTTTTTTTAAATTTTAAAACAGGATATACCATTTTTTAGTTACAAAGCTGTGTGCGTTATAAGCCGCATGCACAGCTTGGAAAAAAAGCTTTTGTGTAAATAGCTTTTTTCAGTCAAATTGGGCTCGTTTATCAAGTTTATGGCCGTTACTTTATGGAACAAGCTGCTGTTTCATTGAATTTGCCTCTTTAATTGGATCTCGTTTTGACTTTGATCGGTACGGTCTTGTGCCTCGGTCTAGTCCTCGTCAAGCTGATCTTATTCTCACTGCAGGAACTGTCACAATGAAAATGGCACCTTCTCTAGTTCGGCTTTACGAGCAGATGCCTGAACCTAAATATGTAATTGCTATGGGTGCGTGCACTATAACAGGTGGGATGTTTAGTACTGATTCTTATAGCACAGTTCGAGGTGTTGATAAGTTGATACCAGTAGATATTTATCTGCCAGGATGCCCACCTAAGCCCGAAGCTATTATCGATTCAATTGTCCGACTTCGTAAAAAAGTCGCCCAAGAAAGCATTCATCAAAAAAATTCTCTTTGGCAAAAACACAAATATCATACTACACGCCATTCATTGACTTCATCTTTACCTATTCATACAGGAGTTTATCTTCAGTCAAAAGTTCGAAAAACTCCTCCTTCTTCTCTTCATCCATTCACTAACATGCCTGATTTTGACAAGTATCCGCTCCCTGTCTTGCAGGAACGGCCTGTCTCGAAAACAAAAACAATGGCTTCTTCTCGATCTTATCAATTATCTTATAAAAGTCCTTTATGGGCTAACTCCTCGAAACTTTTTAATTACAAAGCTCCACGGACGCTTGTTAAAGCATTCTCTGTAAACCAATTAAGAATAGATTCTTTAGGTTTGAGAGTATCTTTGCCTCGTGCTTACAATAAGCAAAAACAAGATTTGTATTGTTTTCAAGCTACTTCTTCTAAGCCTTCTCTTACAAAAAATGACTTGAACACTTCTTTTGCTGGGGGTCGAATATCTTCTTGGCTTGCAGCACGAAAGTTAGAGAATCGATCTCTTGGGTATGATTATCAAGGGGTTGAAGTTGTACAAGTAAAATCTAACAATCTTTCGGCTGTAGCTCTTGCTCTTTACGCTTATGGATTCAACTATCTTCGTTGTCAGTGTGCTTATGATGTTTCTCCAGGCGGTTTTCTTGCCAGTCTTTGTTATCTTACTCGTATGGTGGACTATGCAGATCAACCTGAAGAAATTTGTATTAAAGTTTTAGTATCTCGAATTGATCCTCGAGTTCCTTCTCTTTTTTGGCTTTGGAAATCTGTTGATTTTCAAGAAAGAGAGTCTTATGATATGTTTGGTATTCTTTATGACGGACATCCTTATCTTCGGCGCATTCTTATGCCTGAAAACTGGGTTGGCTGGCCCTTACGTAAAGACTATATTACTCCATCGTTTTATGAGCTTAGTTCTTAAATCTTAATGTTTAATTAAATCTTAAGATTTAATAACTAAAGATTAATCTCTCTACATACTCTTAAGTAAGGCATATAATCTTAAGTAGGTCATAACTTAACTTCATTTTTTTGAGTTTATGAGCCTTTTAGTATGTAGAGAAAAGGAACTGAACACAGCTCCTTAGCTTCTACAAAATAACATTTCTTATTGCTTTTTGTTAATAATAGTTTTTTCTTATAATTTGTGTATTAAATAAAGAAAATGTGTAATGCGTTTAATAGTTTTAAAAAATATATAAAAATTATATATATATTTTTTCTTAAAAAAAACTTTTTCGACAATATAAAATATATAATGATATATATGTTTTGTTGAGTATTTTTATCATTTTATTTTTTACTTATTTTTTTAGTTTCATAATTATTTAGTTATTTGTTACTTTTAAACAAATATGTTTTTTAAGTAAGCACTTACTAAAAGTATTATTAAATTTTTTTAGAATAATTTATTTTTACTTTTTAAAAAGTTTAAAACAAATTATAGACCTTGTTTTTTTCAAAATAATTTTCTATTAATTTTTTTATACCCAAAGTTATTTGCCCATGTTTTTTTTGATTTATTAATGATACTATCTCTTTTAAACTGTATGATGGCCGATTTATCATGAAAAAAATTATTATTTGCAAATATTTAATAGCTGCTTGTTGAAAGTTTCGAATTGTTTTATTTAGGCGTTTAATGGATAAAAAAACTTGAAATGATTGCTCATATATAAGTTTGTTAGGTTCTTTTATTTCTAACTGAACAACCGAGCTTAAATTTTTAGATTTTAAAATTTTGTGCAAACGAAGGTTAACGATAAACCAATTTCTCTCTTTTTTTATTCCTTTTTGTAAAATGGTTTTAGACTTTTCAATTTTTAAAAAACTAGTTTTTTTTATAAACATTAAAATCAACTGTATTTTAGCAAAACAGAAAAAACTAACATACTCAAAAGTTTCTAAAACGTCTTCTAATTGTTGTTTAATTTTGATCCAATTTTTTAGAAAAATTATTTTCAAAAAAAAAGGTTGAAATCTATTTTTATTAAGAAAATTAATCGGAAGAATAATTTTCATTCTATTAAAATAAAAATCATTTAGGTTTTTATATGCTTTTTTTACGGGATTTTTCCATCTTATCAAAACGTTTTTCATAGATTGGTCATAGAATTGGATAAAGTTTTCCAAAGTGCTATGAACAAAATAAAATAAAAAGCAAATTTGCTGTTGTACTCGTTTTATTTGATTATTGTATTTTTCATTTATAAACTTGTCATGGTTAAGAATCCAGTTGCCCACTTGTTGAATAATAGGTTTTAATATGACCATAATTATATTAGTTAACTTTCGGGTAATAGCTACTATGAATTTAGTAAAAAAAAGGAAATTCTTATTTGTTAGTTCAATCCCATAACTACTCAAAAACTGATTAATATGCTTTGATACAAAAAAGTTTATTTTTTTCTTTGAGCTATTTTTTAATTTAGATATTTTTAAAACTTGCTTAGAAAGTTTGATGCAATTTTTTCGTGTATGTGTTATTTGAATATTATTAACTGTCGATGACGGAATTGTGCTTTTTGAGAGAGAAGTATAAAAATTAGATAAAATATCATCATTATCTGTTAATAAAACAGATACTAAGTTGAATTCAACTTTATTTTCTTTATTTGTACAAAATCTTTTTTTCCATGCATTTTCATTTCGTCTATCTAATCCACAGTTAATACTTTGTTTTCTTTTGTTTAATATTTGAGGTGCAAAAAATAAATTGAAAGGATATTTATCAGTAGAAAACAAAATTATGAGTATAGTAAGAGCTGTAGTCATCCATAAAAATACAGAACATATTTGACGAAGACTTCCTTTTCCTTTGTATATTGTTTGGATTTCTTGTTCAAAAAGAGGATACATACCAACATGAGGGTATATTAAATGAGTAGATTCTTGGGAGGCAGTTATTTTCGCTTTAAAAGCATACTCCATTATTCTTGTACTAGGGTGTTGAAGCATCTGACCTCGTATACTTTTAAAAATTTGATTTGATTTTAAATAATTAAAAACTTTAAAAGCGACTCTGCTTGCTTTTTGAGTAACTGTATTTGTAAATTTAGTAGTATCAAACTTAGAAAGTATATTGTCTAATAAAATAATTTTTTTTTTTCGCATATATACTTGGCTTTTTGGGATAAAACATTTAAATGGGACCTGTGTATTTTTTGTCGTAAAACCCATGATTAACGTTGTGACTAAGCTCATAATTTTTTTATTTATGACAATTATAAGAAATGAATATATATTTCATTTCATTTTTTTATGATATTATTTTTTTAATTTATGTTTAAAATTTTGACATAAGCTTGTACCTACCCATAACATCGACGATTTTATTAATTCAATATTATTAATTGAACAATAATAAATATTTTTGTTACTTTTTATTGCAAATAATTCTTTTTTTAAAGTTAAGGGGTTGGAATATGGATTTCTCTCAACTCAAATCCTTTATTCAAATCAGTATTTTTTAAATTACTAAAAACATTACTAGATAGTATTATAATAAAAAGTTTATTTGTTTCCCCATAATATGTTTTTTTTCTTATTTTTTCCACCATGTATGTATAGTATACCTTTTCTTAGTTTTTAGTGAAAAAAAAAGATTTTTCAGTAATCTGTTTCATTACAAGTATTTTATTTGTAAAAAGGTTAAAGCACGCTAATCTCTTAGAAAAATAGTTGAAAGATGAAGAGCTTATATTCACAAAATTGATAAGGTTTAATATATTTTTTTGTTTTATTGCCAATTTTTTAAGCTAATTTTTTCTTATAATTTATTTCAAATTTTTTTAACTATATTATAGTATTATTACTATATAGTGAATAGTGAAGGTTTTTTGATTTTAAAAAATTTATGATTTGCTTATTTAGTAAAATAATAGCTTGAATTTAAAATAGTATAATGTTATAAAAGTTATATATAACATGCAAAAATAATGTCTCTAATTTTAGTGACAAGAATATTATAATTTTTTATTAAAAATTAAAAAAAACTAATACCTATTTTTATTGAGTTTTGAGTCTTAAGAATTGAAAATCCCTATTTTTACGTCATCACCAAGTAGTTTGAAAATAGAGGTCTTTTGGAAACTCATTTAAAGGTACGGTTAGTGTTTTTTGTAAAACTTTTATGCAAATCTATTTGCATAAAATATTTTTATAAATCATTAACTAATTTCTTTATTCCTTTTATTAAAAACGATTAAGTAAGAAAAAAAAAGAAATATTCCTCATTAAAAAAAATTTGATTACTTCGCTTCTGGTACCAATTTTTATTTATAGTTAAGTGAACTATAAAACATCCCTCTTTCTTGCACTCTAAAAAATCGTTTCTCTCCTGTTTGCAGCTCTTTATCTTTTTATTTAAGGCCTACATTACAAAGCTTTAATTATGTTAATAAGAGCATCACTGACCATTTAGTGTTATACAAACAAAACATCACCAGCACTATATATTAAGATTTTCAAAAGAGAGATGCTTTAAGCTCAAAATTTTGTCCTGTAAATAGACCTTTCCAATGTTAAAATTTTGCTCTCTAAATACATTGTTTATTTGAACAAATGTATAGTTGTTTTTTGACATCTTAAAATTCTTATTTGATTTAATAATAATTCTTAAAAGTAAAAACTTTGATTTATGATTGATCTTGGTCTACCTACTATGGTAATCACAGGCATATGCCTGTGATTATGTGTTTAGACTGCTAAACAAATTAGGCCAGCTTGACCTGCTGAACTAACTCATTTTTATAGAGTATCGATAGTTTCAAACTCAAATTTGATCTCTTTCCAAACTTCACATGCAGCAGCGAGTTCTGGGCTCCACTTCGCAGCTTCTCGAATTACTTGGTTACCTTCACGAGCTAAGTCGCGACCTTCATTGCGGGCTTGAACGCACGCTTCAAGTGCAACACGGTTTGCAACAGCACCAGGAGCATTGCCCCAAGGATGACCAAGGGTGCCTCCACCAAATTGAAGCACGGAATCATCACCAAAAATCTCAGTAAGGGCAGGCATATGCCAAACATGAATGCCACCAGAGGCAACAGGCAGAACACCAGGTAGAGAAACCCAGTCCTGAGTAAAATAAATGCCTCGGCTTCTATCTTTTTCAATGTAATCATCTCTCAAAAGATCCACAAAGCCAAGAGTAACTTCACGTTCTCCTTCAAGCTTACCCACAACTGTGCCAGAGTGAATATGGTCACCACCAGATAGACGAAGTGCTTTGGCCAAAACACGGAAGTGAATTCCGTGGTTACGCTGACGATCAATCACCGCGTGCATAGCACGGTGGATATGAAGAAGCAAACCATTATCGCGGCAGTAGTACGAAAGACTTGTATTTGCAGTGAAGCCACCAGTAAGATAATCGTGCATAACGATTGGTGCTCCTAGTTCCCTTGCAAATGCAGCTCTCTTTAGCATTTCTTCAGAAGTACCAGCAGTTGCATTAAGGTAATGACCTTTGATTTCACCTGTTTCAGCTTGTGCTTTAAAGGTAGCTTCTGCTACAAAAAGGAATCTATCTCTCCAACGCATGAAAGGCTGAGAGTTCACATTTTCATCATCTTTTGTAAAGTCCAAACCACCACGTAGGCATTCGTATACCGCTCTACCATAGTTTTTTGCAGAAAGACCGAGTTTAGGCTTGATAGTGCAACCAAGCAGAGGGCGACCGTACTTATTTAGCTTATCGCGCTCAACCTGAATACCATGAGGAGGGCCTTGGAAAGTTTTCACATAGGCTGGAGGAATGCGTAGATCTTCTAGTCGTAGAGCACGAAGTGCTTTAAAACCAAACACATTTCCTACGATAGAAGTAAACAGGTTAGTTACTGAACCCTCTTCAAAAAGATCCAAAGGATATGCCACATAGGCAATAAATTGGTTCTCTTCTCCAGCCACAGGCTCAATATCGTAACAACGACCCTTATAACGATCAAGGTTGGTTAGCCCATCGGTCCATACAGTAGTCCAAGTACCAGTTGAAGATTCAGCTGCAACAGCTGCACCAGCTTCTTGTTCAGGAACTCCAGCTTGAGGAGTCATTCGAAACGCAGCCAAGATGTCGGTCTCTTTAGTTTCATAGTCAGGAGTGTAATAAGTTAGGCGATAGTCTTTAACGCCTGCTTTAAAGCCAGTACCTGTTTTGGTTTCAGTTTGTGGTGACATTAGTGTTTCTCCATATATATCAAATTATAACATCGATCAGATCGGAATCGGCTCGACCTAAAGCTAACAGCATTGCTGGAAGACTAATTAGGTATAAAAGTCCAAAAAGAAAATATGCTCTTTTTGGTTGTTACTATTATAACTCAAGTAATGACTAATTGCAAATGTATTTTGTTCTCATGTATACTATTTTTGCACCAAACTAAAATAAATTGATTTGTTTGAGGCCATTGATCCATTGAAAAAACTTCATTTAAGATACTGAGCAGTAAATATTATTTTTTTTGTTTAGAAAGTTTATGAGCCGCACGCAACTATTAGCGTCTTCTACATTGATAGAAACGAAAAATATAGGACAAATAACCCAAATCATTGGTCCTGTAATGGATATAGCATTCTCCCCAGGAAAAATGCCAAGCATCTACAACAGCCTTGTTGTGAGTGGAAAGAATGCGGCAGGCGAAGAAGTCGACGTTACTTGCGAAGTGCAGCAGTTATTAGGGGATAATAAAGTAAGAGCAATTTCAATGAGTGCTACAGATGGACTCATGCGTGGAATGAAAGTAACTGATACAGGAGCTGCTTTGAGTGTTCCTGTAGGAGAAGCTACCCTAGGGCGTATCTTTAATGTACTTGGAGAGCCTATTGATAATTTAGGACCTGTAAATCACACTAAAACTTTTCCAATTCATCGACCTGCCCCAGCTTTTACTCAGCTAGATACCAAACTTGCAATTTTTGAAACAGGAATTAAAGTTGTGGATTTGCTAGCACCTTATAGACGAGGTGGTAAGATCGGATTGTTTGGTGGGGCTGGCGTTGGTAAAACAGTGCTAATTATGGAGTTAATTAATAACATTGCAAAAGCACATGGTGGTGTATCCGTGTTTGGTGGTGTAGGAGAGAGGACGAGAGAAGGAAATGATTTGTACATGGAAATGAAAGAATCAAAAGTCATTAATGAGCAAGACATCTCTCAGTCAAAGGTAGCTCTTGTATATGGACAAATGAACGAACCACCGGGCGCACGAATGAGAGTGGGGTTGACGGCTCTTACAATGGCTGAATACTTTCGTGATGTAAATAAACAAGATGTCCTTCTTTTTATTGACAATATTTTCCGTTTCGTGCAAGCAGGTTCAGAAGTGTCCGCTCTTCTTGGTAGAATGCCATCCGCTGTAGGCTATCAACCAACTCTAAGTACCGAAATGGGAGGACTTCAAGAACGTATCACTTCAACTAAAGATGGCTCTATTACATCAATTCAAGCAGTTTATGTACCTGCAGATGATCTTACAGATCCGGCTCCAGCAACAACTTTTGCTCACTTAGATGCCACCACTGTTCTTTCTAGAGGATTAGCTGCGAAAGGCATCTATCCAGCAGTAGATCCTCTTGATTCTACCTCAACCATGTTACAACCTTGGATTGTAGGGGAAGAGCATTATGAAATTGCGCAAGGTGTAAAAGAAACTTTGCAAAGATATAAAGAATTGCAAGATATTATTGCCATTCTTGGGCTTGATGAGCTATCAGAAGAAGATCGACTAACCGTAGCAAGAGCTCGTAAGATCGAACGATTTCTTTCTCAACCCTTCTTTGTTGCGGAGGTATTTACCGGTTCTCCTGGGAAGTATGTTAGCTTAGCAGAAACAATCAAGGGCTTTCAATTAATCCTTTCAGGACAATTAGATTCATTGCCTGAACAAGCTTTCTATTTAGTTGGAAATATCGACGAAGTTAGTTTGAAGGCAGCAAGTATACAATCAGATAGTGAGTAAACACGTATGAACCTTAATCTTCGTGTAATGACACCTATTCGCACTGTTTGGGATGGCCAAGTGCAAGAAGTTATCCTTCCAACTAACAGCGGTAAGGTTGGAGTATTACCTAAACATGCATCTCTTTTGACTGCATTGGATATCGGAGTACTCCGAGTGCGTACTAATACCCAATGGAGTCGTATGGCTCTTATGGGAGGCTTTGCTAAGATCGAAAATGATCGGGTTACCATCCTTGTAAATGAAGGCGAAAAAGCCTCTGAGATTGATCCGCAAGAAGCTCAAAAAACCCTTGAGCTTACTGAACTTAGTTTAAATAAAGCTGATAATCCTAGACAAAAGATTGAGGCAAAACTAGCATTTCGTCGTGCTAAAGCACGTTTTGAGGCCACTATTCAAGCACCCATCTCTTAGAAAGATATTTCTTTATAAGAAGTAAACAGGTTGGATTAAGGATCAACTAGTAGGCAGCCCCTTCTCTACTTTTAGAATTTAAAGGTAGAGAAGGGGCTGCCTACTAGTTGAATAGGGCCCCCTGTTTGAGCCCTCTCATAGGATCCGCACGTGCACCTCTCGGCGCATGCGGCTCGAGCACCAGTATAAGAAAACAAAATTATTATTTTTTATGTTTGCTTTAACAAAGCACTTGAACAAGTAAGCTCTCTCAAGTTAGAATTGAGAAAAAGGCATGGCAACTTACTGCTCTACCTTTATGAAAGAAAAGAAACTTTCAAATTGCTTGTTGCTCGATCCTTTACCCAATATTAAAGCATTGGGCTTACCCTGTCTTACTAATAACACACACTTTTGTTCTGGCCAGACTTTACTTCGGCAGCCTTGCTCTTTTAAACTTTTTTAGGTTTTAAAAGCTTATGGAGGTCGTACATTGATCCAATCAGTGTATCCCAAGCTGCGGATTTTTACCTCATCAAGATTTTTTTGGCATCTTTTTTGTTCATTACGAAGCAATGACCGCCTGGTCACTCCAAAAGTGATTGAAGTGCTTTTTTTAATTCAAAGCTTTTTTTCCGCTTCATACACGGCTCATTTCTGTCTACCGTCCTAGGAATTCTCCACACTTTGACCCAAAAATGCCGATCTTGTTGACCGGATTGCTATTAGTAGTTTCAGGTCGCACTTGGATTTGAACCAATGACTCTTGCCTTATGAGAGCAACACTCTAACCACTGAGTTAAGTAGGCATAGTTCCATTATACTTCAGTAACAAAAACAATTAGGAAAAAATACAGACAGGAACGAGTATTTTGAAAAATACGCTGGGTATAGTCTTCTGACCCAGAATTTGTAATAGATCCAAAGATTAATCAATGATAACAACAGAGTGGCATGAAGAGCTCAGAACTCTTACGAAGGCCGGCGCGCATTATGGGCACCCTACGAGTCGGTGGAACCCTAAGATGCATCCTTATATTTTTCGACAAAAAAAAGGTATTCATATTATTGATCTTGTTCAAACAGTACGCCTTCTTTCTGAAGCATGTAAATTCTTAACACTCGCAGCAAGCAAAGGAAAGCAGTTTTTATGGGTTGGCACTAAAAAACAAGCCTCAAAAACTGTCATGGAACGTGCCAGGTATTCTAAATCTCATTTTGTTAACAAAAAATGGCTTGGAGGAATGCTTACAAATTGGCCAACTGTACGAAAACGTATTTGGAAACTACAAGGCCTCGAAGCACGTGAAAGAAACGGATATATGGAGCTTCTTCCCAAAAAAGAAGCCTCCATAAAAAGAAAACAACTCGCACGTTTGCGTAAGTATTTGGGAGGGATGCGGCACATGACCCGATTACCAGATGTGGTTTTACTTTTTGGCCAAAAAGAAGAGATTACAGCGTTACAAGAATGTGTCAAACTTGGTATTCCAACCGTGTGTATCGTAGATACTGATTGTAATCCAGACATGGCTTACATTCCAATTCCGGCAAACGATGACTCAACGGCTTCTATTGGTTGTATCTCAGAACGATTGGCCGGAGCAATTCGTAGAGGGTACTTTTTCCGGAATGAAAAAAGAAGTAGACCGCAAACTAAGATAAAACCCAATAAAGATACACTTGTAGAAGCACCCATATAATAGTATTAACTCATATAGGGAATACGCTCGTACAATCTGAGGTAAGACAAATCTTACCTTTTTTATTGATCTTTAGTCGACTATAAAAACAATTATGAGTATTTATTCTTGTCTATTTTTGGCACCATTGAATTCAACGTTTGAACTTGCCAGCGTAGAGGTCGGTCAACACTGGTATTGGCAACTGGGAAGCTTTCAAGTTCATGCCCAAGTTTTGATTACATCTTGGGTTGTTACTACAATTCTTTTAGGCTTAGCAGTATGGGGAACACGTAACCTTAAACCCGTGCCGCAAGGAGGACAAGGTTTGATTGAATATGTACTTGAATTTATACGTGACTTAACCCGGACTCAAATTGGTGAAGAAGAATACCGACCTTGGGTACCTTTTATTGGTACTCTATTCTTATTTATTTTTGTATCAAATTGGTCAGGCGCTCTTGTGCCTTGGAAGGTGATTGAATTACCAAACGGAGAGCTTGCAGCTCCAACAAACGATATCAACACTACAGTGGCTCTTGCTTTACTAACTTCGGTTGCTTATTTTTATGCTGGCCTTCACAAAAGAGGTCTTAGCTATTTTGGAAAGTATGTTCAGCCTACTCCTGTGTTACTACCTATTAATATTCTTGAAGACTTTACTAAACCGCTTTCATTAAGCTTTCGACTTTTTGGAAACATCTTAGCCGACGAACTCGTTGTTGCGGTTCTTGTTTCTCTGGTTCCTCTTGTAGTACCTATTCCCATGATGTTTTTGGGTCTCTTTACCAGCGGCATTCAGGCTCTTATCTTTGCCACACTTGCTGCTGCGTATATAGGAGAATCAATGGAAGGGCATCACTGATTGATACTATAACAATAGGGTTAGTGTTCAAATTGTAAAAATATCATAAGGATGGGGCACTGGGCACAGTGTCCCCAAGCCTTTGGAACATGCTTCTGCTTCTTCTCTTATAGATTACCTTTGCGTGTTGCCAAAACAGCAATAACCAAGGGACCTGATAAAACAATCAATGCAAGAACGACTAGCTGAGCGATGACTTCAAAATTTATCATGATTTGGTACACTCCTCTTGCAACAGGTAAGATTCATTGGGTGAAATTGCAAAGACAAGTACTAGTATACCCATGCACCTATTCTTAGCAACACAATTATAATAAAAAAGGGTCAAAGGTGTTAATACATCTTATAAATACAAGGCCCATCCCTTTTCTCTACATAGATCAGCAGCATGGGCCAACGCCTTACTAAAATCCATATGCTTTCTGAATTACAAATCTTTGGAGCACTGCTTGCAGCATTACCAGTTGGGGCTTTAGCACTTGCTTTAGGCAAAGCGCTATACCGTTAAACAACGATTTGTTACCAGCCCCAAAAAATTGCCCAACTGTGGTATAGTGGGGCTGGGAGCTTAAGGAGAGGTGGCTGAGTGGCCGATAGCGATAGATTGCTAATCTGTTGTATGCCTTAGGTGTACCGAGGGTTCGAATCCCTCCCTCTCCATTTTCTTAAAACGTTTTGTTGTATACTATTCTTTTCGTCCTGGATTTCGACCTGGATCATTTGAAAGAAAGCCAAACACAAACAGAGAGATAAAGAACATAACCACAGTGTATACGAAAAGTTTCAGGGTGAGCATGTGCCTTCTTTTTTGTCATATATGGTGAGAGCCATGGGATCTACGTGATATACGATCCAGGCCTTTCAACAAGCGCTATTCTACACTATAGCACAGGTTTTTAAAAAGTGTTTTATTGCTCTTTATTAAAAAAGAAAACAAAAATCGGAGAAAGAGGGATTCGAACCCTCGTTAGTCAAACTAAAACGGTTTTCGAAACCGTCGCAATCGACCACTCTGCCATTTCTCCTAGGTTTCCTTTTTTATGGGCCTGCAATCAATAGCAGGCCCCGCTATCCCGCCTAGCTAGCGGAAGCTAACCGAGGCTTGCCACACAAAAGCTAGCAGTAAAAAAAGAACAGGAATAATTGGCAAAACGTCTACAATGGGGTCAAAGATAGCATAAGCTTCTGGTAGCTTGTTTAAAAAAACAACTGTTTCTGCAGTCGGATGGGCTAAGATGTTACAAAAGATTGAAATAAGGGTTGGCATGAGTCATCCTCCAAGTCTAGGATCAGCCCCTGATGGGAGCCATTGTAAGCTTAAGAAAGCGATGAATTCTCCACCAGTGGCTTTCTTATGGTACACCAGCCTACCCTTAGTAGAGAAGCTATCTGGACTCTTAATAATGCCTGCTTGACACAGTCTAATCCTTGAGGTAGCATATAAAAAACAAAAGTTCTAGTCAACGTAATATTTAAAGGATTCTTTCTAAAAAGATGGGGCGTGGCCAAGTGGCAAGGCAGCGGGTTTTGGCTCCGCTATTCGGAGGTTCGAGTCCTTCCGCCCCAGGCTCAAAATGTCATTCCCTTGAGCATAAGTATTGTTGATCTTTATAAAACAGTTAAATATTGTTAAGTTTTTAAGTTTGTTTTTTTAGAAGAGTTGATCTATTTTATTATTAAAGTCTCTTTAGATCAAAAATTGAATGGATCTGCTGACATTAACCCATAAGAGGTTTAAGCTTGCTTGAATAAAAACTCAAGTTTGGCTACAAAGCTCAAAGATATCTATTATTTATAAAAGATACCAGAATAAGCTTGAGAATTTCTCTAAGGTTTATTATAGATTCTAGAAAATTTTGGATTTTTTTGATTTTTACTTTTGATTAGTATATTAGAATTCAATCTTTAAAACATTTAAATCTAGTTTTTTATAACTTAAACTAGATTGTTAGATTTGATCTCCACTGCATTATTGTTTCACTCCAAACTTGTTTTATTTTTATACAAACTTAATACTCCTCTTTATTTGGAGCCTCATGAGGCTAACGCTTCACGTTGGGTTCTTAAGTTGCTTAGCTTGTGCCTTGAGCCACGAGCAAGTTTCTACCACAACTACGCCTAAAAAGCCAAATTCTGCCTTACGTAAAGTGGCAAGAGTTCGCTTGAGTTCAAAATTTGAAGTCACTGCATATATTCCTGGAATTGCACATACTCTTCAAGAGCATTCAGTAGTACTAGTCAGAGGCGGACGTGTAAAAGACCTTCCTGGGGTGCGTTATCACATAGTTCGCGGCGCTCTAGATACTGCTGCAGTAAGAGATCGTCAGAGAGCTCGATCAAAGTATGGGGTTAAGAGACCTAAGTAAAAAGTCAATAAGTCTCTCATTCAACGAACCTACTCAAAAAAAAGTATGGCCCTTGTTTAATTCAAACAAGGGTTTTTATTAAAATATTAAAATAACGAATTGTTTATGTCTCGCCGCAAACGTGCAGCTAAACGTCCACTGAGACAAGAAATTGTGTATCGTAGTAGACTGGCTTCTATGATTGTAAGCCGTATTCTTAAAAATGGAAAAAAATCTTTAGCCTCACGTCTTTTTTATCAATCAATGGCAAAAGTCAAAGTGAAGGTTAAAAAAGATCCTCTATCCATACTCAATCAAGCTGTTCTACATACAACCCCTCGAGTTGTACTAAAAGCTCGCCGTATCGGAGGATCAACTTACCAAGTCCCATTGCAAGTAAATCCAGAAAGAGGGCATGCTCTTGCGATCCGATGGCTTTTGAATGCTTCTCGTAAGCGACCAGGACGGGACATGGGTTCTAAATTAGCAAATGAAATTTTAGATGCCTCAAAACGGATTGGAAATGCAATTCGTAAGAGAGAGGAAGTTCACAGAATGGCAGAAGCAAATAAAGCATACGCCCATTTACGCTTTTAAGTTGTCAGGGCAGAATAGGGCTTGATTAAGTCTCGCGCGAAGGGAGGAAAATTCCATGCTACAGTTTGCCCCGGTTATCCCCGAAGCAATCCTAACAATATCTTTAATCTTTATCTGTCTTGTTGACCTTTTTAAAACAAGAAAACCTTCTTATAAAGAATGGGATACAGTTTGGGTTGCCCTTTTAGGGCTTTTATTATCAATGCTTGTTCTTTTGTGGAGATTGCCTCACCCTCCAAGTTTAGTACTTGGAGGAGCCTTTGCTGAAGATAGCTTAGGAATTGGTTTTCGTCTCACCATTGCAATGAGCTCTTTCATTTGTATTTGTTTATGTTTAGATTATCTTGAGATAGGTGGTATCCCTGTGGCCGAATTTACAATATTTGTCTTAGCCGCAACTATAGGGGGTATGCTCTTAGCAGGATCCAATGATCTTGTGCTTGCTTTTGTAGCATTTGAATGCTTAAGTTTGAATTCGTATTTACTTGCAGGGTACACAAGAAAAGACCTTCGTTCACAAGAGTCTGCTGCAAAATATCTAATTCTTGGAAGCGCTAGTTCTTGTGCTCTTGCTTACGGTTTTTCATGGCTTTATGGGCTTGGAGAAGGAAGTACAAGCTTTGAACAAATAGGTATTGTTTTGAATGCGTATACATTGCTTCCGTTCACTACCTGGGTTGCATTTTTTCTTGTATTCTTTGGCATAGGTTTTAAACTCTCTGTAGCCCCTTTTCATCAATGGGCGCCTGATATATACGAAGGATCTCCCACTCCTAGTGCTGCTTTCTTATCTGTAAGCTCGAAGGCTGCTGGATTAGCTATTGCAGCAAGATTACTATGGGTTGTGTTTTCGGCTTTACAACCTCAGGCGGGACAAATAGTGCAATTGCTTGCTATTCTCAGTATGTTAATAGGCAATCTTGTAGCCGCATGTCAGTCCCACATGAAACGAATGCTTGCATACTCTTCGATTGGGCAAATTGGATATCTATTACTTGCTTTAGCCCTTGAGCATGGCCAAGGACAAAGTAGCCTAATGCTTTATCTTGGGACTTATGTTTTTATGAATCTGGGTGCTTTTGCTTGTATAACCCTACTGAGTTTACAAGTTGGCACTGATTCAATTCGAAGCTATGCAGGTCTTTTCCAAATCAATCCATGGGTGTGTACTTGTCTAAGCATTTGCTTACTTTCTCTTGCAGGTCTACCACCTCTGCTTGGATTCTTTAGCAAAACTTATCTTTTTTGGACTGCATGGCAAGGGCAACTTTATATCCCTACAGTAGTGGGAGTTCTGACTAGTGCTTTATCTCTTTATTATTATCTTCGAGTGATACGAATAATGTTTACACGAGAAGCTAGAGGAACCTTAAGTTGGCAACAAAGATGGCTGCCTGAACAAAAAGAAATGAGTCTTTTTTTAGTAGATGAAGTCACACCGCCCTTGCTTATTTTTACTCTTGTATTGTGTGTAAGCAGTACGAGTTTTCTAAGTTTTTTAATTGGTCCACTTACAAATATTATGGCAGGATTATCTTTTTTTTCTAACCAAGGTTTTTAAGTAGATTTATAAATCAAAAGCTTTATTTTGTGTAAATAAAACACGAAAAATCCCAATTAAAGCTAATTTTAAAAATTAAAAAAAATATAAAGTCAATAAACTATTGCTCTTTGTTTTGAACATGAGCTGGAAGTAAGGCAAAGATAAGATGACAAGATCTCAGTTTGTTTTCCATTTTTGCTCTGCTTCCAGCTTTTTATTTTTCTATTTATTGAATTTATTAAATATTGAAAATCAAACGTGTCGTTTCATTGAATAAATTTTCAATCAATATATTAAAGTTGCTTACTAATAATTAAAATCATTTATCAGTAAACATTTTGTTAAATAATAAAAGGAAGTTATTATATATTGAAAAATACTTTTATTTGATTGGATTTTTATTTACATCTTTCTAAATAAATTTTAGATTTTCCTATAAAAGTAAAAGAATTTGTCAAATTCATTTCAGTAGCATTGTTTATCTGATTCATCTTTATAAAGGTTTTTCATTTGTTTTTCTAACTATAAAAAATTTTTATAATAAAGTATAAACGGAGCCATATCTGATTGAAATTTGCCGCTGGCCGGACTCGAACCGGCACGGATATTCTCCTCAGGCCCCTCATGCCTGCGTGTCTACCAAGTTCCACCACAGCGGCGCGTCAATGACACTGAAATAAAAAAAACTTGATTGAAATGACTTGCTTTTAAAAGGAAGTTGTTTGGGGGACGTAGCCCCCGTTTTGTCCTCTTATCAGACGAAACTTTTAAACTTTTTTTGATTACCCTTCCTGGCTTGCAGTCTGAACATATAAAATCAAAAGAAAAGCAGTCGGGATAAGGATGAATAGTGCAGTAGCAATAAAAGCCAAGATATTCACTTCCATTGTTAGGTGGTTCCAATAGTGATTAAATGGGCCTGCTCATTAAAGTCTTTTCTTAAAGAAGCAAGCTCTTAAAATCTTGTGCTTGCTTTATTTAAATGAGAAGTTTTGAACTTAGGCCTGCTCCTATGCAAAAGAGCAAAAGTATTCTATCACACGTTACACTTAAGTCTTCGCATTGTATTTTATTGAAACTTATTTCATTGATTTTCATTTATAGTGAGGTATAAGCGTTGCGTTGCCTTGGAGAGGAATCGAACCTCCACGCTTTAGGCACCAGATTTTGAATCTAGCGTGTCTACCATTTCACCACCAAGGCAATCATTTAAGTATTGTAACGCTTGTTTATTTTATCTCTTTTATTTTCCAATATTCTTATGATTAATTTAGATTTCAATGCAAGCACACTTTTAGGTGTGTGCCTTGTTGCGACTAGCATTGGATTATATGCTATGCGAAAATTACACCCAGAACTGTCTCGAGATTCTGATGTTATTTTTTCTACTGTTGGGGTTGTAGCAGGTAGTATTTTAACTTTTCAAGGATGGAGGCTTGATCCAATCTTGCTTTTTTGTCAAACCTGTTCTACAGGGGTTGCTCTTTTTTTTGTTTGGGAGAGTGTACATTTACGGCATCGTAGCCATTTTCTAAATACAAATCAAATCAATAAATGGAGTGGTCAAAGAAAAAACTTAAGGGTATGCCAAGGCTGGAGGTTACCCTCCAAGCCTAGGGACCAAAAAAAAGCAAAGAGCAGATACATGTTTATCCAAATCCAAAAAAAGAAACTTTTACAGACCACTCCTTCCCCACACAACCAATGAGAGAGAGAAAGTAAACACAACCATCAAAGAGGCCCAGCTTAGACTTATAATGTCCATTGAACAATATCCTTGTGCAAATGTTTTATTTTTGAAACGGTAACTAACCAACCCTTATTAAATTATCAGTTTTTTTTGAGTGAAACAAGCCATTTTACAAAATTATTTGATAAATTTGACAAGCATGCAACAAACAAGGAGATAAAAATTAGAAGGGGTATATTCGGCAAACAGTTCATTCTTTTGAATTAACAAAAAGAAAAGAGTAAGGTTAAAAATGGGGCTTAGCAAGCTTTGATACCTGACTAAAGCACGCACCGTGTGAGAACAGATGGTGGCAGCACAGCAAGATCGCTGAAGTAGGAAGCATGGGAGCTAGCCCCGAGTGCTCACTCAGTCAGTCTTGCAGGCGGCACCCAGATTCGAACTGGGGAATGAAGGATTTGCAATCCTTTGCCTTACCACTTGGCAATACCGCCTTTAATTAGTACATCACATGAATTGCAGTTCATAGTATATTAAAGCAATAACAAAGTCAAGAGAAACAAGTTTATAAATAAAAAAACAAAATTAGCTACTAGAAGATAACAAAAAACTGTTATTTAATATTTTACATATGAATTGAATTGATATCAAGAATGTATACAAATGTACTTATATTTGTATAAGTGAACAAATGGTTCATTTAAATTTATTTTAGTAAATCGAACTTTTAATTAATGAAAAAATAGAATTAATCTCTACTTCTTTTATAAAAAATTTATCTTTCTAAAACAACATGCCTCCTTTTTACTATAATTCTTTTCATGTCATAGTACCAAATTTGTTAGAAAGTCAGCAAACTGGATTCCAGCGTTTTTTATTTGAAGGAATTAGTCGTGAGCTCTATTATTTTTCAACAAAAATAGATCATAATTTACCAACAGTAGGTAAAATTCGCATATGGATGGAGCATGAAAAATGGGCTTTGGAAAAAGTTCCGTATGGGGAGTTTTGGTGTCAAAAAAATCGTTATACCTATGGTGTATGGCTATCTGTACCAATCGTAATAGAACATGAGCTAGGACATAAGAAACGAAGTCGTGTTCGTTTAGGCAAAATTCCAATGATGGATGGCAAAGGAGGCTTTTTAATTAACGGTGTACCTCGCGCAGTGATTCATCAGGTGTTGCGAGCTCCAGGAATTTATTTTCAAAGCAGATGGGTAGGTAATAAAAAAAAGAAAAAGAAACGAAAAAGATGCTATTCTGCTACCTTAATTTCTGAATCTGGGACTTGGTTACGAATTGAAAAAGATCCAAGAGGACGCGTTTGGTTGTGGGTGAAACGAAATAACAAAGTTAGTATTCTTCTTTTATTAGGATTAATGGGATATGAGTGCATAGACGATATTCAAGTACGTATGTTTCATTCTTTTATTGGGGTTGAAGGATCTGATTTTTTGTTGCCTTCGTTACGATGGTGGCAAGAGGATGATGACTTAGGAGATCACCTTCCTACAATCAAATGGTGCTTAATCCATTTATATGATGCAGTATTTCAAGGACCCTTCCGGAGAGATCTCAGCCTTTATATACTTGTGCAAATAGAAAATAATTCCTCTTTCCGATCAGGTCCTTCACTCTATAAGGAAATGTGGGAAGAAGGCATGATTCAAAATGAACTCATTGAAAAACGATTGTACTTAGGAAGACTAGGAAGATTTAATGTAGAACGCCGACTTGGTCTCCCAAGCGTTTGCAATCGTATCTTATCGGCAACACAATCTCAAATAATCCATCCCCTATTAGATAATTTTGTTGAAATTGAACATGATCCTGCTCTTTACTTTGGTTACAATGATCTTCTACGCGTAATGCATCGCCTCGCGCTCTTTTCTTATGGAGACGAATACCAAGACGATATTGATCATTTAAAAAATAAGCGTGTGCTCTCTGTTGGAGAACTTATGCAGCAAGAATTGCACCGGGGAATGAAAAATCTTATTACGTATGCAGCCAATAGTGAAAAGTGGTGGAAACGGCCACGGAAGAAAAGATACAAAAAGTATGAGCTTGCATTAGGATGGTGGGACCTTACAGTGCAAGATTTTTTTCCTATGACGCATGTAAGTGAAGGGTTGAAGCGCTTTTTTGTTTCTCATCCTCTGAGTCAATTTATGGATCAAACGAATGGTTTGTCGCATCTAGCTCAAAAACGTCGCATGAGCTGTCTTGGGCCAGGAGGTTTAACCCGACAGACTGCCTCTTTTCGAATTCGAGACATTCATCCAAGTCAGTATGGGCGGGTTTGCCCTATTGAGACTCCTGAAGGCACTAGTGCAGGACTCGTATCTTCTCTTGCAAGTCATGCAAAAGTAAGTCGCTATGGGTCTCTATGTAGCCCTCTTCGACCTGTGTCTGCACCACCAACCCTGACTTCGTTTCGCTATGTATCTTCTCAATATGAAGAAAAACATTGGGTTTCCACAGGTGACCGAATGCAGAACAGTAGAGCAACTATAGTGCCTGCACGTTATCAACAAGAATTTGTTACCGCTGAATGGGATCAGATTAGCCTTATTGATATATTTCCTATCCAATATTTTTCTATTGCTTCTTCTTTAATTCCTTTTTTAGAGCATAATGACGCGAACCGAGTTCTTATGGGGGCAAATATGCAAAGGCAAGCTCTCCCTCTTTTATCTTTAGAAAGAGCGATAGTAGGCACAGGTATGGAATGGCAAGTAGCATTTGAATCTGGGACATTAGTAAAAGCGAAAGAGCCATGCCGTGCAGGTTATGTGGATGCTATGAGAATAATAACGCAAGGTCGCGAAAAAACTGGTACGAATGATTCGCTTGTTCGTTTCAATCAACTATCAACGTATCAACGGTCTAATCAGAATACCTGTTTACATCAGCGCCCTCTCATAAGCATGGGAGAATATGTAGATGCTGGTGAAACAATAGCAGATGGTTCAGTTACAGTAGGGGGACAGCTTGCATTGGGCAAGAATGTGCTAGTGGCCTATACGCCCTGGGAAGGATACAACTTTGAAGACGCAGTTCTAATAAATGAACGAATGGTTTACGATCACGTCTATACTTCTATACAGATAGAAAAACATCAGGTAACTATTTGTGAGACTGAAGCTGGGCCCGAGCTTGTCACACGAGAAGTGCCTCATTTAAGAGAACACTTTCTGCGTCATTTAGATCCCCAGGGAATTATAAAAGTTGGTTCTTGGGTTGAGACAGGAGACGTGCTTGTGGGTAGGCTTGTGCCTAAAGGTCGGGGATACGAAATTACACCTGAAGAAAGACTGCTTGCCGCTATTTTTGGAGAACGGGTGGTAACAATGGACGAAAAATGCTTAAGAGTTCCTCCAAGAGGCCGGGGGAGGGTAGTAGACGCTCACTGGGTACATCAAGAAGATGCTAGCTTTGGGCGTATACAATCAATTTATGTCCATATTCTTCAACGGAGGGCTATTCAAGTTGGAGATAAAGTGGCAGGGAGGCATGGAAACAAAGGAATCATTTCTAAGATTCTTCCTCGAGAAGATATGCCTCATTTACAGGATGGAACCCCCTTAGACATGGTTCTTAGCCCGCTTGGGGTGCCTTCGCGTATGAATGTAGGTCAGCTCTTTGAGTGTCTTTTAGGTCTCGCTGGAAGTCTTCTTGGAAAGCATTATCGAATAATGCCTTTTGATGAAAGATGTGAGCAAGAAGCGTCTAGAAAACTTGTTCTGTCTCAACTCTGGGAAGCGCGTGCTTATACTTCTCATCGCTGGGCTTTTGAATCAGACTCTTTAGGAAAGAGTCATCTCTTAGATGGTAGAACGGGAGATGTATTTGAGCAACCAGCTACAATAGGAAAGGCTTACATGCTAAAACTTGTTCATCAGGTAGATGACAAAATTCATGCTAGATCAACGGGCCCTTATTCAAAAGTAACTCAACAACCATTGCGAGGACGATCTAAAAAAGGAGGACAACGGATTGGTGAGATGGAGGCTTGGGCTTTAGAGGGGTTTGGTGCAGCTAATACTCTTCAGGAGATGTTTACTCTTAAATCAGATGATATGCTTGGACGGAACAACCTTCTAAATGCAATAATAGAAGGTCGTCCAATTCCCCATTCTCCTTCTGACTTACCCGAGGCTTGCCGGTTATTACTTTGGGAGTTACGTGCCCTATGTGTTCGAACACACATTTTGCACACTACTATTTTCTATTCAATAAGAGCTTGATAGGTTTTTGTAACTCTAACCCTGTTATGACAAAAAAAATCGTTTTCAAATCAAAAAATAAAAAATATTATAAATCTTATACTGCTTTGTTGTAGGTATTTAAAATAAGAATTATTGAGTTATTAAGCTAGTAAAAACCTAAAGTTATGACTATAGAAGAAAATAAGCCAAGAGCTGTACTTGTAGAGGTCGGATTGGCAGCCCCTGAGGTAATAAAAGCTTGGTGTGAAAGAACTTTACCAACAGGAGAACGAGTTGGCGAGGTTACAAACTCTGAAACAATTCATTATCGAACTCATCAGCCAATCCCAGACGGCTTGTTCTGCCAGCGTATTTTTGGTCCTACAACGAGTTATCAGTGTGCATGTCGCTTATCCCCAGCGGCACGACAACGTCAAAATTTAATCGAAGATTCAAAAGGAGAACACTATTGTTGTTTTTGCGAAGTAGAAATTACTCTATCGAGTGTGCGACGTTATCGTATGGGGCACATTAAGCTTGCGACTGGTTTAGTACATCCTTGGTTTATGCAAGAAAACCCATGTCATATTGCGTTAGCTTTAAACATGAAGCACAAATTCATTATAAATCTTGCATATTTTTCACTGGCCGTCTCTTATGTTGATCCTCGATCTCTTCAATGCTTAGCATTAAAACGTCGAGCTCTTTTTACTCCTAGGCAGATGACTATTCTTTTCTTATACATGGGACGAGATGCTTCTTCTCGTCTTAGACGCAATGAGATAGGTTTTGGTTCAGAAAGTCTTATCGAACGTCTTCAAAGCTTAAATCTAAAGCAAGTTATTCGGCAAGGAGCATCTTTATGGCAAGTAGCATATGAAGAGTTTATCGTCTACACAAACAAACCCGAGCTAATAAAAAAAAAAAAGAGCACAGCTTTGCTAAAAAAAGGAGCCCATCGTAAGCGCCAATTGACTCGTAGAGCCATTATGGCAAGAAAAATGATTCTCCACCAAGTTCGACCGGAATGGATGTGTTTCCGTTTATTGCCAGTGCTTCCTCCTGACCTAAGGCCGCTGATTAAGATTGAAGGAGAGCTATTTATTTCTTCTGATTTAAATGAGCTTTATCGGAAAGTTTTATATCGTAACAAACTGTTGCATCATTTCCATTTCTTACACAAAAATTTTGGCAACGTTCCTGAGCTAGTTGAACATCATTCTGCTCGTATGTTGCAAGAAGCAGTTGATGTACTCATTAAAAAGGGTGTAGAAGGAAAACCATATCCTCTAAACTCTAAACCCTTGCGCTCTTTCAGCCAAGTCTTGCAAGGTAAAATGGGTCGATTTCGACAAAACCTGCTTGGGAAGCGGGTTGATTATTCAGCTCGTTCAGTTATCGTGGTTGGGCCCGAACTTGCCATGCATCAATGTGGCATGCCTATTGAAATGGGTCTGGATCTCTTTCAGCCTTTTCTTGTGAGAAAACTGATACAAGTCCAACTTGCGACTAATATACGCCATGCGCAGCGTCTTGTAGATGAAGGTGATCTTTTAGTGATGGAACTCTTACGGCAAACTGTTCAAGATCATACGGTGCTTTTGAATCGAGCTCCTACTCTTCACCGTCTTGGAATTCAATCTTTTCAACCTATACTTGTGACAGGTCGGGCTATTCAGCTTCATCCTCTAGTTTGTGCAGGTTTTAATGCAGATTTTGATGGAGACCAGATGGCATTGCATGTTCCTCTTTCAATGGCCGCTCAGGCTGAAGCACGCTTTCTTATGCTTTCATCGTTCAACCTACTTTCTCCTGCACAAGGCGAAGCAATCGCTGTTCCTAGCCAAGACATGCTTCTTGGTTTGTATACTATAACGCATGAGCCTTTACCTTATTTCAACGATAATGAGGTACTTTGGGGAAAAACCGAAGATTCTGCTTTTGAGTCCTTTCCTTACTTTTCGAAAGGATGGGAAGTGATTGAAGCTTATCAGCAAGGATTTATTGATCTTCATTCGAATGTGTGGATCCAATTCGATCAAATCGGCTCTCATATAGATGAGTCTTATAGTAAAGAAGATGAACAAGAGGCTAAGGAAGTTCATTGGGGAGCAAGAGGGGAAGAAATAAGAATTTACCAAAATGGTTTTTCACAAAAGGGTTTATGGAGCAAATGTGTAATTTACACTTTAACTAGTGCTGGTCGAGTTCTTATTGGTCTTCCGTCTTAACCTTACCCTCTTCATACCTTGATTTTCACAAGTTTTCTTCCCCATTAGACTTTAAATAGGTTCCCATCTGCAAACTTTTGAAATGATTGATTTAGGAGTTATTAATGAAAAACCAGACCAGTAAATCTAAAACACTGAGTCATTGCTACGATGATCGAATTGTAACAAATCAAAAAATAGATAAGGGCTCACTCAAAAATTTAATTGCAAAACTCACACTGGGGCAAAATGGACCCCAATCTGTCGCGGAGAGACTTGATAGACTCAAATGGCTTGGCTTTCATCATGCTACTCAGTTTGGTACCTCTTTAAGTATTGAAGATCTTTGGATGCCATATGCAAAAGAATGGCTGATTCAAGATGCAGAATCTGAAGAAAAAGATTCTGAAAACAGTTTGGAAAGGGCTGGTATGGACGGCGTAGAACGACTTCGTGCTCTGATTGATACTTGGTCACGAACTGGAGAATCTCTTAAAAAAGAAATGGTACTTACGTTCCAGAGCCTTGATCCATTCAACCCAATTTTTATGATGGCTTTCTCTGGAGCGCGAGGCAATTGGTCTCAGGTACATCAGTTGTTAGGAATGCGCGGGCTTATGTCTGATCCACAAGGGCAGATTATTGATCTTCCTATTCGAAGTAACTTTCGGGAAGGCCTCTCATTAACCGAATACATAATTTCTTGTTACGGAGCAAGAAAGGGTGTTGTAGATACTGCCGTACGTACTGCTACCTCAGGCTACTTAACACGACGCCTTGTCGATGTAGCACAGCACGTAATCGTTCGTTCTTCAGATTGTCATACTTCTCAAGGATTTTGGACTCAAGCTTTGCGAGAGGCAAAACAGAGAAGAACAAGCTCTAATTCATTTCGCCGTACATATCTTCTTCTTGAACAAAGGCTTGTTGGGCGTGTGCTTGCGCAAGACATACGCTTTGACTCTAAAGTTTTCGCAGGATGCGGAGATGATATAGCAAATAACCTGGCAGACATTTTAAGTTTTCTTTTTCCTCAAAAGCTCAAATTGCGCTCTCCTTTTACGTGTGCTCAAGCTCGTTTTATATGTCAGTGCTGTTATGGCTGGAATCTTGCACAAGGGAATCTAGTCACTATTGGAGAGGCCGTAGGGATTGTCGCTGCTCAATCGATTGGAGAACCTGGAACTCAACTTACTATGCGAACCTTCCACACAGGAGGAGTATTTAGCGGAGAGGTTGCCGAGCAAGTACGCGCACCTTTTAATGGTTTTGTTCACTTTGATCTTAGTCGAGCACGTCGTGTACGTCAATTTGGCACTGGTGAAAAGCGGCAAGCCTGGTTTATCCAAGAACCTTTAGAAATTCTTGTCCTTGGGACGCAAGCTCTTGCACTTCAAGTGCCTTCTTTTACTTTAATATTTTTTCAACCAGGGGAAGCTGTACTGTCTCGTCAAGTAATTGCGGAAATTCGATCCTCTCTTCTTACTTTTCCTGAGACCGCAAATAAAGTAATCTATTCAGATCTTAATGGTCAAATTTTTCTTCAAAAAGCTGGTCGCCTTGAAGCCGTTCACAACCACTTACCTGTTGAAAAACAGAAAAGTTATTCTCGTCTTCCAAGAGAACAAATGGTTTCTTTACGACAAGAGGTACGTGCTTGGGTCATGTCAGGTCAAAAACTGTGTTTTCATAGTCAACACCAAGTTGTTGAAGGCTATCGCTTTTATGATATAGTCCAGAATGGAACAATTCTACAAGCTAAAATCCTCTCTTTTCACAAACCACGAGGAACTCTTTTTTTCGAATTTGTGAATGATATATCAGCTCTAAGATGTTCACACGCTGTGTTTCCAAATGATTTTCATTCTATAACCCAATGGAGCAACGTTTGTTTTTTTCCAAAAGGATTGAAGAAAAAATTATTACCTAATCGCGATCGAGGTCTTTGTTTTTCGTTCTTATTAAACCGAACACAAAAAAATATAGGTTTTACTCGATCTGATTCCAGCTTTTTTGGTTTATCTTCTTTTAAAACACGTAGGAGACTGGGTCCATGGCCACCGGATTTAGCACGCACAAGATCTCAAATGAGAGAGGTACTTCACTTAGGCCCTACCTCTCTTGCAAGCTCTTTCCATTGTTGTCCTATTTTTGTTCGTAATCCAAAATTCTATCATGGTTATATTTTTATTTCACAAACTTCTTTTGCAAGTAGTACAGGTATTCTTTTAGAAAAAGTTAGAGTTTCTTCTCAATATTCGGCACAATTACTTCTCCACGACAAAGATTTTGTACGGCTATACCCATGGAACATAGAGACAGATCGTCTGTCACCATGGGCTCATGGGAATTTGGTACAAACATTTGATGGTGTTAATATATGGTTTCCTAGGAAAACTGTGGGCCTTATTCGTGAACAACGATTAAACAATCCCGAAAGCGTTTTTTTAATTGCTAACGCACCAGATTGGCATCTACACAACAATTGGAACATTTATTTCTCCAATCCTACGTGTGTGCCATCTATTGGATTTGAATTCTTATATGCTCAGTTAGGTGCATGGATTCTGCCAAGAGATTTGCCCCCTTATGACTATAGAAAAGGAAAAGCGTTTGCTGGCTATATCACAAAGACATATGCGAATCATCTTATACTGCGCCAAGGTATTCCTTACCTTGCTAATCGAGGCACAGTGTTGTTTCAAGGCCCGGGTAGCCCAGTCGGTCAAGGCGAGCCGTTGATTGGGCTTGTATATACTCGTCCAAAAACAGCAGATATTGTTCAAGGTTTACCCAAAGTAGAACGGTTACTTGAAGCTCGTATTTCTCATCCTCTTGTGCATTATGCCAAAGAACTTTTTTATAAACTTTTTCAAGCCAAATATCAACGATGTTTCCAAAAAAAGAAGAATTTGAAGCCCCTCTTATACACAGAAGCAAACATTGAAAAAGCACAAACTTTTCTCTTAGATGCAGTACAAGAGGTCTATCAATCTCAAAAAGTAGGAATTTCAGATCGTCATTTAGAGCTAGTTATACGACAAATGACTTCGTTGGTTATAATCAATGGAAATAGAGAGATTAGGAATCAACCAGGGGACATTGCTCGTCATAGACAAATTTCTTCCTATAGTAAGATCTTAAGGAACCCCGTGCCTACTCAGCCAATGATCTTAGGGATTACTAGAGCAGCTTTAACTACTGAAAGTTTTCTCTCGGAAGCTGGTTTTCAAGAAACCAGCCGCGTGCTTGCTCGCTCGGCTAGTCGGGGAAGAGTTGATTGGTTAAGAGGTATCAAAGGAAGAGTTATGATTGGAGAACTTATTCCTGCAGGGACAAGTGTTTGGTCTCCAAGCCCTCTCTTTTTATTTCCGATTACTTTGCAAGATTCAAAAGCACTTTGGTACCAGTCAAATGAATCAGTATTATCTTTAAAGGATTCCATCTTGAATATAATCTTAAGCATTCAAGAGCCAATTTCGGAAGCCTAATCAAAAAACAAAAACGGGCAAAAAACCCGCACTAATAAGAGATCTCTATCAAAAGTAAAAAAAAAGAGACAAATAAAGTAATCTTTAAAACTTCTTTTCTTTAGGCTCTTGTCAAAAAGATCTGTTGGCTTCTAAAAAAGCTAAAAATACTTATTAGGGTTAATCTGAATTTAAGGGAGTATTTTTCCTTCGATGGTGGACCAATGTCCACCATCTCTTTGGTGAGAGACTTTAGATTATTTGCTCTCGACGAGAGCCCGAAGTAATATTAAGCACTGTTGAAAAAGATGACTCGTTTTTTTTATCTCGCTACGTTTTTTTCTTTTATAAGCACCCATCGTTCAAGGGATAGGACAGGGGCCTTCTAAGCCTCTAATATAGGTTCGAGTCCTATTGGGTGCAACGCAAAGGAGAGAGAGGGATTCGAACCCTCGGCAGCGCAAAGCTGCGCCGGTTTTCAAGACCGGAACAATCGTCCACTCTGTCATCTCTCCGTATTGTGTAGTTTAGCTTGCATGTTCGTCCATTGGGCTTTTGCTTGAGACAAAAACTATACAAGGAGTTGCGATCATGCAAATGATTTGAAGAATATAGGGTGTTATAGCCCCTATAAGCATCTAACAGATGTCTTGCTGAGGAGCAAGGTGTGACAGCTGCTAGTCGAGCTTTAATAGGAAAGGGGTGAATCTACCATTTAAGCTATGTTTGCTTGTGTTTCAAGGCAATCCATACAATAAGCGTAAAGAATAAGCGTAAAAACTCTTTTCCTTTTAAAAGAGTGCTGGGTCTTTTTTCTCTTTTTGGATGAAGATCACTTTGTTTCAAGTAGCTCGGCGTATAAAAGGTTCGCTAAGGTTTCAACTTTTTTTCAATCAGAAAAACATGTACCCGAGCCCATCAGGTCATAGGAGGACAGCGTTAAGCATAATTTTTTAATTAGTCCACTCATGCAAACAAAAACAATTAATAGGTTTTTTTACCTTGCTGATTCAACCTGCTGAGACGAGCTGGATGAGGCGAAAGCCTCATGTCCGGTTCTTAAAAAAGGAAAACCAAAAAATTTTCTATTTATGCAAGCAATCAATATGATCCTTCCTTTCCAACTATCCCTTTTTGCGTTGGTGGCTACCTCTTTTCTATTAGTTATTGGAGTCCCAGTGATCTTGGCTTCTCCTAATGGATGGTCTAGCTCTAAGAACATTATTTTCTCAGGCACCTCTCTATGGATTGGTCTTGTCTTTTTAGTAGGTCTTCTTAGCTCTTTTACTGGATAAAAAGAAACAAGGATTGTTTTCATTTTTAAGATCATAAGGTTTTCTATACACGCTCTGTAGGACTCGAACCTACGACATCAGGTTTTGGAGACCTGCGTTCTACCAACTGAACTAAGAGCGTTGAATGCCTTTAGGGCTGACAGGATTCGAACCTGCGACATTTTGTACCCAAAACAAACGCGCTACCAGGCTGCGCTACAGCCCTCACATTATTTATTGTACATCATATCGTACATCATAATAGTGAAGGCTGAGGGTACAATAGTTAATCTTTTCATCTCACGTGTTGAAAAAGCTATCTTTGTTTTCAATTTTTCGATTTAAGGAGCACTATATTATGCAAGACTTAAAGACTTATCTTTCTACTGCTCCTGTGTTAGCTACCCTGTGGTTTGGCTTACTTGCTGGTTTACTTATTGAAATTAATCGATTTTATCCAGATGCTTTAGTGCTTCCTTTCTTGTAATTTTTAGATTTTTTATTGCTTAGGGGCCCTCATTTTTTTAGGACCCCTGGGCCATTCAACCCCTTCTCCTTCCTACTCTACAAATGAATCTTGTATGGCAAAAGCCAAAGGCGCAAGAGTTATCGTGACACTCGAATGTACATTGTGTAAGGAAAATCGTTCAAAACGGTCGACTGGGATCTCACGCTATACGACTCAAAAAAATCGTCGCAGCAATCCGGGCCGACTTGAACTAAAGAAGTTCTGCACCCATTGTAACAAACATACTCCTCATAGAGAGATAAAAAAATAAGTACAAAAATCAAGTATGAAAAGAGAAAGAGAATTTCGTCCTGCACGGGCATCTCGTCGGCGTTTTCCTCCAGTCAAATCAGCCGAACAAATTGATTACAAAAATATAGACCTATTAAGACGTTTTGTAAGCGAACAGGGAAAACTTTTTCCTAGAAGAATGAATCGACTCACTTCCAAGCAACAGCGTGCAATGACCTGCGCGATCAAGCGGGGCCGCCTGCTTGGATTATTGCCTTTTCTTAATCGCAAAGGTTAGCCTTGGACTAAAGGAGAGGGAGCTTGTATTGTAAAGCTAAGGAGAGTTGAAAAAGCCTTGGGATCACAGACCCCCATCTGTGCCAGAGACCGACGGTCCAAGGCAACTCCTATTTTTCGCAGCCTATGAATTGCAAGGCTGTAACGATATCCTTCATGCGCCATAGCAGCGTTGAGGCGTATGATCCAAAGACGGCGTAAGTCTCGCTTGCGTCTTCCTTGGTCTCGATGAGAATATTCGAGAGCTTTTGTTGCTCTTTGGTTAGCAGTTCGAAAAAGTGTTGATTGTGACCCTCTGAAGCTTTTAGTCAAGGCGAGAATTTTTTTCCTGCGCCTTTTTGCTACGTAGCCGCGTTTGATTCGAGTCATAAATAGATATATTTGAATCTGAGATGGACTTGAATGCATTGATAAGCTTTAAACCTAAACCTTATTGAATTTGTTAGTAACAATTGTTACTCTTGACAAATCTTTGAGACTATGGCATGATCTTCAATAAAAAGCAAGGGATTGTAGTTCAATTGGTTAGAGCACCGCCCTGTCAAGGCGGAAGTTGCGGGTTCGAGCCCCGTCAGTCCCGCCTTATTAAAATGAAAATGGATTGTTGCAGAAGCTTTTTATTACTCTTTAAGTAATAAAAAGACTAAGCCTGACATTTGTTGTTAATGTATTTGATTTATTGATTTAAGCTTTATAAAAAATATTTTTATTATAACGTTTCAAATTAGGCTTATCTTCTGCTATTAATACAAGTTTTTCTTTCCACCATCCAGGTTTTTTGTACGCACAGATTTCTGCTACTTCACTAGAATGGAAAATAGAATTAGTCTGGGTTTGTTTTTTGTTATTGTTGACCTGATTTGAAATTTTGTCATTCTGAATATGAAAAAAATTAGAGAAAAAAGAACTCAAAAAAGGTTGGATGCTAAGAGTGTTAGCAATAGAGGTCCAAGAAATTGAATTGATTTCTTCTGTTTCCAGCCTTGAAACAGTCTTTGCGCGTTGTAATTTCGCCGAATAAGATAGTTCAGTAAGTCTCCAATTTGATTTTTCGATCTCTTGTTGTGCCCAAGCGGTCCGAGACTGCATAAGACAGAAAACATTTTGCAAATGTGGCCATGTCAATCCTATGAACCAGGTCATCATTTTTTCAATCTCATAAAGAGTACTATAGAACCAACTTTGTGACTGATCGATCTCATTAAAAAATAACCATCGTAGGTCAGTTATACTATAAGTAAGATCCCATCCGCGGTGCATTCCAGTGGCAACTGCACGATAACTTCGCCAAAATGGCCCACACTCATGAGCCATCAGAAGCATTCCGGTTATTACGAGTTCTGTTTGCTGTGCTACTGCTACTAACAATGGCTCAACAGCTAAGACTGCTGGATCATCAATGCTTCCTGTGTGAGGATCAGCTCGATCAAAAGCGTTTGATAAACGTTTCCGAGTGCGCTCTTTCATTCGGATTTTTCGTCGGTGTTCTCGGCTTCGGATCCATTCCGGCATAGTAAAAAACTCCATGTCTTGTTCAAGCAGAGGTAGTACAAGCTTTGCTTGTTCTGGATTTTTTTCAAGATTCAGCCAAAATTGATCGCGTCCTCTATCGTCAGCTTTCCATTTGTTCTTTTTCAAGTTTTCCATTTTGATATCCCAGGTTGCTTCTGGGTCCGGATCAGTAGGGTCTAAGCCAAATAACCTTTGATGGATAGACGGCAAGTCATCAATTACGTAACTGTCTACATAAGTAGCCAGCACGTGAAGCCGGCGGTATGGAGCTACCCATACTTGGGTGTAGATTGGATCAAGTTCTTCTTTATGTATCCATTGAAAAAAAGGCATCCAACCGTGTAGAAAATGAAGGTCATTAATGCTTATAACTCTTGGATGAGACGGATTTAAATGCCAATCTCCATCTTTCTCTTCTGTTGCAAACAATTGTATATCCTCATAATCTTCATAATCATCGTTCAAAAAAAGATTAACAATCAGCTCTCCTTGCTCAAGGTCCGCAGCACCATTATTTGTTGGGTTAGCGCCTGCCGAAACTAAGATAGCAGCACCTGTTTTTCTATCTTCAACCTCACGTAGTTCAGCAGCTTCAAGCGGACGTCCGTATTCATCTGGGTTTTTTTGTTTTTCTTGTTGGAAAATATGATAACGTGGCATACTATTGACAGAAAAAATAAAAGGTTCCCAAAGATAATTGAGGTGTAAAAGTTCTTCATCTTTTCTCATAAGTTGAGAAGAGAGAGACCGGAGTCGAATTGGACCAAGATCCTCATGGTATTTCCTCTTTGCTCGCCAATCAGAATATGGTGAAAGGAATCTTTTGTTAATAAAAGGTTCTTCTCCTAGAATGTCTTCTTTGTCAAGCCCTGGGAACCGAATAAGTCGAAAGAGTAGGTCTTTGGAAAAAGGAAGGGTGTCCTCTTCTCTTGCTTGGGCACTTACAATTTCATTCTTTAATAATAGCTTAGAGTATGATTTGTTTATATAAAAGTTTTTGTTTTTTATAATTTCTTTTCTGAAAATTTGCTCTTTCAATGAATCTAAATTATACTTTACATTAGTGGTAATAGTCGTAAAATTTGTCTGAAAATAAATCAGAGGATTTTGCTTTGCAAGAGCCCATAACAATTGCCAGCATATGTAAATGATAGGATTCTCCGTTTGTCTGATCCCTCGATAAAGACTTAAGCGATCGGCCAATATGTCTGTCTCGAAAATTTTTTGCTGTGAGGGATTTTCAACACCTTCATAATATAAATCTCCTCCTATAATGAGGGCGAAAGAACGAATAATCTCTGCCCATGCGGCAGTACCTGTTGGATCTCTTCTATAGTCAAAAAAACAAAAGGGTTCTTCACCTGCAAATTGTTCAAGATAACCGTATCGAAAACGTGTTTCTCCAGCATTGTAAGCAGGAAACTTTGTTATACCAGGAAAAAGCAAAGCATTTACCATCCACTTACTAAGATGACGGTGTATGTGAGCACGACCGTCTCGAAAAAAATATTGCATCGCAAGATGCGTCATACTAGCTTGTTCTTTTCGCATAAAAAAACGTAAAGCTTTCTCTACGCAGGCCCAATTGGGAGTGGCATTATAAAGGTCTTGTAAGTAGACAGCTTTTTTCCAAACTAAGAAATTTGGCGCTGCGTCTACCCCACTAATAAGTTTATTATTTTTATTGACTTTTGTTTTCAATAAAGCATCTTCCCATGCCCACTCTTTTCCCCATTGAAGATGTAAACTGGCTTGAGCTTTGCACAAAGCCATTTCATTTGTGAAACTGTGCATTTCTGCAGAATTGTAGCCTCGACTTCGTGGAAGAACTTCTTGCAACGCTTGCTCTTTTAGTCGAAGAGCTCCTGTTCTTGTCATAAGGACTTGAAGAATACGTTCTCTGTCTACCCAATTTAGACCTCGCATTGTATACACTTTGTCCCATCTTCTTTTTCGGAGCAACGGCTCTTTAATTGTAAGAAGAGTTCCAATGCCAAATCGTATGCCATAACGGGTACGTGGAAACTTATCTAAAAGCCATAAAAGGTACAAAAGAGTACCTGTTGAATTCCATTGATCAAGACTAAAAAGCTTCATTATTTCCCATCCAGTAATCCCACCCTCTTTTGGTACTGTAACAAATTCATATATTTCTTGTTGACCTAAATTCTTTTTGAGGGCAAGTTTTGCTTCACGAATCTCTGGAGGATCATCCTCTAACTCTTCAATCTCGTAATCCTCTTCCTCTGCTTCCTTCTCCAATTGGTTTGGCATTCCTAAAATATCCCAATAATCTACCGTGAGATAGCCTGTTTTTGGTAAAAAACCAAACATTTTTTCTTCATAACAAAGACCTCCCATAGACGCCCGCTCTCGTAACTCTCTGGCAGCTAAGTAAGAATAAGTTTCTTCTTTATCATAGAAACTGTTTAAGCTTTCTACAACAAATAGGCAAGGAATTGCAGCACCTGCAATCATAAAATGTCGAATTATATAATCTTCTGCGATCGTTTGAGGACGCTCCATACTTGGAGCAATAGCCCCATCAGCAAGAATATCATCTTCTCGTATAATTTGAAATAATCGATTTAAATCCTCAGTTAATGATCCCTTTGCCGTAGTAGCTCCTCCAGAATGAGTCGCTCCTCCGCTTTGTGTTCCTTGCCCAGACTTGCTAAGCTTTTTTTGCAAAGAAACACGTTTTTCTGCCAAATTTTGGCGAAACCCCAAGCGTATTGAAATGTCTTTTCCGCTCATGCTCATTTCGTCTTTAGAAGGAGACCAATCGAGTTTTAATTGAATTAGTGGTAATCTCCAGTGATCTGAAGCGAGTTGGAACCACTCATATCGTCTCGATCCAATTGGCTCAATGAGTAGGCTTGATTTGGGCAGAAGTGTATCTCTTATACTTGCATCGTAACAAGTATCGATTCCTGCAATCGCAGAAAGTTCTGCATTGCAAATGTTCGACATACGCAAGAAGAGGCTGAGCATCCGAATTCGTTTGGCTACATAGATTCCGATATCTGGGTGATCCAATACGTGATGGGCTCCAGCTAACATTCCCTGATAAGTGAGAGCTCTTTCTAATGTTGATTGAAAACGACGTTCTCTTCCTCGATTTTCTACATATAGTTTTATGGATATAGGCATAATATACCATAATCTCCATCCTAATGAATAGAAAAAACCAATTAAACGAAAGGGTACAAGTGCCCACCAAATAGTACTATAAAAAAAATATTTTAGTAAAAACAAAACAAATTGAGCAATTGGGTTGCTTAAGATTATTACAAGTATGTTATCAAAAGAAGGCCATAATCGGCGGCTCAAATCATAAGCTTGATCCAATTGCTTAATTAAGATGCAATTGGTTCTTGTATGCAAATTAATACTCAAAAGAATAATTTTGTCATAAGCAAGTTCTATAAGATTTTCTATTGAGTCTACTATATTCAAAACTCTATGCGCAATTTTAAAAGACAAAGAATTTATTAATCGAGGTTTCACAGACAAGGTGACTAGGGGAGAAATGCCTGTACGAAAAACATTTTGGATTTGTATGAAACGAGGCTGAGCCCAATTGATTGCTCGTAATTGAAGGCTTTTTATTACTTGTGGCCAAAATTTATGAGTGGGTTTTTGATTCCAATAGAGATGCCAAATAGACAAGGGCGATAGGCTTACTGCTCGACGCAGACCTTGTCTCAACGTATTATTGTATTGACTGATCAATCCCATTCCACATGAGATGAATAAAGCCCACCAAAGTTCAATACTTATTAATTGGAATGGAGATGTGAGAATTAAGCTATAATAGGCATGAACTCGTAATGACAAGATTTTGTACAACAAATGAGAAAATATTAATAAAGTTTGGTGGTCAATCCAATATTGATCATAATCTGTTTGTAACCAATTCAACCTTTTTTGTTTCACCAAGCATTCTTTCCACCCATAAAAAAGATCATTGTCTCTAATCTTAATAGTTTCTCGAATGTGTTTATAGAATTTTTTTATCCATTGACTTTCAAGTTGATGAAAATTTATGTCTTTTTTCTCTACTTTTTTTAGATCTATGGCAGAATGTTTGTTTTTAAACCCATTGATAATTTTTTTTTTTCTCTGAAAATCGTTTAAATTCTTATGTTTTATAAATTGTCGTATGTCATCTTGATTGTTCACGTTTTTACAATCGGCGCAAACAATATTGAAAAAAGACGTATTTGTCTGTTTTAAATTTGTTTTATATGGTTTTTCAATAATCTTTCTTGCTTTTGTGTTCAATCTTAAAAAATCAATATGTGCTTCAAAAGGTCTTTTTTGATTTTGATATAAATAGTTCATCTTTGTGGATGAGTGGTAACACTTTTCAGACAATTGGCTTATCTTTAAAGCCATTTTATTATATAAAATTCTAATTTTAAATCTTGTGTCGGTAGTAGGTAAATCAAATTTACCAGGGAGAGTCATTTGTTTGTGCCATTTTTTTTTTTTTGAGAGAGTTAAAAAAGATTTCGTTTCGATGAGAGAATCAAAGAGAACGAATGTGTTTTTAAGACAATAATTGTGTTTTTTGCAATGTATGAAAATATTGTGATTTTCATTATTTTTGATTTTTTTATCTTTATAAGAATAAGTCCCATAACGTATAAGCGATTGGTGCACGTTTTTGCGTATCTTCCAGTCTTGGGCTATTTGGCTAGGAAGAGTGCTATGCTGACTCAATGGACCCAGAATACTAACTAAACCCATAGCTTTATTCGCAAATATAACCTCGTACATTTGAAAAGGCCGCGTCCAAGAGATAGACCAAAGAGGCAAGCTGCGTGCCATGCTAACAACAGCTTGTGATAAGAAAGGTTTTTCTACCATGTTCATAAGAGAAGACATAGTCTCTGAAGAAAAGCTTTCGTTTTCATTGTTTTTGATTTGTTGTCTGTTAGTTTTAAGAAAAATTTGAGAGCTTACTGTTGTATGCTTAAGCATTCAAATACTTGGTTCTTAGAAACTGGAAAAAACTTGTATTGCATATAGATTTTGAACTAAAAAGAATACGCTTTTCATTGAAAAAGTCTCTATGAGGTATGTTCGGATATTGTTATTTTCTTGTTTAGAAAAAATTTACAAAATAATACTCTGCTTTTTTTGGCACAGCAGTCAAAATTATCCTTCCATAGGGCTCCCAAAAACTTTGGCAAATTTTTCTTTGACTAAAAGACCAGAATCAATAGGTTCAAGTGGATCTTTACGTAACCGATGACGCAGGCATAGTGGAATCACTGTCAATATATCTTGGGCGGTTACTTCATTTCTTCCTCCCAGCGCTGCAAGTGCTTTAGCAGCGCGGTAGGTAACAATATCTCCTCGCAACCCATCGACGTTTAATTCAGAACATACTTGTGATATTTTAATTTTATGATCGTAAGAAATTTCTACTAATTTTAATCGCTCTCGCGCTTGAATAACTTTTTGTCTCATACTTTCTTGAGAAGCTTCCCACGCTTCTTGGAAAGTCTCAGGTGCCTCTTCAAAGGAGGCTCTTTGTTCAACAATCTGAACCCTAAGTTCTGGCTCTTTGACTGTCCCAACTTGAGCATGCATACCAAAGCGATCAAGCAACTGAGGACGAAGTTCCCCTTCTTCTGGATTACCGGATCCAATAAGAATGAAACGTGCGGGATGAGAAACAGAAATTCCTTCTCTTTCTACTGTGTTCCATCCCGAGGCTGCTGCATCGAGAAGGACATCTACTAGGTGATCATCCAACAGGTTCACCTCATCTACATAAAGAATGCCACGGTTTGCTTTTGCTAAAAGACCTGGCTCGAAAGCTTTAACACCTTCTGTAAGAGCTCGTTCAAGATCAATGGTACCACATACGCGATCTTCAGTGGCTCCTAAAGGAAGATCAACCATAGCAATTCTTGTCATTTGAATAGGAATTTCTTGGTTGTTTATGACTTTCTTTCTTACTTCATGGCTCATTAACTGAGGATCCCGTGGATCAGAATTAAAGGGATCATTTTCAACAACTTCGATTTCAGGCAAAAGATCTACAAGTGCTCGAACAGTTGTTGATTTACCTGTGCCTCGGTCTCCCATAATCATAACCCCTCCAATTTTGGGATCAACAACATTGAGAAGTAACGCTAGCTTCATCTCTTGTTGCCCAACAATTGCAGTGAAAGGAAAAACCGAACGTTCATTGTTTTTTTCTTGAATAGGAGCCATAAAATTGAGTTCAAATTGAAAATAAAACTTTCTTTGATTCTGATGGGGTTTTTAGACAGCCCCAACTAAGGAGACTGTCTTAGAGTGTAGCTATTTTAGTTAGTTTGAGCTAGCCAAAAAGGCTTCAGTATGTTCTTGTATAGCTTTTTTAAGGATCTCTTCCGCTTCTTCTGTGAATGTTTTTGTAGAACGGATAATTTCAGCAAACTTTGGTTCGTTTGCTTCAATGAAACTTCTCAAAGAAGCGAGAAACTTTCTAACTTGGCCTACTTCAATCTTGTCTAAGTATCCGTTGATTCCGGTATAGATAGTAGCTACTTGTTGCTCAACCGAAAGTGGAGCAGTTTGAGCTTGTTTCAGCAATTCACGCAATCTTTGACCACGAGCCAATTGGTTTTGTGTGGCTTTATCTAAATCGGAAGCAAATTGTGCAAAAGCCTCAAGTTCAGCAAACTGAGCTAGTTCAAGTTTTAGCTTGCCCGCGACCTTCTTCATTGCTTTGATCTGAGCTGCCGACCCAACTCGAGATACGGAGATCCCGACATTAATTGCAGGTCGTATGCCTGCGTTGAATAAATCAGCAGAAAGAAAAATCTGGCCATCTGTGATTGAAATTACGTTGGTTGGAATGTAAGCAGACACATCCCCCGCTTGTGTTTCAACAATAGGTAGAGCCGTCATGCTGCCTTCGCCTAACTGAGAACTCAGTTTTGCCGCTCTTTCTAGCAGACGGGAATGAAGATAAAAAACATCCCCTGGGTATGCTTCACGACCTGGTGGACGACGAAGTAACAAAGACATTTGCCTATATGCTTGAGCTTGTTTTGATAGATCATCATAAATTACTAAGGCGTGTTGTCCTTTGTACATAAAATATTCAGCCAATGCTGCTCCAGTGTACGGAGCTAAAAACTGAAGAGTTGCGGAAGAATTTGCATTTTCTGCAACTACGATGGTATATTCCATGGCTCCACGGTCAGTCAGTACATTCACTACTTGAGCCACGGAAGAGGCTTTCTGTCCAATTGCCACGTAAACGCACACTACATCTTGACCTTTTTGATTTAAAATGGTATCAATTGCAACGGCTGTTTTACCAGTTTGCCGGTCTCCAATGATGAGCTCTCGCTGCCCACGCCCAATGGGAATCATAGAATCAATCGCTAGCAAGCCTGTTTGCATAGGCTCGTATACAGAGCGACGAGAGATGATTCCTGGAGCAGGGGATTCAATTAGACGAGAGTCAGAACTATCGACTGATCCTTTGCCATCAATGGGTTGAGCCAATGCGTTTACTACTCGACCTAGATAAGCTTGTCCTACTGGAATTTGAGCAATCTTACCTGTTGCTTTAACCGAGCTGCCCTCTTGAATAGTAAGTCCTTCACCCATCAGCACAGCACCTACGTTGTCAAGCTCCAAATTAAGAGCAATTCCAATCGTACCATCTTCAAATTCTAGTAGCTCCCCAGCCATTACTTTATCTAAGCCATAAATCCGTGCAATTCCATCCCCTACTTGTAGCACCGTTCCTACATTCATTACTCGTACTTCTTGTGTGTACTCTTCAATCTGCTTACGGATAATACTGCTGATCTCATCAGGACGGATAGTGACCATAAAGAGAAGGGGACAGGCTTGAGAAGAAGAGAGCAGATCCGAGGTTAAGGGCATGCCAACCCTGTCCATGAAATAGGGATTTATTAAGCTTTAAACCTAATATTTTAATAGACCAATTCTTTCTGCATTGTTTATGATTACTGCTTCTTGAGCTTCTTTATGAAGCTGTGAACGAATTGCGTTTTGTGCTCGTTTAAGGGCAGATCTAGAAACACGAAGCTGGACACGTGACTTCGCTCGGCTAAGTCCCAAACGTAACGAAGCTTCTCTCCAAGCTTCTATTTCTTTGAATGCCCCTTGTTCTGCCCAAAACATTGCGGACTCATGCTTGTCCATAGCAAGCATGCCTTGTATACGAATGTTTTTTGCTTGTTTTTTTGCGGCTTCAAGTCCAGCTTTTGCTTGTTCTAAACGAGCGCTTGCTTCTGCATATCGATTGTCTGCGTCTTGTAAAGAAGCTTCAATTGCTTGTTTTCTTTCAAGCAACAAAGAATTAACAAGGCCACTTCCAAAATAAGCCAAAATGCCGATAACAACCCCTAAGTTCAGAAGATTTGTTTCAAAGGGGTCGCCATTTAAACCCCAAGATGACCCTGGAGAGAGCCACTCAAAACAAGCCAAGATGCATTGCAGCATGCCTTCTCCTTATTTTAACAATCTTCCATTCCGAGCGGCCAAAGCCCAAAAAGGCGCCATTTTATATTCTATTAAATGGATACTTTATTTAAGTTACACGTTTTAGTTACGGTCTAAATAAGCTTTCATTTTCATGTGCAGATGGTGGACTTGAAAATGAAAGACACATGGAATTAATTGTGCAAACTACTTAAGCTGCCTAACAAACTCACCTTTTTTTGAATTCTTTTATACAAAAGGGTTTGCAAAAAGAAGGGCCAAGGCAACAACTAAGCCGTAAATGGTTAGGGCTTCCATAAAAGCCAGACTGAGAAGTAGGGTGCCACGAATCTTGCCTTCTGCTTCAGGCTGTCTTGCGATTCCTTCTACTGCTTGCCCAGCCGCAGTTCCTTGACCAATTCCCGGACCAATAGAGGCCAAGCCCACTGCGAGTCCAGCAGCAATAACAGAAGCAGCAGAGATTAATGGGTTCATAAAAAATTCCTTAATTGTAAAAATTAAGGCAATGAAAAATAACACAGTATTTCCCACGCCTTCCAAGCTATAAATTCGTTATGGCTTGGATCATTTTATTGATTCAACATTCGTTTGAATTTTGAAAAAAGAACATATTCTTATGCTTTTAACAAATGGAAATTAAACAACCAAAGAATTATCTATTTGAGTTTTGATTATACTTTTTTTTTTCTGATTATGAAAAGAATTTTTTTTATCAAACAAAAAGAGTTTTAGAATTGTTTTTACTGTTACCTTTTTATATTTGAAAAATTTTTTCAAAATGTTTTATCTTTGATCTACAATAAAATAAAAACGAAAACAAATTCATTTTTATTTTTTGTTTCCATAAAATGAAAGTAAAAAAATTTATGTAAATATTTATTTTGAGAGATAAGCAACGTGAGTGTAAAATAACAGGTGGATGTAGAAAATTCAAAGCATAGGAGTACTTATGAAACTGGCTTATTGGATGTATGCAGGTCCTGCGCACATTGGTACTTTGCGGGTTGCAAGTTCTTTTAAGAACGTGCATGCAATTATGCACGCGCCTCTTGGAGACGACTATTTTAATGTAATGCGCTCTATGCTTGAAAGAGAGCGAGATTTTACACCTGTCACAGCGAGTATTGTAGATCGTCACGTTCTTGCCCGTGGGTCTCAAGAAAAGGTTGTTGAGAATATTACTCGCAAAGACAAAGAAGAAAAGCCTGATCTGATTGTTTTAACACCAACGTGTACGTCGAGTATTTTGCAAGAAGATTTACAAAATTTCGTCGATAGGGCCTCCATAGGTGCTGAGTGTGATGTTATTTTAGCTGATGTGAATCATTATCGTGTGAATGAACTTCAGGCTGCTGATCGAACTTTAGAACAAGTAGTACGTTACTATTTGGAAAAAGCAAAGCGGCAAGGTCGTCTTGATAGTAAAAAAACAGATAAACCCTCTGCAAATATCTTCGGTATTTTTACATTAGGTTTTCATAATCAGCATGATTGCCGTGAGTTACGTCGACTATTAAAAGAATTAGGTATTCAAACGAATCAAGTAATTCCTGAAGGAGGATCCGTTAGTCAATTGCAATACCTATCTAAAGCTTGGTTTAATATAGTCCCATATAGAGAAGTTGGGTTAATGGCGGCCCAATACTTAGAGAAAGAGTTTGGTATGCCTTATGTATCTACAACTCCCATGGGAGTTGTAGATACCGCTCGCTGTATTCGAGAAATACAAAGTATTATTAATTCTCAAGCAGGTCAAGACATAGTAGAGTATCAATCTTACATCGATCAACAAACACGTTTTGTTTCACAGGCTGCTTGGTTTTCGCGATCTATTGACTGTCAAAATCTGACCGGCAAGCGGGCTGTTGTGTTTGGTGATGCTACCCATGCAGCTTCAATGACTAAAATCCTTTCTAGAGAAATGGGGATTCGAGTAGTATGCGCAGGTACTTATTGTAAACATGATGCAGACTGGTTTCGAGAACAGGTTGCTTCTTTTTGTGACCAAGTTTTGATTACAGATGATCATACTAAAGTTGGAGATCTCATTGCTAAAGTTGAACCAGCAGCCATTTTTGGAACACAAATGGAACGACACATTGGGAAGCGTCTTGATATTCCTTGTGGGGTTATTTCTGCCCCAGTCCATATTCAAAATTTTCCTCTGGGATACAGACCCTTTCTAGGATATGAGGGCACAAATCAAATCGCTGACTTGGTATATAATTCTTTTACCCTTGGAATGGAAGATCATCTCTTAGAAATTTTTGGTGGTCACGATACAAAAGAAGTTATTACAAAGTCTCTTTCTACCGACACAGATTTGCGTTGGACTGCTGAGGGACAAATGGAACTCAATCGAACTCCTGGGTTTGTAAGAAGCAAAATCAAACGAAACACTGAAAAATTCGCTCGTCAGAATAACCTTAACGAAATTACAGTTGAAGTTATGTACGCAGCTAAAGAGGCATTTACGCAGTAACAATTCTTTGTTTTATAGGTGTCTCATGTAATTTTTACATGAGACATACTATTTTTTGACTAAAAGTCAAAAAAAACTTTAGATGATTTCAATCAAAGTATTAATAATAATTAAAATGAATTTTAGAGTAATATCAAAACTATAATACTCTAATGTTTTAATAGTGTATTTTTCTTGAATATATATATATATTCATTTTTACTCATTCCTATAGAATTTCAATATAAATTTATAAACAAACTTTTGAATTATATGTAAAATTGAATTCTATAAAGAACCAGTATGCTTACAGTCTTTAATCAATTAAAGACTGTAATTTTTCTTAGACTTTGATAAAAGAATTTATTAATTCTCTTTTATTACTTACAAGAAACTTTGAAAGCATACATCTGCTACTGTATACTTTCAAATATTTTATCTCTCATATAGAATATAAAAATATCATCCAATTATTTGGCGAAAAACACTATATGATAAGCTTGGAATAAGACATAAAAACTATCGTTTAGAAAATTGAGATGATTTACGGGCTTTTTTAAACCCATATTTTTTTCTTTCTTTTACACGCGGGTCTCGTCTCAAAAGACCCTGACGTTTTAAAGGCCGACGATTTTCTGTTTGAAGTTTACAAAGGGCCCTAGCCACACCTAAAGAAATCGCTTGAGCCTGAGCAGCCAAACCTCCACCGCGCACCCTTGCTACAATGTCATGCCTATCTTCTTTAGCAAGTACAAACAGCGGGGCTTTAACAGCTTGGAGATAAGCTGGATTATCTTGGAGATAAAGACGCCCACCGGACCCGTTAATCAAAATACGGCCTTTGCCTTTTATAAGTTGAACTCTTGCGACAGCACATTTACGTCGACCCGTCCCTAAAGGTTTCACTAGTTTTAAAGTGTTTGATACGGGATTAGATTTGTTGAAACTTGAAGAAGTGTCTAATATCATACGTTGGGTTGGGTTACGTTAGTTAAATAAACAGAATAAAATTGAAAAAATAAAAGTATTTGAAGATAAACGTTTGCTTTTATTTGACATTGTTTTTAAACAATTGTTTTTAAACCTAATTGTTTTGGAGGAATTGTATTTGAAGAAACAGCTGAAGCAAATCGTAGAAGAGGGATATATACTGCAATTGCCTGTTTTGCAGCCCTCTGCATTGCTTCTATAGGTTGAATTGTACCGTTAGTCCAGATATCAAAAAGTAGCACACAAAAATGGTCTTGCTTTTGTTCATTATTGATATGAAAATCAAGAGCATTTTCTTTTTCAGCTTTTTCAGAAAGATCATCTTTGATTTGTTCTTCAGACGTAGAACTAGAATCTTTTTTATCCGGTGTGGAGGATATTATTTCGTTTTCTTTACGAGAAATTTTATCTTCGAAATAAAATTCGATTCTTCTTTCAGTTTGTTGGATCTGATAATCAACCTGAAGGATAGGATTGAACCGTGCATCAAGAAGAAGTCCTTCTTCGGGCTCTCCACCGTCTCGGATTCGAAAACCTGATCCTCTTTCAATAGTTAGTTCAAGCTTAAGTTCCAAAGGAACTACTATACTTAGAATAGGTTGATTTGGGCTTAAACATTGTATCCCTTCAGGTAAACGAATATGTCTTGCTTCAAAAACCCCAATTTCTTGACCTGTATATAATACTGCAGTTTGTCCTTTAATTGGCATACCACTCAGTACCACTGATGATAAATTCATCATAATGTCACGAATGGTTTCTCGAATTCCCGGAAGAGCGAGGTACTCGTAACATCCTATTTCTTTTTTTGCAAGCCAAGAATGTTGAATTTTTAGCGTGCTAAAGCATGTTCCTTCAAACCCTTTTAGTAAACATCGCCTTAGACCAACTGCAAGAGTGGTAGCTTCTGAATGGGATAGAGGAGCAAGCATTATTCGTTCATGATACAGGGAATTTGATACCTGAGCTTGTTGTAAAGATTGAACTCGATATCTAGACGGTAAAGTCATGGTATCTATCTCCCTATAATTCTAAAGCCTTCTCTTTTTAGGTGGTCTACACCCATTATGCGGAATAGGTGTAACATCTCGGACTAAAGTTACACTCAAACCACCAATCCTTAGAGCACGCAAAGCCATATCTCTTCCTGGGCCAGGCCCACTCATTAAGACCTCAGCTTGTTTTAAACCTTGATCAAGAGACCTTCTGACTGCACTATCAGTAGCCATTTGGCTTGCAAAGGGTGTGCGTTTTTTACGACCTTTAAAACCGCAAGCCCCTGAAGAAGACCAAGATAAAACCCCACCACGCAAGTCTGTGACGGTCACAATAGTATTATTGTAAGTGGCTTGAATGTGCACGATACCTTTAGGAACTCTTCGCTTCGATTTCCGATTACTAATCTTTCTAAATGTTCTGGCCATTTGTTATATTTTTTTATTATTGATTGAAGCTTTTTTTGGCTATTTTTGTCTCAATTTTTGTATATTTTTATAAATCCCCCTCTAAAAAAAGAGGGGGCAATGAAAAAATAAAAAAAAATTATCCTTGCCTTTGTTTATGTTTAGGGTTAGTACAAAGAACCATGACCCTTCCCCGTCTTCGAATTAAACGACAGCTCTCGCTTGGATAGGATATTTATTAAATGTCCTTCTTTTCAGAGTCGGACATGAGCCTTGTTTCTGCTCATCCGGCTCTTGCCTACTTTTCTGCTAGTGTTTTTTAAAAAACTTGAGCAAAAAAAGAAGAGGCTACAAGTCTCTACACTTCATTAAGCCGAGCTTGTTCTCTTTTATCCAAAGGTTGGATATCAATTTCTTTTCCTGGGTTAGCAATGCGAAATTCTTGGAGCCTGGCTTGTACCGCTTTTCCTCTTTTGTTTAAATACGAACTAACATGTTCTGTGGATGCTAGTATTTAAATTATTTAATAAATTTGGAAAAGTATATATTTTTACATGTAATTCTTTCGATACTTTGCTGCCAATTAATTTTTATGACCCCAGTAATTGATTTTTTAGATTTATGACTAGCTTTCAAGCCTCACCTTTCTCCTAGCTTTCAAGAGCTGCCTCTCGACAATTCTTCTAGGACAATCTTATCTTTTAGCCTATTTTAGCTTTAAAGAAGTTCCCACCTATGGTAAGAAATCGCAAACAGATCTTCCGTACTGATGCACGTACCTTCATATTGATATTGGTTTTTTAATAAATCTAGTATATATTTTTACTCAAAAATATAAAAAATTCTTACTTTATAGAATATTTATTTTTTAATTTATTACCAAATAAAACACAAAACTTCACCCCCAATCTTTTTTTCTCTAGCTTTTTTTCCCGTCATAATTCCTTCAGGTGTCGAAAGAATGGCAATGCCTACTCCTCCTAGTACACCCGGAATTTCTTTGTGGTTAAAGTAGACACGCAATCCTGGTTTACTTATTCTTCGGAGACCCGTAAGGCAAGGTGTTCGGTCTTTGCCCTTATATCGAAGGGTAAGGCTAAGCCTTGGTTTTTTACCAGGAATACGTAACCAATGTTCAAGATAGCCTTCTTCATACAAGATTTGGGAAAGGCTTTCTGTTACTTTTGTAGCGGAATATTGGGTTGTTTTTTCTCGATTCTTACTAGCATTGCGTATAGATGTGATCAATCCAGCAACTGTGTCATTGTTCATTCAATTGAATGTTCAAATAAATCAATTATTCTAGAGAATGCTCTCTAGTGATTGTTTCAATAAGATCTTTTAATCTTTATTTTGATTTTACAAATACAGTAATGTTGCACGTAGGCTTCATTATTGGAAAAGCTCGACCTTGAGCTCGGGGTCGAAAGCGTCGCATTTTAGGACCTTGATCAACCCAGGCATTGCTTATATAAAGTTCAGCCCTCTCGAGTCCAAAATTGTTTTTAGCATTTGCTCCTGCCGCGTAGACTACTTTTAAAATTGGGATCATTGCTCGGTACGGTAGGAACTCGATTAAAAGTAACGCGTCACGATAAGTGCGACCTCTTACTTGATCAAGCACCCTACGGACCTTATAAGGTGACATTGTTATTCCGCGAAGCACGGCTTTTTTGCCCAATTCACTATCTTTTATCCGAACCATAAAATGCTCCCTAAGCTATCGACGTGATCTTTTATCTCCTTTCGGGTGACCGCGAAAGGTACGTGTTGGGGAAAACTCACCCAATTTGTGCCCTACCATTTCATCTGTGATAAATAGGGGTATATGTTCTTTTCCATTATGTACACCAATTGTATGACCAATCATAATAGGAAGGATTGTAGAACAGCGTGACCATGTTAGTACTACTTCTTTGCCACCCTTTGTATTCAAGTGCCTTATCTTGCTGAGGAGATGATCTGCTACAAAAGGACCCTTTTTTAATGATCTTGCCATTTGTACCTCTTTACTAAATCATTCTTTTTATAAAACAGACTTACCAGACTTGCGTCGACGTAAAATTAATGTACTACTTTGTTTGTGACGATCTCGGGTACGTCTCCCCAAAGTGGGCAGACCCCATGGAGTCAACGGTCTTTTGCGACCTACAGGTGCACGGCCTTCTCCCCCTCCATGAGGATGATCCACCGGATTCATTGCAGCTCCTCGCACTCGCGGGCGACGTCCTATCCATCGCTTCCACCCCGCTTTTTTTGCAGATAAAGCTGAACGTGGGTGCCAACTTACTTGTCCAATTATTGCATAACAACGTTGAGGCACTAAACGAACTTCACCGGATGGCATTCGTAATGCAGCAAAGAGACCTTCTTTTGCTATGAGTAAAGCTACAGAACCAGCTGCGCGAGCAATTTGTCCTCCTCGTCCAGGTTGTAACTCAATATTGTGTACAGCTGTTCCTAATGGAATATGTCTTAGGGGTAGAGCATTTCCTACCTCAATAGGAGCTTTTGGGCTTGCAATTAAATGGTCACCCCTTCGCAAGCCACGACAACCTAAAACGTAGCTTTTCTCTCCGTTTTCGTAGTGAACCAAACATATAGGAGCACTTCGATTTGGGTCATATTCAACTGTAGCTACAAGCCCAATAATGTCAAATCTTGTTCGTTGAAATTCAATTTGACGATATCGTCTCTTGTGACCTCCCCCACGATGACGACTAGTTATTAAACCTCGATTATTGCGACCCTTTTTACGATGCTGACCCGAGACTAGACGTCTCTGAGGACCAGGCTTCCAACTACGTCTTTCCCACTCCCATACATAATTTTTCTGTGCTTTTGAGCGCAATAGCCTTACTTTACGGCTAACTACTTTCATGGTATGTCCTCTTTAACCCAATGAATTGACTAATTCATGTATAAACTTTTGAATTAGAATAGATCTTCAAATTTTAAAAACATTTTGTAATAAATTTTTGGGCTTTCTATTTGTTATTCTTGATTTTGTTTGTTTTCTACAAAACTATTAAAATCAAAATTAGCAACTATATTATTACTTGCTGTAATAATAAAAAATGTGACTGTTCAATTAACAAACAGTTAATTGCGAATATCAAATCATTATCTTTTTTGGTTGATGAAAAAAAAATAGTACTGCTTTGCAATTGACAATTTTTCAAGTACTGTTTTTGTTTGAAATGGTTATTTGCTTAGTGTGTCTTAAAAAGCTTATTCCTCATTGTTTTATATATAAAACAATGAGATTTGTATAGTTCTCTTTACGCCTTATGAACAGCTTGAATTTTTTTACAAGGGATAATTATTTTAAATCTTGATTTGTCAAATTATTTTTGGTTATTCTTAGAAAACGAAACGATAAGAATATTGCATCCAGCAGGAGTCGAACCCGCTAATTCTCCAATTATGAGTTGGGCGCTTTCACCGTTCAGCCATGGATGCGTTGTTTTGTTTCCTGGAAAATACTTTCCAGGAAACAATTACTTTAATATAATTTTTGCTTAAGACGGTTTTTTTTCGATTGAAATGAACGCAAATAATATAGTTTGCTTCTTCTAACTTTATGTTTACGAAGCACTTGAATATCACCAATTTTTGCAGAATGAATAAGCAAAACTCTCTCAACATTTACAATTTGTGCTAGCCTTCGTAACGTAACAGTTGTACTTGCTTGATTTGAATGAATTCCAAGCACTGTACCTTGAAAGGGTTGAATTCGAGATTTGTTACCCTCTTGAATCAAAACTCCTACTTTTAGGAGATCTCCAGGCCCAATGATAGGAACATTTTGTTTACATTCTTTTGCTTGCAGTTTTTTAATTAATTCTTTATAGCTCATTTTATATTTTTCATTTTATACAACAATCGAATTAGTATTCTAACAGTATTTACTTTGCATTTTTTATTTATTTTGAATGCTCTAAGTGAAAATTAAGAACATTGGCGGAGACAGGATTTGAACCTGTAACCTCAAGGTTATGAGCCTTGCGAGCTACCTAGTTGCTCTACTCCGCTTATTTGTTTGTTTTAAGTATAAAGCAATTAAACTCCAAATTCAAGCTTCTATGATTTGGGTGTAGATCTTTTATTTGTATTTTAAACAACTTTTTTCATTAATTGATGGCTTCAAGCTTAAATTAAAAATATTCTATACCTATTAAAAAAATAACGTTCTATGATGTCAATAACTTTTTATTGAGTCTTATTTATTTTATGTTGTTTAATCTTTCTATTCAAATATTAAAGAATAAATTTTAAGAAAGTTTTTAATCAATTGAATTTATTTTTGTTATCCTTTTAACATTTCAAAAAATAGTATTTTTAAAATTGTTAAGCTATGTAAAAACTAAAAGTTTTCAGATTTTTAAACTCAAATGATAATAATTAGAATTTTTATTCTAGTTGTAACAAATCATTTTATATATTTTATTAATAATCTTCATATAATTTTTTATATGTTTGTATTTTGTATATCTATTCTATAGATATATAGACTTATTTTTCAAAATTTATTGCTTTTAACTTTAAGTTTTTGAATAGAACTTTTGATTTAATATAACTCTAGTGTTCTTTTTTATATCAAATAACTAGATAGACTTTAGATGTTTTTTATCAATATATTGATTATTATAGTGATACAACGAATAAATTTATTTTTTTATAATAAAAAAAAAGTTAGATGTACAAAAGGTGTTGTTTAGGCACAAAAACAACAATAAAAAAGATTGTTAAATTTCTCTTCCTGTAAAAATAAAAACATTTCATTTCAAATCTTTAGTAAAAATATCATTTTTTGCTATTATTTGTTGATTAGTTAAATGATGTTTCATATGATATTTTATTAAGATTTTGGGCGGCGGAAAAGAAATAAAATTGCAAAGTAAATCTAGATAAGTGAAATAGGCTATAAATTGACTATGACTATCTCTATTGGAAAATCCCCTTCTGAGCCGAAAGGTTTATTTGAGACCGTAGATGACTGGCTTCGTCGTGATCGTTTTGTATTTGTTGGCTGGTCAGGTCTGTTGTTGTTTCCTTGTGCTTATTTTGCCCTTGGTGGATGGCTTACTGGAACAACCTTTGTAACTTCATGGTATACTCACGGTTTGGCAAGTTCTTATCTTGAAGGTTGCAACTTTTTGACTGCAGCTGTATCAACCCCGGCGAACAGTTTAGCTCATTCTCTTCTGTTATGGTGGGGACCTGAAGCTCAAGGAGATTTTACTCGTTGGTGCCAATTAGGGGGTCTTTGGACTTTCGTAGCTTTGCATGGTGCTTTTGGCTTGATTGGATTTATGCTCCGTCAATTCGAATTGGCCCGTTCCGTGCAATTACGACCTTATAACGCTATTGCCTTTTCTGGCCCTATTGCAGTTTTTGTTTCTGTATTCTTAATTTATCCACTCGGTCAATCCGGTTGGTTTTTTGCTCCAAGTTTTGGTGTTGCAGCAATCTTTCGTTTTATCTTGTTTTTCCAAGGTTTTCATAACTGGACGCTTAATCCTTTTCATATGATGGGTGTAGCCGGAGTGCTAGGAGCTGCTCTTCTTTGTGCAATTCATGGCGCAACCGTAGAAAATACCTTATTTGAGGACGGAGATGGTGCAAACACGTTCCGCGCCTTTAACCCCACGCAGTCTGAAGAAACATATTCTATGGTTACTGCAAATCGTTTTTGGTCTCAAATCTTCGGTATTGCTTTTTCAAACAAGAGATGGCTTCATTTCTTTATGCTTTTTGTACCCGTCACTGGACTTTGGATGAGTGCAATTGGTGTAGTAGGTCTTGCTCTAAATTTGAGAGCATATGACTTTGTCTCACAAGAAATTAGGGCAGCAGAAGACCCTGAGTTTGAAACTTTTTACACTAAAAACATTCTTCTAAACGAGGGTATCCGAGCCTGGATGGCCGCTCAAGATCAGCCTCATGAAAATCTTGTATTCCCTGAGGAGGTCCTACCACGTGGAAACGCTCTTTAATGGAACCTTGTCCCTAGGCGGTCGTGATCAAGAGTCTACTGGTTTTGCCTGGTGGGCTGGAAATGCTCGACTTATCAACCTTTCTGGCAAGTTGTTAGGGGCCCATGTGGCCCATGCTGGCCTCATCGTGTTCTGGGCAGGGGCTATGAACCTTTTTGAGGTAGCTCACTTTGTTCCCGAAAAACCTATGTATGAACAAGGGTTGATCCTATTACCTCACCTTGCAACACTTGGTTGGGGTGTTGGCCCAGGTGGCGAAGTTGTTGATACTTTTCCTTATTTTGTATCTGGTGTACTTCATCTTATCTCTTCTGCAGTTCTTGGATTTGGAGGTTTGTATCATGCTATTCTAGGTCCTGAAACTCTAGAAGAATCTTTTCCTTTTTTTGGTTACTCTTGGAAAGATAAAAATAAGATGACTACAATTCTTGGTATTCATCTTGTTTTGTTAGGGGCTGGGGCTCTTCTGCTTGTTGGAAAAGCTGTATTCTTTGGGGGTATCTATGATACTTGGGCTCCAGGAGGAGGAGGTGTGCGCAAGATCACTAATCTTACGCTTAGTCCTGGTGTCGTGTTTGGTTATCTTTTAAAGTCTCCTTTTGGAGGAGAAGGTTGGATTGTAAGTGTAGATAATCTTGAGGATATTATTGGAGGTCATGTTTGGCTTGGATCCATTTGCATCCTTGGAGGTATTTGGCACATCTTAACAAAACCATTTGCATGGGCACGCCGTGCGCTTGTTTGGTCTGGAGAGGCTTATCTTTCTTATAGTCTTGGCGCTGTGTCTGTAATGGGCTTTATTGCATGTTGTTTTGTGTGGTTTAATAATACCGCATATCCTAGTGAATTTTATGGCCCCACAGGCCCTGAAGCATCTCAAGCCCAAGCCTTTACCTTTCTAGTTCGAGATCAGCGACTTGGAGCAAATGTTGGCTCAGCTCAAGGTCCTACCGGTTTAGGTAAGTATTTGATGAGATCTCCAACCGGCGAAATCATTTTTGGTGGTGAGACCATGCGTTTTTGGGATCTTCGAGCTCCCTGGATTGAGCCCTTGCGTGGTCCTAATGGTCTTGACTTAGGAAAACTAAAAAGAGATATTCAACCCTGGCAAGAGCGACGTTCGGCAGAGTATATGACTCACGCTCCTCTAGGATCTTTAAATTCTGTTGGAGGCGTTGCTACAGAGATTAATGCAGTCAATTATGTGTCTCCTCGTAGTTGGCTCTCTACTTCTCATTTTGTACTTGGGTTCTTTTTCTTTATTGGCCATCTTTGGCATGCAGGACGAGCACGAGCTGCTGCCGCAGGTTTTGAAAAAGGCATTGATCGTGATACTGAACCAGTTCTTTCGATGGAACCTTTAAACTAAAGATCAAATGATTTCAATGAGCCGAAGTATATTCGGCTCATTCTTTCTTTTATCTTGTATGATGTTCAAATCAATTTTATAAGTTTTTTTATTATGTGTTCATATGAAAAGTGAAATTTTCACATTAATTTTAATTTACTACGTGTCTTTTTAATCTTATTCCACCGATGAGTAAAACACAAGCCTTTTTTCTTGCTTTTCATAAATGGGTTACAAATTTTTTAGAGAAAGAATTAGAGATTGCTTGTATCACGGCGTGCCAGATTCAAAACATCGAAAAAGCTTGCGTGCGTTTTCAAAATACATCTTATTTAACTCACGACCAGTTTCAAATTTTAAAGCTTTATTTAAATACCGTACGTGAACAGTCTTTAGAAAAAGTGGAGCAAAATCTGCTCAAATTTGAAAGATTTGTTTGGCTAAGAGCAAAAAACAAAAAATTTTGTTTTCAAAACAAATTATGGTTTATAGAGAGAGTTGTATGGGAAGTCAACGAATTAGCGGAAATTTATCAGCACGGACCGCAAATGAACGTCTTTACGGCTGATGAACCAATTGGGCTTATTCCTAGATCAATTGCTCGAACTTTTTCACGTTTGCAAACGGAGCTAGATTCACAGGCAGAATCTTTACTTATCCAAGAGTTCAAGCTTATTCGATATCAAGCAATCGCCTCATTTCAATTTATTGGTAATTTGCTATTTTTACCATGGCTTTGCCAAAATGCTTTGAAAATCTTTTTTTTTGAACCCATCTTTTCTTATTGGTGGAATACAGGACAAACAGAACTCTTTTTTAATTCTTTTCAAGAACAAAAAGCTCTTGAAGAACTTCAAAAGCTCGAAGATACTGCATGGCTTGATTTTCTTATGACCTATCCTTCTGAAGTGCCTCTTTCTCTTTTTCTAAATACTATTCATGAAAGAGCACTGCAGCTTGTTGTAAGTCATAATAACCATAGTATTCAGGCTTTGGTGCAAGTTTGCACCGATAGTGTTTTTGTTTGTATATTGGTCATAGTTCTTGTCTTTAGTCAAAGAAAATTATCTCTTGCCCAAATGCGTTCTGTATAAGTCTGTGGTTTTTATAAAAGATTGTAAGATGCTAACCAATTACTCTTATAATAAAGGTTTGGGACTATAGCATGCATTGTTTTACTGAGAATTTTTGAAAACTTTTAAAAGTTTCAATTCACAATGAAGTTTGTTTTTCTATTTTTTGATTGAAAATATAGTTGTTTGCTGTTTCGTTATTGTTGATAACGCACAGGTGAGTATGAATCGTTTTAGAAAGGGCGTTCCGGTTCAGTTTATTCAAATAATACTCCACCAATTGTAGCAAAATCTGTTAGTCAAAATATACATTGTGACAAATCACCATAGGCTCTAAACAGGTATATCAGTTTAAATCGCTGAAAGAGCCCAAAAAGTTTGCGGGCTGGAATGAAACTTTTGCGATGTCCTGGAAGAAAGTCATTCTTGTAAGCTGGGTGTTTTATTTGAAGCATGCTCGGTTTAAAAGGCAAGACAAAAAGTGTCAATTCTTTCCTTATTCATTAATTTATGAGCTGTTCTATAGTTTGAGTGTGCGCCTTTAACCTATTTATAGCAAGCTTTATTTGCAATAGTGAAACTAAGTCGTTCGCTGAGGAGCGAGTCATTACAGCTAGTTTTACTTTATTCCAATCTTAAAAGGTAATAAAAACGAATAAGCAATAGGAGTGACTTTATAGATATAAATTCCAAACTGAGTATGGATTTTTTAATCAAAGGGCCTGCTAACGTTCAATAAGCAAGCTTTTTTTTTTACATGGGGCATAAGCTTGACCTTAATTAGAAAGATTTGAGGCTGTAAAATAGAGAAAAGTTCATCTCCATTAAATAATTAGTATTTTTGGAGATAAGGAAAGAAAATATAGGAAGCACAGTTGTTCTTATACTTATCTTAGTTAGTACGAATGAAACTTTTCTTTTTATTGAAGGGCATGTTTGAATTCGATGCTAGAAAAGAGCCGTATGAAGCTCTAATTAGCTTCACGTCCGGTTCAAAAAGGGAGGGTAAAGAATCCTATCCTATCGATACCATGAAGGCTTTTTTAATTTTACTTTTTACAGATTTATTAATTGGTTTTCATTCTCCTCACGGATGGGAAATTTTAATTGAATCTTTCATGGCATATCTGGGTTTTGCGCCAAACCGATATGTTGTCTCTCTTTTTGTTTCTACTTTCCCAGTAATTGTAGATACAGTTTTGAAGTATTGGATTTTTCGTCATCTTAATCGCGTATCTCCCTCCATTGTTGTAACTTATCACACAATGAGCGAATGATCTTCCTTTTTTTATGTTACATCTATAAGTACCATAAAGCAAGGAATGAGTTTAGTCTCTAAGGGCAGGGGAGAATTATTCATAAATTGATGTAACAAATGCTTCATCGTAAAAATTTCTTATTCAAAACCTTTCTCTTTTTTCTTTCTATTGTAAGCCTACTAAGTTTTCCTACTTTCTCCTATGCATATCCTGTTTTTGCTCAACAAGGATACGAAAATCCAAGAGAAGCCACTGGTAGGATTGTTTGTGCAAACTGTCACTTGGCAAAAAAACCAGTTGATATCGAGATTCCCCAATCTGTTCTTCCTAATACAGTATTTGAAGCTGTAGTCAAAATTCCTTACGATCTCCAAGCAAAACAAGTCTTAGGCAACGGGAAAAAGGGAGGATTAAATGTAGGGGCTGTTCTCGTGCTTCCTGATGGTTTTCAACTAGCACCAACCGAAAGGCTTTCTCCTGAGCTGAAAGAAAAAGTGGGAAGCTTAGCTTTTCAACCTTATAACTCCGAGCGTAAAAACATACTTGTTATAGGACCTTTGCCAGGGAAAAAATATCAAGAGATTGTATTCCCTATTTTATCCCCTGATCCAACCACTCAAAAAGGTACATATTTCTTAAAATATAGTTTTCATGTAGGTGGCAATCGAGGACGCGGACAGATTTATCCTAACGGAAGCAAAAGTAATAATACTGTTTATAGTGCATCAGCAACTGGAAAGATTGTCCAAATATCTACTCGAGATAAGGGAGGGTTTGAAGTAACAATTGAATCTTCCGATGGTTCTAAAGTGTTAGATGTGGTGCCGCCAGGTCCTGCATTGATTGTATCTCAAGGTGATAGCATTAAGGCTGATCAACCTCTTACAAGCAATCCAAATGTTGGTGGTTTCGGACAGGCTGATGCAGAAGTTGTTCTGCAAGATCCTGCTAGGCTTATTGGTTTGATTGTATTCTTTGGTTCTATAGTAATTGCTCAAATCTTTTTGGTTCTGAAGAAAAAGCAATTTGAAAAAGTTCAACTTGCTGAGATGAATTTTTAGTAGAATTCATTTTTTGAAAAAAAAGTGATTTTGTCATCCTAAAAGCTAGGCCAAGCATTCGTCCTTTTTGCTCAAAGCCCATTTTGATGAACTTTTTGCAAGTAACTATATAGCAAAAGTACTCAATTGAGTATAACTAGCAATTATGATAATTCATAGGCTTTTTTTGTTCAACTATGACTATACTAGACAACAATTTTTCCTTTTTAAAAAAAAGCTTTTTATTTTATACAATAATTTTTATAGTTTAAGATCTCATACAAGTTTTTTTTTGTCAGCAGCTAAATTAAATAGATTGCTCTTTAAAAAATATGAATTTTTTTTATTTCGAGCACAAACGTTTTTTTGCTGCTTATCTCTAAAAAAAATATTGTCTAACTATTTTTTGATAAAAAAAGAAACATCTTATTTACAAAAATGTCTAACTTTTCAGTCAAATACTACTATTTATGTTCACATAAATAGTATTAGTTGTCAATGGGATTTTTTTGAGCAAAGTTCACATAAGGATGGAATAGTTAATACTTATAGTAATCCATTGGTTAAAGAGGTAATTGATTATCTAGGTGTAGCTTTTTTGATTTTTTGAAAAAATCAAAGTCAAAAACCCTTGTTATTTATACGTTTTCGTGGTATAGTAATTAAGCAGAGAAGATCAATATGTGCTCTATACAGATTTTGTACACTCTGATCTACTCAATTTAGCCGCTCCACCTAAGAGGAGTAATCTAAGAAAGGAGACTCTCATGTCGGGAAACACGGGGGAGCGCCCCTTTGCAGACATTCTCACAAGTATACGCTATTGGGTTATTCATAGCATTACTATACCCTCGCTTTTTGTTGCTGGTTGGCTCTTTGTAAGCACCGGGTTGGCTTATGATGTGTTTGGAAGCCCTCGTCCAAATGAGTACTTTACAGAAGATCGTCAAGAAGTCCCTTTGATAACTGATCGCTTTGGCTCGTTAGAGCAAGTTAATGGGTTTACCAAAGGAATTTAGGAGGCATTTGTGACTATCGATAACAGTTCTTATCCAATTTTTACCGTCCGATGGCTCTCGGTACACGCCTTAGCTGTGCCTACGGTCTTTTTCCTTGGAGCAATTACTGCAATGCAATTCATTCAGCGTTAAAAACCATAGGAGTATCAACATGACCGACCCTAATCCAAATAAACAGGCTGTAGAGCTTAATAGGACAAGTCTTTACTGGGGGCTTCTTCTTATTTTTGTGCTTGCAATTTTGTTTTCAAACTACTTTTTTAATTAGCGTTTTCACACTCATTTAGATTTAGTTAGATATTAAATTATCTTTAATTTTTCTAGTTACTAGCTCTAAGTAAAAAAGAGTTATTGGCTTGAGCGAATATCCAAAATAAAGGAGAGAGAATGTCCAACACTGGAACCACTGGAAGGATTCCCCTGTGGCTGGTTGGCACAGTGGCTGGCTTAGCGGTTATTACTCTAGTAGGAGTGTTTTTTTATGGGGCTTATTCTGGTTTAGGATCATCCCTTTAAAAAAATAAACCCTGGGCCTCAAAATAAAATAGGCTTCTTATTAGATTGAAGTCGTGATGTTTTTTTATTAGGCTGGCAAACCTATTCTTAGGTCTTTTTAGATCTTGAGAAAGGTTGCTAGCTAAACTACTTTCTATTTTTTTGATTTAGTCTTAGGTTTGTAAAGTCAATGCAAATTATACATGGTCATAAGAGCATTTAGTGAGTTAAATTAAAATTAATTAATATTATAATATTACCAATTAATACTTTATGAATCTATATAATAAAGAAAACAATCTAAAAAAGGATGAAACTTCTCTTTCATTAAACTTGTATGATAAATGTTGGAAGTATGTTTGTGAGCAAGGGCCTTATTTGAGTGTTCAAATAATTCTGTTTATAGTAGGAATGCTTTATTCTCGTTTTTCTCCTATTAGAAAAGCAAATATGACGTCAAGTGACTTTGCTACCGTGTCTTTTCATAGACAAGGGTTTGTTCCAAAAATAAGTATAAACCAACAAATTCATTCAAAATATGACTCTTTAGTAACCTCCGAACCGGTCGTAAAATGCGCCGCTTCTGCATCGGCTTTGAAAAATTGCTCCGCTTCATCTAGCAAATTGAAAACAGCGCAGCAACTTTTTTTTAAAAGAATATTCGTTATGACTTAGACAAAGCCATTGCTGAAGATAGCCTCGGCTCAAATGCACACGAGTACAAATCAATTCATCCCACGTGCGCTTAGCGACCTTTCTAGCTTCGGCCACATCCACATTAATCGTAAAAGAAAGGATAAATGGAAGAAAAAGTCTAAGAAATGGGTGCGTAAACGCGACACCGGTTTTCCAGTCAGAAAGAGAATAACACTGGAAAAAACAAACAGAATAAAAAGGTCATTAGCACCTAAATGCCAAGCATTTACTAATGGAAGCGATCTAGACGGTGGGCTTACTGTTTACGAAAAAGCTTTCAAGTATTCATGCAAAAAAAATTTTACTTTGCTTTATAACAATATGAAAATGCCAATAATTGAAGACCCTTTTCTTATTATGACATTTCAAACGGCGTATGAACCCCTTATAGACATAAAGTTATGTCAACATGATCAACAAAAAATCATACATTTAGCTTTGAGAAAAACTTGTAGGTACTCGAAGGTAAATACTACAACCATTTTTACAAAAGAAAACAGAAATATTTTCTCGCAAGAAACTTACGGTTTGTACTTGCTCTTAACCAAAAGGTTCGAGCTTCAAGACTCATTTATCAACAAAGCGAGTCACTCATTTAACTCTTTATTTGATTGGTCAAAGCTGTCTTCTCCATGGGGCGAGCTTAAACAAACATCTTTTGACCTTTTAAAAGCTGACCTCGCGTTAGAACTTGTCGACTTGGATACGGATCTTTGTGTGCAAGATTTTTTCTTCGTCTTTGCAGCGAAAGCAAGAAGTCTTGCACCTCAGTACTTTGAGAGGAGAGTATCAGAGAATCTTCAAATTATTAATGAAGGCATTGAGTTGGCACAATCAAAAAGAGCAGACAAACATGCTATCATCATAAGTAGCGCTAAGAAGCTCAACATTGTACGTTCTCAAACTTTAGTCCAGGAATTTGATAAAACATTTCCGAATCTGGGATCTTATAAAGAGCTTTTTTGTTCGGTCACTGGAGAACAAAGAATCGTATCAGATCGAAAGCCGTTTGATTTCTTGAACTTAGTATTGCCTGATTAATTTGATCAAAGTTGATTTTCTACTAAAACTAAAGGTTTTTTTTTTGTATCTATAGATAGAGATTGGTAGTCTTAACTTTTGCCAACTTATTTTCTCAAAGCTTCAAATTTTCTTTTGACCTAGTTCTCGCATATTAAATTAAAAAAATTTAATATGCGAGTTTGAGCCTCGTCATTCGTCTCTTGCTTTTCTAGCTCTCATATGTTATGCTATAACTAGCAAGTGGCAATGATTTTGTTTTGTAATAAAATCTACACTTTGTATGAAAGAGACAGGAGGTTCGATTCCTACAACCCCCGCCTTTTGCCATGGAGAAGGCGCGAGTTCGATTCTCGCTACCCGCTGTCCACTCAATACACAGGGTGAATTTCTTTCTAGACTAGGAGGGCTATGCCTATGGTTTACGGTTTTCAAAAATTGTTTCTAACTAGATGTTAAACATTTTTATAATAAGGATTGGAAAGGTAAATATTAAAATATTAAAAAACGATAGGAGAAAAATGTATGGAAGTGGAAGAGATAAAAATGTTTATTAAAGATACTAGCTTAGTAAATCCCAAGCTTATCGCATTGGTGACAGACACGAGTACAAAATTAATGGAGCAGGACTTGTCGGATTCAAATCGATTGAATTTAGTTATTGATACCCTAAAAATAACATGTCAAAATTTCAACTACCTTGCTTCGAAGACAAAAATTTCATTTACAGAGAAAGATAGACAATTGTTTCACCAGAATTTGATGATATTAACTTTGATCTTACGCACAGCATTCACTCTTGAATGGTTCAGAAAGAAAACTGTTACTGTTATTGATTGGTCCAATGGGTTCAATCATAATAAACACGTGTGGACCACTCTTTTATATAAGTCAATCCGAGTTTTAATACTTGATTTAGGTGCTGAATTAACCGTAATGTATGAGCAATTAAATATTATTCTTGTTAAAGAGCCCTCTGATTGGATCTTTTATATTCACATGGTTAGTCGAGCCCATGATTATTTTAAATTTCAAGTTTCTCAAATAGAAAACATCATCAATACAGGGTTGGAAAAGCCAATTGATGAACATGAGGTATATCGAGAATATAATTCCTCTCAATATACAAAAAAAGTTCTACAGATTAATCAATTGCGTAGGGAGACTCTTATTAGCTTTTATAAGAAAACATGTGAGGCACGTTTCGAACATAAGTTCTTTTTGCTTACTGGTGAACTTTTAGATTGGGAAAGATTCGAAAATATACGCAATCTAGCAGATTTATCTCCCCTTGCCCATGAGAGTGAACTAGATTTGAATCTTCTTTGATTTTTTTTTATATTTATAAGCTTTTTAACCCTTAATTATAGAAACGCTTTAAATATTGATTAATTGCGTGGGGAAACGTAAGTGCCAAGCTAAATGAATGCGTATTGATTTTTTATTAATTTGTTTTGTATCGAATCCTTGACTTTCAGCAAATTCTTTTCCGAAAGACAAGGGTTGAATATAAAAAGTTGTTCGATAGTTTTGTTGATTTGGTCCCAGTTGCACAGGGTGAGTGCGAGTTGCACAGTGCTGATGTGTGATAATAAGGGTGAGAGGACTTGTTTGAAATGACCGCTGGCTGGCAGCTGTTCTAGCACGAGGCTATCAGGATGGGCAAAGAGCATGATTGTTATTGTATTGTTTGCCCTCTCTGTTTGTTTGTGTCAGGGTCGATAGATTGGATGCAAGCCTCGTATTTGTTTGCCTGGTTTGAAGAGAGGAGAAACCTCGATGACAATTAGCCCTCCAAAACAAGAAGTAAGAGTTGTAGTTGAACGGGACCCAGTAAAAACATCGTTTGAGAGATGGGCGAAACCCGGCCATTTTTCTCGGACTCTGTCGAAGGGCCCTGCTACAACCACATGGATTTGGAATTTGCATGCGGATGCTCATGACTTTGACAGCCAGACGAGTGATCTTGAAGATATCTCGCGGAAGGTGTTTAGTGCTCACTTTGGTCAGTTGTCAGTGATCTTTCTCTGGCTCAGTGGAATGTACTTCCATGGGGCTCGTTTTTCGAATTATGAAGCCTGGTTAAGTGATCCTACTCATATTAAGCCGAGTGCTCAAGTTGTATGGCCAATTGTGGGCCAAGAGATTTTAAACGGGGATGTCGGTGGGGGCTTTCAAGGGATTCAGATAACCTCTGGATTCTTTCAACTGTGGCGTGCGAGTGGAGTGACTAGCGAGCTTCAGTTATATGCAACAGCGATTGGCGGGCTAGTAATGGCAGCTCTGATGCTCTTTGCAGGCTGGTTTCACTATCACAAGTCAGCACCACGCTTGGAGTGGTTTCAGAATGTTGAATCAATGCTAAATCACCACTTGGCAGGGCTTCTCGGGCTTGGTTCCTTATCATGGGCGGGCCACCAAATCCACATCGCTTTGCCAATCAACAAGCTGCTTGACGCTGGTGTGGACCCGAAAGAGATTCCCCTCCCTCACGAATTCTTGCTGAATAGGGGTTTGATGGCATCTCTGTTTCCAAGTTTTGAGAAGGGTCTATCTGCTTTCTTTACCTTAGATTGGGCCAGTTATTCTGACTTCTTAACTTTTCGTGGCGGCCTAAACCCAGTAACAGGTGGGTTGTGGCTTACAGACACAGCGCACCATCACTTGGCAATTGCTGTGCTCTTCTTGGTAGCTGGGCACCAGTACCGGACAAACTGGGGCATAGGCCACAGCACGCGCGAAATCTTAGAGGCTCATCGAGGACCTCTTACTGGAGAAGGCCACCGTGGATTGTACGAGACATTAACTACTAGCTGGCACGCACAGCTAGCAATCAATCTCGCATTGTTGGGTTCGCTGAGCATTCTTGTGGCCCACCACATGTACTCTATGCCCCCTTACCCCTACTTAGCCACAGATTATCCGACTCAACTGTCTTTGTTCACCCATCACACTTGGATTGGCGGATTTTGCATTGTTGGTGCAGCAGCTCATGCTGCCATCTTTATGGTGCGCGATTATGACCCTGCAACTCATTACAATAATTTATTAGATCGAGTGATTCGGCATAGAGATGCTATTATTTCGCATCTAAACTGGGTCTGTATCTTTCTTGGCTTCCATAGCTTTGGTTTGTATATCCACAATGATACTATGAGTGCTCTGGGACGCCCTGAAGACATGTTCTCAGACACAGGCATTCAGTTGCAACCTGTCTTGGCTCAATGGGTGCAACGCATCCATAGCTTAGCCCCAGGTTTGACTGCACCAAACGCAGGAGCAAGCACGAGCTTAACTTGGGGAGAAGGGTTAGTAGCGGTGGGAGGAAAGGTTGCTATGTCCCCGATCCCTCTTGGGACCGCCGACTTCCTTGTGCACCATATTCATGCGTTTACAATCCATGTAACCGTGCTTATCTTGCTAAAAGGCGTGCTGTTTGCGCGTAGCTCTCGCCTTATCCCAGACAAGGCAAACCTAGGTTTTCGCTTTCCTTGCGACGGTCCAGGCCGTGGAGGTACCTGTCAAGTCTCTGGCTGGGATCACGTGTTTCTTGGTTTGTTCTGGATGTACAATTCAATCTCAGTTGCAATCTTTCATTTCAGTTGGAAGCTTCAATCTGATGTGTGGGGAGCAGTCACCCCTCAAGGTGTGTCCCATATTACGGGCGGAAACTTTGCTCAAAGCGCAATCACAATCAATGGATGGCTTCGTGATTTCTTGTGGGCCCAGGCCTCGCAGGTGATTCAGTCTTATGGGTCCTCTCTCTCAGCCTATGGCCTTCTCTTCTTGGGTGCTCACTTTGTATGGGCATTTAGCCTGATGTTCTTATTTAGTGGGCGCGGTTATTGGCAAGAGCTGATTGAATCTATTCTATGGGCTCATAACAAGCTGAGAGTGGCCCCCGCCATTCAGCCAAGGGCCTTGAGTATTATTCAAGGCCGGGCCGTTGGGGTTGCTCATTATTTGTTAGGAGGGATTGCTACAACATGGGCCTTCTTCCTTGCACGCATTATTGCAGTTGGATAGTGGATAGGAGGAGCGAATAAGCACTATGGCAGCAAGATTTCCAGCGTTTAGTCAGGGCCTAGCCCAAGACCCCACCACCCGTCGTATTTGGTTTGGTATTGCTACTGCCCATGATTTTGAAAGTCATGATGGGATTACAGAGGAAAGCCTTTACCAAAAAGTATTTGCTTCTCATTTTGGTCAATTAGCAATCATCTTTTTGTGGACCTCTGGGAATCTGTTTCATGTTGCTTGGCAGGGCAATTTTGAAGCCTGGGGACGAGATCCACTCCATGTTCGTCCAATTGCCCATGCAATCTGGGATCCTCATTTCGGTCAACCTGCTGTTGAAGCCTTCACAAGAGGGGGAGCCTCAGGCCCTGTCAATATAGCATATTCAGGGGTTTATCAATGGTGGTACACCATTGGTCTTCGGACCAACTTAGAGCTCTATACAGGTGCTCTCTTCTTGCTTGGCCTTGCAGCCATTGCACTCTTAGGCGGTTGGCTTCACCTTCAGCCACGCTGGAGCCCTAGTGTTTCTTGGTTTAAGAACGCTGAGTCCAGGCTGAATCACCACTTAGCAGGCCTCTTTGGTGTAAGCTCTTTGGCCTGGGCCGGACACCTGGTGCATGTGGCGATCCCTGAGTCTAGAGGACAGCACGTAGGTTGGGAGAACTTTCTTACAACTCGCCCTCATCCAGCAGGATTAGCACCCTTCTTTGCTGGCAACTGGGCTGCCTACGCCCAATCTCCTGACTCTGCGGAGCATCTCTTTGGCTCTAGCCAAGGAGCAGGCACAGCGTTGCTTACTTTTCTTGGAGGCTTTCATCCACAATCTCAAAGCCTTTGGCTTACAGATATTGCTCATCATCACCTAGCAATTGCTGTGCTCTTTATCCTTGCTGGCCATATGTATCGGACCAACTTTGGGATTGGCCACAGCATGAGGCAAATCCTTGAAGCACACCGTCCCCCAGCTGGAGGCTTGGGACGAGGTCATCAAGGCATCTTTGATACGTTAAACAATTCTCTTCATTTTCAACTAGGGCTTGCGTTAGCCTCTTTGGGCGTGATCACCTCCCTTGTTGCCCAGCACACCTATTCCCTGCCCGCTTATGCCTTTCTCGCACAAGACTTTACCACTCAAGCTGCTTTGTATACGCATCATCAATACATTGCAGGATTCTTAATGGTAGGAGCTTTTGCCCATGGTGCCATCTTCTTTATTCGAGACTACAGCCCTGAACAGAACAAAGACAACGTGTTGGCTCGGATGCTGGAGCATAAGGAGGCAATCATCTCGCATCTGAGTTGGGCCAGTCTCTTTCTCGGTTTTCATACTCTTGGGCTTTATGTGCACAATGATGTGATGCAGGCTTTTGGAACTCCTGAGAAACAGATCCTTATTGAGCCAGTCTTTGCACAATGGATCCAGTCAGCCCATGGCAAGGCACTCTATGGCTTTGATGTTCTTCTTTCTTCTTCTCAGAGCCCGGCTTTGTCCGCAGGACAGAGCCTCTGGCTGCCAGGTTGGCTTGAAGCCATCAACAGCAATGGGAATTCTCTCTTTCTTACAATTGGGCCAGGGGACTTCTTAGTCCACCATGCCATTGCTCTGGGCCTTCATACAACAACCCTCATTCTTGTCAAGGGTGCCTTAGATGCCAGGGGATCCAAGCTGATGCCCGATAAAAAAGAATTCGGTTATAGCTTCCCTTGTGATGGGCCAGGCCGAGGTGGTACCTGTGATATCTCTGCCTGGGATGCTTTTTACTTGGCTGTTTTTTGGATGCTCAACACCATTGGTTGGGTCACTTTTTACTGGCATTGGAAACACCTTACCCTCTGGCAAGGAAATGTAGCACAATTTAATGAGTCTTCTACTTATTTGATGGGATGGCTTAGGGATTACCTTTGGCTGAATTCCTCCCAACTGATTAATGGTTACAATCCTTTTGGAATGAATAGCCTTTCTGTTTGGGCATGGATGTTCCTCTTTGGACACCTCGTTTGGGCAACTGGATTTATGTTCTTGATCTCATGGCGTGGCTATTGGCAAGAACTGATTGAAACTCTTGCATGGGCCCATGAGCGCACCCCTCTTGCAAATCTTGTACGATGGAAAGACAAGCCTGTGGCTCTCTCTATTGTTCAAGCTAGGCTTGTTGGGCTTGCGCACTTCTCAGTAGGCTATATCTTTACATATGCTGCCTTTTTGATTGCTTCGACCTCTGGCAAGTTTGGCTAGAATTCAAATTTGATTAGGCCTGCCTCCGTAGAAAGAGGCGGCAAAGCCAATCACTTTCAACTGACCTTTTCCCATTCATTGTTTGACTCCAACCACGAGCATGGCAAAAAAAAGCCTTGTCCAGAGAGATAAGAGGCGAGAGTTTCTTATTGCAAAGCACCGATCGCAACGACATGTTCTCTTGCAAAAGATCCGCCAAGAGAAAACACTTGAGAAGCGCTGGGGGCTTTACAAGTCTCTGTTAGCGCTCCCACGGGATAGCTCTCCCAGCCGTTTGCGCCGCCGTTGCTTCGTCACAGGGCGTGCAAGGGGTTATTATCGAGACTTTGGTGTTTCAAGGCATGTACTCCGGAAGATGGCCCACTTAGGCAATCTTCCAGGTGTAACTAAGTCAAGTTGGTAAGAGTACATCGCGTGCTTAAGTTGCTTCTCCTATCTTACGCAATAGGAGAGCAATATCTTGACGTATGGCTTCATTCTCAAATAGAATGAATAAAAAATGAAAAAACCGTTGCCAGCGAAATCGCAATTAGAGTTCTTTTCCAAAAAGAATAGTGAATCGAAGCGCTTTCGGAAAGCCAAAATAAGGGCATCAAATAAGTATGATCATCGCTTAGTGGAGCCGTCAATGCAGCAAATACCGATCTACGTGGAGTTACCCTAGAATATTCGAATAGTGCATGTCAGAACCTCGCTTGGCAAGCGTGTAGCGCTTTCTCTCGAAAGCGAAAACTTTGTTTTTATAAAGCTATGGGCTTTATGACTGCTATCGAGCTTGCCCTTGAGTCGTATTGCTATTTTTTTCTCGAGGACCCATACGAGCTGTTTGTAAAGTCGATCCGTCTGTATGCGTTAGTCTATTTTTTGCCTAAAATGGCAAACTACATTGAAGAAGAGGTACTCTGTTTGCTTAATATTTCTCTAAAAAAAGGACTCTTTCAAATATCAACACATTAAGTAAAGCATTCAAAGAAGTTTAAATGGATAATATAGCTATTCATCCATACACTTGCCTGAAAAAGTTAAATGTTTTTACAAAATGGTAGTTTATTCTCTTGCTTTGTTAAAAGAAATGAAGCAAAAGGGCTATTCTTTTTCTTTACTTGAGTGCAAAGAATATCAATTTTAGAAAAAAGCGTGCAAAAGAGCTTGTAACAATTTTCGACATAATAGGCTGGGGAAAATAGTATGAAATCTTTAAGATTTTGATTTCTTTCTTCTTTTATTTAAACAAAAGATTTCAAAAAATTTTTTTTGTATTCAAATAAAATAAGCCTAGGGATTCTTTTCACTATCACCCTAAGATAGAAAGTGCCTAGTTTGAAAGTCTTCAAATACTTCTTCTTTGAGTGTTTTAACAAAGTTCAAATAAATTGGATTGAATATATGTTTTTTTTTGATCAATTTGGTTGACAGTTTGGGATAGAGAGCCTATACTAAAGAGTAACAGGTTGTGAAAACGCCTGGGTGCAACCCTCATACCCTTACAAACCAAGAATCCTATGACCGCTACTCTAGAGAGACGTGAAAGCGCTAGCCTATGGGGCCGCTTCTGCGAATGGGTTACCAGCACTGAAAACCGCCTTTATATCGGTTGGTTTGGTGTTCTAATGATTCCTACCCTATTGACTGCAACCTCCGTGTTCATTATTGCCTTCATCGCTGCTCCTCCTGTGGACATCGATGGTATCCGTGAGCCTGTATCTGGCTCCTTGTTGTACGGGAACAACATCATCTCTGGTGCTATCATCCCTACCTCTGCTGCCATTGGTCTTCACTTCTACCCTATCTGGGAGGCTGCTTCCCTTGATGAATGGCTTTACAACGGCGGCCCTTACGAGAGTGCGAACTGAATATCTTCTTGGCGCTGCTAGGCGAACCTAGCTTGCATTGCAACCAGTGTGCATAAGCCTAACACCTGACCAGAAGACAAGGCCCAAGAGGTCCTTGTTTAACAAGCAAATATCAGACTGCTTCAATATACGTTTTCTTTGTTGGGCTAGACAGAATTGACTTGGCAAGGGACTGAAGCATGGTGAAGGTCAGAGAACAAGCCATATTGTGTTTGAAAAGCCTCTGTAAAGGCAGGGAGATACGACTAAAGTTAGACAACTTAAATCTTAGATACAACCTAAGACTCGGGACGCTTGCGTGTTCTTTGAAGTTGCAAAGAACATGTGTGGTATCTTTCAATGTTTATCTCGTGCATTGAAACGCTCTTTAAAAGAGAAAAGAGGTTGCATACTGCGGGAAAGCCATTTCAATGGCGTTTAGTATCAAAAAAGAGGTCTACGGTCTCCACAATTGCCAAGAAATTCAATCAGTTATGCTGTCAAAAGAAGGCCTCATTTTGTTGTTTGAAGCTCAAATGAAGGTTCACTTAAGACAGAAGAGTTCACAAACAAAAAACTTTTTTGAATAGATATCAAAAGAGTGGATGGTTCTTTGAACGCTAAACAGCACTTATTCAAGAACAAAAAAGGTGAACAGAGTGCAGATTCGCGAGCAAACGCAAACTAAGTCATTTAAGAAATGAGTGCGCTTAAAAGACTTGATCAAATGCGCCTTCAGAACAAACGATATAAAACCAATTTTGCGCAAAATCTTTATCCTTTACTTTGTAAAGAGGATCTGTGGATATTTGTAAAAAAAAGTCAAAGCTTGTATAAAATCTATGAAAATACGATTGATGAGCAATCTGGTATTTTGGATCGTTTCTTTTTCTTTAAGAATCAGACTCAGTTGATTCAAAGACCAGACTCAACTTTTAGAAACATAGAAAAAAAGTGTAGGAGGAAGTATTTGCTTTGTGAAGCAATCTTGATAACTCTTGATTTTTGTCAAGATTTTTCTTCTTATTCATTTCTTCTTTATAGTAAAAAAAATCAAAATTCTCACATTGCATTGGAACATATAGGGAAAAATTGGAAAAGTGTACAATGGATTATTCAAGCAGATTTTCAGAATTGCCAAGCACGCTTTAAAGATTTTAAAGATTTGCTTCAAAAGCGAATACAGGATACAGTTTTTTTACGTCTTCTTATTTCAATATTCAAAACAAAACAAATAAGTTCATCCAATGTTTGTTTTCACATAGCAATGACTCAATTTTGTATTTGTTTAAGTAATATATATTTTTATGAACTTGATACGCTTTTGTTTTGGACGAAACATGAGAACAAAAAAATCGAATCTCAATTTATACCATCGATATTCCAAAATGTATCAAGAGATTTTAGTACAAGAAAACAAGATGTTTTGAAGCATTTTGTTGCTAAACTTGTATATGTGCGCCATGGAGGGAGCTGGATAATTGCAACGAACGGGCCTATTTCGTTTGTAAAAGCTTTATTTTTTAAAACACATCAGTTTTTAAATGAACGATTAATGCTGAAATTAAAAGTCAATCAGGCCCAGGTTACCAATGTTTATGCTAAATCTGTTTCTTTTGTAGGTTATAAAATAGAAACAAATGAAAATTTTGATCTGCAATTTGAGTTGCCTTTGGATAAAATACTTATGAGTCTAAGCTTAGAAGGATTTTGTAACAAATCTGGACAGCCGATGCCAAAGAAAGAATGGGCATCAGAACCAGATTGGTTCATTGTTTCTACCTTTAACAAGATTCTTTTTGAGATTCGAAATTATTGGGGTCCCTCTTTTAATCAAGAGGTTGTACAGCGAATTCAACAAATGTTATACATCTCATGTGCAAAAACTATTGCTCATAAGCATCGAACTACAGCGAGCCAAATCTTTCGAAACTACGACAAAGCTCTTGCAATCAATCATCCATCCCACAATAATGCCCACGTCAAAGTGATTTTCAAAAAAACAGACAAATCATCATGGGTGCAACCTCGGAGGCATCTCACTCAATATGATTTATTTTCAAACATTGGTTTGAGGCTTTTTTAAAACAGAGGCACACAAGAGAAAGTTAGCAATTCAATAAGGAACGGATAAGAGAAACTGTTCTTAGACAGAAAAAGACATGATTCATAGCTCTTCTATGTCGGAGAGCTTTCATTATGTTTTGAATCTTTTTTCCAATTCGTCCAACTTAGCATGAATTCTTCCAAGCCCCTAACAGCCTCATAGGCTAGCACCTCTTTAATTAGCGCTTGCTTCTCTTACTCTCGGAGTAAGTAAAGGCTAAGTTGCAGCTTAGCCTTTATATAAGTACTTGTAGAAAAGCTATCTACTTTCAATTATTGTGATTGATTGCACCACATTGTACACAGTGTAGTGTATACTCTTTATGCATTCATTTGTTATATTCTTTTAAACATCTTAGTTGTTTATGTCTAACTTTTTCAATAATTCACCAGCTAATTTAGATTCTGATTTCATTTGCTTGCATATAACCTTTAAAGACATGCATACTATTCAGCATGAAGATAACTTGAGGCTTCAAGGCAGTTTGCTTGCGTTTGATATTATTGAAATATCGAGGTATTATTCTTACGTAGGAGATTATTATTGTTTAGGGGCTGCAATATTTACTGAATTGTATTTTAGCCCTTCTAGAAGTAGAAGCTACAATTATCACTTGGTAATGCTCTTCCCTGCGGAGGAGTCTATTTTCGGGATTGGCAATGATTTTTTAAATACGCTTAGCGCTTGGATAATTACTTCTTCGGATGTAACAATCTCTTATTTGCATTTAAATTTATTTACTATTTGCACTCAATTTTTAATGATTGACTCAAGCCCTCTGCACTGGGGTTGCTTTTCGTATTTATTAAATAAATCAATGAACCTTAGAGCCACTTTAGATGATAAAGAACTTACTATTATTTGTGTGAATTTCGATAACCTACGTCCTTTAGAGTATGTTGCTGATCAAAAAAGCTCTTTTTCTTCCGATTTATTTGAAGTTATTCAAAATGCTTCGTACTTGGGTTTTGTGGGTTTAGCTCTATTCAGACAGTACAAGCCTAATTTTTTTCCTGGCATAAGTTATGATTTATTGTTAGCGGTACCTCAGCAGACCCTTTGTATAGGTTTGGGAGTTGTTCTTCTCAAATCATCTTTAACATTGGATCAAACAGACTTTATAATTATGTATTTGGAAGAAGATATTGACACTGTATGCGATTCGTTTTTAAAGGTAGATGCTACCCCAATATCTATGGGAGTCTTTCAAAAATATTTAAGTTCATCTAATAATGGACAGCCTCAAAATGAGGAATAACAAATTAAAAAATAACTTTATCATAAAATCATAAAATGCATCCACACCCTATTTTGAAAAAAGTTGAATATAAAGTATTTTTTCAAATCTCTTTTAAAGAAATGCATAACTTAGCTGATGAATTCTTTTACGAGCCGTATCGATACGATTTCTTTCCAATTGATTTCACCGAAATTTTTCGTTTAGATGCCGATTGTCTTGGAGCTGCCACCTTTAAAGAGCCCTATTCTCCCAATGATTGTACAAAAAATCCTGTATATGATTACCATGTCTTGTTATTGTTTAGAAAGAAAATGTCTGTAAAAGGTCTGAAAGAAACAATTATTACGGCTTTTAAAAATCAAAAATTCGCAAAGCAAGAAGAAAACACAATGTTTAAGCTCTCAAATATTAATGTTTTTTTTATCTCTCAGGATTTGAAATCGACTTGCAACAAGTTCTTGCAAATTGATTCACGGCCTGTGTTCTGGGGACTTTTTTGCAATTATTTAGATAAAACATTTGATTAAAAAAGATTAATGCTCAAAAATATCTATCCTATACGTAAATATGTCAATTTGTAAAAGGTTATTTCTTTGCAAAATTTTTAAATAAGCGTAAGGAAATGTACTTTTTAAAATCTCTTAAAAATTTTAGCTTAGACTTATTCAAAGCGATAGAATAGCACCAATCAACCTAGAGATTTATATCTGTTTATGTTTATTTTCAAAAAAGAATGTACTAAATCTCAAACAAAAACTGTTATTTATGACTGGTTTCTCACAGTTCGTAAACTCTTACTCATAAACAAAAAATGACAAAGTCTCCTTCAAAGTCAAATAAAGATAAGAATGAAATTGTTAGCCCGGACTCTTTCCTTTTGAGTGAAAATTCTGCTAGTACCTCAAGCACGAATGTTGAAAACGCTTTTTTTCAGCTGCTTAAAGCTATGCTATTATTTACAAACGAACTGATAATATAATACTTAGATCCAAAAGCGATTGGCATTCTCTTGGTTAAAAACCCAAAAGAGGCAGCTAAAAAAGCACATGAGTGAGTTAAAGCAGCTGCCAAAGCAGAAACAGCGTATCGTCGTGCTCTTGGTTGTGAAGTGGTTAAGTAGGGGCTTATACCTGTACGGATTTTAATGAGTTTCCCTATACACCTAAGTTTTTTCAAAATAAAAGCGGGTGGTGAGACGCCTGGTGCGGCGGAGGATAACACGCATGGTGAGGCAACTAAGAAATAAAAAGTTTAGCCAGAGATTTTGATAACATTAAAAAATCTGTGCAAGTACTTTGCGGGGATAGAGTGCGTATTAGATACCCATTGAGAGATACGATCAAGGTGCCCCATTGGTTATGGAGCTTTCGCAATCACGTCTACTTAGAACCTGTCTAGAGAGCTCATTTACTATATTTCGCCCGACAACCCGTGGTCCAGATTGGGTAGCAGCTGCACGATGTGCTTTCAGCTTACTCAGTAAACGGTGAGTTTGGCACAGCTTACATGATACGTTTACAGCAATATGAAGATTATCTCGCTCATTTGAGTGATGATAGCCTTGATTCTCAACCTCTTATCACGTTATAAGAAGATTCTAAGCAATATGCGTGGAGGCAGTTGTTTGCCTGGGAGAAAGCGCTAAAAGAGCTATTACAAGGCTCAGAAAAGGAGAAAGTACCAGATGCAAAAGAACCACTTTTCACAGTAAGTTTTAGCAAACCCAACAATATATAAAAACAGTCAAACTCTTTTTTTAGTGGCAAGTAGATGTTAAGGTTTTGCAACTGTTTGTTCTCGTAGATGTATCTGGCCTGAGAAACCAGCCTGTAGTGTCTAAAAAGCCTGGCGAATTGCTTATGAACTTAGTCTACCAAGGCAGAAGCTTATAAAGTTTAACCCCCTCTGAAAAGATAGCCTTGGATGAGTTTTTACTAACAGCTTTGTGTAATCACGTTAAGACACAACCTGAAAGCCTACCAGAAAGTTATTTGTTACCTCTTGAAACTCTCTTTATCTACAAGCTATACAAGCCTTTCGACGTAGCGTCTTTGACAGAAAAAACAAAAAATAGAGAGCTTTAAATTCACTAAGATTGAATTCTCTGTGCGAGAAAGAAACAAGGTTTATAAGCACATACGAAGCTCTTTGTCTGATCTTGAGCTCCGACCTAGTGATCTTCAATAAAGTCTACCGCCTTTGATTGAATGACTTACGGGCCCTAAAGATTTTCCCGAGGATTTTAAAGACCAGCTAGAGAGCCGAGATCTTAATAAGATTAGGTTTTCTTAGTCACACTATCTGAATCTTTTTGTTTTACAACTACCCTCTCTTACTTGAATAGGGAATTGTCGTACACGGGGCCTTCGCTCGTGCAGGCATCTTTATTATATATATTCCTATGCAATTTTAATTCACTGACAAATAAACTCACAAACAATAAAAATATGATACAAATGGACACACTGCAACGAGAAAGCACAAAGCCTAAGTTTGGCTAAGCACCTGAAACATCAAGGAGCTCATTTCCTGCTGAAAAGGACAGCTTTTAGAATGAATCTACAAACAATAAAAATACACCATTTTCTGAAAACTGGAGCATATCCTTTTCTTGGCACACGTTTTTTTATAAGAGAATGGAAAAAATATTCAAAAAAATTGACAAAATGAACAACAACTTAAAGAGGTACACAAAAACATAAAAGAGATAAATAAAAAAATCGAAAAGATGAATGAAAATATCAGTAATGAGGTGGTAAACAAAATTGTTGGCGAGTCGTACTATTACTATTGTTGGGATAGCATCATCTCGTATTAGTCCACGGTCACTTTTATTTTCATGAAGGCCGAAGCTCCCCTAGGAAATCACAAATTAAAAGCAGGCTTACAATGCGGAACGAGGACATAAAACATGAGACTATCGCATAACTTCAAAAGAGGGCTTTTCAAGTTGTGAGCTTAACCTATAATTATGGCCCGCTTCAAGCAAATTATGTCTCATAAGACAAGCGCTTTAAGACCACATCTTTTGTAGAAGATCGAAAAGATATGGTAAGGTACTAAACGCGCTTTGTAGCATTCTTGGAGAGGATTTGACAAGAGTCAATATCTCTTACACAGACGAAGCCAAACGCAAGTCGATTATCTACTGCACTGTTATGCTAAATGACAATTCCATTGAGCTGCAAGATTACAGGGTTCGCTTCCTGGCTGTGCTCTTTAGGATAATCCTGCAGGTAAATGGTCTGGGCAAGCCTCTATAGTGCTCTATTCCGCACAGTTAACTTTTTTCGGAAGCTGAGACCAATGCTCTGTTGTCAAAGATCAGCATCTTATAACTCATTTCCTATTAACTTTTACAACAAAAGCTGTACCTTTCAAGAGTCTTGTAAAGCGTTTACAAAAAAATTGCTTAGCTGTTTTTAGATTATAATACTGTTTGAATGCTTTTTTGACTTTCTCAAAAAGCCCAAAAAAATGATCTAAAGAGAGAGAACATAACTTTTTTCTTATATATGAACAATTTTTTCGAGAGGTACAAGAGCTTTATTGAACTGCGATGTGCCGGATTGCTAAATGGAGAAGATTAACGATTGATTGAAAATACTGCTTTTGTTTTCTTGAAAAAACAAAAAGCTCAAGCTGTTTTATTAGGTTATAATGTTATTTGAAATCCTGTTATCTTTGTGTTATTATCTTGTATAGAATGGCTCAGTTACTACTCTTTGAGGCTTTGCGCGAGGCTATATTGGAAGAGATGGAACGAGATTGTCGAGTCTTTGTGATGGGAGAAGACGTGGGCCATTATGGCGGATCTTACAAAGTGACAAAAGGATTAGCAGAAAAATATGGTGATTGGCGATTGTTGGATACTCCAATTGCAGAAAATAGTTTTACTGGCTTAGCAATTGGGGCAGCAATGACGGGCCTGCGCCCTATTGTTGAGGGGATGAATATGGGATTTTTGCTGCTTGCTTTTAACCAAATAGCTAACAATGCAGGTATGTTGCATTACACTTCAGGTGGAAATTTTACTACACCCTTAGTGATTCGAGGTCCTGGCGGAGTAGGAAGACAATTGGGTGCAGAGCATTCTCAGAGGTTAGAATCTTATTTTCAATCCGTACCTGGCTTGCAATTGGTTGCTTGCTCCACCCCTCTGAATGGGAAAGGGTTATTAAAATCTGCAATCCGAAGTCAAAATCCTGTTCTTTTTTTCGAACATGTGCTCTTGTATAACATTAAGCAATCTATTCCAGATGGAGAGAATTTGTTGAGTTTGGAACGAGCTGAACTGGTCCGTGAAGGGAAAGACGTTACCATCTTAACTTACTCTCGTATGAGACACTATGTGATCCAGGCAGCACGAATACTAGTAAGTCAGAGATATGATCCGGAAGTTATTGATCTAATATCTTTAAAACCATTAGATATGGGGACGATCGCGCGATCAATTCAAAAGACTCATCGGGTTATTATTGTAGAAGAGTGTATGCGGACCGGAGGGATTGGTGCAACCCTCCGTTCTAGCATTATGGAATATTTATTTGATGAGTTAGACGGGCCAGTTGTGTGCTTGTCATCTCAAGATGTGCCTACTCCTTACAGTGGTCTGCTTGAAGATATGACTGTTGTTCAGCCAGAACAAATCGTTCAAGCAGTGAAGTCAATCTGCTCAAAATAATCTTTTCACAGATTTTTTCTACTTTCTAGTCCTCTATTTTAGTCTTGCGTAAATACCTCAAATAATCTTTTACCAATAGATAGATAGGAAGGACTGCTAATATAGTAAAAAAATGCATATTAATGTTTTATAGGTTTATTTAAAAAAGAGAAGTTGTTACTAACTTCTCTGCTGCTTTCTGTTTGAAAATTCTAACAATGTTTTTATTATATCATCACTTATTCTTATAAACAACAGTTGCAAACAAAAAGAAGCACATTGTCATTCTTTCGGTGAAACGATTGTTTGTAAAAACAAGAAAGAGCGGGACTGAATGCTCTTTTTTCAACTCAATCAGAGCGTGATTGTTTTGAAAGCATCAATTGGTTGAGTTGGCGTCGTTCTTATAGGATTTTGTGTTTAGTACTTATGAGGAATACGAGATTAGATAATCGTTGTGTAACAGCAATTCAAATGATTGAAATCGAAATGATCTTATTCTCAGAATGCAAAGGAAAAGCTTTCTCATGGTACACTTACTGTTTGGTGGGGTGAAACAACGGTCAACGGTCATCTTGCCTTGAATTATGCTCTACACAAAGATCCTATTTATAGCAAGGGCCTAGAGAGGGTACCTTGCATGCAAAAAACGAGGCTTATGACTGCATCTTATCTTTTTCCTGTGCTTGTGCCTCTTGTGGGGCTTGTTTTTCCTGCTCTTGCTATGGCAACTCTTTTTGTTTACATTGAGGGTGATGAGGTAGTATAAAGCGTACAAGGTCGCATCCTTTTTTTGAGGGTGCGGCCTTGTCAATCGAAACAATGAGGGTTCGTATGGGACAACAGCTTGTTGATGCGGTACGACGGGACATCATTTTCGGGTCAAGAGCGAAAGAAAATATCGTTTTCGCTTGGTTGATATCCTTAGGAGGGGGAAGCTTTTTAACTATTGGGCTAGTAACTTACTTAGGCCAACCAGCTTTGTTTATGCTTTTAAAGGCCCCGCTGAATTTTCTGCCTCAAGGGTTAGTTATGGGCTTTTATGGTATTTTTGCTTTGTTCTTAGGGCTTTATTTATGGCTTATTATCTGGTGGAGCATAGGAGCAGGCATAAATGAATTTGATTGTCAAAGAGGTCGCATCTCTATATTCCGATGGGGCTTCCCAGGGAGAAACAGACGGATTCATTTTGCCTGTCAGTTGCAAGAGATAGAAGCTGTGCAGATAGAGAGTCGAGGGGGCTTATGGCCCTTTTCTCTGGCTTATCTGAAGCGTAGAGGGAAAGTATCGGTTCCTCTTGGAGAGCTTGCTCGCGGTGGCAGCTCCCAAGAGGCAGAAGACGAGGCTGCAGAGCTTGCCCAATTTTTAGGAGTGCCTGTGGAAACAGGTCTCAAACGTTAGTTTCTCAGGCCTCGGAAGAGAAGCATTGTCATTCGGGTTGCAAAATAGACATTAATCTTAAGAGATTTTCTATGGAAAAAAAACACAATGTTATGATATCATCTTATTTACTCTAGAACTTACTTAGGTTAGCAAGACAAAAGAGCCGTTTACAAAACAACCCAATTGGAAAAGAACTCAGCAATCCTAACATTCCTTTTACGGCCGATGAGCTCAGGCTATGACCAAGAAAAAGAAACTTTCGTCAAATTTTTTACAGTATTTTTAAGATTTTTATTCACTCTTTCTAGGGTCATATCTTCTCATAAATCTTTGTACAACAAAAATTCCACTATATCTCATATCTCAGCTCGCGCACATGTACAGTTGATTGTGATTCATTTTTGCTTTCAAAAGCTCAATGAAATAAAAAGAAATCTTCAATCACAGAAATGGAAGTTGTTGTCGCAAGGCATAAAAATGCTTATTGCTTTGAAAGTTCAAGCCGTTTACAAGATAAAAAGCATAATAGACACTGTCTATTGTCTGAAGTCTCTTGTTCGGGATGGTCCTAAATTAAGCTTTCAATAGCCAGCTGCACGTTCCGTTTCTATTGTGTTTTTGCGACCGATAGATAGATCCGCTGTATATTACCCATATACTATACGATGACTCAAGGAAACTTTCTTAAGTCAGTCTATCTTTATTCGAAATAGCAAAAGTTTCTTTGAGATCATTAAAACAAAGAAGGAAAAGTTTTTTTGACACTTTGGGAGTGCCTATAGTTGGTAGTAACCGGCTGTGAAAACGCCTGGGTACAACTCTTATACCTTTACAAAACACGAATCCTAGATGGTTTTTCAAGAATTTGATGGTTAGGTCAATTTCGTCAACTCTTTTCTTTGGCCTACCATCTCATTCAAGTTGAGTAGGGCAATGAAATAGGGTGCTTCTTGATTCTTCCAGGCAAATCTTGTTTTTATAAATTCGTTTAGATCGATATGAAAAGAAATCAAACGATTAACGTTGTTTTCTTCAATTAAGGTCCACCCTTCAAAGGAAAGGTGTTTTTTTATAAGATCCAAGATGGCGTATTCACGCTTGATTTAGACTTTGATTTGTGCTTAAGCCTCTTCTCAAAAGGAATAAAGCCCCTGAATCTCGCTGACATTATTGCTTGATCTTTTTCGAAATCAATCAGTACCACTTGATCCCCATGCACCTCAATTTTCAAAGTGAGGTTCAAACACATTGATTCAATTGCTCTGTTTTAAAACGTTTGTTTTTTTCAATTGAGTCCCTATACTTTGGAAAGATTTCAAATCTTTTATGCATTTAATTTTTGTTGATAATGACTTTTTTTTTCTATCTGCTAATCTTTTTTTCTATCTCCTAATCTCAGCGTGCTAAACAACAAGCTCACTCACTTAGCATAGAACACAAGGAAAATGGGTTACTATCTAGCTCTCGACCAATGTAGTTTCGAAAAAATTGTTTTGAGCAATGTTTGCAAGCAGTCCGATTCTTTATCGTTTTAAAGAATAATTACAACTATACATGTTGTATAATAAAAATGAAAGCCGAGATAGCTCAGATGGTAGAGCATGGGACTGAAAATCCCCGTGTCACCAGTTCAATTCTGGTTCTCGGCACCACCTATAAAAAAAGCAAAAAAGTTTTTATTTTATAACTGATACGTGATCAAAATTTTTTCCCTGATTGAAAAAAGTTGCGTTGCTTGTGAAATGACTCCCGAATAAACCTAATGAATAAAAAGTAGCTAGTGGTTTTTTCTGTAAAGTACCTTTTTTATTCAGTTGTAAAAAAACATAAGTGAAAGCCTTGAATAAGTTTTATTCAAAATCAATTGTTCTGGATTCATTTTTTCTTTTCCTCCTAGGATAAAATCAAATTGAATAAGATAATTCATAACTTCTCTATAAAAAAACTGGATCCAAGTCAAAACAAAAAAATGTTTTTGGAAAAGATTTGAGCCTGATAGGCGTTTTTTCGTAGAGGTCGACCACTTGACTTAGCGCTTTGTGTGTGGTATGCTATTGTATTAGTCATGAGGAACGAGAGATTGCAAGGGAGCCCAAAGGCTGTGGCTCTCTATGAGAGTTTGATCCTGGCTCAGGATGAACGCTAGCGGTTTGCCTAACACATGCAAGTTGTACGGTGCCATGCCTTTCGAGGTATGGTGGAGTGGCGGACGGGTGAGGAGCGCGTAAGGACCTGCCCCTGGGAGGGGGATAACAGCTGGAAACGGCTGCTAATACCCCATATCCTGAGGAGGAAAAGGATACTAGAGGATAAAAAGAACAGAAAAAATCCACAAAAGATATAGATCCACCCAGGGAGGGGCTTGCGTCTGATTAGCTAGTTGGGGGGGGTAATGGCCTCCCAAGGCAACGATCAGTTGCTGGTCTGAGAGGATGATCAGCCACACTGGGACTGAGACACGGCCCAGACTCCTACGGGAGGCAGCAGTGAGGAATCTTCCGCAATGGGCGAAAGCCTGACGGGGCAATGCCGCGTGGAGGATGAAGGCCCAATGGGTCGTAAACTTCTTTAGATCAGAGACGAAGAAATGACGGTACCTGAAGAACTAAGCATCGGCTAAACCCCGTGCCAGCAGCCGCGGTAAGACGGGGGATGCGAGCGTTATCCGGAATGATTGGGCGTAAAGGGTCCGCAGGTGGCCCGGTCAGTCCGCTGTCAAAGCCTGGGGCTCAACCCTGGAAAGGCGGCGGAGACCACCGGGCTTGAGTCCGGTAGGGGCAGAGGGAATTCCCGGTGGAGCGGTGAAATGCGTAGAGATCGGGAAGAACGCCAAGGGCGAAGGCACTCTGCTAGGCCTGATTTCGCGACTGACACTCAGGGACGAGAGCCAGGGGAGCGAATGGGATTAGATACCCCAGTAGTCCTGGCCGTAAACGATGGATACCAAGCCCTGCGCGTATCGACCCGGGCAGGGCTGTAGCTAACGCATGAAGTATCCCGCCTGGGGAGTACGCTCGCAAGAGTGAAACTCAAAGGAATTGACGGGAGCCCGCACAAGCGGTGGAGCATGTGGTTTAATTCGATGCAACGCGAAGAACCTTACCAGGGCTTGACATGCCGCGAACCCCCCTGAAAGGGGGGGGTGCCTTTGGGAGCGCGGACACAGGTGGTGCATGGCTGTCGTCAGCTCGTGTCGTAAGATGTTGGGTTCAGTCCCGCAACGAGCGCAACCCCCGTCTCTAGTTGCCCACAATTCGGCACCCTAGAGAGACCGCCGGTGTTAAGCCGGAGGAAGGTGGGGATGAGGTCAAGTCAACATGCCCCTCTTGCCCTGGGCGACACACGTGCTACAATGGCCGGGACAAAGAGATGCGACCCCGCAAGGGCCAGCGTGACCTCATAAACCCGGCCTCAGTTCGGATTGTAGGCTGCAACCCGCCTACATGAAGGAGGAATCGCTAGTAATCACCGGTCAGCCATACGGTGGTGAATCCGTTCCCGGGCTTTGCACACACCGCCCGTCACACTATGGGAATCGGCCATGCCCCAAGTCGTTACCCCAACCCTTAAGGAGGGGGATGCCAAAGGCAGGGCTGGTGACTAAAGTGAAGTCGTAACAAGGTAGCCGTACTGGAAGGTGTGGCTGGATCACCTCCTTCTTAGGGAGATATAAGAGTTCAAAACTCTCATCCCAGGCCGATCAGAGCCCACACATGGGTAACACACCCTCATCTCACACACATAACCTTCAATGAAGGGTTGAAAGCAATCCCCGTGGTTGGTTAGGATAAAAGGGCTATTAGCTCAGTGGTTAGAGCGCGCCCCTGATAAGTGCGCCGCAAGTGATGAGCTCAGAGTGAATCTCAGCCTTTTCTGATAGAAAGGTTTAAGATTCTGCCAGCGCCTAACCGGGTCAGGGATCCTAGGGACCCTAGCATGGCGCAAGAGTCGATCAGTCGGGACACGCACAAATATAGGATAGCAACCTGAAAAAGAAAATGAGAAAAAGAATAGAATAATGCCTTTTTTTCCTTCTTCCCCCTATGTTGGGAAGTCGGTGCCGAAGATCCAAGGCCTACTTATTCGCCCTAGGACGCATGCTCATCTCTCGGCTCACTATACTCTCTTTTTGATAGGAAGGCTAGGCTCTCGACTGTATCCTTATGGGCTCTTTACTGCGGGATCCTTTTTTGAAAAAGGGACGGCGACATCAAATCTTAAAAGCATTTGACCCCCTTCTTTTATAATGATTTGAGAGATGGTCTTTTGCAAATGACAAAAAAGATGTCAGGATAGTCTATTAAAAATTGAATGGACATCCGGAAAGCACAACTCGGTGAAAAGCCGCACGTTGCGCTTGAGGGGCTTTTCTATAGAGAAGAGTTCCACGGGCGAGGCCTCTGGTTCAAATCCAGAATGGCCCATCCGCGATTTGCGTGATTCACATGTCTTATAACTCAAGGGTGGAACATATATTTGGCCGGCAAGAATCAATTACGGCCATCTCGTTTGTTTTCCCCTATTGATTAGGGGGTATAGCTCAGTTGGTAGAGCGCTGCCCTTGCAATGGTGCCGTGCGAATGACTCCTTTATGGTTTCTTCGCCTTTCTATGCGGGTTCATCTGAATGAAAAGCGATAGAGTGAATTTATACCCAACGCCTTACCTTCCTTCCAAATAGATAGGGTGGAGACTATCACATGGCGTATACCTACTTGCACTAAGAACTTTTTCAAAGGGAACTTTGTGGGGTAGGTGGGAGAATGCTGGGAGGACAGGAATATTCCGTGTGGGCCCAAGTTTGAAAGGTGCCAGTGAGGCCAGGCAGGTCTTTCCAAAAGAAAATGATGGATCGGGGATGGGCGGCCCCATACCTGTGCAAGCGGGGCGGTATACCCATCCCCTGAGTGAGCATAGCATCTGGGCTCATGACGGGGGCCTGTTCTTCCTCGTTGCTCCGCGTAGCAAGGGACAACGGGATTGCCTAGAAGGGTTGGTTTTCTCTGCCCTACGGTTTGAGAGGGGCCACAAAAAAAACGCGTATGGCATCAAGCTGTGCATATACTTAATAGAAGGCCTTGAGGTTGGTATTAGAGAGATTCTATTTTGTTTAATACCTTCCAAAGAGCCCACCATGGCACGAGCTGTAAGGTGTGTTCGGGAGGGGATGGATGCCTTGTTGTTATCTCTAAGTTAAGACAGATAAGCTAGGTATACATTTTCTCATGGCAGATGTCAGCGGTTCGAGCCCGCTTACCTCCATAGTTCTCTGGTTTTTCCGAGCTTTGCACTTTGTTTTCATTTTTGTTTCCTTCCCTCTCTTATTAATCGGGTATTAATTTGGGGGAAGGGATTTCTCTTCAGTACAAAATCAATTTTAATAATATTTTTTTCTGTCATATATAGCAATTTTTTTCAATATTAGTCTAATCTTTGGCTATCAGATTCAGACGTTCTAGTTAAAATTTTGAATCCTAATATGTTTTTTTAATGTTATTTAAAATTGTGCTTGAATATGTCGAGTAGCGGGATAAAACAACACTTTTTTACTTTCTTATTTTATTTATCCCTCTATAAGCAAATAACGGAGAATAAAAAATTATCTGAAAAGTAAAAAAGGTTTCGCGGGCTTCTTCTTTTTTGTTCAAATAAAAGTTAAAAGTTCCACGCCTTTTCTATAGTTTTAGTAAAGCCATCGTTGTTTGCATTAAGCAGAGATGTTATTTTTCAGAAATATGTTTTAAGGTTTTAACTTCTTTTATACAAACTTTTTCTAACTCTGAGAGTTTCTTTATGTCTGAAAATAAGAAGCCTTTGTTTTGCTCATGACCCACACGATCTTGTCGTTTATCAAGCATGAAAACAGCGAGCAACTTTGCTGAATAAAGAATGATAACTTTTAAAGTCAATAGAAAAAAAAAATACTATATAAAAAATAAGAAGAAAAAAACAAAGATTGGCTTGGCAAGCAAGGTGAGAAAAGGCTGAACGGTGAAAACAATTGTACAAGCTGTACGTTGTGTTGATGGTGGAACGTGTCTTCACTTGACAACTTGATATGGTACCTATTATGCTATGTAGGTAGGACGCGTGCTCCCAACTCGCATATGTTTGCATATGCAAGTGGTTTGAGCTCTCCTTCTTCTATTGCATAATCGCATAGGATTTGTTTTCATGTGGCTTGTGTAACGATAAAGGTTCAAGGAAAGAGGGGCTTACGGTGGATACCTAGGCATTCAGAGGCGAAGAAGGGCGTCGTAGCCGGCGAAATGCTCCGGGGAGCTGGGATTATGTAAAGATCCGGAGATTCCCGAATGGGGTAACCCCAATGTACCTGCAAGCCTTTGGTTTGCAGGGGGTAACCTGGTGAACTGAAACATCTTAGTAACCAGAGGAAGAGAAAGCAAACGCGATTCCCCCAGTAGCGGCGAGCGAAGAGGGATCAGCCTAAACCGGTTGAGCCGGGGTTGTGGGAGGGCAGTTAGGGCGCTTCTCTGTTAGACGAAGCGATTGAGTTTCGCACCGCAGATGGTGAGAGTCCAGTAGTCAAAAGCAGAGTTTTGCTCTTGCCCCAACCCAAGTAGCACGGGGCACGTGAAATCCCGTGTGAATCTGCGAGGACCACCTCGTAAGGCTAAATACTCCTGAATGACCGATAGTGAACGAGTACCGTGAGGGAAGGGTGAAAAGAACCCTGGAGAGGGAGTGAAAAAGACCATGAAACCGTAAGCTTACAAGCGGTGGGAGGGGGTTTGAACCCCTGACCGCGTGCCTGTTGAAGAATGAGCCGGCGACTCATAGGCAGTGGCACGGTTAAGGCGTTACGCGCCGGAACCGTAGCGAAAGCAAGTCTGATAAGGGCCCATGTCATTGTTTATGGACCCGAACCCGAGTGATCTAACCATGGCCAGGGTGAAGCTTTGGTGAGACTGAGTGGAGGCCCGTACCGACCGATGTTGAAAGATCGGCGGATGAGCTGTGGTTAGGGGTGAAATGCCAATCGAACTCGGAGCTAGCTGGTTCTCCCCGAAATGCGTTGAGGCGCAGCGGTGTTCGAGGGTGGGCCAGGGGTAAAGCACTGTTTCGGTGCGGGCTGCGAGAGCGGTACCAAATCGAGGCAAACTCTGAATACTGGCCCTGCCTGCCGAGCACCAGTGAGACAGAGGGGGATAAGCTTCTTTGTCGAGAGGGAAACAGCCCAGACCATCGGCTAAGGCCCCCAAATGGCCGCTAAGTGGCAAAGGATGTGGGAGTGCTCAGACAGCCAGGAGGTTTGCCTAGAAGCAGCCACCCTTTAAAGAGTGCGTAATAGCTCACTGATCAAGCGCTCCCGCGCCAAAGATGAACGGGACTCAAGCGGCCTGCCGAGGCTGTGGGATGTAAAAAGCATCGGTAGGGGAGCGTTCCGCGGCAGGTTGAAGCGTAAGCGAGAGCAGGCGTGGACGAGGCGGAAGTGAGAATGTCGGCTTGAGTAACGCAAACACTGGTGAGAATCCAGTGCCCCGAAAACCCAAGGGTTCCTCCGGAAGGCTCGTCCACGGGGGGTAAGTCAGGGCCTAAGGTGAAGCCGAAGGGCGTAGCCGATGGACAACAGGCAGACATTCCTGTACCTCTTCGAGCTGGGGACGAGGGACGGAGCAGGCTCGGCTGGCCGAGGGATGGTATCTCGGTTGAAGGGCTCAAGGCGCGATGAAGGCAGTGATCCTGGCTTTAGCTAAAGCCCGAGTTAGTAAAGCGTTACGGCGCTGAAGAGGCCTATGCCATGCTCCCAAGAAAAGCTCGTACCTCTCCAGGCTCGGAGAGCCTGTACCCGAGACCGACACAGGTGGGTGGGTAGAGAATACCTAGGGGCGCGAGGCAACCCTCTCTAAGGAACTCGGCAAAATAGCCTCGTAACTTCGGGAGAAGAGGTGCTTCCTCTTTGGGGGAAGCCGCAGGGACCAGGCCCAAGCGACTGTTTACCAAAAACACAGGTCTCCGCCAAGTTGAAAAACGATGTAAGGGGGCTGACGCCTGCCCAGTGCTGGAAGGTTAAGGAAGTTGGTGGCCCCCTCCTTGAGAGGGGGGAAGCTGGCGACCGAAGCCCCAGTCAACGGCGGTCGTAACTATAACGATCCTAAGGTAGCGAAATTCATTGTCAGGTAAGTTCTGACCCGCACGAAAGGCGTAACGATTTGGGCGCTGTCTCGGAGAGGGGCTCGGTGAAATAGACATGCCTGTGAAGATGCGGGCTACCTCCACTGGGACAGAAAGACCCTATGAAGCTTTACTGTTCCCTGGCATTGGGTCTCGGCCCTTCCTGCGCAGCCTAGGTGGGAGGCACAGAAGCTCCTCTTCCGGGAGGGGTCAAGCCATCCGTGAGAGACCACCCTGGAAGGGCTAAGATCCTAACCAATTGGAACCGTGTCAGGCAGACAGTTTCTCTGGGGCAGAGGCCTCCCAAAGAGTAATGGAGGCGTGCAAAGGTTCCCTCAGGCTGGACGGGAATCAGTTAGAGAGTGTAAAGGCAGAAGGGAGCTTGACTGCAAGACCAACAAGTCGAGCAGGGACGAAAGTCGGCCTTAGTGATCCGACGGTGCCGAGTGGAAGGGCCGTCGCTTATCGGATAAAAGTTACTCTAGGGATAACAGGCTGATCTTCCCCAAGAGTCCACATCGACGGGAAGGTTTGGCACCTCGATGTCGGCTTAACACATCCTGGGGCGGTAGCACGTCCCAAGGGTTGGGCTGTTCGCCCATCAAAGTGTTACATGAGCTGGGTTCAGAACGTCGTGAGACAGTTTGGTCCATATCTAGTGGAGGCGTGAGAGCATTGAGGGGCCATCTCCCTAGTACGAGAGGACCGGGAGGCACGCACCGCTGGTGTGCCAGTTCTCGTGCCAACGGGACACGCTGGGTAGCCATGTGCGGAACGGATCACTGCTGAAAGCATCTAAGTAGGAAGCCTACCCCAAGATGAGTGCTCGCTATTAGGCCCCGGTTAGAACAACCGGACTCCAATCATAGGAGAACAGAGCTACCATGTGGAAGTGCAGCGATGCATGCAGCAGAGGTAGGCTAACAGGCCGATACACTTGAACCATTATTCGCTCCAAGCCACACACTTGACTTGCGCCGGAGATCTCTCCGGCGCAAGTCATTCAAGTCATTTTGGTGCCCTAGGCACAGTGGAACCACACTCATCCTATCCCGAACTGAGTAGTGAAACACTGCAGCGGTCAAAATACTATGGGGGATGCCCCATGGAAAAATAGCTAGGTGCCAGAATGACCAAAACTTTCGTTCATTACAGTTCAACATCATTGTTGCTTTATTATGTTAATATTTTTTTTTTTTAAGGTAAAAAAGTTCGTAAGAAGCTATAACTCACGTTTTTTGTCAAAACCATTCGAATAATGCTTGCCACAAGGAAGTAACAGAGTCTATATATTCTCGAACGTATGAGCTCTTCACTTTTCTATTAGCCTTTTATTAAATAGTTTCTGTCTGTAAAACTTTAGAAAACATTTTTTTTCAAATCAGATTGAGACAATATTTGGTATCAAGGATAGTATAATATATCCGTGGATTATGAAAAGGGTTTTCAAACAACTAATTAACAAGAAGGCAAGCAACAAAAGTTTGGTCTGATTGCTTTTTCAGATAAAAAGACTCTAAACAATGCGCTATGTTTAGCAGCCCAGACGATTTTAGAAAGCAAATAAAGCCTTTCTGCCCTCCCTCTGATCAATGAGCATATGATCGATAAAGAACCGATGACCCGGAATCATTTTTTGCATGCAACGAAGCGCTGCTATCAAATCCATATGAAACGATTTGCCTATGATCTACGGTTTGACTCCCAAGCTCTCACCTAATGGGATGCCCAATGCTATGGTGATGAGCATGGGCCCCCAGCATCCATCGATGCATGGGGTGCTTCGATTGGTACTTACATTGGATGGCGAGAACGTGCTAGATTGCGAACCTGTGCTAGGATACTTACACCGAGGGATGGAAAAGATTGCAGAGGGCCGAACAGTTATCCAATATTTGCCATATGTGACTAGGTGGGATTACCTTGCAACTATGTTTGCAGAGGCAATAACAGTTAATGCTGCAGAGCGATTGGCAAACATCCAAGTTCCAGCTCGAGGCAGTTACATTCGTGTGATTATGCTAGAGCTGAGTCGAATTGCGTCTCATCTGCTGTGGCTTGGCCCTTTTCTGGCAGACATTGGCGCGCAAACGCCTTTCTTTTACATCCTACGTGAACGAGAGATGATTTCTGACCTGTTTGAGTCGGCTACAGGAATGCGCATGATGCACAACTACTTTCGCATAGGGGGAGTGGCTTGTGATCTTCCCTATGGCTGGGTAGACAAGTGTTTAGACTTTTGTGAATATTTTTGGTTCAAAACAGACGAGTATGAGAAACTTATCACTAACAACCCAATCTTTGTAAAACGTGTTGAAGGAATAGGAGTCATTTCTCGTGAGGATGCTATGAACTGGGGCCTTTCTGGGCCTATGCTTCGTGCCTCTGGTGTTCCTTGGGATCTTAGAAAGGTCGATCATTATGAGTGTTATGATCAATTCGATTGGTCAGTGCAATGGGCTACAGATGGAGATTGTTTGGCAAGGTATCTTGTACGAATTGGTGAGATGAGGCAGTCGGTAAGGATCTTAGAACAAGCACTGAAAGCATTGCCAGGGGGGCCATACGAGAACTTAGAAGCAAGAAGAATCAACCAAGGACGAGGCTCAGAATGGGATGCATTTGAGTATCAGCATCTGAGTAAAAAAGCATCTCCAACCTTTCGGATCCCAAGTCAAGAGCACTATGTGCGTGTGGAGGCGCCTAAAGGAGAGTTAGGAGTCTTCTTAATAGGAGATGATAGCCCTTTCCCTTGGAGGTGGAAGATCCGGCCACCCGGCTTTGTAAATCTTCAAGTTCTTTCACAACTGGTGTGTGGTCGCAAGCTTGCTGACATTATGAGTATACTTGGCAGCATTGATATTATTATGGGGGAGGTAGATCGGTAGCTAAACTCTCTTATTCGTTAAGCATATCCTGTAAACGAATGGGCGCCAATCTTGAAAATCATTCCTTAGGACTGATAAGGAGATAATATGAATGACTGGATTCAAGCTCTCTTACACCTATTTGCAGACAGCGTGCAAGCTGAATCTTTCAAACCAATCGAGGCAAAACTAGTCGAGCCGATTGGGATTATAGCGCTAATAGCAGGCATTTTATTTTTATTGGTAGGGGCTACTCTAGGAGTGCTTGTTATCGTGTGGTTAGAAAGAAAGGTATCCGCAGGTGTTCAACAACGTGTAGGTCCGGAGTTTGCAGGCCCATTGGGTCTGTTACAAGCTCTCGCTGATGGTCTTAAGCTTCTTTTCAAAGAAGTCATACATCCGAGTAGAGCAGATGAAAGACTCTTTGGACTAGGGCCTGCTATGGTAGTCGTGCCAGTATTCTTATCTTATTTGATCATTCCTTTTGGACCGGGCATGATGTTGGAAGATTTAGGAGTTGGGGTCTTGTTTTGGATAAGTATTTCTAGCATTGCTCCCCTTGGACTCCTTATGTCTGGTTATGCTTCCAATAACAAGTTTTCTTTTCTAGGTGGGCTTCGAGCGGCTGCCCAATCGATAAGTTATGAGATCCCATTGGCTTTATCTGTGCTTGCTGTGTGCCTTTTATCAAGTAGCCTGAATACTTCCGACATTATCGAAGCACAATCTTCTTTTGGTGTGCTCAGCTGGAACGTATGGCGGCAGCCTATTGGGTTCATTGTGTTCTTAATCTCTGCCTTGGCAGAGTGTGAGCGTTTGCCCTTTGATCTTCCTGAGGCAGAAGAAGAACTAGTTGCTGGATATCAAACCGAATACACGGGGATCCAGTTTGGTCTTTTTTATGTTGGTTCTTATGTCAATTTGCTTGTTTCATCTTTGCTCGTGACTGTGCTTTATCTTGGGGGATGGGGATTGCCTCTCTCAGGCGTAATAGAAAGAATGGTTCCTGTTGGATTGCAAGGCTCACTTCTTCCCGTTCTTGTAGGTTTGACAGGCGTTTTTGCAACATTTCTCAAAGCTTATTGCTTTCTTTTTTTTGCGATTCTAACCCGATGGACCCTTCCAAGAGTTCGTATTGATCAGCTACTGGATCTCGGCTGGAAATTCCTGCTTCCTGTATCTCTAGGCAACTTATTGCTTACAGCATGCTGCAAGCTGGTTTTTGTGTAACTACTAAGTCCTTATGACAAATTCCCTGTTGTCTTATACCCGTCAAGCTTCGCAAGCCGCTCGTTTCATTGGACAAGGTTTTCTTGTAACTTTGGACCATATGAATCGATCTGCTATTACAATTCAATACCCATATCAAAAGCTTGTTCCGTCTGAACGGTTTCGAGGGCGAATTCATTTTGAATTTGACAAATGTATTGCATGTGAGGTGTGTGTTCGCGTTTGCCCTATCAATCTACCAGTCGTACATTGGCAATTTCAACCGGTTCAAAAGAAAAAACAATTGAAGGCTTATAGCATTGATTTTGGAGCATGCATCTTTTGTGGAAACTGTGTAGAGTATTGTCCCACAAATTGTTTATCAATGACAGAAGAGTATGAGATGTCTGTGTATGATCGACATGAGCTCAATTATGATCACATTGCGCTTGGTCGATTGCCTGCCTGCACAGAGGTTGATGCACTGGTTGAAACAAGCCCGATTCTAGAAAAATAGATTGTCACTTGGAGAACCGAGGGGGACTGGGAGGAACAAGTGATCGACGAGAGGAGCCCACACAATGAGGATTGTGTTTGATACATATCGATCCAGTCTATTCGCTGCCATTGAACTAGGCGTCATCTTAGGATCCATAGGTGTAATCGTTTCTCCTTCGATGATCTACGCAGCTCTTTCTTTAGGAGTCACCCTATTTTCGATTGCTTTTCTTTATCTTTTATTCAATGCAGACCTATTAGCCGCAGTACAGGTGCTTGTGTACATCGGAGCCATCAATGTGCTGATTGTATTTGCAATTATGCTCGTTGGGCCAACCCCTTTGCCACCCTCGCGCCCCCTTGCTTATCGCTTACTATGTTTTGGTGTCGTAAGTGGTCTCTGCTTACCTCTCGTGTTCGCCAGTACCGAAGGGTTGTGGAATAGAACCAAGCTAGAAATACCAGGAAAGCGGGCTGGCTGAATCATATGATCTCTCAATTCGACAAAGCGAATAACAACAACCACAGGATCATGAGCTATTCGAATCGCTAATTGAGAGGCCCGCCAGGCTTACTTGAGGAGATGCCGCAAGCAGATAAGCATGCCTGTTTTTTGAAAAATGGTCTGTGCTCGTGACACATGTTTTTCCAAAAGGGAAAGAGGAGGACACAAAAAGAAACACAAGCTGCTTGAATAAAAAATCGCGTTGCTTACTTGTCGCCCCCTGTCAAGTTCTAAATCTTTGTAGATAGCTTCGTTCAGGTTCGACCTCAACCCTCTTCTGGAGAAGGGAGTTGTATGCCTATCCTTGGGAGAACTTGAGAGTATCATTCAATCAATTTTTTCTCGTATCCTCTGCCTCTCTATTACGGTATGAAAAAAGACCAGCCGAACTGATATAGCCTTGGGCTTATCTTGTCAGAAGAGCTCTCACTCGTTAGGTTTGACCGCGAATAGGAGCTAGCGCTTACTCACTCAAAAAAGTATCAAGAGGCCGTGTGAGGGTTACACCTCGAGCACGGTTTGTTAGGTGAGAGAGGCTATTATAAACCTTGGAAAACTCCTAGCGAAGGCGAAATTGTTCAGATTGGAGTTGGTCTGTTTGATCGTTTCTTGCTTCCTTTTGAGACAGCCTCTCTGTTGTTGTTGGTTGCACTGATTGGTGCAATCTGGATTGCCCGAGCACGACCGCAAATCAAAAGAGACATGTCCTCTCAGGATAAGTCTCTTTTATAAACGATAGAATAGCCAGCTATCCGATATCAAGCACCCCTTGTTTATGATCTGTTTGAACCATTTCCTTGTATTAGGGTCTTGTCTCTTCTGTATCGGCCTTTATGGCTTATTGACCGCAGATAACACAGTCCGAGCTCTTATGTGTCTTGAACTCTTATTCAATGCTGTAAATATCAACCTTCTCGCCTTTTCAAGTTTCTTGGACACAGCTGAATCACGAGGAGAACTATTTGTCCTGTTTGTAATTACAATCGCCGCCGCAGAGGCTGCCATTGGGCTATCGATCGTATTAGCGATACATCGTGCACGGGGGTCATCTCAGCTCAGCTTCCTTAGTTTACTGCGTTGGTAACTCTTGGTTCGCAAGAAGAAGCAAGATAGAATAAACCTTACCCTTAGGGTTAGGGCTCACAAGCCCCAGGTACAGCAAAGCGTTCTGATTTATTGTTGTTAAACTTTTTACTCAATGGCACATTCGATTAAAATCTACGATACATGTATTGGTTGCACGCAATGTGTGCGTGCCTGCCCTACCGATGTGCTAGAAATGGTTCCGTGGGGTGGTTGCAAAGCAAGCCAAATAGCTTCTGCTCCTCGAACCGAAGACTGTGTAGGTTGTAAAAGATGCGAATCGGCATGCCCAACTGATTTCCTTAGTGTGCGCGTGTACTTAGGTGCAGAAACAACTCGTAGCATGGGCTTGGCATACTAATTGCTTTCTAGCCCCGCAGTGACTCACCCTCCAACGTTCCTTTATCAGGCCAACGTTGGAAGGGCCCTGCCAATGCCTTGCCTTAAAAAAGGCAAATCAATATCCGACCAAAGACCCACCCCTCTATGAACACTTTTCCCTGGCTAAGCACTGTTGTGGCCCTCCCACTCTTATCCAGTTTCCCGCTCCCTTGGTTAAGAGAGAGGGGCAACCATTTGGTTCGTTGGTATTGCCTAGTCGTCTGCCTCATTGACTTCGTGCTGCTTGGGCATGTACTCAGTTCTCATTATGATTTCTCCATACAGGGACTGCAATTGCGAGAAGATTGGAGTTGGATCCCTTCTTTCGGTGTACATTGGTCCTTGGGACTAGATGGTCTTTCTATGTGCTTGGCACTCCTTACGGGTTTTGTTACGACTCTCGCAGTGCTTGGGGCTTGGCCTGTGACGCGCCACCCGGGCTTATTTTATGTTCTTATGCTTGCAATGTATACAGGTCAGATGGGCTTGTTTGCTTCGCAAGACATGCTGCTTTTTTTCCTCATGTGGGAGCTTGAGCTCGTCCCCGTCTATTTTCTTCTCTCTCTGTGGGGGGGGAGAAAGCGGCTTTATGCGGCAACAAAGTTTCTTCTTACTACAGGGATTGCATCTTTATTTATTTTGTTGTCTGCTATTGTCATGGCTCTTTATGGCAAACCAACTACATGGGATCTCTCAACCCTATCCAGTAAAGCATTTCCTCTTGGTTTACAAATCGCCCTGTATTTAGGACTTTTTGTTGCTTTTGGGGTCAAGATTGCTACATTTCCTCTTCACACCTGGCTCCCAGACACCCATGGAGAGGCTCACCCTAGCACTTGCATGCTATTGGCTGGCATCTTACTCAAGATGGGTGGCTATGGCTTAATTCGGCTCAACGTTCAGATCTTATCCCAGGCCCATCACCTGCTTGCCCCGTGGCTCATAGTCTTAGGAGTCATCAACATTGTGTATGCAGCCCTTACCTCTCTTGCTCAACGAAACCTCAAAAGAAAGATTGCTTATTCCTCGGTCTCTCATATGGGCTTTGTCCTCGTTGGTATAGGGTCTTTGACAGACATAGGCATGAGTGGGGCTCTGCTCCAAATGATCTCTCATGGCCTCATTGGTGCAAGCCTCTTCTTTTTGGCTGGAGCCTTATATGACCGTACAAGAACACTCATCTTAGAGCATATGGGAGATATGGCAAGGCCCATGCCTAAAATGTTTGCTCTCTTTACGGCTTCCTCTCTCGCCTCTCTTGCTTTACCTGGTATGAGCGGCTTCCCTGCAGAACTCTTGGTCTTTTTTGGGCTCGCACTCAGCCAAGCGTACTCCCTCTCTTTTCGCATTCCTCTGATAGCGTTTCAAGCACTTGGAATCGTGCTCACCCCCATCTATTTGCTCGCAATGCTCAGACAGATCTTCTATGGCAAGCAGGCACGTTTCAGTCATAGGCGTCTTGTCGATCTAGGGCCAAGAGAGACCTTTGTCAGCTTTGCCTTACTCTTGCCCATTGTGGGGATTGGCATCTGTCCTCAGCTTGTCACTCAGCTCTACCAGGGTAGCCTATCTTGGTAATTCAAGCCATCTTCACACTTGTTCTCCTGAATGACGATTACGATGGATACGATGGATCAGCCTCTGTACTTAGGCAATTGACTGGTGAGGATAAAATTACCGCTTGACACAAGCATAAGAATGGCAGCTTTGTTTTCTACTTCCACAACATATCCTGGTCCTTCAGCAATTACTGCCTACGTGTGCGACATCGCTCGAGTGGAACCTTTCCGTGCTATGGAATTTTCCCATGCATGCACAACCCTAAAAAAAAGGAGATCCTCTTTGAAAACATGTATACGAACTGGGTGAGTACTCTCGTCCCAGAGCTGCCTGGCATCTTCAATAGGGCGTATTTTATGGACTGGACCCCAGGGAGACGGACGCTTTGCATCTTAGATCCTAGCTTAACCTCTAGTGTGATTCCTTTCCGAGAGTAGGCCAAGGAGAACATGAATATTCTGTTGCAGTGGGCTAAAGAGTACCTAAAGCCTGGGGAGGGTTCTTATTTAGGGGTCAAGGTGGCATACGCACGCAAAGGAGAGGCCTAGGACGTCACAAGGAGAGCTCTTTTTCCTGCATACATCTCTGGATGGAAGAGGTCTGGATATCTCCCAGTTAGCAAGACAGAGTTTATCCACGAGCTATGAGCTACTCCAGGTAACTGGGCGCTTGATGTTTAAAACACATCGATTAAAAAAAAAGCATGGTGCTTATATACAAGGCGTAAAGCTCAAAGACCTTATTTTTGACATGAATCATTACGAGTGTGGAACCCCCTTGAATGATCACCCACCCTCAGCTGGGTAAATCCCTAACTCCCAAGACCCTAAGACTGACCAGCCTATCATTCCTGTGGATGACGAGATGATATCCAGCCTCTGTAGTAATCTTCTAGAGTCTACGAGGAGAGCCATCATTGCTTACAAACACGTGTAAGGGAAATCGAGATAAAAGAGATGCGGGGTAAAGTGAACGCACGCCTCTATTGTTTGTATGGATATGTACCCACGCTACATGGGTAAATTGAAAGATAAGACTCTCAGAGCTCAACTCAAAAATCAAAAGGTAACTTTACGTCAAGAGAGAGGATGGACACCTAGAGCTCACAATGCTTCACAGAGATTTTGGAAAGAAGTTAAAGAACAAGTATTGCGAAAAGTGCAAAAATCCCTAGCAAGACTATATGATTCAGATGCAGAGCATCATCTAAAAGAATTTTGTACAGATAAGAAAGTTTGGGGGTATACCTTACTCTTAGAAGCTGATGGTACATTTCCCTAGGATACTATACTGCCCAAGTCGTACTCTAAGACCATAAACAGTGGAAAGAGGGTTGTGAAGAATCGGGCATACGAGATCCTGACTACGGAGGCCTTGAAAGAAGAGAGACTAAAAAAAGAAATTCAATAGAGGAAACTCTGTACTTGTATTAATGCTTTTTTAGATTATAATAAAGGTTGCTGGCCCTTAATAAGTGCGTTTTGAGCTGGAGAGAACCTACTCTTAACGAAGAGATGATACGCGTGACCAGGTCTTGTGCCTGGCCACTACAAAAAAACAAAAGAGGAGCATGACAAAAAAAAATCTAAATAATCATGATTGGAACAAAGATTGGAGAGATGAAAGCAACAAAAAGAAAGATCGAAAGCTAGGAGAGTATCTTAGAAATGTGTTCCCAAGGATGTATAAGCTTCTATTTTTCAGTAAGCATCATCGTGCTTTATCTGTCGATTTCTATGAAAGAATTTACCAATCCTTTCACAACAAAACAGTGCTAAAGAATAATCTTAACAAGGTGTCCCAAGGCATGGATTGAAGACTTTTAGATTCTTTAGTCTTGGATTATGAATACGACTCTCTTATTATATCGAAAGATTTGGAGAACACAGCCAGGAGGCGCTTGCACGATTTCATCAATCAAATAAAAAGGCAAATAAAAAGGGTAGGGGCCCTCTCCTATTCTTATAAGCCCCTGGCGCTATCACCTCAATTTTTTTCGACTTCTTATGGCTTTTATCTAGGCACTCTTAAGAGAATGGTCATCGAAAAATCTTATGACCTGATGGGAGAGAAGGCCCTAGAAATGGGACAGATCTTAGTGGGATTATCCCTCCATCCTTGTCATATATCTATTATCGAGGGCCTAGAAGGTGAAGGAACTAGCATCCACATGAGACTGTTTGAAGAACTCCGAACTCAATATACTAATGGGAACAGGGAGAGCCCTCTAAAGAAATCGCTTATATTGATAGGAGCCTTTTGTGCCATCTTGGGAGGGAAGCCCACAGGGATCTCTCAAGCCATGATGCAGGCATATAGGAAAGATCTTGGACTTCCTAGTATCCTTAACCAATTCACTAACTCTGATTTGTCGCTTTGGAAAGAATGCAAGGATTGGTCAGATAAGATGGCTGAAGAGCTCTCTCAGATGGAAACAATTCAAATGTTTCAAAGGTATACCAAGGTATCAAAGGCTAAGCATCAGGGTACTTATTTCATACCGCCCACGGGGGAGAGGTATCCAGTAGATGAGACTTTGTCCTCTTTTAAACAAGCTTATCCTCAATACTTGGAAGGCTTCCAAATGGCTCTCATCTACCAATCAATTTTTCAATATAAGGATCGCTACCCAAAGGCCCAGGTAGAGTTGATAGGTCATCTTGGGGATCAGTGCATCCTAGCATTGGATGAAATAGAATTGGAACATGTGCTGTATCATCTTGCAGAGATGCTTGCAAACGTAGGGAGTAAGCTAGGGCTTATGAACTTGCAGAAATTTCAACCTTACAGGTTTTTCCCCCCACCTTCAGATTAAGGCTCAGCCATATAGGAAGAGGTTTTCAAAATAGCCTTATTTATTTATACTAAGTAGGGGTAAGATAAAAACCCCAATGAGTCTTAGAATCCCCATTTAGTTCTATTAAAGAGAAGGGTCATTTCATTTCTCGGTTGTACGTTAGTACAATCAGTTCAAAAAAGAGACTATTACGAGTTGTCTAAGAACTAAACACAGCCCATCATCAATACGTTTTTTCTCTTCTTCTCTGTTTTTTGATCTGGAAAAACCAGCATAAAGGCATGTAAGTTTATTGAGTTTAATTCTTTCGAATAAAGTTTAACGAAAATAGTTTTCTTACATAGCATGTTGTACTTGCTAGTTGCAAAGAGATCAGAATCAAACCTATGTATCTCATCGTGATCCCGGTTATAGGGGTTGGTATTCATAAAATTGAACCTTATATAAATGGAGTCGCCTAGAAAAAAGATTGTTTTCTTCAAAAAAACAAATCTATCTTGCAATGCTGTTAGTGTTTTCATAAGTTTTTTTCTTTTCTATTAACAAAAAGGATGATAATTGTCTCTATAGTAATTCACCTGAACTGAATTTCAGGGTTACGCGATAGCAGATTGTATGAAACATGTGCCAAAATAAGCTTGTCCTGTATGGCCAAGAGACCAAAAGCGCTACGATAGGCAGATATGCTGGATAGAAAACTTTGAATATGAAAATAAGTATCTAAAAAAATGTGCTTGGGAGAGGGCTCAGAAGAGAGGATTGGTTGTGCCTGTATTCAACCATTCTTCCCAACAGGTTCAGTAAATAAGAGAACAACTCGGGGCTAAGTCTGTTGATAATCACTTAGATGGTTTGACTAAGTTATGGGGTATTGGTTAGGGTAGGTTGCAAAGCAAATCGCTGGCTTTGTATTCGTTGGAACTCAATAGGTAAGTGCTTCTTCATTTGATAGAAATAGAGGTTGATCTTTCAAAATCTTTTGACTTTTTGTGAGCTATTTTTTTGTCAAAAGGATCCAATTAAACTTATATAAAAACACCGGACTTATAGAGCGTTCAGCAAGTTGTCACCCGGGCTTCATCGTGTTTCAACAACAGGTGGATTTCTTTTCTGGCAAGCCAAAAAAAACGACTTCCTTGGTCTACAGGCAATTTACTTTGAATCTATTCTTTAGACTTTTTACTCAATTGAGACGAATTGAACCACTCATTTATTTCTTTGCGCTGTTCAGCTATGGTATCAAATTCAGATCATTTTTTGGTCATTTTTAAAGACTAAAAACCAGTGTAGAAATTTTTTATCCTTTATTTTGTTGTTATCTTGTTTTTTATTTCTATATTTTGTTTCATATAATCAATTAACTGCTTTCTAACATTCATAAATTTATAAGAAGATTGAGTTTTTCAAGCAAATAATGGGAAGTTCGGTAGTAATCAACTATTTTCAAATCGATTTTATTGGCCTCAATTTCAAATATTTCATCAGGAATTTTTATGAATTTACATGATAAGTAGAATGAGTATTTATCCTATAGGTCAACTTTCATTTGCATCAATACTGTTTCCAAAAAAAGAGTTTCCTAGTCTAAGAGTCTCAAACTCACATCCGCGACTATTTGTGTTGTGAACCTCAGGTTTTTTCTAATGCATAACCGATTGATCTTGTGAGAAACAGCGGTCATAAAAACGGAAATCCAATCGAAGATTTATTCCCTGTATGCACAAATAATATAAAACGTTTTTAACTAGTTCATTCTGGTAATTAAACGAAAACTATTAGTTAAAATACCTCAAAAAAATATTTAGATTGATTTGTTTCTACATGGGCAGTATACATTTTTTATTCAAAAAATGTTAATAGCTTATTTTATTTAACATTGACGAATATTAAAAAAAAATTGAATAAATTGGATAAAGGTAACTTTGTGCTTGTATTAGTGCTGTGTCAGGTGTATAATGAGGGTTGCTGGCCCTCGATAAGTCTGCTTCTCTGAAGCGTTCTTGGGTCTGACAAGCCTGCGGGCTGGGTACCACCAATGAAAGGAGAGAAACGGATGAAAATTGCAGTCTATGGGAAGGGTGGGATTGGTAAGTCGACTACCAGTTGCAATATTTCTATTGCTCTTGCAAGGCGGGGCAAGCGGGTTCTTCAGATTGGGTGCGATCCAAAACACGACAGTACCTTTACTTTAACTGGATTCTTGATACCTACAATCATTGATACCTTGCAATCTAAAGATTACCACTATGAAGATGTGTGGCCTGAGGATGTAATCTATCAAGGCTATGGGGGTGTAGATTGTGTGGAGGCGGGTGGGCCTCCTGCAGGTGCGGGATGTGGAGGGTATGTGGTGGGTGAAACAGTGAAGCTGCTAAAAGAGCTGAATGCATTCTATGAGTACGATGTGATCCTATTTGATGTTTTGGGGGATGTTGTATGTGGTGGTTTTGCCGCGCCTTTGAATTACGCAGACTATTGCATTATTATAACAGACAACGGATTTGATGCACTGTTTGCTGCAAACCGGATTGCCGCATCTGTAAGAGAGAAAGCACGCACCCACCCTCTTCGTCTTGCTGGTTTGGTAGGCAATCGTACTTCCAAGAGAGATCTAATTGACAAGTATGTGGAAGCCTGCCCCATGCCAGTCCTGGAGGTTTTGCCTTTGATTGAAGACATCCGGGTGTCACGTGTGAAAGGCAAGACTTTGTTTGAAATGGCTGAAGCGGAGCCCAGCCTTTCCTATGTTTGCGACTTTTATCTCAATATTGCAGACCAAGTCCTAGCAAGACCAGAGGGGATTGTGCCCAAGGAAGTACCGGACCGTGAGCTCTTTAGTCTTCTCTCCGACTTCTATTTAAACCCTACGAGCCAGAAAACTGAAGAGGTATCGGGAGAGCACTTGGACTTTCTAATGGTCTGATTGGAAAGAATCTTCTTTTTTCATCTCCTTAAAATTATAGATATAGAGACCTCTAAATCCTATGACACCTCTGACACATACAGAGCCCCTGCACTTCGAATGTGAGACTGGAAACTATCATACTTTCTGCCCTATCAGCTGTGTTGCATGGCTGTACCAAAAAATTGAAGATAGCTTCTTTCTTGTCGTGGGAACAAAGACCTGCGGCTACTTTTTACAAAATGCCTTAGGAGTCATGATCTTTGCAGAGCCACGCTATGCCATGGCTGAACTTGAAGAGGGTGACATCTCTGCACAGCTCAACGATTATCAGGAGCTGAGAAGACTTTGCTCCCATATCAAAAAAGACAGGAACCCCAGTGTAATCGTTTGGATTGGCACCTGCACGACAGAAATTATTAAAATGGATCTAGAGGGGATGGCGCCCAGGCTAGAGATGGAACTTGGGATTCCTATCGTAGTCGCTCGGGCCAATGGGTTAGATTATGCATTTACACAGGGAGAAGACACTGTGCTGGCAGCCATGGCCCATCGTTGCCCCGACTCTGCACGAGTTAAGCATCAGAGCCCCACTGCCATAAAAGGGAAGGACGCTTTGGGGGGCAAAGGCCTACGGGGCTTACTGTCATTCTCACCATCAAGCACAGTTGAGGAAACGACCCACCCTCCTTTGGTACTCTTTGGATCTTTACCCATTACGGTCGTTGTGCAGCTTGAGCTTGAGCTCAAGCGTCAAGGCATCTGTGTTTCGGGTTGGCTGCCTGCTAAACGCTACGCCGAGCTACCTTCCTTGGGCGAAAGTGTTTATGTATGCGGCATCAACCCCTTTTTGAGCCGCACTGCTACCACGCTGATGAGGAGGCGCAAGTGCAAGTTAATAGGTACACCCTTCCCTATTGGGCCCGATGGCACCCGTGCATGGATTGAGAAGATTTGTGCTGTGTTTGGTATTCAGCCAAAGGCTCTTCACGAGAGAGAAGAGCAGGTATGGAAAGGGCTTGAGGGTTACCTGCGCCTGATACGTGGCAAATCTATATTCTTTATGGGTGACAATCTCTTGGAAATCTCTCTTGCAAGATTTCTTGTGCGCTGTGGCATGATCGTTTACGAGATAGGCATTCCTTATATGGATAAGAGATATCAAGCAGCTGAGCTTGCACTCCTCCAGAGCACATGCCAAGAGATGGGCGTGCTTTTGCCACGGATCGTAGAGAAACCAGACAATTATCACCAGGTACAACGGATCCGCGAGCTTCAGCCAGACCTTGTTATCACAGGCATGGCCCATGCTAATCCGCTTGAGGCGAGAGGAATCAGCACGAAATGGTCCGTTGAGTTCACCTTTGCTCAAATCCATGGCTTTACAAATGCCATGGACATTTTAGAGCTTGTCACACGACCACTTCGTCGAAATCATAGCCTACAAGAGCTTGGATGGGTACAGCTTGTTCAATCTCCTGCTTATTATAAGAGAGGCTAAGATTATGTATAATAAACCCAAGAATCCTAATGAGTCAGAGAATTATGGTAAGCCAAAGAATTTTGGTAAGTCAAATAATACTGGTAATTTGAATAAAGAGAACAAGCCTAAAAAACCTAAGAATGCTAAGAAAGCTTTTGCTTTGTCAAAACAATACATCGACTCTACTATTCCCCCTATAGTAAAAAATGAATTGATAGAAGAAGATGTCATGAGATATACACAAAAGGGAAATTTAGTTCCACAAAAATCGATTGTAATTGCTGAGGCACTTATAACCAAAACAGACTTTCAATACCTTCGCATGTATTCCGAAGATAAGAATTTATTTCAATATTATCGCCAAGATATAGGAGACTATGTAACATATAGCTCTACTGAAATTAAAATTATCATGTGTCGTATGCTGGAACCATTTCCTTTGCCCGCCGTGAGAGCAGACTCACTCTTAACCAGGATTATTTTTGATTTAAGAAATTCAAAACTTACGGCGATTGGGCCATATCCCGATCAAGATGAAAATCCCATAGATGAACTTGATGATAATTCATCAATTGATCTGTAGACTTTACTTGTCGGGTTCAATGGCAAGAATATAATTCTTGCCATTGAAATATTTTCAATTCTTTGGAGTGGTAGGCAGCAGGTTGTGGGCGACGATGCATCAAGTCTTATACAGGGCCTCTGAACTAACCAATAATTTTCACCTGTGTAGGCATATAAGCATTCATTCAGTCTATTATGTGACAAAAAAAAAGTATGGTTGTTGGGTAAGGTCATAAACGAAGCTCTTTCTAAAAAAAATACAGAGCATAAAAGTGCACATAATTATGCCGCTGAAGTATCAACATTATTGACTGAACCTATTTAGACCCAATTGAGGTTTTAAAAATCAGTATGGCTAGAAACTCTCCAAAGCGACTTACGAGGCAAAGCTTGACAAGAAATTTTGAGAAGTATAATGATAGGAAGCAAGAGTCTGGCAAATTTCTGACATATACGAAGAAATCCCTAAGCTCTAAATATATATCTTATTTTTTAGGTAATGTTCTGAACTTAAGAACTTAAGAGACCAGATCGTTCTTTTTATGAACTTTTTTGATTTTATTATGGGCTTTATATACCTTATTATTTTTCTGCAGTATGGGAGTGTGATTAATACAATGTGTTTTTATAGATTCGTTTTTAATATTCTCTGCGAGTTTTACAAAAGAAAAATAAAGTTTATGACACCACCTTATATCGGTTGAAGTTATCTTCTAATCCACGTTAGAGGTCTCTTCTTTCTTTCCAAGGGTCTAATTTATGTGATTCTTCTAGGGTTTCTTAGGGATTATTCTTTCTCAATTGTACTATATTGGTAATTAGCATTTATTGGATCCGATTTAGTAAATATAGGAAATATATGCGAACACGCAGCGATTGGTTATTTTGAATCAAAAATAAAACCTTATCTTTATTAAAAATTGACAGACTCAAATGACAGATGGAAATAAAGATAAACATCAAATTAGACAAGAACCTTCAAAAACAAAAAGAATGCATTAGAGTGATAAAAACAATATTATCAATCAAAACAAAAACAGCTAAGTTGGAACATTATTTCACCATTCAATAGCATATTAGAGCGAATTCAAATTGTATTTCATTTGTTGTGGCTTGTCCCTTTTTTCTGACAGATATTCGAGTAAACATTTGCACTAGGTTCTACTCAAGTTAAAAAGGCAAGAAAGGTTGGTATTTTCGGCTCTACTCTCTGATGCCACCCACCGGAGAGTTTGAAAGATTTGAATCGATAGCCAAGCGCCTCAGACTCTCAATCATTTGAAGCAAAGTTGACACCTTTGGTTTCATTGAGCATGGGGCTTGGAAGCTTGGAATTGCCTTCATTGTCATACTACAATGGAGATATAGCGAGCGTCATTGATTTGGTTTAAGCAATGGGCATGCTAAGCTTTCAAAAAGAATGAATTAGCATACCTGTTGCTTGAACGTGAATACGATAGGGTATAAATAGCTGACTTTTACCGATAACAGCGATTGGAAAAATTACCTTGGAAAAGCCGATCTCAAGACACAAAAGATTCTCTTAAATAATATAGGTTGTATCCAACAGTGAGGTAAAAAGAAGTCTCCAAGCGAGAGAAGGGTCATACAAGGTCTCTCGCTTGGCTGATTTTCATCCATCGGTTACTGCGCCCTATTGGTTAGCCTCCTGAGCCCTGCCGTTTTTTCGAAAAAAGATTGAAAAATCGTTGTAAATAGGCCATTACCCAGGATTTCGCGCTGCGTACATAATGTTTGAAGCGTTGAAAGAAAATCCCGTGGGACCTTCTTTCATTCTTCCTGTTAGGCTTGTTGTACGAGCGGAACACTAGGTGCCAAAAGCTTTTGGGAAAGAGTTTATAAACCTTATTATGAGCCCACTGCTTAAACTGTTTGGATCGGCGGATAAATTCAGAATAGATAAATTGTGCAAGAGACTTAGCCAACTCGATTATAAAAACTTTCGAACTGTCTGCCTTAAGGTCCATCATCTTTTCTCTCCATATGGGATCAAACCGATTGACCATCCAGTCAACCCCTTGCTCCCGCAGATAACGTCTTAGCGGCTTGAGCCTCTCTCTCCACGTTTGCTGGTAGGGGTGAGGGTAAGGGTTTTGACCGAAAGAGTAACGAGTCCTCAACCAGGTAGATGATGCGCGCCAGGTGCGCGAAGAGTACATGGTTTTCTGGATAAAGCGCTCGGGAAGCCCATGGAAAGAATAGCTCATCTGGTGAGCCATAGGTCTCGCAAGAGTCCCCATAGTCGTCATATAAAGGTCCTTAGTGCTAATTCCCATTGTGCGGGTGACTGATAGGTCATTTTCGTATCCCTTTAGCTGAGAGACTTGAAGATCCATCCATTGGGAGAAGAAGGGCTGGAGAGGAATAGGCTCAGGAAGCCTATTTCCTACGTGGCGCACTTTCTGCTCGTACATCCTTTGGGTCAACGGTTCTTCCTGTCCCAGTCGTTTCAGGTCCGACGTCATAACTCTTTTCAATCGATGATTCAATGGATCCTGGCTTTTGCGATAATAAACCATATGATTGAGCAATATTTTGCTTGCGAAGAGTCGATCTTGTTTGTTTTTCTCAGCTCCATAAGTGATGGATTCTTGTCCGAAAACAGGCAATTCTTTGGCCGGCAGACGCCAGGGCAACCTATTTTCTTCATCATTGTCTTGCAAGGTCTCTTCTATGTTGTGAGTTAATGTCTGTATCGGTTGGGCATGAGCCCAAGATTGGGGCGGATGGGTTCTGTGTTGGGATCGATCTTCAGCACGAGAGGTATTCAGTTGAGAGAGCTCTCCTGGCAGGTGGGACCAGATCTTGATTTGATTCTTAAGCTGATAAGATGCACGATTCGCCCACACAGTTAGTTGGTCGATCCATTGTGAAAATTGTTCAAAAGCTTTGTAAGAGGGGAGCAAGACTTGGCTCACTAGCCTGTTTTGCCAGGTGTTGCTTGAAGGAATTTTTTCTGGGCGGATAGGATGAGCTTTTATGCTTAGGTTCTTGCTATCTTGCTGTCTAATATCATGCTCTTCTCTTGCATGTTTGGCAAAGGGCAGGCTATATACAAATTTCCTCTGGACTACCCCCATTGCCCAACCTACGGTTCGAACCTTCATTCTTGGGAGGAGGGGTTGTTGACCGTCTCTTGCATGCCCCTGATAGTCTAGTTCTGGGTTATCAAGACGTGGAGTCCGCTTTTTTCCCCTTTGGCTTTCAGGTTCGTACATCTCTCTGGCGAGCGGGCAGTGCAAGCTCGGTGGTAAGACTTGTGGCTGCACAGGGCCCATGAAGAGAACAGGATCCAGCGGAGTATGGATGTCAAGCAAAACTGGTTTGGAATCAGCTTTCGTGGAGCTTCCCATCAGCGCTCTCCAAGCTCTTATATCTTGGACAGCTTGCCAGTGGAGAAATTCAATGTGCAGACTTTCCTCATTTTTGTCCCATAGCATGTCTTCATTACACCGGGATTGACCCCAGGTCCATATCTCTTCGGAATAGTTTTCGTACAGGTCATACAGCACCATGTTTCCTTGGAGAATCTTGTCGTCTCGGTTAGTATCCCATGACTCAACTCCATAGTAGTCATAATCAGCCCCCAATTTTTCAGGGCCATCTATGCCTGGTCTGGTTTTTGCAAGATCGTCTTGCGCCGGGCTAGTCTGGGAGATTGATACTTTTTTGACGTAAGTCAATGTATCCGCTAGGTTCACCATCCTTTGATCTTCCTGCACCTCGTTTGTCACTTTCGCCACATTGTTCAGTGACATCTGTTGCCTGAGTTGTTCAAGTCTAGCACTGTCTTCAGAATGCAGAAGTCCAAGTTTTGCCCCTTTCTCAAGTAAGAGTCGATCTTGTAATTGTTTGTGATAGCTGAGGTCCTTTGCCTCATTGCTTAGTGTACGGAGTTGCCACTCGACCTCAAGGGGGATTTCCACCTTAGGTAAGGAACGAACTGCAAGCCCCCAGGGAGTATGTAGGCGGCGATTTTCTCGCGGAGCGTGTAGCATTGTAGAAGGTGCGCGGACAGACATGCTCTTGGTAGCCTCCTGTTGCAAGATGTCGGCAAGCTGATGAGAGGGTAGGCTCAAATCATATAGCGTAACCATCAATCGTGCCATTCCTTCTCTAACCCAAGCCCCGTTTATCTTTGCATGGCACGCTTCTTCGTTCATACCCATGAAACGACGAAGTAGGTCCAACGCCTCTTCCAGATCAGGTCTGGATTGCCGAAGACCCATTACTGCCCTCTCAATTACTTGAGGCACCTCCAACAATATTGTCTCTAGTGCTTTTTGAGATTCACGATAGGCTTGGAGCATACCTTTTCGGTGACGCGCATAAAGGCGAAGACGACGGTTGATCTTGTCTTCCATGCTTAAGGGAAGAGCGGACTTGGGTGCTGCTTTTATACAGACTAGGGCCGCTTCTCTTAGTCGAACAGGCATGGACCGCAGGGCCCTCTCTCGAAGGCTAGGGTCTCTACGGCTCCATATCCTTTTTCCTTCTGTAAGGCTCATGGGCTCTCTCAGCCCCCTAATATTTTTAAGAGTTTGCCCTGTGCTGTGGATGTCAAGTGCTAGGCCTTGAAACAGAACAACCAGCTTTTGGTGTTGGAGCTCGTGTTGGTGTAAAGCCGCGTTGCAGGTGCCACGTACAAGGCGCTCGATCTCGGCTGTTTGCCATAAGAGCATCTTGTCCCGTACTGTGCGCTTTTGCTTTAGGATCAAAGCTCCTTTCTCTCTTTGGGAGAGGCTCTTACTGAATTGAAGTGGCTGATCCTTGGCAGGTTCTTTTAAGTTGAAAGCACCCCGTTGGAAAGCGAAAGCTTGCCACTTCATCGCCCAGTCTTCGAGGCTAATGCTTTCCTTTTCCCAAACCTCTTGAGGATTGAGCACTGCTGATTGAGCAAGGCAGGCTATGGCTCTTTCTAGGCATCTCTTAGAGCTTTCCAAGCAGTTTTTCTCCACCCTTGTCACTCCTTGACGACAACATTGATCTTCTACAACCTGTGCCAAGCTGCTAGCAAGAGAGATGGCTCGTTCTACCTTTTTGCGCTCTAGAGAGTATAACTTCGTGTCAAATGCTTGACTTTCCGGAGAATCTTGGTGCAAGATCCTTGAGCCCTCTAGCACAGCCATTGCGACCGTACTTTCCATGTCCCGTAGGCTTGTCAGATACGACATGTCTTGAACTTGTCGAACAAGGCCATGGATTACCGAGCCAGGGGGAAGAGCCTCTTCAGCCCAGGGCAGTGTGCCGCGATCTGTATTCAGACTCTTCTGCTGGTAAGTCAAAACCTTATTCGATGCCCATGCAATCTGAGCGCGGCTCAGTGAATAACTGGGTTGCCTCCACAATGGGCGGGCTTCGTCCCATAGTTTTGCCTGTCTCCAAGGGGACAGCATCCTCCAACCTTCGTGGCGCCAATGAATAACAAAAAAATGGGCCACATGGACGAAGGAGTTCCACCTGCCTTGAATCGGAAGATATAAGCTATAGGCCTTATCCTTAAGAGTCCTGAATCTTTCCATCATTTTTAACTTCTCGCACCTGGGGTGTTGAGTTTCATAATGTGCTTTATTGCTCCATTTCCTGCCCCATTCATGCCGGATCACGCCCGCCAGGGCCTCTCTTGCTGCTCGCTCTTGGCCCAGTGCAAGCTGCCTTCCTTCACGTTCTCTCTGTTTTAGGTCCAACAGACGGCTAAGAATATGTTCTGTGTAGCTCTGGTTGGGAAGAGGAATGTCTTGATCCAGCTTGCTCAGGAGAGGAAGGGGCACTTGTAGGCTGTAAGACGAATGTTGCCAGAGACGCGCCACCCATAGATGTAACTTATGGCCCAAAGCTCTGCGACGAATCCTCGTCATTTTCCGTAGCAGTCTTTGTCGAGAAGGATCAGGCGCTAACCTTTTCCAGAGATCAAGGCTGCGCTGTATTAAGACACTAGTGAAAAGAAGGTTCCTGTCTTGTTTCTGAGACTCCAAGCCCTCCGGATTAGAAAACTGTTTATAACTGTTCAAGCTCTCTTGGGTCTGGGGCTCTGGCTGGGGTTCTTGGGTCTGGGGCTCTGGCTGGGGTTCTTGGGTCGGGGGTTCTAGCTGAGGCTCTGGCTGGGGTTCTTGGGGTTGAGTCTCTGGGAGCTGCTCTTGGGTCTGGAGCTCTGGCTGGAACTGTTCTTTCACGTAAACCTTGCTAGTCTGCTGGTTTTTTTGACCATCTAAGATCTGGACCTTTTTTACAAGAGTTGCCGTAAACTTGTCTGAGTCAGAGAGGTGGGCCCAGAAGGCAAAATCCTTAATGCTTGTATAGTGTGGCAAGCCCCTTGCTCTGCGCCTACCCACTTTATTGGCTAGCGTGCGCATGCGTTCGAACTCTCTGGGGTTGTATCTCTGCAATCTCAGCCAGTTTAGAGATGTTCGCACTTGTATAGGGTGCTCATATCTGCTTTGGGTCTTGCAAGAGCCAGCTTTTACAACCCAATCGTAGCCTTGTAAGTCCATTCCTAACCACCATGGTTCTACGCCAGGAACTTGTCCATAAGTCTTCAGGTAGTAGTGGGGAAATCGCTTATTGATATAGGGAAGCTCATGATATGGCACCCTAGTGAAGCCAAAAAATTTCCACAACTGCTTTGTCACAGATTCACGTATACGTATAAATCGACTGTAGTACTTACGTAGCCCTTCAGCGCTGTTGTCTGGTGGGTAAACGCGTGCATATAGCTTAAGATAGTAGTTGAGGTGATCGTAGTCGTTTCGAGTAAGAACAAAGCTCTGCACGTCTATCTCGTTCAGTGCCTTCCAAGGGTTATGCAGAAAGGCTTGGAAAGCCAGCTGGATGGCTTCGAAAGGGTTTTTGATGCGCACAGCTATCATGTGGTCGGTGAAATGGCTCGACCTATCTCTTATCCCAATAAATGAGGGAATTCGTTTCCACTTGCCCTTGCTAACTTTTTGTTCATACTCGTCCCAAGGAAAAAAATTTTTGTTGGAGGGCTGATATATGAGCTGTGGCTTGCCCAAGATCATGAAGGTCATGGAGGCCGAGCTGTCGGAGGTGGGAAGGAGTGGGGTGAAAGTCCGAAACATCCCCGTAAATAGGCCTAAGTAGACTCGAAACAACCAACTGAAGATCTCTACAAACTTTCCTATCCATACCCCTCCAAGCATCTTAGAATATCTGTCTGCAAGAACAAGGAGTGGGTCCTGCCCACGCAAATCATACGTTCGCGCGCGGGTAGCTTGACGGATGCTCTTCAGGTCCATGCCAAAGCTGATACCCTTTTCTAGTAGATCCCAGTCTGGGTGGTTTTGAAACGTCTCGTAGGCTGTGTTTAAAATAAAGATAAGTTGCTCGTTGTCGTTGTTACGGGGAATGAACATCTTGCTGTTCACATCGTCAAAATCGCTTTCCAAGAAGTTGGCAATACGATTAGGTCTACGCTTACGCTTACGCTTACGCTTGGAATATCGACTGTTCGGGTAGAGAGGCTCTATGACGGTAGGGTAATACTTGTATTGGTGCAAGGAAGCCGGGCCTACCGCGCGCGCGTGGCTGCTCTCTGACTTCACGAGACGGGGGATCCCAAGCAATCCTTGACCGAGCTTGTAGGAATGGTGAGCATCCAAACCTGGCCTGAGACGGCGTCTCATTGGCTGGGCCTCCATAGACTCTCGCCCAAACATGTCATCCCATAGTTGGCGCCAAGGGGAGCGGTGCTCATAGGTGGGGAAAAAGTCTTTGATTTTGAAGAGCATTGACATCTCGGCAGTCCAAAAAGATTCCTCTTCTATCTTGGTACGTGTGTTGGGCCGATCGGAATTTGACCCCACTAGGCCAAGGGGTGCACGGTTGTAGGGTAGGAAGGGTTGGCGCCCTTGGTTCCACTCAATATGCCTCCTGACGCCCACCAGGTAGTCTGAAAGCCCTAATCGACGCACAGGTGTCTCAGGCTGCCAGCTTTGAATCTTGGCAAGCTTTACGCCTTGGGCAGGCTGGGTTCTGTGATTTTTAAAGGCTTTTCGTAACAAAACTTTCTGCGACGTCGCCTGATAAGGCTTGCAACGCCCTCCTAGGTGAGCTTGTCGGTCCCTCAATTTTCTTAACCTTTCTCTTTGGCTAGGAAGAAGGGGCTTGACAAGAAAGGGGTCATTAAGAGCCTTATCCATCGATTGGACGAATGACTCGGACGAAGATTGTGCAATTAAAGAGAAGAAGTCAGGCTCTTTTAAAGGCAAAGGTCTTAAGCCGGAAAGAGGCACCTCTCCACTGAAATCAGTCTTTTCCAAGGTCTTTGAATTGAAACCGAGAAGCGTCATTTCTCTTGCATTCGTATCCGAGAATGTGAGTGACTCGGCAGCATTCAGGAGATCTTTCATCGAAGCGACTTCCTCCACCTTGCTTTTAGAGTCATGATTGGTTTTTGTACTGTCGACTTTTGCCTCCATCAGCCTTTCCTCCCACTCGTCTTCTTCGTTAAACTGTATGGTGAACTTGTCTATTCGATGGAGCAGAATGGTTCTTATTGCATGAAATCGGAAGAAGTCTGTCCAAGCCCAGGCTTTCTCAAGCTGAGTGGGTCGCCTCATACGCTGGGGATTTGACGACTTCAACCATCTTGATTGAAGATGGAGAGAAGCCAACCGAAAAGCAAGCCGCAGACGACGCATTATCCTCTTCATCAGGTACAGGTCCCGTATGGCTACTTGGTCAAGAGCTGAGGTATGAAGCCTTTCTGTCCCACTCTGCTCGTCGGCTCTCTCCTTTTCGTACTCGAGGATAGCTTCTAGGTCAGGAGGCGACCCGGAACGGGCTGCCCAGCTTGCATCGTCGCCACGTTCCCAAGCACGCCGCATTACGTCTTTTCGGATTCCCTCTTGGGTGTCATCTGTCTCGATGCGAGAGCGAAGCTCCCCAAGAGCCCAACGGCTCAGTCGTGGCAAGTTTTGTTTTTCCATCTCTGCCATAACCTTGTGTTCGGGCATGCCAAAGTCACCCTCGTTGAACTCAGCATCCTCTATGTGAGGATCCATTGGCACACGTCCCAGAGCCCTCTCTTCAGGAAGTCCTGAATGTTCTAGGTGGAATCGTGCAACAGGGCCAATTGGATAGTGATACTTTCTTTTCGATATCACCCCCCTCCACCTATCTGCTTCATTGACTCGATCTATGGGTCGGCCCATATGTCTATGCCACTCACGCCGTAGGCTCTTGTCTTTCAGAGAAGGAATGACCGTCTGCTTCCGATTTTCTATCTCTTCAATCCGTTCCTTTTGCTCATCTAAATAGGCTTTACGTTCGCCAGCTGGGAGGAAGCTCTGAGCAAACCATTCCTCTGCTACAATCCGAGCACGGGAGGGATTACGTGGTTCTACATGAGAGGAATAACGAAGATATATTTTGCGGAAGGGCAGTGAGCTAGCCTGGTCACGCTCGTCCATGTTTTCTTCCGTATTTCGCCATTTGTCATCGCCGACATACTTTTGCTTGTGTTCCTCGCTCACTTCCTCAAAGTCACCGAGCTCGTCCTCCCACGCTTCTTCGTTCCAAAAAGAAGCGAGAAAGGTTTCACAAACATCGTCCAAAGTAATGAATGGACCTTCTGGCTTGAACAAAAATGAGGGATAATTCACGTCCTCATTCATGTCCAATGGTAATGTATAGGCTACATTTTCGGGCACCGTTCCCTCTCTTTGCTTGTCTTTTGAACGGGCGGATCTTTTTGCTTTCTTTCCCTTTTCGTTCCTTTTGAAAGCCATGGGAACACCCTTTTCGTAGGGTTGTATGCCTGTGTCGAATAGACCAAGTGCCATTTCCAACTTTTCTAACTCATCTCCGAAACCTAAAGCCGGAGAAAACAGTTCCAAAGGTTGCCCCAGCCTGTGACTGTCTGATAATCCTATATTCGCAAGTTCAGATTGAGGGATGTGCTTCTGGGCCAGCGAATCCCAGACTCTGTACTTGTGAGTTCGTCGTCTCATTGTTCTTAGAACTTCAATGGGCTGCTTTTGTTTGTTTCCTCTGTCCAATATCCTTTTTATAGCCAAACGGTATCTAGCTCCCCATGCCTTTCTGCGCAGAGAAGGATTGACACGTGAATCGTCCAAACGTACCCGTGCCAGGGTCCTCTCATCGTCTGCAAAGAAAGAAAGGGGGCCAAGTCCCGACAAACTTGCCAGCGCCTTTCGTCCCTCTTGCTCATAAAGACGTAGGCTCGTAAGTCTCAAACTATGATTAAGCATAAGATATAGATTGCTTTCACGGTTTTTCTTAGCAAGAATATTGTCCCATTTCTGAGGCACGAAAAAGTTTGTTCTGTCTTCGCTGTCTAACTTTCTATTTGATAGTCGGGCCAGTTCCTGTCGCTCGGTCCGTAATTTCTTACCAAGGAATGGGGGCAAAGGATTATAGAGCAAAGATCGCTTGTCCCATTCATAACAGTGCAAGGCTAATAGCATGCGATGTCCTCGTCTTACCGCATTCCATGTCCGCTGTTGCCATAGATTTGACCACCTGTCTTCTAAGGGCCCAACCCAGTCCATTATACCGGCAAAACCTAGCCTATCGGAGGCCCAGCGAGGTGCTGTCCGCTTTTTGTGAACATCATTGACGAAGCCCGACCAAGAAGGGGTTATGGTTGCCTCTCTTAGCTGAATAGACTTTCTTGGGTACGTTAGGTACAGTTGAATTTTAGCTCTTTTATGCTGCCATGAGCTAGAGAGTGGTATAGAAAGAGGGCTTAAGCTGGGGGTCGGTCCAACCCAAGTGCTCGATTTTGCATACAGTGTGCGCAAAATTGCTTTGACCGCTGCTTTTTCTTCTGCATACACCGAGGCCCGCCACAATATCCAGGGCACCGATGAGCCTAGCCGTGTGCTATGCGACACTTGATGGAGAGAGTGTAAAGAAACTTGTAGGTCAAAGACTTTCTGTCTATCTTTTCTTTCCCCCTGTTTTTGGGGCCACCAAGGCAACAAAGCTTCTCTGATTTCTCTTTCTGCTTTTCCGTGGAACTGATTCTTTAACGCTTGAACTCCCTTTGAAGATGTAGGGTTTAGATGAAACCCAACTCTCTCTTGATAACTCAGAATTTTTAAGTCGACCTCTCTCCGAGTGTTGGTATGCGCTCTTAAGGGCACGTTCTTTGCAATGTCTATTCCGTAGCCCTGGGAAAGAAGCTGAACACTAGGCCAGATCTTTTTATTGGAATTGAACAAAAGAATAGGCGGCTGATGAAGTAAGTTTAGGGCCAATTGGAGCCAATAAGACAAAGGTCCATGCAATAAGATCTCTGCAAACCAATTGGCACGAGTCAAGGTGCCCTTACTCCTTTTTTTCATTCGTTGAAACCCAAGATTGGTCACTATCGTCTCAGATTGCTCTATGGGCTGTTCTCGACCTGTCTTGAAAGGTACGATGTGTTTCCAGAGATTTTGTTGCAGGTGCTTGAAGCGATCAATAAAAGGTACGGAGTCAGCTTTGATAGGCCCTGACCACACAGAAAGCTCTTCGTGCCGATCAAGCGTTCTAGCCATCTTTCGTGTTGCCCATTCCAGCTTCTTTCCCTGGTGTTTGATAAACAGAGCCTGCTTGCGTAGGGCCTGGCGACGCGCCCTATCCCCAGGGCCCTGGGGGGTGGGGGTGGTTGCCACAATGTTTGCGGTGATGGGATCCAAAGAGCGAGATAACAAGCCGGGTCTATGACATACGGGGCCGGGGCCTAAACGAGACGATTTGAGTCCTGGAGCCTGGACAAGAGAGCGCAACTGAGGGAAGGGTAGCCTTCTATTTGAGGGTTCGAGAGATTCATTACTTAGTGCTTCTAGCAGTCTGGGAATCAGTAGGAAAGGAAATTGCCCGGGAGAGCCTGTAGGGAGCCGTTCATCCGAACTGCTTGTCCACTGTTGGCCTCGAGCATATAGATCCATAGGTCGGGTCGGCCTGAAGGTTGCTCCTGAACCATTGCGTCGTAAGAGTTGTTTTGCCAGCAAGTCTGTAGTGCGGGTTCGGAGACGTTTCCCCCAAGAGTAAAGGTTATGGGCGATAGAAGGCGGGGGAATCAACCTCCCCTCCGACTCGACACGAAGGGGCACTCTGCGGCCCTGGCCCGCTCTTTGTCGCAGCATCCTTGACTCTAAGATAGCTAGAATCTGGGCTTTTCCTAGCCGTCGGGTCGTAAAAGTTCCTTTATCTTGTTCTTTAGGGAAAGAGGGCAATCTTAGTTCCTCCATCATGTCTTTAGCCTCTTCTTCTTCACCATAGAGGTAAGCATAGATGTCTGCAATCCGCTCTTGGACCTGGTAGGCAGGTCGGGTACGAGAAAGGCCCGGTGCCATAGCAAAACATAGGCGGGGAGCTCTATCAAGCTCAGTCCATGCAAGATGGATTTGGGGCCGTATCACACAAGCGAAAGCCCTTTGGTGCTGGGCATAGGCCATAAGACGAACACAGTAATCAAAGAGTGCTTCGCTGGGAGAAAAGAGACGGTTGACAACATCTTGGTAGACATCTTCTGAGTGAAACCAAGACTTTGTTCTCTCTTTGAACAAAAACAATGCATTGGACATAGAGCGCCGCTCCCAAAGTTGAAAAACCCGCCTTAGTCTCTCGAATGCATGGCCTTCGAAGAGCTCTTGAACCTGCTCAGAATTAGCCTGCAAAGGGACATGGGTAAGCAACATACCATTGGGTTCTAGCACGGCAGTGCTAATCGCATCCAACTCTTCTTGCGCTCTCGTCCGCTGCACTTTGATCAAAAACCCTTTGAGCCACTTTTTCCAATTTTGCTTCTTGAGCTTACGCTGGGGTTTTTCTTTTTTGCGGGTCATGACGAAATGTTTCGCCCTACGCTTCAGATGTTCGGCCGCATTTCGAACTGCATCCAATTTCAACAACGGCCTGGCGTCCCCTGCCCAGATTGGCTTACGCTTGCTGGCATTATCCCATGGTAGCAGCCTTAGGTCCTCGGGCACCTTAGGGAAAATATCATTCGTAAATTCTTTTTCTATCTTGAGTGCTTTCTGCCTTTTTCGACCCCCCCCCCCTAACCACGGGAATTTTCTAAGTTTTGTAGACACAACAATGGGCTGTTCCCACTCAGTATTGCTCTTTTTACGGGGGTTAGATGACGTCCACTGTTCTTCTTGGTACGCAAAAAAAGCTGTACGCCATGGTTTTTCTGCTTCCGAAATAGAGCCGTAAGTGTGCCATAAACCAAGCACCCGTCCTTTTGGCAATGAAAGACGCCCCAGGTAACGAACTAGGTCTTTTTTTTCCCAGGGAAAGGCGAAACCTCTGCTCTTTTCCAAATATTCTTGGGGGGTGATTTTCTCGTAAAAAGGTTGGATGAAAATGTCTTGCCCCACTTTCTCGTCTTCCAAAATCATGTCCCCTTCTCTTGTGAGCTCAATATCTCCCGCGAGCTCAATTTCTCTGTCTGAGTAAGGTTCATTTGAAACATTAGTCGAGAGGCCCGCAGTAGGAGGCCTTCGAACCTGTGCTGTTAGGCCCCCAAAGGTAGGTTGCTCGCACAAATCGGGCAATAGATTAAGCGATTGGAGGCTATTTTTCTCATCGACTAAAGAACGAAGAAGGAGCTGGTTGAAAGCACCCATCTCTTCTTCTATCTGATACACTCGTCCATAGAGAGCGAGGCGTTGCTTGGCAACGCTTGGTATCCAGTCACTTGCACGGTCTTGTGCAAACAAGAGAACCTGCTTCCGAGCATACTTTAAATCCGACAAGCTGTTTTCTAATTCAAAGGGGTCGACTCGGAATTGTATGATCATTGCAGCAAGCACCATCCCACCTAGAACGCGGCTAAGGGTACCGGACAGCTCATAAAACGTTCTTTTGGTTACTAGACTTGTGACCGATCGACTCAAGCATAGGCTAGCGTAGAATAGAAGGTTGCCAATCCCATAACCTAATAGGGTTCCCCATAAAAAAGCTGGCTTCGTTCCATGAGAAAATCCCAATATGGAAGTTAGATCATTTGCAAAGTTGGCTCCGCCACGGGGAATTAGCACATATAAACTAGAACATAAAACAGAGTATAGCCACACACGGGGATCGCGCACACTCTTTACCTCTATCTGAAAATCTTCGAAAGGTGTAAAGATTCGAATAGCAGCGCGATTTGTCGGCGACAGCACGAGTGGACGTCGAGGAATCACCCAGCCTACTAGGCACATGGATAAAGAGACGGCCGTTAAGAAGGCCGCGTTGTAACGCCAGCGAATAGCTAAGGGTTGAGCCCACCCCAAAAATTCAATCGTCACGAGTACTGCCTGGCCTAGCAACATAGAAGTAACACACACCCCCCCAAGAAGATTGCCATGTACGTAAAAGGCACGCACGGCGAGGACATGGACCAGGTGCAGGGACTGAGTACCCATAAACCCATACACTATGCCAAGGCACAGAACAGGGTTGACACTCAGCCACCCCCCAATGGCTCCGACAGTGTACAAAAGATTATGAGAAAGGTTAAACGAGATTGGATTCATTTTTCAGGATTTCATGATAAAGCAGATATGATAGCCCTCTTCCCCCTGTGTAGGGGGAAGGGGTCTCATTCCACTGGGCTATTTTTATTAGGAATAATTCCTTCCCTGCTCCCAAACTCTAAGGGAGGGCCTTTTGGGTTTGGATTTTTTTGGTATACAAAGTGCGTGCGACGAGTCAAAAGGGCTTTAGAGAGTGAGAATGACTGCCTAGCCTCTTGAATTGCTTTTTGGTTCCATGCAGATTTGCGCGTCCTTTTTTTTGCTTTAGAGACCCTCTTTTTAGGAACAGCCATACAAATTCTCCTATTTTTTTGTAGAGTTTGGGTGCATACGTGATTTTCGTCAGAATAGCAGTTTTGGTTGAATATCAAAAGAAAACAAGCTTATTTACAATTACATTATAACTTTTTTTTTTTTGAAGTCAAGTGTACAAGTTTTTTGCTAACTCTTCTTCTATACCTTACTTTTGGTTGTTGGACAATTTTATTTGAAAACCAGATAAAGCACATCTCTTATTGATTCATTGTTGTTTTTAAAAAGAAGCTATGATCCTTTTCAACAATTTGAAGTGATTGTACTTTTTTGATTCATCATGGCTTTTACAAAAGTTATTTGTATTGAATTAGTTCTAAGTAACTTTTATTATTGGTTTATTTTTATCTTTTTTATAAAAACTTTTGAATGGAATGACAAAAGAGCTTTAGGAAACGATCTTTTGTTCATGTATGCAAAGAGAGGGATCTTGCTCTCAAGGCTGTTGAGCGAATTCACAGTGAATTGAAAATTATTTAGCAAGAGAAGAGGGACCTTTATTTTTATAGGGCGCATTTTTTCTTCCGCTGCGGCCTTTTTCAGAGTCCGATTTATTCTTTTGATGAATCGTTTTTTCAAGCTGTTGCATTAATTTAGCTTACAATTCGGTAAATGAGATCTTATACTACATTGTCATTTGTCTTATACAATCTTTACCGACAAATAGATTTCTAGAGCGTTGACGTCAACATTTATAAAATAGGCTTGTTTACACCAAATCGTATCATGTATGAACGCTGTCTCGTCCAAGGCATGGTTGAGCCGGTCGTTTAGCACGGGTTGAATCGCTATTTGCTCGCAAAGGGAGATTATTTGTGCCAAGTCTAATCAAAACTTTACTAAATCGATATATTTATTTATACGTTGAATCTTTAACATACCTTTTCACCAGCTTTCGCGTCGGCACTGGTAACAATGGATCAACTAATCCCTTAACCGTAATATTAACCGTGGGATTGTGTCGAAAGCGTACAAGAGCTTGCTTGCTTTTTACGTTTGTTTAGGTAAATAATCTCCATGCCAAGCCAAATAGAACAAGAGTCAATATTGTAAACTGCCCCTGTAAGTGTTGTGAACGTTGAAGCCGATCAGATCACGTGTAGACGCTTGAATCTTTTCTTTTTTATCTTCTGCTTTTTGGTTGATTATTTTCTTTTAAGAATGCTTCGAAGAAAGATCGTTTTGACGCTCATTTTTTTGCTCGCAAGAGCCCTCCTGCCTTTGTTACAACTTGGATGCATAGGCTCAAGGCTGGCTCTGGTGAGAGGAGCAGCCTTGGTTGGCCTATATAAGCAAAGCTTTGTTTAACTTTGATTGCCTTAGCCAAAGCTTCATCCTTTAGAGAGGGTGCTCCGTAGTTAGGCTAATCAAAGAACCAATAGCTATCTGAAAGTCGAGTTAGGGCTCAGAGGCTTGACGTGAGGGCTTTGAGGCAAGCATGGGTGATCTGATCTGACTTCTTTCTGACGTGCTTTTAAAAGAAAAGAGTAGCTGCCTCTTGATATAAAAAAGAAATAAGCTCTTTTTGAGAGGGGCAAAAAAATTTTGATTACGGAATAGTTAAGAGAGGTACTGTGGCAAGCAGGCTTACAAGTGCGATGGCCATGTTCAATGCATAGGAGGTTAAGTTGCCCCCTTGCCATGCTTTGTTCGCTTGGCCTGAGGCTAGCCCTATTAACCCAGCCCCATTCGCCACACCATCAATCCACCAACGATCCAGTACGGATGCTCCTTCGGCCAAGGCCTGGTTTGCTCGTACCCACGACTTATCATAGAGCTCATCGATGTGCCAGCGGTTATAAGACGCACGGTGTAGCTGAGGCCATTGTTGAGAAAGTCCGCTGAGTGGAAGTGTGGCCCTGTGATAGGCCAAGAAAGCCAGACAGCCTCCCAGCAGAGCAATCCCAACTGAGCTCACCGCCATGCTGCTAAATGCAACCAGGCTAGGAGATGGGCCAGACCTAAGATGAGACCAGGGAGTATTTGTCCAGCCAATTGCTACGGTAGGGAGGGCAAGTACAAGCAAGCAAGAGGTCATACCCCCGTCTTCTTGAGGCAATGCCCTGTGCTGGCTCCGATAGGATAGGAGTGACCCCCCCCGGAAATGTCCTTCGAAAGTGAGTAAATAAATGCGGAGCATATAAAGCCCTGTCATACCGGCTGTGACCCAAGCAATGGCCCATAAATTAGGGTGGGTTGCCCAGGCCCCTGCGAGTATTGCATCCTTGGACCAGAAGCATGCGAGCGGAGGGACACCACAGATAGAGAGCGTGCCAAGAAGAAAGGTGGTTCCTGTGATAGGCATGAACCTCCTAAGACCTCCCATTAGTAGCAGGTTTTGGCTCTTGGCGGGATCCCAACCGACAAATGGCTCCATGCCATGGATGACAGAGCCCGCGCCTAAGAAAAGTAAGGCTTTTGAATACGCATGGGTTACGAGATGGAAAAGCCCTGCTTCGTAAGACCCTATTCCCATGGCCAGGACCATGTATCCAAGCTGCGACATAGTCGAATAAGCAAGCCCCTTCTTTAGGTCGGTCTGTGTAAGTGCGATGCTGGCTCCAAGAAGCGAAGTGATTGCACCAACCCAAGCCATTGTCTCCATTACCGTACTCAGTTGCTGGAAGATAGGGCACATACGGGCTATAAGAAAGACTCCTGCTGCAACCATTGTAGCAGCATGGATAAGGGCAGAGATGGGCGTAGGGCCTTCCATAGCATCTGGCAGCCATACATGAAGGGGCACCTGGGCAGACTTAGCCAACGGCCCTAGAAGTAAAAGCAGGCAACACAGGGTAGGAAAAAGAAAGCCAAGCGCTTGAGATGCGAATAAGCGCGAAAGACGTTCGGCGATCTCTCCAAATTCAAGGCTGCCAGTGGCCCAGTAAAGCCCAAGGATACCAAGCAAGAGACCAAAGTCGCCTATCCTATTTGTAACAAAAGCCTTCTGGCAAGCCTTGGCAGCTCCTAACCGATTTGGCCAAAAACCGATCAGGAGATAGGAGCACATGCCCACAAGCTCCCAAAACACGTATACCTGGGCTAAATTAGGGCTGAGCACCAATCCTAGCATAGAAGCAGTGAACAGGCTAAGATAAGCAAAGAAGCGGACGTATCCCTGGTCATAAGCCATATACTTGTGGCTGTATGCCATGACAACTAGTCCCACTGTGGTAATAAGTACAAGCATCATCACGCTCAAAGGATCCACTAGATAACCCACTTGCAAGCGCAGGTGCCCGGAGACGACCCAGTCGATTGCCCAACGATAGGACCCGGATCCGCCGAGCTGACCCTGTATTAGCAAAAAGGTCAGAACCATCGATGTGGCTAAGCTCCCCATCAGGTAAGCCCGGTGCCATCCTCGGAGGCTGCGCGTTGCCTTGCGTAGAACGAGCAAGCCCCCCCCGGCTACCAAAGACGCAAAGCATGGGAGGATTGGGACAAGCCAGGCCGATTCATAAAGCCATTCGTTCATAAGCCTCCTCTGCGCAAACCCACACCAGGGGCCAGGTCCTTTTTTTTTAAAGAGGTTTGGGAGTTGGGTTCAATCACTATCTCTTTCCATCAGGATCTGGCTTCTTTTTAAGGGTTTGCATTTATTGAATTGATATGTGCACTTCTTACTTTTTTTTCTCTCCCCCCTGTTTACGAGAACCATATGGTTGATCTTTTCTAGACACCGTGTTTAGCTTATTTCGAGGCGAGTAGGAAAATTAGAGACAGAGAACAGATCTTGAGTTTCGCTCTGCCACACGACAAGAGAGATTATTTAAGTGTTTGATGTGCTATCCTTGTTCATTGTACCTTTTATATCCCACTTGTTCTTAAATCGTACACACCTTCACTGACCCTAGCATACCATAGGAGGGAGGTAGGAGACAAGCGTTCGTCTTTATTTGGAAAGAAAATAACACTCGTTGTGACTACGTTTCATGCTTTACTCTAGGATTTGGCTTATCGGGGCTTGACCTTTGTGCGCATCAATGCTTACACTGTTAAGTAGGCTTGTTGCTTGTTTGTTGTGCATACCTCTTGACTAGACACAGTGGATTACGTGGGGTTTATGGTATATGCAATTGTCGAGACAGGGGGGCAGCAACTACGTATGGAGCCGGGTAGGTTCTACGATGTACCTTGTATGCCTTGCCTGATGCCAGGTACCAAGGTGATCTTGTGTCGGATTCTTATGGTGCGGAACCAGTCGAAGATTGGAGTTGGAAGACCCTGGGTATGGGGCGCCCTTGTCAGGGCAAGGGTGATGCATACCCTGAAAGCAGAGAAACAGGTTGTGCTACGAAGAAGAGCAAAGAAAAAGAGCCGTCGTAAACAGGGTCATCGTCGCAGGTTCACCCGACTTCTGGTGGACAACATTGAGGCCTATGGGCAGTAACTGCAAAATCCAACCATTACCCCCAGGGTCGCTCAGCCAACAGCAAATGTACAATGGGGCTGTCGAAGCACGGAGCATAGCGCAGCTTGGTAGCGTGCCATCTTGGGGTGATGGAGGCCGTGGGTTCGAATCCCGCTGCTCCGAGGGGCCCTTGGTGCTGCCTTCCTGGAGCAAGCCCATGAAGGAGAGGCGGCAGTGCCCCCTTGTACAGATGAACATCATATGTTACTATATTGTATGAAAGAGCCGCTATGGTGAAATGGTAGACACGCTGCCCTTAGGAGGCAGTGCGCGAGCATCTCGGTTCGAGTCCGAGTGGCGGCAGGCCCTATCCGGCTCCGGCCCGAATCAATTGTGCAGTTGGGCTCTCTATCTGGCCCACGAGACACTAGGATAGGAGACAAACGCCTGTCTTGATTGTGCTTAGGCAATGGGGCCCCACCCCAGGAACAAGGACTGAGACCTGTACCCAAGATAAGCTACCAAATCATCGGAGAGCCAACATGGCAAGAGAGAAGTTTGAGCGTAAAAAGCCTCACGTGAACATTGGTACAATCGGTCATGTAGATCATGGCAAGACCACCCTTACTGCAGCCATTACAATGACGCTTGCTGCCAACAGTGGTCTTACACCCAAAAAGTATGATGAGATTGATGCTGCGCCCGAAGAGAGAGCACGAGGAATTACTATTAACACCGCTCACGTAGAGTATGAGACAGAGAAAAGGCACTATGCCCACGTTGATTGTCCGGGACACGCAGACTACGTGAAAAATATGATCACGGGGGCTGCGCAGATGGATGGTGCTATCCTTGTAGTCTCGGGAGCTGATGGGCCTATGCCTCAAACCAAGGAGCACATCTTGCTTGCTAAACAGGTTGGGGTGCCCACCGTGGTCGTGTTCTTGAACAAAGAGGATCAAGTAGACGATGAAGAGCTTCTTCTGCTCGTCGAGATGGAGGTACGTGAGACCCTCAGTAACTACGAGTTTCCCGGGGATGATGTGCCTGTGGTTTCCGGCTCGGCCCTTTTGGCTCTGGAGGCATTGAGTGCAGAAAATGCTAACCTCTCAAGGGGGGCAAACAAATGGGTGGACAAGATCTTTGAACTCATGGACCAAGTGGACGAGCACATACCTACTCCCACCCGCGACACAGACAAGCCTTTTCTTATGGCCGTTGAAGATGTGTTTTCCATTACAGGGCGGGGGACCGTTGCAACAGGTCGCGTAGAAAGAGGATCCATCCGGGTTGGGGATACTGTGGAGGTGGTGGGGCTGAAAGACACCAGGACCAGTACAGTTACAGGGCTTGAGATGTTTCAAAAGACCCTTGAGCAGAGCATCGCTGGCGACAATGTAGGCATGCTCTTAAGGGGTATACAAAAGCAGGATATAGAGAGGGGGATGGTGATTGCCAAGCCCGGGTCCATCAAGCCCCACACAAAGTTCGAAGCACAGGTTTACATCCTTAAGAAGGAAGAAGGGGGCCGACACTCACCTTTCTTTAAGGGATACCGTCCACAGTTCTATGTCCGAACGACCGATGTTACTGGCAACATTGAGTCTTGCTGGAATGATGCTGGCGAGTCTACGCGCATGGTCATGCCAGGAGATAGGATCAAAATGCATGTCGAGCTTATCCAACCGATTGCAATCGAGAAGCAGATGAGGTTTGCAATCCGAGAAGGAGGGCGTACCGTCGGCGCGGGCGTGGTCTCCGAACTGCTTGACTAGCATAGAAAAAACATAATAAAAGACCCTGCCCATCCCCTGAGGTGGGCATTTGCAATTCTGACAAGGTACAAAAGCAAGGAACAAAAAAGTTCTTACCGGCTAATCAGCCGAGCCTATCCCTGACGGCAAATTGCTCCATCCCCAGTCTCTCTAAATTTACGGTTCTCTTTCAATTTTTGTAGATCTAAACCCAAGCGGGAGCACTTTATTTTTAATTAAAGCGCCTCCGTCTTGTAAAGGTTGATTCAAGTGTGCTTTGATTCCGTACAACGTGTGCACCCAGCACGTGTCCAACAATTATCTGCTTTTTATTCAGTCAAAGCAATTCTCACCAAACAGTCGCCCTTGCCAGCAATCGCCCGTTCTTGTACAATAAAAGTATAAGATCACTCAAAGGTCCCTAGTAGCTCAGTGGTACGAGCAGTCGGCTGTTAACCGAACGGTCGTAGGTTCAATCCCTACCTGGGGAGGGCCCTCCCAGTAGGGCCATTAGGCCTTGAGGCATAGAGAAGAGATGCTATAGGATAAGCACCCTACATAAGCCCAATCCTTACTTAAATCGTGCCGGTGTCTCCTGACCAATTCAATCCCCGTCCTAAAGACAGTAAGCAGGGGCTCTCCCTGGCTGCAGCTCTGCTTTTCCTTCTAGTAGGCTTCTTTCAAGCAACAACCCTATCCACCGTGCTGGGTCAAACGGGGGACTGGGACGTTTTAGCATCTGCGGGCCTTGTCGCACTGACAGAACTTTTGGGAGTCTGGCTTTACAAGTCGCCTTTCTGCCCTTTGTTGAAAAAGACAAAGATCGTATTAGTGCTAGTCAGAGGAGTCAAGTACTCTCTCTCAATTCAGAGCCCTCCGCCTGGTTGGGCTCCGAAGGCAGCGAACGTTTGGAAGATCGGGCTTGTGTATGGTCTCTTTGTAGATGCTTTCAAGTTGGGCAGCTAAAGCAGTTCTCTGGCCTTGACAAGAGGAAGCACAATGCGCAGTGCCCAACTGGACGCCTTGGGCATAGCAGCTGGGCTTGTAGCTCAGTGGACTAGAGCATATGGCTACGAACCATAGTGCCGGGGGTTCGAATCCCTCCTTGCCCATGCATTTTGGTTAGGATAAATCAAGCTAATAATATAATTAGAAGAATGGTTAACATCATATAATTGACATCGACAGATTATCTACTTAGCTCGTTATACGCTATGGACCTGTGTCACCTGTATTTAGAAGTCTTTTTCGAAGTCATGCTGGGATACCAAGATGCTCATTGCGCACTCTGAATAAACAGCCCTAAGACGGATGCCCCTGACAGTTAGTAGGTCTAATGCAGGGCATGACGCCTCGGACTTGTGTATGAGATATTGGTAGAGGGCGTCAACAAGTTTGACGCCCTTGAACGATTTCGCTTACTGCTTTACAGGCCAATCGTTCAATGAAAGTTATGAGATTTTCCATTTCCTTGGTCGTCATCGTCGTATTCGTCATCGTCGTATTCTTCGGAGGATTCTTCGACGGAGGATGAGGTTCGTATATGTACAGACTTACAGCATCCGACTTGAATTTTATCACGGAATTAAGAAGCAAGACACGCTGTAGCATTAGCTCACTTCGTGGCAGGAGAAAGTGGTAACTCAGAGCTAATGCTATTACACAATTGCAAGTATTGAGAAATTGAACTATGCCAGTTGTCTCCCGACGCCTGATGAATATTCATCAGGCTGCGTCTCCTCATTAGAGTCTCTTGCGATGACCTGATTAGAATGTAACTTCATTTTTAAAAGTTATATATATTAGGTTTTTTTATTCTTATTATGAAAATTATTGTTAACTGTTTCTTTGACTTCGTAAATAAACTTCTCATTACGATAATCAGAAGCATATATATACAGAACAAATTATAACATAAAAGATCGCAGAAAAATATAACGATTTTAATAGATAATTTTTATCTTTATTAAGCTAAAATAAAGGCTAATATATATTAGCCTTTTATAATTTGTTTGATCAAATAATTGATTTTTAAATTGCTATTTAAGAAAAAGACCATAGGTATGCAATCCCTGACCTAACCAATTTAATCCAAAATAGCATACCCATAAATTTACAAGACCAAAAATAGCAAAAATAGCTGATTGAAAAACATCCCATTTTTTTAAAAGTCGTAAATGTAAATAAGTAGCAAATACTAGCCAAGTTATTAAAGCCCAAGTTTCTTTTGGATCCCAACTCCAATAGGAACCCCAAGCCTCGTTTGCCCAAACAGCTCCTGAAAGAATTCCAAGAGTTAGCAAACAAAAACCGCTAGCAATACTACGAATACCTATTTGATCCAAAGTTTTAAAAAAAGATATCTTTTGAACATTGTGTAAAGGCAAATAATTTGGTATTGAAACAGTTGTTTTTTTCTTCGTATATAAAATTACTATAAAAATTAATGAAATAATACTACCACAAAAAAGATAAGAATAACTGAGCATCATTATACTCACATGCATAAGTAGCCAATTTGATTGTAGTGCTGGAACCAAAAGAGTTGGAGCTTGCATACTATTAGGAAGAGAAAAATTTGCAAATCCATAAAGAAAAAGTGCAAAAGAACTAAATGATGCTACAATTGATGAATGAATTGTTTCTTTTCTATAACTTAATAAACCAAAGCTAAGGATTCCCCAAGATAGCCAAACAAGAGATTCATACAAATTGCTTAAAGGAGCATGTGACGATATAAGCCATCGAGTGATTAGAGTTATTCCTAAAAATAGGCTTGCAACCCAAACAAACATACGACTTTTGAATCGAAAAATGGATTTAGGTTCTAATATATTAATAAAACCAGTAAATGTTGTTTCTGCCCAAGAAAATAAAGTTGCAAATAATAAACAAATAAAAGATCCTTTCTCAAGAATTGATTCAAGAATAAAATAATGCATATTGAATATTAAATTTTTATAAATAATTAAACTTTTTTAATATTATTAATAAATACCGTTAATTGATAATAAATAAGAATATTAACCATTTTATCCAGGCAATCTTCATAATAAACTTATTCATAGCGTATTCTTTCTAGAATAAATTTTGAATCTTACAATTATTATTTTAACATATAATTATTAAAAAAATAAATTTTTTTATTTTTTTTTATTTTTAAAATAATTATATATTACGACGTAATTGCTATCACATACCTTTAGATTAGAATTTCTGTACTAGTAGATTTAAAATGTGTAAACTTATTGCTAAATATAAAAATAATAAAGTTTTTTAGGCTGATAGTACATATAAGAAATCTATCGCGAAATTTTGTAAAAAATAGAGATAGTATTTTTTATAAATGTTTTGAGTTCTAATTATCATCAAAATAATTTAATAATACCCTTTGATTTGCCGGAGAATACGGATTACTGGAGCGTGAAGTAAATACATTTTGAATGTTTTTTGCATGCGACTTTTTTTTTATAAACTTATATTTTTTTTTTCAACATAAAACATGATAAAATTATAATTTAAAATAAAACAATCGCGTGGTTTTCTAAATTATTTTGTACGATTTTCCAGGTAATATTTGGATTTATACTCAAATTACTCCAATCCCAAAGTAAATCTGGATTTTCCTCCACAATCATGCATGTTCTAATTTATTTAGAACTTTATATCTCTCAATTCCACGGTCTGTCTTGATGATTTTGAATAATTACCCAAGTGATATTTAAGTTATTACTTAAACTGCTGTACATTACAATTTTTTTATTGACTTTTTTCATCATCAATTTTTTTTACTTTTACCTATTGACATAATAGAATATTAAGTTTACAACTATAAATATAAAACGGTCTTCATCAATTTATTGTTAACCGATCAATAAATTGGGTAAAAAAATGAATTCATGTATTATTATTTTTAAAAAGCAATGTCTAGGTCCTGAGGGTCGCAAGAACAAAACCCTTTGTACATTTTACAAACAGTCTACAGGAGATATTGATTTCTTGGGTAAAAAACTTCTAAAATTTTTTAAGATTCACCAGCTGAATCATATAAAAAAGAATGGCAAGAAAAAATCTGCTAAAATGGCTGATGGTATAGAATGTTTGTCCCTTTTGTTTATCAAAAATTTTATAGATGGTCCAGGAAATCTTTATATGTGCCCTTTTGACGTCAAACTATTTAATAACTATAAATTTGAATATCAAATAATACAAACAATCAATTATAAGTTTATAATAGTAATTTTCAACCGAATGTTGGACAATTGTCCTATCTTCGTGGGTACAGTTGATCGCTATAAAAACTGGTTCAAAGAATATGAGATTTTGGATCAAAACGAAAAGCAAAAGGTGCTAACATTGCAATTGCCCAAATTCCCACCGCCCGACTTGATACCAAAATCCTCCGTCAACGAATATGACTTCGAAGAATACGACGTCGAAGAATCCTCCGAAGAATACGACGATGACGAATACGACGATGACGACCAAGGAAATGGAAAATCTCATAACTTTCATTGAACGATTGGCCTGTAAAGCAGTAAGCGAAATCGTTCAAGGGCGTCAAACTTGTTGACGCCCTCTACCAATATCTCATACACAAGTCCGAGGCGTCATGCCCTGCATTAGACCTACTAACTGTCAGGGGCATCCGTCTTAGGGCTGTTTATTCAGAGTGCGCAATGAGCATCTTGGTATCCCAGCATGACTTCGAAAAAGACTTCTAAATACAGGTGACACAGGTCCATAGCGTATAACGAGCTAAGTAGATAATCTGTCGATGTCAATTATATGATGTTAACCATTCTTCTAATTATATTATTAGCTTGATTTATCCTAACCAAAATGCATGGGCAAGGAGGGATTCGAACCCCCGGCACTATGGTTCGTAGCCATATGCTCTAGTCCACTGAGCTACAAGCCCAGCTGCTATGCCCAAGGCGTCCAGTTGGGCACTGCGCATTGTGCTTCCTCTTGTCAAGGCCAGAGAACTGCTTTAGCTGCCCAACTTGAAAGCATCTACAAAGAGACCATACACAAGCCCGATCTTCCAAACGTTCGCTGCCTTCGGAGCCCAACCAGGCGGAGGGCTCTGAATTGAGAGAGAGTACTTGACTCCTCTGACTAGCACTAATACGATCTTTGTCTTTTTCAACAAAGGGCAGAAAGGCGACTTGTAAAGCCAGACTCCCAAAAGTTCTGTCAGTGCGACAAGGCCCGCAGATGCTAAAACGTCCCAGTCCCCCGTTTGACCCAGCACGGTGGATAGGGTTGTTGCTTGAAAGAAGCCTACTAGAAGGAAAAGCAGAGCTGCAGCCAGGGAGAGCCCCTGCTTACTGTCTTTAGGACGGGGATTGAATTGGTCAGGAGACACCGGCACGATTTAAGTAAGGATTGGGCTTATGTAGGGTGCTTATCCTATAGCATCTCTTCTCTATGCCTCAAGGCCTAATGGCCCTACTGGGAGGGCCCTCCCCAGGTAGGGATTGAACCTACGACCGTTCGGTTAACAGCCGACTGCTCGTACCACTGAGCTACTAGGGACCTTTGAGTGATCTTATACTTTTATTGTACAAGAACGGGCGATTGCTGGCAAGGGCGACTGTTTGGTGAGAATTGCTTTGACTGAATAAAAAGCAGATAATTGTTGGACACGTGCTGGGTGCACACGTTGTACGGAATCAAAGCACACTTGAATCAACCTTTACAAGACGGAGGCGCTTTAATTAAAAATAAAGTGCTCCCGCTTGGGTTTAGATCTACAAAAATTGAAAGAGAACCGTAAATTTAGAGAGACTGGGGATGGAGCAATTTGCCGTCAGGGATAGGCTCGGCTGATTAGCCGGTAAGAACTTTTTTGTTCCTTGCTTTTGTACCTTGTCAGAATTGCAAATGCCCACCTCAGGGGATGGGCAGGGTCTTTTATTATGTTTTTTCTATGCTAGTCAAGCAGTTCGGAGACCACGCCCGCGCCGACGGTACGCCCTCCTTCTCGGATTGCAAACCTCATCTGCTTCTCGATTGCAATCGGTTGGATAAGCTCGACATGCATTTTGATCCTATCTCCTGGCATGACCATGCGCGTAGACTCGCCAGCATCATTCCAGCAAGACTCAATGTTGCCAGTAACATCGGTCGTTCGGACATAGAACTGTGGACGGTATCCCTTAAAGAAAGGTGAGTGTCGGCCCCCTTCTTCCTTCTTAAGGATGTAAACCTGTGCTTCGAACTTTGTGTGGGGCTTGATGGACCCGGGCTTGGCAATCACCATCCCCCTCTCTATATCCTGCTTTTGTATACCCCTTAAGAGCATGCCTACATTGTCGCCAGCGATGCTCTGCTCAAGGGTCTTTTGAAACATCTCAAGCCCTGTAACTGTACTGGTCCTGGTGTCTTTCAGCCCCACCACCTCCACAGTATCCCCAACCCGGATGGATCCTCTTTCTACGCGACCTGTTGCAACGGTCCCCCGCCCTGTAATGGAAAACACATCTTCAACGGCCATAAGAAAAGGCTTGTCTGTGTCGCGGGTGGGAGTAGGTATGTGCTCGTCCACTTGGTCCATGAGTTCAAAGATCTTGTCCACCCATTTGTTTGCCCCCCTTGAGAGGTTAGCATTTTCTGCACTCAATGCCTCCAGAGCCAAAAGGGCCGAGCCGGAAACCACAGGCACATCATCCCCGGGAAACTCGTAGTTACTGAGGGTCTCACGTACCTCCATCTCGACGAGCAGAAGAAGCTCTTCATCGTCTACTTGATCCTCTTTGTTCAAGAACACGACCACGGTGGGCACCCCAACCTGTTTAGCAAGCAAGATGTGCTCCTTGGTTTGAGGCATAGGCCCATCAGCTCCCGAGACTACAAGGATAGCACCATCCATCTGCGCAGCCCCCGTGATCATATTTTTCACGTAGTCTGCGTGTCCCGGACAATCAACGTGGGCATAGTGCCTTTTCTCTGTCTCATACTCTACGTGAGCGGTGTTAATAGTAATTCCTCGTGCTCTCTCTTCGGGCGCAGCATCAATCTCATCATACTTTTTGGGTGTAAGACCACTGTTGGCAGCAAGCGTCATTGTAATGGCTGCAGTAAGGGTGGTCTTGCCATGATCTACATGACCGATTGTACCAATGTTCACGTGAGGCTTTTTACGCTCAAACTTCTCTCTTGCCATGTTGGCTCTCCGATGATTTGGTAGCTTATCTTGGGTACAGGTCTCAGTCCTTGTTCCTGGGGTGGGGCCCCATTGCCTAAGCACAATCAAGACAGGCGTTTGTCTCCTATCCTAGTGTCTCGTGGGCCAGATAGAGAGCCCAACTGCACAATTGATTCGGGCCGGAGCCGGATAGGGCCTGCCGCCACTCGGACTCGAACCGAGATGCTCGCGCACTGCCTCCTAAGGGCAGCGTGTCTACCATTTCACCATAGCGGCTCTTTCATACAATATAGTAACATATGATGTTCATCTGTACAAGGGGGCACTGCCGCCTCTCCTTCATGGGCTTGCTCCAGGAAGGCAGCACCAAGGGCCCCTCGGAGCAGCGGGATTCGAACCCACGGCCTCCATCACCCCAAGATGGCACGCTACCAAGCTGCGCTATGCTCCGTGCTTCGACAGCCCCATTGTACATTTGCTGTTGGCTGAGCGACCCTGGGGGTAATGGTTGGATTTTGCAGTTACTGCCCATAGGCCTCAATGTTGTCCACCAGAAGTCGGGTGAACCTGCGACGATGACCCTGTTTACGACGGCTCTTTTTCTTTGCTCTTCTTCGTAGCACAACCTGTTTCTCTGCTTTCAGGGTATGCATCACCCTTGCCCTGACAAGGGCGCCCCATACCCAGGGTCTTCCAACTCCAATCTTCGACTGGTTCCGCACCATAAGAATCCGACACAAGATCACCTTGGTACCTGGCATCAGGCAAGGCATACAAGGTACATCGTAGAACCTACCCGGCTCCATACGTAGTTGCTGCCCCCCTGTCTCGACAATTGCATATACCATAAACCCCACGTAATCCACTGTGTCTAGTCAAGAGGTATGCACAACAAACAAGCAACAAGCCTACTTAACAGTGTAAGCATTGATGCGCACAAAGGTCAAGCCCCGATAAGCCAAATCCTAGAGTAAAGCATGAAACGTAGTCACAACGAGTGTTATTTTCTTTCCAAATAAAGACGAACGCTTGTCTCCTACCTCCCTCCTATGGTATGCTAGGGTCAGTGAAGGTGTGTACGATTTAAGAACAAGTGGGATATAAAAGGTACAATGAACAAGGATAGCACATCAAACACTTAAATAATCTCTCTTGTCGTGTGGCAGAGCGAAACTCAAGATCTGTTCTCTGTCTCTAATTTTCCTACTCGCCTCGAAATAAGCTAAACACGGTGTCTAGAAAAGATCAACCATATGGTTCTCGTAAACAGGGGGGAGAGAAAAAAAAGTAAGAAGTGCACATATCAATTCAATAAATGCAAACCCTTAAAAAGAAGCCAGATCCTGATGGAAAGAGATAGTGATTGAACCCAACTCCCAAACCTCTTTAAAAAAAAAGGACCTGGCCCCTGGTGTGGGTTTGCGCAGAGGAGGCTTATGAACGAATGGCTTTATGAATCGGCCTGGCTTGTCCCAATCCTCCCATGCTTTGCGTCTTTGGTAGCCGGGGGGGGCTTGCTCGTTCTACGCAAGGCAACGCGCAGCCTCCGAGGATGGCACCGGGCTTACCTGATGGGGAGCTTAGCCACATCGATGGTTCTGACCTTTTTGCTAATACAGGGTCAGCTCGGCGGATCCGGGTCCTATCGTTGGGCAATCGACTGGGTCGTCTCCGGGCACCTGCGCTTGCAAGTGGGTTATCTAGTGGATCCTTTGAGCGTGATGATGCTTGTACTTATTACCACAGTGGGACTAGTTGTCATGGCATACAGCCACAAGTATATGGCTTATGACCAGGGATACGTCCGCTTCTTTGCTTATCTTAGCCTGTTCACTGCTTCTATGCTAGGATTGGTGCTCAGCCCTAATTTAGCCCAGGTATACGTGTTTTGGGAGCTTGTGGGCATGTGCTCCTATCTCCTGATCGGTTTTTGGCCAAATCGGTTAGGAGCTGCCAAGGCTTGCCAGAAGGCTTTTGTTACAAATAGGATAGGCGACTTTGGTCTCTTGCTTGGTATCCTTGGGCTTTACTGGGCCACTGGCAGCCTTGAATTTGGAGAGATCGCCGAACGTCTTTCGCGCTTATTCGCATCTCAAGCGCTTGGCTTTCTTTTTCCTACCCTGTGTTGCCTGCTTTTACTTCTAGGGCCGTTGGCTAAGTCTGCCCAGGTGCCCCTTCATGTATGGCTGCCAGATGCTATGGAAGGCCCTACGCCCATCTCTGCCCTTATCCATGCTGCTACAATGGTTGCAGCAGGAGTCTTTCTTATAGCCCGTATGTGCCCTATCTTCCAGCAACTGAGTACGGTAATGGAGACAATGGCTTGGGTTGGTGCAATCACTTCGCTTCTTGGAGCCAGCATCGCACTTACACAGACCGACCTAAAGAAGGGGCTTGCTTATTCGACTATGTCGCAGCTTGGATACATGGTCCTGGCCATGGGAATAGGGTCTTACGAAGCAGGGCTTTTCCATCTCGTAACCCATGCGTATTCAAAAGCCTTACTTTTCTTAGGCGCGGGCTCTGTCATCCATGGCATGGAGCCATTTGTCGGTTGGGATCCCGCCAAGAGCCAAAACCTGCTACTAATGGGAGGTCTTAGGAGGTTCATGCCTATCACAGGAACCACCTTTCTTCTTGGCACGCTCTCTATCTGTGGTGTCCCTCCGCTCGCATGCTTCTGGTCCAAGGATGCAATACTCGCAGGGGCCTGGGCAACCCACCCTAATTTATGGGCCATTGCTTGGGTCACAGCCGGTATGACAGGGCTTTATATGCTCCGCATTTATTTACTCACTTTCGAAGGACATTTCCGGGGGGGGTCACTCCTATCCTATCGGAGCCAGCACAGGGCATTGCCTCAAGAAGACGGGGGTATGACCTCTTGCTTGCTTGTACTTGCCCTCCCTACCGTAGCAATTGGCTGGACAAATACTCCCTGGTCTCATCTTAGGTCTGGCCCATCTCCTAGCCTGGTTGCATTTAGCAGCATGGCGGTGAGCTCAGTTGGGATTGCTCTGCTGGGAGGCTGTCTGGCTTTCTTGGCCTATCACAGGGCCACACTTCCACTCAGCGGACTTTCTCAACAATGGCCTCAGCTACACCGTGCGTCTTATAACCGCTGGCACATCGATGAGCTCTATGATAAGTCGTGGGTACGAGCAAACCAGGCCTTGGCCGAAGGAGCATCCGTACTGGATCGTTGGTGGATTGATGGTGTGGCGAATGGGGCTGGGTTAATAGGGCTAGCCTCAGGCCAAGCGAACAAAGCATGGCAAGGGGGCAACTTAACCTCCTATGCATTGAACATGGCCATCGCACTTGTAAGCCTGCTTGCCACAGTACCTCTCTTAACTATTCCGTAATCAAAATTTTTTTGCCCCTCTCAAAAAGAGCTTATTTCTTTTTTATATCAAGAGGCAGCTACTCTTTTCTTTTAAAAGCACGTCAGAAAGAAGTCAGATCAGATCACCCATGCTTGCCTCAAAGCCCTCACGTCAAGCCTCTGAGCCCTAACTCGACTTTCAGATAGCTATTGGTTCTTTGATTAGCCTAACTACGGAGCACCCTCTCTAAAGGATGAAGCTTTGGCTAAGGCAATCAAAGTTAAACAAAGCTTTGCTTATATAGGCCAACCAAGGCTGCTCCTCTCACCAGAGCCAGCCTTGAGCCTATGCATCCAAGTTGTAACAAAGGCAGGAGGGCTCTTGCGAGCAAAAAAATGAGCGTCAAAACGATCTTTCTTCGAAGCATTCTTAAAAGAAAATAATCAACCAAAAAGCAGAAGATAAAAAAGAAAAGATTCAAGCGTCTACACGTGATCTGATCGGCTTCAACGTTCACAACACTTACAGGGGCAGTTTACAATATTGACTCTTGTTCTATTTGGCTTGGCATGGAGATTATTTACCTAAACAAACGTAAAAAGCAAGCAAGCTCTTGTACGCTTTCGACACAATCCCACGGTTAATATTACGGTTAAGGGATTAGTTGATCCATTGTTACCAGTGCCGACGCGAAAGCTGGTGAAAAGGTATGTTAAAGATTCAACGTATAAATAAATATATCGATTTAGTAAAGTTTTGATTAGACTTGGCACAAATAATCTCCCTTTGCGAGCAAATAGCGATTCAACCCGTGCTAAACGACCGGCTCAACCATGCCTTGGACGAGACAGCGTTCATACATGATACGATTTGGTGTAAACAAGCCTATTTTATAAATGTTGACGTCAACGCTCTAGAAATCTATTTGTCGGTAAAGATTGTATAAGACAAATGACAATGTAGTATAAGATCTCATTTACCGAATTGTAAGCTAAATTAATGCAACAGCTTGAAAAAACGATTCATCAAAAGAATAAATCGGACTCTGAAAAAGGCCGCAGCGGAAGAAAAAATGCGCCCTATAAAAATAAAGGTCCCTCTTCTCTTGCTAAATAATTTTCAATTCACTGTGAATTCGCTCAACAGCCTTGAGAGCAAGATCCCTCTCTTTGCATACATGAACAAAAGATCGTTTCCTAAAGCTCTTTTGTCATTCCATTCAAAAGTTTTTATAAAAAAGATAAAAATAAACCAATAATAAAAGTTACTTAGAACTAATTCAATACAAATAACTTTTGTAAAAGCCATGATGAATCAAAAAAGTACAATCACTTCAAATTGTTGAAAAGGATCATAGCTTCTTTTTAAAAACAACAATGAATCAATAAGAGATGTGCTTTATCTGGTTTTCAAATAAAATTGTCCAACAACCAAAAGTAAGGTATAGAAGAAGAGTTAGCAAAAAACTTGTACACTTGACTTCAAAAAAAAAAAAGTTATAATGTAATTGTAAATAAGCTTGTTTTCTTTTGATATTCAACCAAAACTGCTATTCTGACGAAAATCACGTATGCACCCAAACTCTACAAAAAAATAGGAGAATTTGTATGGCTGTTCCTAAAAAGAGGGTCTCTAAAGCAAAAAAAAGGACGCGCAAATCTGCATGGAACCAAAAAGCAATTCAAGAGGCTAGGCAGTCATTCTCACTCTCTAAAGCCCTTTTGACTCGTCGCACGCACTTTGTATACCAAAAAAATCCAAACCCAAAAGGCCCTCCCTTAGAGTTTGGGAGCAGGGAAGGAATTATTCCTAATAAAAATAGCCCAGTGGAATGAGACCCCTTCCCCCTACACAGGGGGAAGAGGGCTATCATATCTGCTTTATCATGAAATCCTGAAAAATGAATCCAATCTCGTTTAACCTTTCTCATAATCTTTTGTACACTGTCGGAGCCATTGGGGGGTGGCTGAGTGTCAACCCTGTTCTGTGCCTTGGCATAGTGTATGGGTTTATGGGTACTCAGTCCCTGCACCTGGTCCATGTCCTCGCCGTGCGTGCCTTTTACGTACATGGCAATCTTCTTGGGGGGGTGTGTGTTACTTCTATGTTGCTAGGCCAGGCAGTACTCGTGACGATTGAATTTTTGGGGTGGGCTCAACCCTTAGCTATTCGCTGGCGTTACAACGCGGCCTTCTTAACGGCCGTCTCTTTATCCATGTGCCTAGTAGGCTGGGTGATTCCTCGACGTCCACTCGTGCTGTCGCCGACAAATCGCGCTGCTATTCGAATCTTTACACCTTTCGAAGATTTTCAGATAGAGGTAAAGAGTGTGCGCGATCCCCGTGTGTGGCTATACTCTGTTTTATGTTCTAGTTTATATGTGCTAATTCCCCGTGGCGGAGCCAACTTTGCAAATGATCTAACTTCCATATTGGGATTTTCTCATGGAACGAAGCCAGCTTTTTTATGGGGAACCCTATTAGGTTATGGGATTGGCAACCTTCTATTCTACGCTAGCCTATGCTTGAGTCGATCGGTCACAAGTCTAGTAACCAAAAGAACGTTTTATGAGCTGTCCGGTACCCTTAGCCGCGTTCTAGGTGGGATGGTGCTTGCTGCAATGATCATACAATTCCGAGTCGACCCCTTTGAATTAGAAAACAGCTTGTCGGATTTAAAGTATGCTCGGAAGCAGGTTCTCTTGTTTGCACAAGACCGTGCAAGTGACTGGATACCAAGCGTTGCCAAGCAACGCCTCGCTCTCTATGGACGAGTGTATCAGATAGAAGAAGAGATGGGTGCTTTCAACCAGCTCCTTCTTCGTTCTTTAGTCGATGAGAAAAATAGCCTCCAATCGCTTAATCTATTGCCCGATTTGTGCGAGCAACCTACCTTTGGGGGCCTAACAGCACAGGTTCGAAGGCCTCCTACTGCGGGCCTCTCGACTAATGTTTCAAATGAACCTTACTCAGACAGAGAAATTGAGCTCGCGGGAGATATTGAGCTCACAAGAGAAGGGGACATGATTTTGGAAGACGAGAAAGTGGGGCAAGACATTTTCATCCAACCTTTTTACGAGAAAATCACCCCCCAAGAATATTTGGAAAAGAGCAGAGGTTTCGCCTTTCCCTGGGAAAAAAAAGACCTAGTTCGTTACCTGGGGCGTCTTTCATTGCCAAAAGGACGGGTGCTTGGTTTATGGCACACTTACGGCTCTATTTCGGAAGCAGAAAAACCATGGCGTACAGCTTTTTTTGCGTACCAAGAAGAACAGTGGACGTCATCTAACCCCCGTAAAAAGAGCAATACTGAGTGGGAACAGCCCATTGTTGTGTCTACAAAACTTAGAAAATTCCCGTGGTTAGGGGGGGGGGGTCGAAAAAGGCAGAAAGCACTCAAGATAGAAAAAGAATTTACGAATGATATTTTCCCTAAGGTGCCCGAGGACCTAAGGCTGCTACCATGGGATAATGCCAGCAAGCGTAAGCCAATCTGGGCAGGGGACGCCAGGCCGTTGTTGAAATTGGATGCAGTTCGAAATGCGGCCGAACATCTGAAGCGTAGGGCGAAACATTTCGTCATGACCCGCAAAAAAGAAAAACCCCAGCGTAAGCTCAAGAAGCAAAATTGGAAAAAGTGGCTCAAAGGGTTTTTGATCAAAGTGCAGCGGACGAGAGCGCAAGAAGAGTTGGATGCGATTAGCACTGCCGTGCTAGAACCCAATGGTATGTTGCTTACCCATGTCCCTTTGCAGGCTAATTCTGAGCAGGTTCAAGAGCTCTTCGAAGGCCATGCATTCGAGAGACTAAGGCGGGTTTTTCAACTTTGGGAGCGGCGCTCTATGTCCAATGCATTGTTTTTGTTCAAAGAGAGAACAAAGTCTTGGTTTCACTCAGAAGATGTCTACCAAGATGTTGTCAACCGTCTCTTTTCTCCCAGCGAAGCACTCTTTGATTACTGTGTTCGTCTTATGGCCTATGCCCAGCACCAAAGGGCTTTCGCTTGTGTGATACGGCCCCAAATCCATCTTGCATGGACTGAGCTTGATAGAGCTCCCCGCCTATGTTTTGCTATGGCACCGGGCCTTTCTCGTACCCGACCTGCCTACCAGGTCCAAGAGCGGATTGCAGACATCTATGCTTACCTCTATGGTGAAGAAGAAGAGGCTAAAGACATGATGGAGGAACTAAGATTGCCCTCTTTCCCTAAAGAACAAGATAAAGGAACTTTTACGACCCGACGGCTAGGAAAAGCCCAGATTCTAGCTATCTTAGAGTCAAGGATGCTGCGACAAAGAGCGGGCCAGGGCCGCAGAGTGCCCCTTCGTGTCGAGTCGGAGGGGAGGTTGATTCCCCCGCCTTCTATCGCCCATAACCTTTACTCTTGGGGGAAACGTCTCCGAACCCGCACTACAGACTTGCTGGCAAAACAACTCTTACGACGCAATGGTTCAGGAGCAACCTTCAGGCCGACCCGACCTATGGATCTATATGCTCGAGGCCAACAGTGGACAAGCAGTTCGGATGAACGGCTCCCTACAGGCTCTCCCGGGCAATTTCCTTTCCTACTGATTCCCAGACTGCTAGAAGCACTAAGTAATGAATCTCTCGAACCCTCAAATAGAAGGCTACCCTTCCCTCAGTTGCGCTCTCTTGTCCAGGCTCCAGGACTCAAATCGTCTCGTTTAGGCCCCGGCCCCGTATGTCATAGACCCGGCTTGTTATCTCGCTCTTTGGATCCCATCACCGCAAACATTGTGGCAACCACCCCCACCCCCCAGGGCCCTGGGGATAGGGCGCGTCGCCAGGCCCTACGCAAGCAGGCTCTGTTTATCAAACACCAGGGAAAGAAGCTGGAATGGGCAACACGAAAGATGGCTAGAACGCTTGATCGGCACGAAGAGCTTTCTGTGTGGTCAGGGCCTATCAAAGCTGACTCCGTACCTTTTATTGATCGCTTCAAGCACCTGCAACAAAATCTCTGGAAACACATCGTACCTTTCAAGACAGGTCGAGAACAGCCCATAGAGCAATCTGAGACGATAGTGACCAATCTTGGGTTTCAACGAATGAAAAAAAGGAGTAAGGGCACCTTGACTCGTGCCAATTGGTTTGCAGAGATCTTATTGCATGGACCTTTGTCTTATTGGCTCCAATTGGCCCTAAACTTACTTCATCAGCCGCCTATTCTTTTGTTCAATTCCAATAAAAAGATCTGGCCTAGTGTTCAGCTTCTTTCCCAGGGCTACGGAATAGACATTGCAAAGAACGTGCCCTTAAGAGCGCATACCAACACTCGGAGAGAGGTCGACTTAAAAATTCTGAGTTATCAAGAGAGAGTTGGGTTTCATCTAAACCCTACATCTTCAAAGGGAGTTCAAGCGTTAAAGAATCAGTTCCACGGAAAAGCAGAAAGAGAAATCAGAGAAGCTTTGTTGCCTTGGTGGCCCCAAAAACAGGGGGAAAGAAAAGATAGACAGAAAGTCTTTGACCTACAAGTTTCTTTACACTCTCTCCATCAAGTGTCGCATAGCACACGGCTAGGCTCATCGGTGCCCTGGATATTGTGGCGGGCCTCGGTGTATGCAGAAGAAAAAGCAGCGGTCAAAGCAATTTTGCGCACACTGTATGCAAAATCGAGCACTTGGGTTGGACCGACCCCCAGCTTAAGCCCTCTTTCTATACCACTCTCTAGCTCATGGCAGCATAAAAGAGCTAAAATTCAACTGTACCTAACGTACCCAAGAAAGTCTATTCAGCTAAGAGAGGCAACCATAACCCCTTCTTGGTCGGGCTTCGTCAATGATGTTCACAAAAAGCGGACAGCACCTCGCTGGGCCTCCGATAGGCTAGGTTTTGCCGGTATAATGGACTGGGTTGGGCCCTTAGAAGACAGGTGGTCAAATCTATGGCAACAGCGGACATGGAATGCGGTAAGACGAGGACATCGCATGCTATTAGCCTTGCACTGTTATGAATGGGACAAGCGATCTTTGCTCTATAATCCTTTGCCCCCATTCCTTGGTAAGAAATTACGGACCGAGCGACAGGAACTGGCCCGACTATCAAATAGAAAGTTAGACAGCGAAGACAGAACAAACTTTTTCGTGCCTCAGAAATGGGACAATATTCTTGCTAAGAAAAACCGTGAAAGCAATCTATATCTTATGCTTAATCATAGTTTGAGACTTACGAGCCTACGTCTTTATGAGCAAGAGGGACGAAAGGCGCTGGCAAGTTTGTCGGGACTTGGCCCCCTTTCTTTCTTTGCAGACGATGAGAGGACCCTGGCACGGGTACGTTTGGACGATTCACGTGTCAATCCTTCTCTGCGCAGAAAGGCATGGGGAGCTAGATACCGTTTGGCTATAAAAAGGATATTGGACAGAGGAAACAAACAAAAGCAGCCCATTGAAGTTCTAAGAACAATGAGACGACGAACTCACAAGTACAGAGTCTGGGATTCGCTGGCCCAGAAGCACATCCCTCAATCTGAACTTGCGAATATAGGATTATCAGACAGTCACAGGCTGGGGCAACCTTTGGAACTGTTTTCTCCGGCTTTAGGTTTCGGAGATGAGTTAGAAAAGTTGGAAATGGCACTTGGTCTATTCGACACAGGCATACAACCCTACGAAAAGGGTGTTCCCATGGCTTTCAAAAGGAACGAAAAGGGAAAGAAAGCAAAAAGATCCGCCCGTTCAAAAGACAAGCAAAGAGAGGGAACGGTGCCCGAAAATGTAGCCTATACATTACCATTGGACATGAATGAGGACGTGAATTATCCCTCATTTTTGTTCAAGCCAGAAGGTCCATTCATTACTTTGGACGATGTTTGTGAAACCTTTCTCGCTTCTTTTTGGAACGAAGAAGCGTGGGAGGACGAGCTCGGTGACTTTGAGGAAGTGAGCGAGGAACACAAGCAAAAGTATGTCGGCGATGACAAATGGCGAAATACGGAAGAAAACATGGACGAGCGTGACCAGGCTAGCTCACTGCCCTTCCGCAAAATATATCTTCGTTATTCCTCTCATGTAGAACCACGTAATCCCTCCCGTGCTCGGATTGTAGCAGAGGAATGGTTTGCTCAGAGCTTCCTCCCAGCTGGCGAACGTAAAGCCTATTTAGATGAGCAAAAGGAACGGATTGAAGAGATAGAAAATCGGAAGCAGACGGTCATTCCTTCTCTGAAAGACAAGAGCCTACGGCGTGAGTGGCATAGACATATGGGCCGACCCATAGATCGAGTCAATGAAGCAGATAGGTGGAGGGGGGTGATATCGAAAAGAAAGTATCACTATCCAATTGGCCCTGTTGCACGATTCCACCTAGAACATTCAGGACTTCCTGAAGAGAGGGCTCTGGGACGTGTGCCAATGGATCCTCACATAGAGGATGCTGAGTTCAACGAGGGTGACTTTGGCATGCCCGAACACAAGGTTATGGCAGAGATGGAAAAACAAAACTTGCCACGACTGAGCCGTTGGGCTCTTGGGGAGCTTCGCTCTCGCATCGAGACAGATGACACCCAAGAGGGAATCCGAAAAGACGTAATGCGGCGTGCTTGGGAACGTGGCGACGATGCAAGCTGGGCAGCCCGTTCCGGGTCGCCTCCTGACCTAGAAGCTATCCTCGAGTACGAAAAGGAGAGAGCCGACGAGCAGAGTGGGACAGAAAGGCTTCATACCTCAGCTCTTGACCAAGTAGCCATACGGGACCTGTACCTGATGAAGAGGATAATGCGTCGTCTGCGGCTTGCTTTTCGGTTGGCTTCTCTCCATCTTCAATCAAGATGGTTGAAGTCGTCAAATCCCCAGCGTATGAGGCGACCCACTCAGCTTGAGAAAGCCTGGGCTTGGACAGACTTCTTCCGATTTCATGCAATAAGAACCATTCTGCTCCATCGAATAGACAAGTTCACCATACAGTTTAACGAAGAAGACGAGTGGGAGGAAAGGCTGATGGAGGCAAAAGTCGACAGTACAAAAACCAATCATGACTCTAAAAGCAAGGTGGAGGAAGTCGCTTCGATGAAAGATCTCCTGAATGCTGCCGAGTCACTCACATTCTCGGATACGAATGCAAGAGAAATGACGCTTCTCGGTTTCAATTCAAAGACCTTGGAAAAGACTGATTTCAGTGGAGAGGTGCCTCTTTCCGGCTTAAGACCTTTGCCTTTAAAAGAGCCTGACTTCTTCTCTTTAATTGCACAATCTTCGTCCGAGTCATTCGTCCAATCGATGGATAAGGCTCTTAATGACCCCTTTCTTGTCAAGCCCCTTCTTCCTAGCCAAAGAGAAAGGTTAAGAAAATTGAGGGACCGACAAGCTCACCTAGGAGGGCGTTGCAAGCCTTATCAGGCGACGTCGCAGAAAGTTTTGTTACGAAAAGCCTTTAAAAATCACAGAACCCAGCCTGCCCAAGGCGTAAAGCTTGCCAAGATTCAAAGCTGGCAGCCTGAGACACCTGTGCGTCGATTAGGGCTTTCAGACTACCTGGTGGGCGTCAGGAGGCATATTGAGTGGAACCAAGGGCGCCAACCCTTCCTACCCTACAACCGTGCACCCCTTGGCCTAGTGGGGTCAAATTCCGATCGGCCCAACACACGTACCAAGATAGAAGAGGAATCTTTTTGGACTGCCGAGATGTCAATGCTCTTCAAAATCAAAGACTTTTTCCCCACCTATGAGCACCGCTCCCCTTGGCGCCAACTATGGGATGACATGTTTGGGCGAGAGTCTATGGAGGCCCAGCCAATGAGACGCCGTCTCAGGCCAGGTTTGGATGCTCACCATTCCTACAAGCTCGGTCAAGGATTGCTTGGGATCCCCCGTCTCGTGAAGTCAGAGAGCAGCCACGCGCGCGCGGTAGGCCCGGCTTCCTTGCACCAATACAAGTATTACCCTACCGTCATAGAGCCTCTCTACCCGAACAGTCGATATTCCAAGCGTAAGCGTAAGCGTAAGCGTAGACCTAATCGTATTGCCAACTTCTTGGAAAGCGATTTTGACGATGTGAACAGCAAGATGTTCATTCCCCGTAACAACGACAACGAGCAACTTATCTTTATTTTAAACACAGCCTACGAGACGTTTCAAAACCACCCAGACTGGGATCTACTAGAAAAGGGTATCAGCTTTGGCATGGACCTGAAGAGCATCCGTCAAGCTACCCGCGCGCGAACGTATGATTTGCGTGGGCAGGACCCACTCCTTGTTCTTGCAGACAGATATTCTAAGATGCTTGGAGGGGTATGGATAGGAAAGTTTGTAGAGATCTTCAGTTGGTTGTTTCGAGTCTACTTAGGCCTATTTACGGGGATGTTTCGGACTTTCACCCCACTCCTTCCCACCTCCGACAGCTCGGCCTCCATGACCTTCATGATCTTGGGCAAGCCACAGCTCATATATCAGCCCTCCAACAAAAATTTTTTTCCTTGGGACGAGTATGAACAAAAAGTTAGCAAGGGCAAGTGGAAACGAATTCCCTCATTTATTGGGATAAGAGATAGGTCGAGCCATTTCACCGACCACATGATAGCTGTGCGCATCAAAAACCCTTTCGAAGCCATCCAGCTGGCTTTCCAAGCCTTTCTGCATAACCCTTGGAAGGCACTGAACGAGATAGACGTGCAGAGCTTTGTTCTTACTCGAAACGACTACGATCACCTCAACTACTATCTTAAGCTATATGCACGCGTTTACCCACCAGACAACAGCGCTGAAGGGCTACGTAAGTACTACAGTCGATTTATACGTATACGTGAATCTGTGACAAAGCAGTTGTGGAAATTTTTTGGCTTCACTAGGGTGCCATATCATGAGCTTCCCTATATCAATAAGCGATTTCCCCACTACTACCTGAAGACTTATGGACAAGTTCCTGGCGTAGAACCATGGTGGTTAGGAATGGACTTACAAGGCTACGATTGGGTTGTAAAAGCTGGCTCTTGCAAGACCCAAAGCAGATATGAGCACCCTATACAAGTGCGAACATCTCTAAACTGGCTGAGATTGCAGAGATACAACCCCAGAGAGTTCGAACGCATGCGCACGCTAGCCAATAAAGTGGGTAGGCGCAGAGCAAGGGGCTTGCCACACTATACAAGCATTAAGGATTTTGCCTTCTGGGCCCACCTCTCTGACTCAGACAAGTTTACGGCAACTCTTGTAAAAAAGGTCCAGATCTTAGATGGTCAAAAAAACCAGCAGACTAGCAAGGTTTACGTGAAAGAACAGTTCCAGCCAGAGCTCCAGACCCAAGAGCAGCTCCCAGAGACTCAACCCCAAGAACCCCAGCCAGAGCCTCAGCTAGAACCCCCGACCCAAGAACCCCAGCCAGAGCCCCAGACCCAAGAACCCCAGCCAGAGCCCCAGACCCAAGAGAGCTTGAACAGTTATAAACAGTTTTCTAATCCGGAGGGCTTGGAGTCTCAGAAACAAGACAGGAACCTTCTTTTCACTAGTGTCTTAATACAGCGCAGCCTTGATCTCTGGAAAAGGTTAGCGCCTGATCCTTCTCGACAAAGACTGCTACGGAAAATGACGAGGATTCGTCGCAGAGCTTTGGGCCATAAGTTACATCTATGGGTGGCGCGTCTCTGGCAACATTCGTCTTACAGCCTACAAGTGCCCCTTCCTCTCCTGAGCAAGCTGGATCAAGACATTCCTCTTCCCAACCAGAGCTACACAGAACATATTCTTAGCCGTCTGTTGGACCTAAAACAGAGAGAACGTGAAGGAAGGCAGCTTGCACTGGGCCAAGAGCGAGCAGCAAGAGAGGCCCTGGCGGGCGTGATCCGGCATGAATGGGGCAGGAAATGGAGCAATAAAGCACATTATGAAACTCAACACCCCAGGTGCGAGAAGTTAAAAATGATGGAAAGATTCAGGACTCTTAAGGATAAGGCCTATAGCTTATATCTTCCGATTCAAGGCAGGTGGAACTCCTTCGTCCATGTGGCCCATTTTTTTGTTATTCATTGGCGCCACGAAGGTTGGAGGATGCTGTCCCCTTGGAGACAGGCAAAACTATGGGACGAAGCCCGCCCATTGTGGAGGCAACCCAGTTATTCACTGAGCCGCGCTCAGATTGCATGGGCATCGAATAAGGTTTTGACTTACCAGCAGAAGAGTCTGAATACAGATCGCGGCACACTGCCCTGGGCTGAAGAGGCTCTTCCCCCTGGCTCGGTAATCCATGGCCTTGTTCGACAAGTTCAAGACATGTCGTATCTGACAAGCCTACGGGACATGGAAAGTACGGTCGCAATGGCTGTGCTAGAGGGCTCAAGGATCTTGCACCAAGATTCTCCGGAAAGTCAAGCATTTGACACGAAGTTATACTCTCTAGAGCGCAAAAAGGTAGAACGAGCCATCTCTCTTGCTAGCAGCTTGGCACAGGTTGTAGAAGATCAATGTTGTCGTCAAGGAGTGACAAGGGTGGAGAAAAACTGCTTGGAAAGCTCTAAGAGATGCCTAGAAAGAGCCATAGCCTGCCTTGCTCAATCAGCAGTGCTCAATCCTCAAGAGGTTTGGGAAAAGGAAAGCATTAGCCTCGAAGACTGGGCGATGAAGTGGCAAGCTTTCGCTTTCCAACGGGGTGCTTTCAACTTAAAAGAACCTGCCAAGGATCAGCCACTTCAATTCAGTAAGAGCCTCTCCCAAAGAGAGAAAGGAGCTTTGATCCTAAAGCAAAAGCGCACAGTACGGGACAAGATGCTCTTATGGCAAACAGCCGAGATCGAGCGCCTTGTACGTGGCACCTGCAACGCGGCTTTACACCAACACGAGCTCCAACACCAAAAGCTGGTTGTTCTGTTTCAAGGCCTAGCACTTGACATCCACAGCACAGGGCAAACTCTTAAAAATATTAGGGGGCTGAGAGAGCCCATGAGCCTTACAGAAGGAAAAAGGATATGGAGCCGTAGAGACCCTAGCCTTCGAGAGAGGGCCCTGCGGTCCATGCCTGTTCGACTAAGAGAAGCGGCCCTAGTCTGTATAAAAGCAGCACCCAAGTCCGCTCTTCCCTTAAGCATGGAAGACAAGATCAACCGTCGTCTTCGCCTTTATGCGCGTCACCGAAAAGGTATGCTCCAAGCCTATCGTGAATCTCAAAAAGCACTAGAGACAATATTGTTGGAGGTGCCTCAAGTAATTGAGAGGGCAGTAATGGGTCTTCGGCAATCCAGACCTGATCTGGAAGAGGCGTTGGACCTACTTCGTCGTTTCATGGGTATGAACGAAGAAGCGTGCCATGCAAAGATAAACGGGGCTTGGGTTAGAGAAGGAATGGCACGATTGATGGTTACGCTATATGATTTGAGCCTACCCTCTCATCAGCTTGCCGACATCTTGCAACAGGAGGCTACCAAGAGCATGTCTGTCCGCGCACCTTCTACAATGCTACACGCTCCGCGAGAAAATCGCCGCCTACATACTCCCTGGGGGCTTGCAGTTCGTTCCTTACCTAAGGTGGAAATCCCCCTTGAGGTCGAGTGGCAACTCCGTACACTAAGCAATGAGGCAAAGGACCTCAGCTATCACAAACAATTACAAGATCGACTCTTACTTGAGAAAGGGGCAAAACTTGGACTTCTGCATTCTGAAGACAGTGCTAGACTTGAACAACTCAGGCAACAGATGTCACTGAACAATGTGGCGAAAGTGACAAACGAGGTGCAGGAAGATCAAAGGATGGTGAACCTAGCGGATACATTGACTTACGTCAAAAAAGTATCAATCTCCCAGACTAGCCCGGCGCAAGACGATCTTGCAAAAACCAGACCAGGCATAGATGGCCCTGAAAAATTGGGGGCTGATTATGACTACTATGGAGTTGAGTCATGGGATACTAACCGAGACGACAAGATTCTCCAAGGAAACATGGTGCTGTATGACCTGTACGAAAACTATTCCGAAGAGATATGGACCTGGGGTCAATCCCGGTGTAATGAAGACATGCTATGGGACAAAAATGAGGAAAGTCTGCACATTGAATTTCTCCACTGGCAAGCTGTCCAAGATATAAGAGCTTGGAGAGCGCTGATGGGAAGCTCCACGAAAGCTGATTCCAAACCAGTTTTGCTTGACATCCATACTCCGCTGGATCCTGTTCTCTTCATGGGCCCTGTGCAGCCACAAGTCTTACCACCGAGCTTGCACTGCCCGCTCGCCAGAGAGATGTACGAACCTGAAAGCCAAAGGGGAAAAAAGCGGACTCCACGTCTTGATAACCCAGAACTAGACTATCAGGGGCATGCAAGAGACGGTCAACAACCCCTCCTCCCAAGAATGAAGGTTCGAACCGTAGGTTGGGCAATGGGGGTAGTCCAGAGGAAATTTGTATATAGCCTGCCCTTTGCCAAACATGCAAGAGAAGAGCATGATATTAGACAGCAAGATAGCAAGAACCTAAGCATAAAAGCTCATCCTATCCGCCCAGAAAAAATTCCTTCAAGCAACACCTGGCAAAACAGGCTAGTGAGCCAAGTCTTGCTCCCCTCTTACAAAGCTTTTGAACAATTTTCACAATGGATCGACCAACTAACTGTGTGGGCGAATCGTGCATCTTATCAGCTTAAGAATCAAATCAAGATCTGGTCCCACCTGCCAGGAGAGCTCTCTCAACTGAATACCTCTCGTGCTGAAGATCGATCCCAACACAGAACCCATCCGCCCCAATCTTGGGCTCATGCCCAACCGATACAGACATTAACTCACAACATAGAAGAGACCTTGCAAGACAATGATGAAGAAAATAGGTTGCCCTGGCGTCTGCCGGCCAAAGAATTGCCTGTTTTCGGACAAGAATCCATCACTTATGGAGCTGAGAAAAACAAACAAGATCGACTCTTCGCAAGCAAAATATTGCTCAATCATATGGTTTATTATCGCAAAAGCCAGGATCCATTGAATCATCGATTGAAAAGAGTTATGACGTCGGACCTGAAACGACTGGGACAGGAAGAACCGTTGACCCAAAGGATGTACGAGCAGAAAGTGCGCCACGTAGGAAATAGGCTTCCTGAGCCTATTCCTCTCCAGCCCTTCTTCTCCCAATGGATGGATCTTCAAGTCTCTCAGCTAAAGGGATACGAAAATGACCTATCAGTCACCCGCACAATGGGAATTAGCACTAAGGACCTTTATATGACGACTATGGGGACTCTTGCGAGACCTATGGCTCACCAGATGAGCTATTCTTTCCATGGGCTTCCCGAGCGCTTTATCCAGAAAACCATGTACTCTTCGCGCACCTGGCGCGCATCATCTACCTGGTTGAGGACTCGTTACTCTTTCGGTCAAAACCCTTACCCTCACCCCTACCAGCAAACGTGGAGAGAGAGGCTCAAGCCGCTAAGACGTTATCTGCGGGAGCAAGGGGTTGACTGGATGGTCAATCGGTTTGATCCCATATGGAGAGAAAAGATGATGGACCTTAAGGCAGACAGTTCGAAAGTTTTTATAATCGAGTTGGCTAAGTCTCTTGCACAATTTATCTATTCTGAATTTATCCGCCGATCCAAACAGTTTAAGCAGTGGGCTCATAATAAGGTTTATAAACTCTTTCCCAAAAGCTTTTGGCACCTAGTGTTCCGCTCGTACAACAAGCCTAACAGGAAGAATGAAAGAAGGTCCCACGGGATTTTCTTTCAACGCTTCAAACATTATGTACGCAGCGCGAAATCCTGGGTAATGGCCTATTTACAACGATTTTTCAATCTTTTTTCGAAAAAACGGCAGGGCTCAGGAGGCTAACCAATAGGGCGCAGTAACCGATGGATGAAAATCAGCCAAGCGAGAGACCTTGTATGACCCTTCTCTCGCTTGGAGACTTCTTTTTACCTCACTGTTGGATACAACCTATATTATTTAAGAGAATCTTTTGTGTCTTGAGATCGGCTTTTCCAAGGTAATTTTTCCAATCGCTGTTATCGGTAAAAGTCAGCTATTTATACCCTATCGTATTCACGTTCAAGCAACAGGTATGCTAATTCATTCTTTTTGAAAGCTTAGCATGCCCATTGCTTAAACCAAATCAATGACGCTCGCTATATCTCCATTGTAGTATGACAATGAAGGCAATTCCAAGCTTCCAAGCCCCATGCTCAATGAAACCAAAGGTGTCAACTTTGCTTCAAATGATTGAGAGTCTGAGGCGCTTGGCTATCGATTCAAATCTTTCAAACTCTCCGGTGGGTGGCATCAGAGAGTAGAGCCGAAAATACCAACCTTTCTTGCCTTTTTAACTTGAGTAGAACCTAGTGCAAATGTTTACTCGAATATCTGTCAGAAAAAAGGGACAAGCCACAACAAATGAAATACAATTTGAATTCGCTCTAATATGCTATTGAATGGTGAAATAATGTTCCAACTTAGCTGTTTTTGTTTTGATTGATAATATTGTTTTTATCACTCTAATGCATTCTTTTTGTTTTTGAAGGTTCTTGTCTAATTTGATGTTTATCTTTATTTCCATCTGTCATTTGAGTCTGTCAATTTTTAATAAAGATAAGGTTTTATTTTTGATTCAAAATAACCAATCGCTGCGTGTTCGCATATATTTCCTATATTTACTAAATCGGATCCAATAAATGCTAATTACCAATATAGTACAATTGAGAAAGAATAATCCCTAAGAAACCCTAGAAGAATCACATAAATTAGACCCTTGGAAAGAAAGAAGAGACCTCTAACGTGGATTAGAAGATAACTTCAACCGATATAAGGTGGTGTCATAAACTTTATTTTTCTTTTGTAAAACTCGCAGAGAATATTAAAAACGAATCTATAAAAACACATTGTATTAATCACACTCCCATACTGCAGAAAAATAATAAGGTATATAAAGCCCATAATAAAATCAAAAAAGTTCATAAAAAGAACGATCTGGTCTCTTAAGTTCTTAAGTTCAGAACATTACCTAAAAAATAAGATATATATTTAGAGCTTAGGGATTTCTTCGTATATGTCAGAAATTTGCCAGACTCTTGCTTCCTATCATTATACTTCTCAAAATTTCTTGTCAAGCTTTGCCTCGTAAGTCGCTTTGGAGAGTTTCTAGCCATACTGATTTTTAAAACCTCAATTGGGTCTAAATAGGTTCAGTCAATAATGTTGATACTTCAGCGGCATAATTATGTGCACTTTTATGCTCTGTATTTTTTTTAGAAAGAGCTTCGTTTATGACCTTACCCAACAACCATACTTTTTTTTTGTCACATAATAGACTGAATGAATGCTTATATGCCTACACAGGTGAAAATTATTGGTTAGTTCAGAGGCCCTGTATAAGACTTGATGCATCGTCGCCCACAACCTGCTGCCTACCACTCCAAAGAATTGAAAATATTTCAATGGCAAGAATTATATTCTTGCCATTGAACCCGACAAGTAAAGTCTACAGATCAATTGATGAATTATCATCAAGTTCATCTATGGGATTTTCATCTTGATCGGGATATGGCCCAATCGCCGTAAGTTTTGAATTTCTTAAATCAAAAATAATCCTGGTTAAGAGTGAGTCTGCTCTCACGGCGGGCAAAGGAAATGGTTCCAGCATACGACACATGATAATTTTAATTTCAGTAGAGCTATATGTTACATAGTCTCCTATATCTTGGCGATAATATTGAAATAAATTCTTATCTTCGGAATACATGCGAAGGTATTGAAAGTCTGTTTTGGTTATAAGTGCCTCAGCAATTACAATCGATTTTTGTGGAACTAAATTTCCCTTTTGTGTATATCTCATGACATCTTCTTCTATCAATTCATTTTTTACTATAGGGGGAATAGTAGAGTCGATGTATTGTTTTGACAAAGCAAAAGCTTTCTTAGCATTCTTAGGTTTTTTAGGCTTGTTCTCTTTATTCAAATTACCAGTATTATTTGACTTACCAAAATTCTTTGGCTTACCATAATTCTCTGACTCATTAGGATTCTTGGGTTTATTATACATAATCTTAGCCTCTCTTATAATAAGCAGGAGATTGAACAAGCTGTACCCATCCAAGCTCTTGTAGGCTATGATTTCGACGAAGTGGTCGTGTGACAAGCTCTAAAATGTCCATGGCATTTGTAAAGCCATGGATTTGAGCAAAGGTGAACTCAACGGACCATTTCGTGCTGATTCCTCTCGCCTCAAGCGGATTAGCATGGGCCATGCCTGTGATAACAAGGTCTGGCTGAAGCTCGCGGATCCGTTGTACCTGGTGATAATTGTCTGGTTTCTCTACGATCCGTGGCAAAAGCACGCCCATCTCTTGGCATGTGCTCTGGAGGAGTGCAAGCTCAGCTGCTTGATATCTCTTATCCATATAAGGAATGCCTATCTCGTAAACGATCATGCCACAGCGCACAAGAAATCTTGCAAGAGAGATTTCCAAGAGATTGTCACCCATAAAGAATATAGATTTGCCACGTATCAGGCGCAGGTAACCCTCAAGCCCTTTCCATACCTGCTCTTCTCTCTCGTGAAGAGCCTTTGGCTGAATACCAAACACAGCACAAATCTTCTCAATCCATGCACGGGTGCCATCGGGCCCAATAGGGAAGGGTGTACCTATTAACTTGCACTTGCGCCTCCTCATCAGCGTGGTAGCAGTGCGGCTCAAAAAGGGGTTGATGCCGCATACATAAACACTTTCGCCCAAGGAAGGTAGCTCGGCGTAGCGTTTAGCAGGCAGCCAACCCGAAACACAGATGCCTTGACGCTTGAGCTCAAGCTCAAGCTGCACAACGACCGTAATGGGTAAAGATCCAAAGAGTACCAAAGGAGGGTGGGTCGTTTCCTCAACTGTGCTTGATGGTGAGAATGACAGTAAGCCCCGTAGGCCTTTGCCCCCCAAAGCGTCCTTCCCTTTTATGGCAGTGGGGCTCTGATGCTTAACTCGTGCAGAGTCGGGGCAACGATGGGCCATGGCTGCCAGCACAGTGTCTTCTCCCTGTGTAAATGCATAATCTAACCCATTGGCCCGAGCGACTACGATAGGAATCCCAAGTTCCATCTCTAGCCTGGGCGCCATCCCCTCTAGATCCATTTTAATAATTTCTGTCGTGCAGGTGCCAATCCAAACGATTACACTGGGGTTCCTGTCTTTTTTGATATGGGAGCAAAGTCTTCTCAGCTCCTGATAATCGTTGAGCTGTGCAGAGATGTCACCCTCTTCAAGTTCAGCCATGGCATAGCGTGGCTCTGCAAAGATCATGACTCCTAAGGCATTTTGTAAAAAGTAGCCGCAGGTCTTTGTTCCCACGACAAGAAAGAAGCTATCTTCAATTTTTTGGTACAGCCATGCAACACAGCTGATAGGGCAGAAAGTATGATAGTTTCCAGTCTCACATTCGAAGTGCAGGGGCTCTGTATGTGTCAGAGGTGTCATAGGATTTAGAGGTCTCTATATCTATAATTTTAAGGAGATGAAAAAAGAAGATTCTTTCCAATCAGACCATTAGAAAGTCCAAGTGCTCTCCCGATACCTCTTCAGTTTTCTGGCTCGTAGGGTTTAAATAGAAGTCGGAGAGAAGACTAAAGAGCTCACGGTCCGGTACTTCCTTGGGCACAATCCCCTCTGGTCTTGCTAGGACTTGGTCTGCAATATTGAGATAAAAGTCGCAAACATAGGAAAGGCTGGGCTCCGCTTCAGCCATTTCAAACAAAGTCTTGCCTTTCACACGTGACACCCGGATGTCTTCAATCAAAGGCAAAACCTCCAGGACTGGCATGGGGCAGGCTTCCACATACTTGTCAATTAGATCTCTCTTGGAAGTACGATTGCCTACCAAACCAGCAAGACGAAGAGGGTGGGTGCGTGCTTTCTCTCTTACAGATGCGGCAATCCGGTTTGCAGCAAACAGTGCATCAAATCCGTTGTCTGTTATAATAATGCAATAGTCTGCGTAATTCAAAGGCGCGGCAAAACCACCACATACAACATCCCCCAAAACATCAAATAGGATCACATCGTACTCATAGAATGCATTCAGCTCTTTTAGCAGCTTCACTGTTTCACCCACCACATACCCTCCACATCCCGCACCTGCAGGAGGCCCACCCGCCTCCACACAATCTACACCCCCATAGCCTTGATAGATTACATCCTCAGGCCACACATCTTCATAGTGGTAATCTTTAGATTGCAAGGTATCAATGATTGTAGGTATCAAGAATCCAGTTAAAGTAAAGGTACTGTCGTGTTTTGGATCGCACCCAATCTGAAGAACCCGCTTGCCCCGCCTTGCAAGAGCAATAGAAATATTGCAACTGGTAGTCGACTTACCAATCCCACCCTTCCCATAGACTGCAATTTTCATCCGTTTCTCTCCTTTCATTGGTGGTACCCAGCCCGCAGGCTTGTCAGACCCAAGAACGCTTCAGAGAAGCAGACTTATCGAGGGCCAGCAACCCTCATTATACACCTGACACAGCACTAATACAAGCACAAAGTTACCTTTATCCAATTTATTCAATTTTTTTTTAATATTCGTCAATGTTAAATAAAATAAGCTATTAACATTTTTTGAATAAAAAATGTATACTGCCCATGTAGAAACAAATCAATCTAAATATTTTTTTGAGGTATTTTAACTAATAGTTTTCGTTTAATTACCAGAATGAACTAGTTAAAAACGTTTTATATTATTTGTGCATACAGGGAATAAATCTTCGATTGGATTTCCGTTTTTATGACCGCTGTTTCTCACAAGATCAATCGGTTATGCATTAGAAAAAACCTGAGGTTCACAACACAAATAGTCGCGGATGTGAGTTTGAGACTCTTAGACTAGGAAACTCTTTTTTTGGAAACAGTATTGATGCAAATGAAAGTTGACCTATAGGATAAATACTCATTCTACTTATCATGTAAATTCATAAAAATTCCTGATGAAATATTTGAAATTGAGGCCAATAAAATCGATTTGAAAATAGTTGATTACTACCGAACTTCCCATTATTTGCTTGAAAAACTCAATCTTCTTATAAATTTATGAATGTTAGAAAGCAGTTAATTGATTATATGAAACAAAATATAGAAATAAAAAACAAGATAACAACAAAATAAAGGATAAAAAATTTCTACACTGGTTTTTAGTCTTTAAAAATGACCAAAAAATGATCTGAATTTGATACCATAGCTGAACAGCGCAAAGAAATAAATGAGTGGTTCAATTCGTCTCAATTGAGTAAAAAGTCTAAAGAATAGATTCAAAGTAAATTGCCTGTAGACCAAGGAAGTCGTTTTTTTTGGCTTGCCAGAAAAGAAATCCACCTGTTGTTGAAACACGATGAAGCCCGGGTGACAACTTGCTGAACGCTCTATAAGTCCGGTGTTTTTATATAAGTTTAATTGGATCCTTTTGACAAAAAAATAGCTCACAAAAAGTCAAAAGATTTTGAAAGATCAACCTCTATTTCTATCAAATGAAGAAGCACTTACCTATTGAGTTCCAACGAATACAAAGCCAGCGATTTGCTTTGCAACCTACCCTAACCAATACCCCATAACTTAGTCAAACCATCTAAGTGATTATCAACAGACTTAGCCCCGAGTTGTTCTCTTATTTACTGAACCTGTTGGGAAGAATGGTTGAATACAGGCACAACCAATCCTCTCTTCTGAGCCCTCTCCCAAGCACATTTTTTTAGATACTTATTTTCATATTCAAAGTTTTCTATCCAGCATATCTGCCTATCGTAGCGCTTTTGGTCTCTTGGCCATACAGGACAAGCTTATTTTGGCACATGTTTCATACAATCTGCTATCGCGTAACCCTGAAATTCAGTTCAGGTGAATTACTATAGAGACAATTATCATCCTTTTTGTTAATAGAAAAGAAAAAAACTTATGAAAACACTAACAGCATTGCAAGATAGATTTGTTTTTTTGAAGAAAACAATCTTTTTTCTAGGCGACTCCATTTATATAAGGTTCAATTTTATGAATACCAACCCCTATAACCGGGATCACGATGAGATACATAGGTTTGATTCTGATCTCTTTGCAACTAGCAAGTACAACATGCTATGTAAGAAAACTATTTTCGTTAAACTTTATTCGAAAGAATTAAACTCAATAAACTTACATGCCTTTATGCTGGTTTTTCCAGATCAAAAAACAGAGAAGAAGAGAAAAAACGTATTGATGATGGGCTGTGTTTAGTTCTTAGACAACTCGTAATAGTCTCTTTTTTGAACTGATTGTACTAACGTACAACCGAGAAATGAAATGACCCTTCTCTTTAATAGAACTAAATGGGGATTCTAAGACTCATTGGGGTTTTTATCTTACCCCTACTTAGTATAAATAAATAAGGCTATTTTGAAAACCTCTTCCTATATGGCTGAGCCTTAATCTGAAGGTGGGGGGAAAAACCTGTAAGGTTGAAATTTCTGCAAGTTCATAAGCCCTAGCTTACTCCCTACGTTTGCAAGCATCTCTGCAAGATGATACAGCACATGTTCCAATTCTATTTCATCCAATGCTAGGATGCACTGATCCCCAAGATGACCTATCAACTCTACCTGGGCCTTTGGGTAGCGATCCTTATATTGAAAAATTGATTGGTAGATGAGAGCCATTTGGAAGCCTTCCAAGTATTGAGGATAAGCTTGTTTAAAAGAGGACAAAGTCTCATCTACTGGATACCTCTCCCCCGTGGGCGGTATGAAATAAGTACCCTGATGCTTAGCCTTTGATACCTTGGTATACCTTTGAAACATTTGAATTGTTTCCATCTGAGAGAGCTCTTCAGCCATCTTATCTGACCAATCCTTGCATTCTTTCCAAAGCGACAAATCAGAGTTAGTGAATTGGTTAAGGATACTAGGAAGTCCAAGATCTTTCCTATATGCCTGCATCATGGCTTGAGAGATCCCTGTGGGCTTCCCTCCCAAGATGGCACAAAAGGCTCCTATCAATATAAGCGATTTCTTTAGAGGGCTCTCCCTGTTCCCATTAGTATATTGAGTTCGGAGTTCTTCAAACAGTCTCATGTGGATGCTAGTTCCTTCACCTTCTAGGCCCTCGATAATAGATATATGACAAGGATGGAGGGATAATCCCACTAAGATCTGTCCCATTTCTAGGGCCTTCTCTCCCATCAGGTCATAAGATTTTTCGATGACCATTCTCTTAAGAGTGCCTAGATAAAAGCCATAAGAAGTCGAAAAAAATTGAGGTGATAGCGCCAGGGGCTTATAAGAATAGGAGAGGGCCCCTACCCTTTTTATTTGCCTTTTTATTTGATTGATGAAATCGTGCAAGCGCCTCCTGGCTGTGTTCTCCAAATCTTTCGATATAATAAGAGAGTCGTATTCATAATCCAAGACTAAAGAATCTAAAAGTCTTCAATCCATGCCTTGGGACACCTTGTTAAGATTATTCTTTAGCACTGTTTTGTTGTGAAAGGATTGGTAAATTCTTTCATAGAAATCGACAGATAAAGCACGATGATGCTTACTGAAAAATAGAAGCTTATACATCCTTGGGAACACATTTCTAAGATACTCTCCTAGCTTTCGATCTTTCTTTTTGTTGCTTTCATCTCTCCAATCTTTGTTCCAATCATGATTATTTAGATTTTTTTTTGTCATGCTCCTCTTTTGTTTTTTTGTAGTGGCCAGGCACAAGACCTGGTCACGCGTATCATCTCTTCGTTAAGAGTAGGTTCTCTCCAGCTCAAAACGCACTTATTAAGGGCCAGCAACCTTTATTATAATCTAAAAAAGCATTAATACAAGTACAGAGTTTCCTCTATTGAATTTCTTTTTTTAGTCTCTCTTCTTTCAAGGCCTCCGTAGTCAGGATCTCGTATGCCCGATTCTTCACAACCCTCTTTCCACTGTTTATGGTCTTAGAGTACGACTTGGGCAGTATAGTATCCTAGGGAAATGTACCATCAGCTTCTAAGAGTAAGGTATACCCCCAAACTTTCTTATCTGTACAAAATTCTTTTAGATGATGCTCTGCATCTGAATCATATAGTCTTGCTAGGGATTTTTGCACTTTTCGCAATACTTGTTCTTTAACTTCTTTCCAAAATCTCTGTGAAGCATTGTGAGCTCTAGGTGTCCATCCTCTCTCTTGACGTAAAGTTACCTTTTGATTTTTGAGTTGAGCTCTGAGAGTCTTATCTTTCAATTTACCCATGTAGCGTGGGTACATATCCATACAAACAATAGAGGCGTGCGTTCACTTTACCCCGCATCTCTTTTATCTCGATTTCCCTTACACGTGTTTGTAAGCAATGATGGCTCTCCTCGTAGACTCTAGAAGATTACTACAGAGGCTGGATATCATCTCGTCATCCACAGGAATGATAGGCTGGTCAGTCTTAGGGTCTTGGGAGTTAGGGATTTACCCAGCTGAGGGTGGGTGATCATTCAAGGGGGTTCCACACTCGTAATGATTCATGTCAAAAATAAGGTCTTTGAGCTTTACGCCTTGTATATAAGCACCATGCTTTTTTTTTAATCGATGTGTTTTAAACATCAAGCGCCCAGTTACCTGGAGTAGCTCATAGCTCGTGGATAAACTCTGTCTTGCTAACTGGGAGATATCCAGACCTCTTCCATCCAGAGATGTATGCAGGAAAAAGAGCTCTCCTTGTGACGTCCTAGGCCTCTCCTTTGCGTGCGTATGCCACCTTGACCCCTAAATAAGAACCCTCCCCAGGCTTTAGGTACTCTTTAGCCCACTGCAACAGAATATTCATGTTCTCCTTGGCCTACTCTCGGAAAGGAATCACACTAGAGGTTAAGCTAGGATCTAAGATGCAAAGCGTCCGTCTCCCTGGGGTCCAGTCCATAAAATACGCCCTATTGAAGATGCCAGGCAGCTCTGGGACGAGAGTACTCACCCAGTTCGTATACATGTTTTCAAAGAGGATCTCCTTTTTTTTAGGGTTGTGCATGCATGGGAAAATTCCATAGCACGGAAAGGTTCCACTCGAGCGATGTCGCACACGTAGGCAGTAATTGCTGAAGGACCAGGATATGTTGTGGAAGTAGAAAACAAAGCTGCCATTCTTATGCTTGTGTCAAGCGGTAATTTTATCCTCACCAGTCAATTGCCTAAGTACAGAGGCTGATCCATCGTATCCATCGTAATCGTCATTCAGGAGAACAAGTGTGAAGATGGCTTGAATTACCAAGATAGGCTACCCTGGTAGAGCTGAGTGACAAGCTGAGGACAGATGCCAATCCCCACAATGGGCAAGAGTAAGGCAAAGCTGACAAAGGTCTCTCTTGGCCCTAGATCGACAAGACGCCTATGACTGAAACGTGCCTGCTTGCCATAGAAGATCTGTCTGAGCATTGCGAGCAAATAGATGGGGGTGAGCACGATTCCAAGTGCTTGAAACGCTATCAGAGGAATGCGAAAAGAGAGGGAGTACGCTTGGCTGAGTGCGAGCCCAAAAAAGACCAAGAGTTCTGCAGGGAAGCCGCTCATACCAGGTAAAGCAAGAGAGGCGAGAGAGGAAGCCGTAAAGAGAGCAAACATTTTAGGCATGGGCCTTGCCATATCTCCCATATGCTCTAAGATGAGTGTTCTTGTACGGTCATATAAGGCTCCAGCCAAAAAGAAGAGGCTTGCACCAATGAGGCCATGAGAGATCATTTGGAGCAGAGCCCCACTCATGCCTATGTCTGTCAAAGACCCTATACCAACGAGGACAAAGCCCATATGAGAGACCGAGGAATAAGCAATCTTTCTTTTGAGGTTTCGTTGAGCAAGAGAGGTAAGGGCTGCATACACAATGTTGATGACTCCTAAGACTATGAGCCACGGGGCAAGCAGGTGATGGGCCTGGGATAAGATCTGAACGTTGAGCCGAATTAAGCCATAGCCACCCATCTTGAGTAAGATGCCAGCCAATAGCATGCAAGTGCTAGGGTGAGCCTCTCCATGGGTGTCTGGGAGCCAGGTGTGAAGAGGAAATGTAGCAATCTTGACCCCAAAAGCAACAAAAAGTCCTAAATACAGGGCGATTTGTAAACCAAGAGGAAATGCTTTACTGGATAGGGTTGAGAGATCCCATGTAGTTGGTTTGCCATAAAGAGCCATGACAATAGCAGACAACAAAATAAATAAAGATGCAATCCCTGTAGTAAGAAGAAACTTTGTTGCCGCATAAAGCCGCTTTCTCCCCCCCCACAGAGAGAGAAGAAAATAGACGGGGACGAGCTCAAGCTCCCACATGAGGAAAAAAAGCAGCATGTCTTGCGAAGCAAACAAGCCCATCTGACCTGTATACATTGCAAGCATAAGAACATAAAATAAGCCCGGGTGGCGCGTCACAGGCCAAGCCCCAAGCACTGCGAGAGTCGTAACAAAACCCGTAAGGAGTGCCAAGCACATAGAAAGACCATCTAGTCCCAAGGACCAATGTACACCGAAAGAAGGGATCCAACTCCAATCTTCTCGCAATTGCAGTCCCTGTATGGAGAAATCATAATGAGAACTGAGTACATGCCCAAGCAGCACGAAGTCAATGAGGCAGACGACTAGGCAATACCAACGAACCAAATGGTTGCCCCTCTCTCTTAACCAAGGGAGCGGGAAACTGGATAAGAGTGGGAGGGCCACAACAGTGCTTAGCCAGGGAAAAGTGTTCATAGAGGGGTGGGTCTTTGGTCGGATATTGATTTGCCTTTTTTAAGGCAAGGCATTGGCAGGGCCCTTCCAACGTTGGCCTGATAAAGGAACGTTGGAGGGTGAGTCACTGCGGGGCTAGAAAGCAATTAGTATGCCAAGCCCATGCTACGAGTTGTTTCTGCACCTAAGTACACGCGCACACTAAGGAAATCAGTTGGGCATGCCGATTCGCATCTTTTACAACCTACACAGTCTTCGGTTCGAGGAGCAGAAGCTATTTGGCTTGCTTTGCAACCACCCCACGGAACCATTTCTAGCACATCGGTAGGGCAGGCACGCACACATTGCGTGCAACCAATACATGTATCGTAGATTTTAATCGAATGTGCCATTGAGTAAAAAGTTTAACAACAATAAATCAGAACGCTTTGCTGTACCTGGGGCTTGTGAGCCCTAACCCTAAGGGTAAGGTTTATTCTATCTTGCTTCTTCTTGCGAACCAAGAGTTACCAACGCAGTAAACTAAGGAAGCTGAGCTGAGATGACCCCCGTGCACGATGTATCGCTAATACGATCGATAGCCCAATGGCAGCCTCTGCGGCGGCGATTGTAATTACAAACAGGACAAATAGTTCTCCTCGTGATTCAGCTGTGTCCAAGAAACTTGAAAAGGCGAGAAGGTTGATATTTACAGCATTGAATAAGAGTTCAAGACACATAAGAGCTCGGACTGTGTTATCTGCGGTCAATAAGCCATAAAGGCCGATACAGAAGAGACAAGACCCTAATACAAGGAAATGGTTCAAACAGATCATAAACAAGGGGTGCTTGATATCGGATAGCTGGCTATTCTATCGTTTATAAAAGAGACTTATCCTGAGAGGACATGTCTCTTTTGATTTGCGGTCGTGCTCGGGCAATCCAGATTGCACCAATCAGTGCAACCAACAACAACAGAGAGGCTGTCTCAAAAGGAAGCAAGAAACGATCAAACAGACCAACTCCAATCTGAACAATTTCGCCTTCGCTAGGAGTTTTCCAAGGTTTATAATAGCCTCTCTCACCTAACAAACCGTGCTCGAGGTGTAACCCTCACACGGCCTCTTGATACTTTTTTGAGTGAGTAAGCGCTAGCTCCTATTCGCGGTCAAACCTAACGAGTGAGAGCTCTTCTGACAAGATAAGCCCAAGGCTATATCAGTTCGGCTGGTCTTTTTTCATACCGTAATAGAGAGGCAGAGGATACGAGAAAAAATTGATTGAATGATACTCTCAAGTTCTCCCAAGGATAGGCATACAACTCCCTTCTCCAGAAGAGGGTTGAGGTCGAACCTGAACGAAGCTATCTACAAAGATTTAGAACTTGACAGGGGGCGACAAGTAAGCAACGCGATTTTTTATTCAAGCAGCTTGTGTTTCTTTTTGTGTCCTCCTCTTTCCCTTTTGGAAAAACATGTGTCACGAGCACAGACCATTTTTCAAAAAACAGGCATGCTTATCTGCTTGCGGCATCTCCTCAAGTAAGCCTGGCGGGCCTCTCAATTAGCGATTCGAATAGCTCATGATCCTGTGGTTGTTGTTATTCGCTTTGTCGAATTGAGAGATCATATGATTCAGCCAGCCCGCTTTCCTGGTATTTCTAGCTTGGTTCTATTCCACAACCCTTCGGTACTGGCGAACACGAGAGGTAAGCAGAGACCACTTACGACACCAAAACATAGTAAGCGATAAGCAAGGGGGCGCGAGGGTGGCAAAGGGGTTGGCCCAACGAGCATAATTGCAAATACAATCAGCACATTGATGGCTCCGATGTACACAAGCACCTGTACTGCGGCTAATAGGTCTGCATTGAATAAAAGATAAAGAAAAGCAATCGAAAATAGGGTGACTCCTAAAGAAAGAGCTGCGTAGATCATCGAAGGAGAAACGATTACACCTATGGATCCTAAGATGACGCCTAGTTCAATGGCAGCGAATAGACTGGATCGATATGTATCAAACACAATCCTCATTGTGTGGGCTCCTCTCGTCGATCACTTGTTCCTCCCAGTCCCCCTCGGTTCTCCAAGTGACAATCTATTTTTCTAGAATCGGGCTTGTTTCAACCAGTGCATCAACCTCTGTGCAGGCAGGCAATCGACCAAGCGCAATGTGATCATAATTGAGCTCATGTCGATCATACACAGACATCTCATACTCTTCTGTCATTGATAAACAATTTGTGGGACAATACTCTACACAGTTTCCACAAAAGATGCATGCTCCAAAATCAATGCTATAAGCCTTCAATTGTTTTTTCTTTTGAACCGGTTGAAATTGCCAATGTACGACTGGTAGATTGATAGGGCAAACGCGAACACACACCTCACATGCAATACATTTGTCAAATTCAAAATGAATTCGCCCTCGAAACCGTTCAGACGGAACAAGCTTTTGATATGGGTATTGAATTGTAATAGCAGATCGATTCATATGGTCCAAAGTTACAAGAAAACCTTGTCCAATGAAACGAGCGGCTTGCGAAGCTTGACGGGTATAAGACAACAGGGAATTTGTCATAAGGACTTAGTAGTTACACAAAAACCAGCTTGCAGCATGCTGTAAGCAATAAGTTGCCTAGAGATACAGGAAGCAGGAATTTCCAGCCGAGATCCAGTAGCTGATCAATACGAACTCTTGGAAGGGTCCATCGGGTTAGAATCGCAAAAAAAAGAAAGCAATAAGCTTTGAGAAATGTTGCAAAAACGCCTGTCAAACCTACAAGAACGGGAAGAAGTGAGCCTTGCAATCCAACAGGAACCATTCTTTCTATTACGCCTGAGAGAGGCAATCCCCATCCCCCAAGATAAAGCACAGTCACGAGCAAAGATGAAACAAGCAAATTGACATAAGAACCAACATAAAAAAGACCAAACTGGATCCCCGTGTATTCGGTTTGATATCCAGCAACTAGTTCTTCTTCTGCCTCAGGAAGATCAAAGGGCAAACGCTCACACTCTGCCAAGGCAGAGATTAAGAACACAATGAACCCAATAGGCTGCCGCCATACGTTCCAGCTGAGCACACCAAAAGAAGATTGTGCTTCGATAATGTCGGAAGTATTCAGGCTACTTGATAAAAGGCACACAGCAAGCACAGATAAAGCCAATGGGATCTCATAACTTATCGATTGGGCAGCCGCTCGAAGCCCACCTAGAAAAGAAAACTTGTTATTGGAAGCATAACCAGACATAAGGAGTCCAAGGGGAGCAATGCTAGAAATACTTATCCAAAACAAGACCCCAACTCCTAAATCTTCCAACATCATGCCCGGTCCAAAAGGAATGATCAAATAAGATAAGAATACTGGCACGACTACCATAGCAGGCCCTAGTCCAAAGAGTCTTTCATCTGCTCTACTCGGATGTATGACTTCTTTGAAAAGAAGCTTAAGACCATCAGCGAGAGCTTGTAACAGACCCAATGGGCCTGCAAACTCCGGACCTACACGTTGTTGAACACCTGCGGATACCTTTCTTTCTAACCACACGATAACAAGCACTCCTAGAGTAGCCCCTACCAATAAAAATAAAATGCCTGCTATTAGCGCTATAATCCCAATCGGCTCGACTAGTTTTGCCTCGATTGGTTTGAAAGATTCAGCTTGCACGCTGTCTGCAAATAGGTGTAAGAGAGCTTGAATCCAGTCATTCATATTATCTCCTTATCAGTCCTAAGGAATGATTTTCAAGATTGGCGCCCATTCGTTTACAGGATATGCTTAACGAATAAGAGAGTTTAGCTACCGATCTACCTCCCCCATAATAATATCAATGCTGCCAAGTATACTCATAATGTCAGCAAGCTTGCGACCACACACCAGTTGTGAAAGAACTTGAAGATTTACAAAGCCGGGTGGCCGGATCTTCCACCTCCAAGGGAAAGGGCTATCATCTCCTATTAAGAAGACTCCTAACTCTCCTTTAGGCGCCTCCACACGCACATAGTGCTCTTGACTTGGGATCCGAAAGGTTGGAGATGCTTTTTTACTCAGATGCTGATACTCAAATGCATCCCATTCTGAGCCTCGTCCTTGGTTGATTCTTCTTGCTTCTAAGTTCTCGTATGGCCCCCCTGGCAATGCTTTCAGTGCTTGTTCTAAGATCCTTACCGACTGCCTCATCTCACCAATTCGTACAAGATACCTTGCCAAACAATCTCCATCTGTAGCCCATTGCACTGACCAATCGAATTGATCATAACACTCATAATGATCGACCTTTCTAAGATCCCAAGGAACACCAGAGGCACGAAGCATAGGCCCAGAAAGGCCCCAGTTCATAGCATCCTCACGAGAAATGACTCCTATTCCTTCAACACGTTTTACAAAGATTGGGTTGTTAGTGATAAGTTTCTCATACTCGTCTGTTTTGAACCAAAAATATTCACAAAAGTCTAAACACTTGTCTACCCAGCCATAGGGAAGATCACAAGCCACTCCCCCTATGCGAAAGTAGTTGTGCATCATGCGCATTCCTGTAGCCGACTCAAACAGGTCAGAAATCATCTCTCGTTCACGTAGGATGTAAAAGAAAGGCGTTTGCGCGCCAATGTCTGCCAGAAAAGGGCCAAGCCACAGCAGATGAGACGCAATTCGACTCAGCTCTAGCATAATCACACGAATGTAACTGCCTCGAGCTGGAACTTGGATGTTTGCCAATCGCTCTGCAGCATTAACTGTTATTGCCTCTGCAAACATAGTTGCAAGGTAATCCCACCTAGTCACATATGGCAAATATTGGATAACTGTTCGGCCCTCTGCAATCTTTTCCATCCCTCGGTGTAAGTATCCTAGCACAGGTTCGCAATCTAGCACGTTCTCGCCATCCAATGTAAGTACCAATCGAAGCACCCCATGCATCGATGGATGCTGGGGGCCCATGCTCATCACCATAGCATTGGGCATCCCATTAGGTGAGAGCTTGGGAGTCAAACCGTAGATCATAGGCAAATCGTTTCATATGGATTTGATAGCAGCGCTTCGTTGCATGCAAAAAATGATTCCGGGTCATCGGTTCTTTATCGATCATATGCTCATTGATCAGAGGGAGGGCAGAAAGGCTTTATTTGCTTTCTAAAATCGTCTGGGCTGCTAAACATAGCGCATTGTTTAGAGTCTTTTTATCTGAAAAAGCAATCAGACCAAACTTTTGTTGCTTGCCTTCTTGTTAATTAGTTGTTTGAAAACCCTTTTCATAATCCACGGATATATTATACTATCCTTGATACCAAATATTGTCTCAATCTGATTTGAAAAAAAATGTTTTCTAAAGTTTTACAGACAGAAACTATTTAATAAAAGGCTAATAGAAAAGTGAAGAGCTCATACGTTCGAGAATATATAGACTCTGTTACTTCCTTGTGGCAAGCATTATTCGAATGGTTTTGACAAAAAACGTGAGTTATAGCTTCTTACGAACTTTTTTACCTTAAAAAAAAAAAATATTAACATAATAAAGCAACAATGATGTTGAACTGTAATGAACGAAAGTTTTGGTCATTCTGGCACCTAGCTATTTTTCCATGGGGCATCCCCCATAGTATTTTGACCGCTGCAGTGTTTCACTACTCAGTTCGGGATAGGATGAGTGTGGTTCCACTGTGCCTAGGGCACCAAAATGACTTGAATGACTTGCGCCGGAGAGATCTCCGGCGCAAGTCAAGTGTGTGGCTTGGAGCGAATAATGGTTCAAGTGTATCGGCCTGTTAGCCTACCTCTGCTGCATGCATCGCTGCACTTCCACATGGTAGCTCTGTTCTCCTATGATTGGAGTCCGGTTGTTCTAACCGGGGCCTAATAGCGAGCACTCATCTTGGGGTAGGCTTCCTACTTAGATGCTTTCAGCAGTGATCCGTTCCGCACATGGCTACCCAGCGTGTCCCGTTGGCACGAGAACTGGCACACCAGCGGTGCGTGCCTCCCGGTCCTCTCGTACTAGGGAGATGGCCCCTCAATGCTCTCACGCCTCCACTAGATATGGACCAAACTGTCTCACGACGTTCTGAACCCAGCTCATGTAACACTTTGATGGGCGAACAGCCCAACCCTTGGGACGTGCTACCGCCCCAGGATGTGTTAAGCCGACATCGAGGTGCCAAACCTTCCCGTCGATGTGGACTCTTGGGGAAGATCAGCCTGTTATCCCTAGAGTAACTTTTATCCGATAAGCGACGGCCCTTCCACTCGGCACCGTCGGATCACTAAGGCCGACTTTCGTCCCTGCTCGACTTGTTGGTCTTGCAGTCAAGCTCCCTTCTGCCTTTACACTCTCTAACTGATTCCCGTCCAGCCTGAGGGAACCTTTGCACGCCTCCATTACTCTTTGGGAGGCCTCTGCCCCAGAGAAACTGTCTGCCTGACACGGTTCCAATTGGTTAGGATCTTAGCCCTTCCAGGGTGGTCTCTCACGGATGGCTTGACCCCTCCCGGAAGAGGAGCTTCTGTGCCTCCCACCTAGGCTGCGCAGGAAGGGCCGAGACCCAATGCCAGGGAACAGTAAAGCTTCATAGGGTCTTTCTGTCCCAGTGGAGGTAGCCCGCATCTTCACAGGCATGTCTATTTCACCGAGCCCCTCTCCGAGACAGCGCCCAAATCGTTACGCCTTTCGTGCGGGTCAGAACTTACCTGACAATGAATTTCGCTACCTTAGGATCGTTATAGTTACGACCGCCGTTGACTGGGGCTTCGGTCGCCAGCTTCCCCCCTCTCAAGGAGGGGGCCACCAACTTCCTTAACCTTCCAGCACTGGGCAGGCGTCAGCCCCCTTACATCGTTTTTCAACTTGGCGGAGACCTGTGTTTTTGGTAAACAGTCGCTTGGGCCTGGTCCCTGCGGCTTCCCCCAAAGAGGAAGCACCTCTTCTCCCGAAGTTACGAGGCTATTTTGCCGAGTTCCTTAGAGAGGGTTGCCTCGCGCCCCTAGGTATTCTCTACCCACCCACCTGTGTCGGTCTCGGGTACAGGCTCTCCGAGCCTGGAGAGGTACGAGCTTTTCTTGGGAGCATGGCATAGGCCTCTTCAGCGCCGTAACGCTTTACTAACTCGGGCTTTAGCTAAAGCCAGGATCACTGCCTTCATCGCGCCTTGAGCCCTTCAACCGAGATACCATCCCTCGGCCAGCCGAGCCTGCTCCGTCCCTCGTCCCCAGCTCGAAGAGGTACAGGAATGTCTGCCTGTTGTCCATCGGCTACGCCCTTCGGCTTCACCTTAGGCCCTGACTTACCCCCCGTGGACGAGCCTTCCGGAGGAACCCTTGGGTTTTCGGGGCACTGGATTCTCACCAGTGTTTGCGTTACTCAAGCCGACATTCTCACTTCCGCCTCGTCCACGCCTGCTCTCGCTTACGCTTCAACCTGCCGCGGAACGCTCCCCTACCGATGCTTTTTACATCCCACAGCCTCGGCAGGCCGCTTGAGTCCCGTTCATCTTTGGCGCGGGAGCGCTTGATCAGTGAGCTATTACGCACTCTTTAAAGGGTGGCTGCTTCTAGGCAAACCTCCTGGCTGTCTGAGCACTCCCACATCCTTTGCCACTTAGCGGCCATTTGGGGGCCTTAGCCGATGGTCTGGGCTGTTTCCCTCTCGACAAAGAAGCTTATCCCCCTCTGTCTCACTGGTGCTCGGCAGGCAGGGCCAGTATTCAGAGTTTGCCTCGATTTGGTACCGCTCTCGCAGCCCGCACCGAAACAGTGCTTTACCCCTGGCCCACCCTCGAACACCGCTGCGCCTCAACGCATTTCGGGGAGAACCAGCTAGCTCCGAGTTCGATTGGCATTTCACCCCTAACCACAGCTCATCCGCCGATCTTTCAACATCGGTCGGTACGGGCCTCCACTCAGTCTCACCAAAGCTTCACCCTGGCCATGGTTAGATCACTCGGGTTCGGGTCCATAAACAATGACATGGGCCCTTATCAGACTTGCTTTCGCTACGGTTCCGGCGCGTAACGCCTTAACCGTGCCACTGCCTATGAGTCGCCGGCTCATTCTTCAACAGGCACGCGGTCAGGGGTTCAAACCCCCTCCCACCGCTTGTAAGCTTACGGTTTCATGGTCTTTTTCACTCCCTCTCCAGGGTTCTTTTCACCCTTCCCTCACGGTACTCGTTCACTATCGGTCATTCAGGAGTATTTAGCCTTACGAGGTGGTCCTCGCAGATTCACACGGGATTTCACGTGCCCCGTGCTACTTGGGTTGGGGCAAGAGCAAAACTCTGCTTTTGACTACTGGACTCTCACCATCTGCGGTGCGAAACTCAATCGCTTCGTCTAACAGAGAAGCGCCCTAACTGCCCTCCCACAACCCCGGCTCAACCGGTTTAGGCTGATCCCTCTTCGCTCGCCGCTACTGGGGGAATCGCGTTTGCTTTCTCTTCCTCTGGTTACTAAGATGTTTCAGTTCACCAGGTTACCCCCTGCAAACCAAAGGCTTGCAGGTACATTGGGGTTACCCCATTCGGGAATCTCCGGATCTTTACATAATCCCAGCTCCCCGGAGCATTTCGCCGGCTACGACGCCCTTCTTCGCCTCTGAATGCCTAGGTATCCACCGTAAGCCCCTCTTTCCTTGAACCTTTATCGTTACACAAGCCACATGAAAACAAATCCTATGCGATTATGCAATAGAAGAAGGAGAGCTCAAACCACTTGCATATGCAAACATATGCGAGTTGGGAGCACGCGTCCTACCTACATAGCATAATAGGTACCATATCAAGTTGTCAAGTGAAGACACGTTCCACCATCAACACAACGTACAGCTTGTACAATTGTTTTCACCGTTCAGCCTTTTCTCACCTTGCTTGCCAAGCCAATCTTTGTTTTTTTCTTCTTATTTTTTATATAGTATTTTTTTTTTCTATTGACTTTAAAAGTTATCATTCTTTATTCAGCAAAGTTGCTCGCTGTTTTCATGCTTGATAAACGACAAGATCGTGTGGGTCATGAGCAAAACAAAGGCTTCTTATTTTCAGACATAAAGAAACTCTCAGAGTTAGAAAAAGTTTGTATAAAAGAAGTTAAAACCTTAAAACATATTTCTGAAAAATAACATCTCTGCTTAATGCAAACAACGATGGCTTTACTAAAACTATAGAAAAGGCGTGGAACTTTTAACTTTTATTTGAACAAAAAAGAAGAAGCCCGCGAAACCTTTTTTACTTTTCAGATAATTTTTTATTCTCCGTTATTTGCTTATAGAGGGATAAATAAAATAAGAAAGTAAAAAAGTGTTGTTTTATCCCGCTACTCGACATATTCAAGCACAATTTTAAATAACATTAAAAAAACATATTAGGATTCAAAATTTTAACTAGAACGTCTGAATCTGATAGCCAAAGATTAGACTAATATTGAAAAAAATTGCTATATATGACAGAAAAAAATATTATTAAAATTGATTTTGTACTGAAGAGAAATCCCTTCCCCCAAATTAATACCCGATTAATAAGAGAGGGAAGGAAACAAAAATGAAAACAAAGTGCAAAGCTCGGAAAAACCAGAGAACTATGGAGGTAAGCGGGCTCGAACCGCTGACATCTGCCATGAGAAAATGTATACCTAGCTTATCTGTCTTAACTTAGAGATAACAACAAGGCATCCATCCCCTCCCGAACACACCTTACAGCTCGTGCCATGGTGGGCTCTTTGGAAGGTATTAAACAAAATAGAATCTCTCTAATACCAACCTCAAGGCCTTCTATTAAGTATATGCACAGCTTGATGCCATACGCGTTTTTTTTGTGGCCCCTCTCAAACCGTAGGGCAGAGAAAACCAACCCTTCTAGGCAATCCCGTTGTCCCTTGCTACGCGGAGCAACGAGGAAGAACAGGCCCCCGTCATGAGCCCAGATGCTATGCTCACTCAGGGGATGGGTATACCGCCCCGCTTGCACAGGTATGGGGCCGCCCATCCCCGATCCATCATTTTCTTTTGGAAAGACCTGCCTGGCCTCACTGGCACCTTTCAAACTTGGGCCCACACGGAATATTCCTGTCCTCCCAGCATTCTCCCACCTACCCCACAAAGTTCCCTTTGAAAAAGTTCTTAGTGCAAGTAGGTATACGCCATGTGATAGTCTCCACCCTATCTATTTGGAAGGAAGGTAAGGCGTTGGGTATAAATTCACTCTATCGCTTTTCATTCAGATGAACCCGCATAGAAAGGCGAAGAAACCATAAAGGAGTCATTCGCACGGCACCATTGCAAGGGCAGCGCTCTACCAACTGAGCTATACCCCCTAATCAATAGGGGAAAACAAACGAGATGGCCGTAATTGATTCTTGCCGGCCAAATATATGTTCCACCCTTGAGTTATAAGACATGTGAATCACGCAAATCGCGGATGGGCCATTCTGGATTTGAACCAGAGGCCTCGCCCGTGGAACTCTTCTCTATAGAAAAGCCCCTCAAGCGCAACGTGCGGCTTTTCACCGAGTTGTGCTTTCCGGATGTCCATTCAATTTTTAATAGACTATCCTGACATCTTTTTTGTCATTTGCAAAAGACCATCTCTCAAATCATTATAAAAGAAGGGGGTCAAATGCTTTTAAGATTTGATGTCGCCGTCCCTTTTTCAAAAAAGGATCCCGCAGTAAAGAGCCCATAAGGATACAGTCGAGAGCCTAGCCTTCCTATCAAAAAGAGAGTATAGTGAGCCGAGAGATGAGCATGCGTCCTAGGGCGAATAAGTAGGCCTTGGATCTTCGGCACCGACTTCCCAACATAGGGGGAAGAAGGAAAAAAAGGCATTATTCTATTCTTTTTCTCATTTTCTTTTTCAGGTTGCTATCCTATATTTGTGCGTGTCCCGACTGATCGACTCTTGCGCCATGCTAGGGTCCCTAGGATCCCTGACCCGGTTAGGCGCTGGCAGAATCTTAAACCTTTCTATCAGAAAAGGCTGAGATTCACTCTGAGCTCATCACTTGCGGCGCACTTATCAGGGGCGCGCTCTAACCACTGAGCTAATAGCCCTTTTATCCTAACCAACCACGGGGATTGCTTTCAACCCTTCATTGAAGGTTATGTGTGTGAGATGAGGGTGTGTTACCCATGTGTGGGCTCTGATCGGCCTGGGATGAGAGTTTTGAACTCTTATATCTCCCTAAGAAGGAGGTGATCCAGCCACACCTTCCAGTACGGCTACCTTGTTACGACTTCACTTTAGTCACCAGCCCTGCCTTTGGCATCCCCCTCCTTAAGGGTTGGGGTAACGACTTGGGGCATGGCCGATTCCCATAGTGTGACGGGCGGTGTGTGCAAAGCCCGGGAACGGATTCACCACCGTATGGCTGACCGGTGATTACTAGCGATTCCTCCTTCATGTAGGCGGGTTGCAGCCTACAATCCGAACTGAGGCCGGGTTTATGAGGTCACGCTGGCCCTTGCGGGGTCGCATCTCTTTGTCCCGGCCATTGTAGCACGTGTGTCGCCCAGGGCAAGAGGGGCATGTTGACTTGACCTCATCCCCACCTTCCTCCGGCTTAACACCGGCGGTCTCTCTAGGGTGCCGAATTGTGGGCAACTAGAGACGGGGGTTGCGCTCGTTGCGGGACTGAACCCAACATCTTACGACACGAGCTGACGACAGCCATGCACCACCTGTGTCCGCGCTCCCAAAGGCACCCCCCCCTTTCAGGGGGGTTCGCGGCATGTCAAGCCCTGGTAAGGTTCTTCGCGTTGCATCGAATTAAACCACATGCTCCACCGCTTGTGCGGGCTCCCGTCAATTCCTTTGAGTTTCACTCTTGCGAGCGTACTCCCCAGGCGGGATACTTCATGCGTTAGCTACAGCCCTGCCCGGGTCGATACGCGCAGGGCTTGGTATCCATCGTTTACGGCCAGGACTACTGGGGTATCTAATCCCATTCGCTCCCCTGGCTCTCGTCCCTGAGTGTCAGTCGCGAAATCAGGCCTAGCAGAGTGCCTTCGCCCTTGGCGTTCTTCCCGATCTCTACGCATTTCACCGCTCCACCGGGAATTCCCTCTGCCCCTACCGGACTCAAGCCCGGTGGTCTCCGCCGCCTTTCCAGGGTTGAGCCCCAGGCTTTGACAGCGGACTGACCGGGCCACCTGCGGACCCTTTACGCCCAATCATTCCGGATAACGCTCGCATCCCCCGTCTTACCGCGGCTGCTGGCACGGGGTTTAGCCGATGCTTAGTTCTTCAGGTACCGTCATTTCTTCGTCTCTGATCTAAAGAAGTTTACGACCCATTGGGCCTTCATCCTCCACGCGGCATTGCCCCGTCAGGCTTTCGCCCATTGCGGAAGATTCCTCACTGCTGCCTCCCGTAGGAGTCTGGGCCGTGTCTCAGTCCCAGTGTGGCTGATCATCCTCTCAGACCAGCAACTGATCGTTGCCTTGGGAGGCCATTACCCCCCCCAACTAGCTAATCAGACGCAAGCCCCTCCCTGGGTGGATCTATATCTTTTGTGGATTTTTTCTGTTCTTTTTATCCTCTAGTATCCTTTTCCTCCTCAGGATATGGGGTATTAGCAGCCGTTTCCAGCTGTTATCCCCCTCCCAGGGGCAGGTCCTTACGCGCTCCTCACCCGTCCGCCACTCCACCATACCTCGAAAGGCATGGCACCGTACAACTTGCATGTGTTAGGCAAACCGCTAGCGTTCATCCTGAGCCAGGATCAAACTCTCATAGAGAGCCACAGCCTTTGGGCTCCCTTGCAATCTCTCGTTCCTCATGACTAATACAATAGCATACCACACACAAAGCGCTAAGTCAAGTGGTCGACCTCTACGAAAAAACGCCTATCAGGCTCAAATCTTTTCCAAAAACATTTTTTTGTTTTGACTTGGATCCAGTTTTTTTATAGAGAAGTTATGAATTATCTTATTCAATTTGATTTTATCCTAGGAGGAAAAGAAAAAATGAATCCAGAACAATTGATTTTGAATAAAACTTATTCAAGGCTTTCACTTATGTTTTTTTACAACTGAATAAAAAAGGTACTTTACAGAAAAAACCACTAGCTACTTTTTATTCATTAGGTTTATTCGGGAGTCATTTCACAAGCAACGCAACTTTTTTCAATCAGGGAAAAAATTTTGATCACGTATCAGTTATAAAATAAAAACTTTTTTGCTTTTTTTATAGGTGGTGCCGAGAACCAGAATTGAACTGGTGACACGGGGATTTTCAGTCCCATGCTCTACCATCTGAGCTATCTCGGCTTTCATTTTTATTATACAACATGTATAGTTGTAATTATTCTTTAAAACGATAAAGAATCGGACTGCTTGCAAACATTGCTCAAAACAATTTTTTCGAAACTACATTGGTCGAGAGCTAGATAGTAACCCATTTTCCTTGTGTTCTATGCTAAGTGAGTGAGCTTGTTGTTTAGCACGCTGAGATTAGGAGATAGAAAAAAAGATTAGCAGATAGAAAAAAAAAGTCATTATCAACAAAAATTAAATGCATAAAAGATTTGAAATCTTTCCAAAGTATAGGGACTCAATTGAAAAAAACAAACGTTTTAAAACAGAGCAATTGAATCAATGTGTTTGAACCTCACTTTGAAAATTGAGGTGCATGGGGATCAAGTGGTACTGATTGATTTCGAAAAAGATCAAGCAATAATGTCAGCGAGATTCAGGGGCTTTATTCCTTTTGAGAAGAGGCTTAAGCACAAATCAAAGTCTAAATCAAGCGTGAATACGCCATCTTGGATCTTATAAAAAAACACCTTTCCTTTGAAGGGTGGACCTTAATTGAAGAAAACAACGTTAATCGTTTGATTTCTTTTCATATCGATCTAAACGAATTTATAAAAACAAGATTTGCCTGGAAGAATCAAGAAGCACCCTATTTCATTGCCCTACTCAACTTGAATGAGATGGTAGGCCAAAGAAAAGAGTTGACGAAATTGACCTAACCATCAAATTCTTGAAAAACCATCTAGGATTCGTGTTTTGTAAAGGTATAAGAGTTGTACCCAGGCGTTTTCACAGCCGGTTACTACCAACTATAGGCACTCCCAAAGTGTCAAAAAAACTTTTCCTTCTTTGTTTTAATGATCTCAAAGAAACTTTTGCTATTTCGAATAAAGATAGACTGACTTAAGAAAGTTTCCTTGAGTCATCGTATAGTATATGGGTAATATACAGCGGATCTATCTATCGGTCGCAAAAACACAATAGAAACGGAACGTGCAGCTGGCTATTGAAAGCTTAATTTAGGACCATCCCGAACAAGAGACTTCAGACAATAGACAGTGTCTATTATGCTTTTTATCTTGTAAACGGCTTGAACTTTCAAAGCAATAAGCATTTTTATGCCTTGCGACAACAACTTCCATTTCTGTGATTGAAGATTTCTTTTTATTTCATTGAGCTTTTGAAAGCAAAAATGAATCACAATCAACTGTACATGTGCGCGAGCTGAGATATGAGATATAGTGGAATTTTTGTTGTACAAAGATTTATGAGAAGATATGACCCTAGAAAGAGTGAATAAAAATCTTAAAAATACTGTAAAAAATTTGACGAAAGTTTCTTTTTCTTGGTCATAGCCTGAGCTCATCGGCCGTAAAAGGAATGTTAGGATTGCTGAGTTCTTTTCCAATTGGGTTGTTTTGTAAACGGCTCTTTTGTCTTGCTAACCTAAGTAAGTTCTAGAGTAAATAAGATGATATCATAACATTGTGTTTTTTTTCCATAGAAAATCTCTTAAGATTAATGTCTATTTTGCAACCCGAATGACAATGCTTCTCTTCCGAGGCCTGAGAAACTAACGTTTGAGACCTGTTTCCACAGGCACTCCTAAAAATTGGGCAAGCTCTGCAGCCTCGTCTTCTGCCTCTTGGGAGCTGCCACCGCGAGCAAGCTCTCCAAGAGGAACCGATACTTTCCCTCTACGCTTCAGATAAGCCAGAGAAAAGGGCCATAAGCCCCCTCGACTCTCTATCTGCACAGCTTCTATCTCTTGCAACTGACAGGCAAAATGAATCCGTCTGTTTCTCCCTGGGAAGCCCCATCGGAATATAGAGATGCGACCTCTTTGACAATCAAATTCATTTATGCCTGCTCCTATGCTCCACCAGATAATAAGCCATAAATAAAGCCCTAAGAACAAAGCAAAAATACCATAAAAGCCCATAACTAACCCTTGAGGCAGAAAATTCAGCGGGGCCTTTAAAAGCATAAACAAAGCTGGTTGGCCTAAGTAAGTTACTAGCCCAATAGTTAAAAAGCTTCCCCCTCCTAAGGATATCAACCAAGCGAAAACGATATTTTCTTTCGCTCTTGACCCGAAAATGATGTCCCGTCGTACCGCATCAACAAGCTGTTGTCCCATACGAACCCTCATTGTTTCGATTGACAAGGCCGCACCCTCAAAAAAAGGATGCGACCTTGTACGCTTTATACTACCTCATCACCCTCAATGTAAACAAAAAGAGTTGCCATAGCAAGAGCAGGAAAAACAAGCCCCACAAGAGGCACAAGCACAGGAAAAAGATAAGATGCAGTCATAAGCCTCGTTTTTTGCATGCAAGGTACCCTCTCTAGGCCCTTGCTATAAATAGGATCTTTGTGTAGAGCATAATTCAAGGCAAGATGACCGTTGACCGTTGTTTCACCCCACCAAACAGTAAGTGTACCATGAGAAAGCTTTTCCTTTGCATTCTGAGAATAAGATCATTTCGATTTCAATCATTTGAATTGCTGTTACACAACGATTATCTAATCTCGTATTCCTCATAAGTACTAAACACAAAATCCTATAAGAACGACGCCAACTCAACCAATTGATGCTTTCAAAACAATCACGCTCTGATTGAGTTGAAAAAAGAGCATTCAGTCCCGCTCTTTCTTGTTTTTACAAACAATCGTTTCACCGAAAGAATGACAATGTGCTTCTTTTTGTTTGCAACTGTTGTTTATAAGAATAAGTGATGATATAATAAAAACATTGTTAGAATTTTCAAACAGAAAGCAGCAGAGAAGTTAGTAACAACTTCTCTTTTTTAAATAAACCTATAAAACATTAATATGCATTTTTTTACTATATTAGCAGTCCTTCCTATCTATCTATTGGTAAAAGATTATTTGAGGTATTTACGCAAGACTAAAATAGAGGACTAGAAAGTAGAAAAAATCTGTGAAAAGATTATTTTGAGCAGATTGACTTCACTGCTTGAACGATTTGTTCTGGCTGAACAACAGTCATATCTTCAAGCAGACCACTGTAAGGAGTAGGCACATCTTGAGATGACAAGCACACAACTGGCCCGTCTAACTCATCAAATAAATATTCCATAATGCTAGAACGGAGGGTTGCACCAATCCCTCCGGTCCGCATACACTCTTCTACAATAATAACCCGATGAGTCTTTTGAATTGATCGCGCGATCGTCCCCATATCTAATGGTTTTAAAGATATTAGATCAATAACTTCCGGATCATATCTCTGACTTACTAGTATTCGTGCTGCCTGGATCACATAGTGTCTCATACGAGAGTAAGTTAAGATGGTAACGTCTTTCCCTTCACGGACCAGTTCAGCTCGTTCCAAACTCAACAAATTCTCTCCATCTGGAATAGATTGCTTAATGTTATACAAGAGCACATGTTCGAAAAAAAGAACAGGATTTTGACTTCGGATTGCAGATTTTAATAACCCTTTCCCATTCAGAGGGGTGGAGCAAGCAACCAATTGCAAGCCAGGTACGGATTGAAAATAAGATTCTAACCTCTGAGAATGCTCTGCACCCAATTGTCTTCCTACTCCGCCAGGACCTCGAATCACTAAGGGTGTAGTAAAATTTCCACCTGAAGTGTAATGCAACATACCTGCATTGTTAGCTATTTGGTTAAAAGCAAGCAGCAAAAATCCCATATTCATCCCCTCAACAATAGGGCGCAGGCCCGTCATTGCTGCCCCAATTGCTAAGCCAGTAAAACTATTTTCTGCAATTGGAGTATCCAACAATCGCCAATCACCATATTTTTCTGCTAATCCTTTTGTCACTTTGTAAGATCCGCCATAATGGCCCACGTCTTCTCCCATCACAAAGACTCGACAATCTCGTTCCATCTCTTCCAATATAGCCTCGCGCAAAGCCTCAAAGAGTAGTAACTGAGCCATTCTATACAAGATAATAACACAAAGATAACAGGATTTCAAATAACATTATAACCTAATAAAACAGCTTGAGCTTTTTGTTTTTTCAAGAAAACAAAAGCAGTATTTTCAATCAATCGTTAATCTTCTCCATTTAGCAATCCGGCACATCGCAGTTCAATAAAGCTCTTGTACCTCTCGAAAAAATTGTTCATATATAAGAAAAAAGTTATGTTCTCTCTCTTTAGATCATTTTTTTGGGCTTTTTGAGAAAGTCAAAAAAGCATTCAAACAGTATTATAATCTAAAAACAGCTAAGCAATTTTTTTGTAAACGCTTTACAAGACTCTTGAAAGGTACAGCTTTTGTTGTAAAAGTTAATAGGAAATGAGTTATAAGATGCTGATCTTTGACAACAGAGCATTGGTCTCAGCTTCCGAAAAAAGTTAACTGTGCGGAATAGAGCACTATAGAGGCTTGCCCAGACCATTTACCTGCAGGATTATCCTAAAGAGCACAGCCAGGAAGCGAACCCTGTAATCTTGCAGCTCAATGGAATTGTCATTTAGCATAACAGTGCAGTAGATAATCGACTTGCGTTTGGCTTCGTCTGTGTAAGAGATATTGACTCTTGTCAAATCCTCTCCAAGAATGCTACAAAGCGCGTTTAGTACCTTACCATATCTTTTCGATCTTCTACAAAAGATGTGGTCTTAAAGCGCTTGTCTTATGAGACATAATTTGCTTGAAGCGGGCCATAATTATAGGTTAAGCTCACAACTTGAAAAGCCCTCTTTTGAAGTTATGCGATAGTCTCATGTTTTATGTCCTCGTTCCGCATTGTAAGCCTGCTTTTAATTTGTGATTTCCTAGGGGAGCTTCGGCCTTCATGAAAATAAAAGTGACCGTGGACTAATACGAGATGATGCTATCCCAACAATAGTAATAGTACGACTCGCCAACAATTTTGTTTACCACCTCATTACTGATATTTTCATTCATCTTTTCGATTTTTTTATTTATCTCTTTTATGTTTTTGTGTACCTCTTTAAGTTGTTGTTCATTTTGTCAATTTTTTTGAATATTTTTTCCATTCTCTTATAAAAAAACGTGTGCCAAGAAAAGGATATGCTCCAGTTTTCAGAAAATGGTGTATTTTTATTGTTTGTAGATTCATTCTAAAAGCTGTCCTTTTCAGCAGGAAATGAGCTCCTTGATGTTTCAGGTGCTTAGCCAAACTTAGGCTTTGTGCTTTCTCGTTGCAGTGTGTCCATTTGTATCATATTTTTATTGTTTGTGAGTTTATTTGTCAGTGAATTAAAATTGCATAGGAATATATATAATAAAGATGCCTGCACGAGCGAAGGCCCCGTGTACGACAATTCCCTATTCAAGTAAGAGAGGGTAGTTGTAAAACAAAAAGATTCAGATAGTGTGACTAAGAAAACCTAATCTTATTAAGATCTCGGCTCTCTAGCTGGTCTTTAAAATCCTCGGGAAAATCTTTAGGGCCCGTAAGTCATTCAATCAAAGGCGGTAGACTTTATTGAAGATCACTAGGTCGGAGCTCAAGATCAGACAAAGAGCTTCGTATGTGCTTATAAACCTTGTTTCTTTCTCGCACAGAGAATTCAATCTTAGTGAATTTAAAGCTCTCTATTTTTTGTTTTTTCTGTCAAAGACGCTACGTCGAAAGGCTTGTATAGCTTGTAGATAAAGAGAGTTTCAAGAGGTAACAAATAACTTTCTGGTAGGCTTTCAGGTTGTGTCTTAACGTGATTACACAAAGCTGTTAGTAAAAACTCATCCAAGGCTATCTTTTCAGAGGGGGTTAAACTTTATAAGCTTCTGCCTTGGTAGACTAAGTTCATAAGCAATTCGCCAGGCTTTTTAGACACTACAGGCTGGTTTCTCAGGCCAGATACATCTACGAGAACAAACAGTTGCAAAACCTTAACATCTACTTGCCACTAAAAAAAGAGTTTGACTGTTTTTATATATTGTTGGGTTTGCTAAAACTTACTGTGAAAAGTGGTTCTTTTGCATCTGGTACTTTCTCCTTTTCTGAGCCTTGTAATAGCTCTTTTAGCGCTTTCTCCCAGGCAAACAACTGCCTCCACGCATATTGCTTAGAATCTTCTTATAACGTGATAAGAGGTTGAGAATCAAGGCTATCATCACTCAAATGAGCGAGATAATCTTCATATTGCTGTAAACGTATCATGTAAGCTGTGCCAAACTCACCGTTTACTGAGTAAGCTGAAAGCACATCGTGCAGCTGCTACCCAATCTGGACCACGGGTTGTCGGGCGAAATATAGTAAATGAGCTCTCTAGACAGGTTCTAAGTAGACGTGATTGCGAAAGCTCCATAACCAATGGGGCACCTTGATCGTATCTCTCAATGGGTATCTAATACGCACTCTATCCCCGCAAAGTACTTGCACAGATTTTTTAATGTTATCAAAATCTCTGGCTAAACTTTTTATTTCTTAGTTGCCTCACCATGCGTGTTATCCTCCGCCGCACCAGGCGTCTCACCACCCGCTTTTATTTTGAAAAAACTTAGGTGTATAGGGAAACTCATTAAAATCCGTACAGGTATAAGCCCCTACTTAACCACTTCACAACCAAGAGCACGACGATACGCTGTTTCTGCTTTGGCAGCTGCTTTAACTCACTCATGTGCTTTTTTAGCTGCCTCTTTTGGGTTTTTAACCAAGAGAATGCCAATCGCTTTTGGATCTAAGTATTATATTATCAGTTCGTTTGTAAATAATAGCATAGCTTTAAGCAGCTGAAAAAAAGCGTTTTCAACATTCGTGCTTGAGGTACTAGCAGAATTTTCACTCAAAAGGAAAGAGTCCGGGCTAACAATTTCATTCTTATCTTTATTTGACTTTGAAGGAGACTTTGTCATTTTTTGTTTATGAGTAAGAGTTTACGAACTGTGAGAAACCAGTCATAAATAACAGTTTTTGTTTGAGATTTAGTACATTCTTTTTTGAAAATAAACATAAACAGATATAAATCTCTAGGTTGATTGGTGCTATTCTATCGCTTTGAATAAGTCTAAGCTAAAATTTTTAAGAGATTTTAAAAAGTACATTTCCTTACGCTTATTTAAAAATTTTGCAAAGAAATAACCTTTTACAAATTGACATATTTACGTATAGGATAGATATTTTTGAGCATTAATCTTTTTTAATCAAATGTTTTATCTAAATAATTGCAAAAAAGTCCCCAGAACACAGGCCGTGAATCAATTTGCAAGAACTTGTTGCAAGTCGATTTCAAATCCTGAGAGATAAAAAAAACATTAATATTTGAGAGCTTAAACATTGTGTTTTCTTCTTGCTTTGCGAATTTTTGATTTTTAAAAGCCGTAATAATTGTTTCTTTCAGACCTTTTACAGACATTTTCTTTCTAAACAATAACAAGACATGGTAATCATATACAGGATTTTTTGTACAATCATTGGGAGAATAGGGCTCTTTAAAGGTGGCAGCTCCAAGACAATCGGCATCTAAACGAAAAATTTCGGTGAAATCAATTGGAAAGAAATCGTATCGATACGGCTCGTAAAAGAATTCATCAGCTAAGTTATGCATTTCTTTAAAAGAGATTTGAAAAAATACTTTATATTCAACTTTTTTCAAAATAGGGTGTGGATGCATTTTATGATTTTATGATAAAGTTATTTTTTAATTTGTTATTCCTCATTTTGAGGCTGTCCATTATTAGATGAACTTAAATATTTTTGAAAGACTCCCATAGATATTGGGGTAGCATCTACCTTTAAAAACGAATCGCATACAGTGTCAATATCTTCTTCCAAATACATAATTATAAAGTCTGTTTGATCCAATGTTAAAGATGATTTGAGAAGAACAACTCCCAAACCTATACAAAGGGTCTGCTGAGGTACCGCTAACAATAAATCATAACTTATGCCAGGAAAAAAATTAGGCTTGTACTGTCTGAATAGAGCTAAACCCACAAAACCCAAGTACGAAGCATTTTGAATAACTTCAAATAAATCGGAAGAAAAAGAGCTTTTTTGATCAGCAACATACTCTAAAGGACGTAGGTTATCGAAATTCACACAAATAATAGTAAGTTCTTTATCATCTAAAGTGGCTCTAAGGTTCATTGATTTATTTAATAAATACGAAAAGCAACCCCAGTGCAGAGGGCTTGAGTCAATCATTAAAAATTGAGTGCAAATAGTAAATAAATTTAAATGCAAATAAGAGATTGTTACATCCGAAGAAGTAATTATCCAAGCGCTAAGCGTATTTAAAAAATCATTGCCAATCCCGAAAATAGACTCCTCCGCAGGGAAGAGCATTACCAAGTGATAATTGTAGCTTCTACTTCTAGAAGGGCTAAAATACAATTCAGTAAATATTGCAGCCCCTAAACAATAATAATCTCCTACGTAAGAATAATACCTCGATATTTCAATAATATCAAACGCAAGCAAACTGCCTTGAAGCCTCAAGTTATCTTCATGCTGAATAGTATGCATGTCTTTAAAGGTTATATGCAAGCAAATGAAATCAGAATCTAAATTAGCTGGTGAATTATTGAAAAAGTTAGACATAAACAACTAAGATGTTTAAAAGAATATAACAAATGAATGCATAAAGAGTATACACTACACTGTGTACAATGTGGTGCAATCAATCACAATAATTGAAAGTAGATAGCTTTTCTACAAGTACTTATATAAAGGCTAAGCTGCAACTTAGCCTTTACTTACTCCGAGAGTAAGAGAAGCAAGCGCTAATTAAAGAGGTGCTAGCCTATGAGGCTGTTAGGGGCTTGGAAGAATTCATGCTAAGTTGGACGAATTGGAAAAAAGATTCAAAACATAATGAAAGCTCTCCGACATAGAAGAGCTATGAATCATGTCTTTTTCTGTCTAAGAACAGTTTCTCTTATCCGTTCCTTATTGAATTGCTAACTTTCTCTTGTGTGCCTCTGTTTTAAAAAAGCCTCAAACCAATGTTTGAAAATAAATCATATTGAGTGAGATGCCTCCGAGGTTGCACCCATGATGATTTGTCTGTTTTTTTGAAAATCACTTTGACGTGGGCATTATTGTGGGATGGATGATTGATTGCAAGAGCTTTGTCGTAGTTTCGAAAGATTTGGCTCGCTGTAGTTCGATGCTTATGAGCAATAGTTTTTGCACATGAGATGTATAACATTTGTTGAATTCGCTGTACAACCTCTTGATTAAAAGAGGGACCCCAATAATTTCGAATCTCAAAAAGAATCTTGTTAAAGGTAGAAACAATGAACCAATCTGGTTCTGATGCCCATTCTTTCTTTGGCATCGGCTGTCCAGATTTGTTACAAAATCCTTCTAAGCTTAGACTCATAAGTATTTTATCCAAAGGCAACTCAAATTGCAGATCAAAATTTTCATTTGTTTCTATTTTATAACCTACAAAAGAAACAGATTTAGCATAAACATTGGTAACCTGGGCCTGATTGACTTTTAATTTCAGCATTAATCGTTCATTTAAAAACTGATGTGTTTTAAAAAATAAAGCTTTTACAAACGAAATAGGCCCGTTCGTTGCAATTATCCAGCTCCCTCCATGGCGCACATATACAAGTTTAGCAACAAAATGCTTCAAAACATCTTGTTTTCTTGTACTAAAATCTCTTGATACATTTTGGAATATCGATGGTATAAATTGAGATTCGATTTTTTTGTTCTCATGTTTCGTCCAAAACAAAAGCGTATCAAGTTCATAAAAATATATATTACTTAAACAAATACAAAATTGAGTCATTGCTATGTGAAAACAAACATTGGATGAACTTATTTGTTTTGTTTTGAATATTGAAATAAGAAGACGTAAAAAAACTGTATCCTGTATTCGCTTTTGAAGCAAATCTTTAAAATCTTTAAAGCGTGCTTGGCAATTCTGAAAATCTGCTTGAATAATCCATTGTACACTTTTCCAATTTTTCCCTATATGTTCCAATGCAATGTGAGAATTTTGATTTTTTTTACTATAAAGAAGAAATGAATAAGAAGAAAAATCTTGACAAAAATCAAGAGTTATCAAGATTGCTTCACAAAGCAAATACTTCCTCCTACACTTTTTTTCTATGTTTCTAAAAGTTGAGTCTGGTCTTTGAATCAACTGAGTCTGATTCTTAAAGAAAAAGAAACGATCCAAAATACCAGATTGCTCATCAATCGTATTTTCATAGATTTTATACAAGCTTTGACTTTTTTTTACAAATATCCACAGATCCTCTTTACAAAGTAAAGGATAAAGATTTTGCGCAAAATTGGTTTTATATCGTTTGTTCTGAAGGCGCATTTGATCAAGTCTTTTAAGCGCACTCATTTCTTAAATGACTTAGTTTGCGTTTGCTCGCGAATCTGCACTCTGTTCACCTTTTTTGTTCTTGAATAAGTGCTGTTTAGCGTTCAAAGAACCATCCACTCTTTTGATATCTATTCAAAAAAGTTTTTTGTTTGTGAACTCTTCTGTCTTAAGTGAACCTTCATTTGAGCTTCAAACAACAAAATGAGGCCTTCTTTTGACAGCATAACTGATTGAATTTCTTGGCAATTGTGGAGACCGTAGACCTCTTTTTTGATACTAAACGCCATTGAAATGGCTTTCCCGCAGTATGCAACCTCTTTTCTCTTTTAAAGAGCGTTTCAATGCACGAGATAAACATTGAAAGATACCACACATGTTCTTTGCAACTTCAAAGAACACGCAAGCGTCCCGAGTCTTAGGTTGTATCTAAGATTTAAGTTGTCTAACTTTAGTCGTATCTCCCTGCCTTTACAGAGGCTTTTCAAACACAATATGGCTTGTTCTCTGACCTTCACCATGCTTCAGTCCCTTGCCAAGTCAATTCTGTCTAGCCCAACAAAGAAAACGTATATTGAAGCAGTCTGATATTTGCTTGTTAAACAAGGACCTCTTGGGCCTTGTCTTCTGGTCAGGTGTTAGGCTTATGCACACTGGTTGCAATGCAAGCTAGGTTCGCCTAGCAGCGCCAAGAAGATATTCAGTTCGCACTCTCGTAAGGGCCGCCGTTGTAAAGCCATTCATCAAGGGAAGCAGCCTCCCAGATAGGGTAGAAGTGAAGACCAATGGCAGCAGAGGTAGGGATGATAGCACCAGAGATGATGTTGTTCCCGTACAACAAGGAGCCAGATACAGGCTCACGGATACCATCGATGTCCACAGGAGGAGCAGCGATGAAGGCAATAATGAACACGGAGGTTGCAGTCAATAGGGTAGGAATCATTAGAACACCAAACCAACCGATATAAAGGCGGTTTTCAGTGCTGGTAACCCATTCGCAGAAGCGGCCCCATAGGCTAGCGCTTTCACGTCTCTCTAGAGTAGCGGTCATAGGATTCTTGGTTTGTAAGGGTATGAGGGTTGCACCCAGGCGTTTTCACAACCTGTTACTCTTTAGTATAGGCTCTCTATCCCAAACTGTCAACCAAATTGATCAAAAAAAAACATATATTCAATCCAATTTATTTGAACTTTGTTAAAACACTCAAAGAAGAAGTATTTGAAGACTTTCAAACTAGGCACTTTCTATCTTAGGGTGATAGTGAAAAGAATCCCTAGGCTTATTTTATTTGAATACAAAAAAAATTTTTTGAAATCTTTTGTTTAAATAAAAGAAGAAAGAAATCAAAATCTTAAAGATTTCATACTATTTTCCCCAGCCTATTATGTCGAAAATTGTTACAAGCTCTTTTGCACGCTTTTTTCTAAAATTGATATTCTTTGCACTCAAGTAAAGAAAAAGAATAGCCCTTTTGCTTCATTTCTTTTAACAAAGCAAGAGAATAAACTACCATTTTGTAAAAACATTTAACTTTTTCAGGCAAGTGTATGGATGAATAGCTATATTATCCATTTAAACTTCTTTGAATGCTTTACTTAATGTGTTGATATTTGAAAGAGTCCTTTTTTTAGAGAAATATTAAGCAAACAGAGTACCTCTTCTTCAATGTAGTTTGCCATTTTAGGCAAAAAATAGACTAACGCATACAGACGGATCGACTTTACAAACAGCTCGTATGGGTCCTCGAGAAAAAAATAGCAATACGACTCAAGGGCAAGCTCGATAGCAGTCATAAAGCCCATAGCTTTATAAAAACAAAGTTTTCGCTTTCGAGAGAAAGCGCTACACGCTTGCCAAGCGAGGTTCTGACATGCACTATTCGAATATTCTAGGGTAACTCCACGTAGATCGGTATTTGCTGCATTGACGGCTCCACTAAGCGATGATCATACTTATTTGATGCCCTTATTTTGGCTTTCCGAAAGCGCTTCGATTCACTATTCTTTTTGGAAAAGAACTCTAATTGCGATTTCGCTGGCAACGGTTTTTTCATTTTTTATTCATTCTATTTGAGAATGAAGCCATACGTCAAGATATTGCTCTCCTATTGCGTAAGATAGGAGAAGCAACTTAAGCACGCGATGTACTCTTACCAACTTGACTTAGTTACACCTGGAAGATTGCCTAAGTGGGCCATCTTCCGGAGTACATGCCTTGAAACACCAAAGTCTCGATAATAACCCCTTGCACGCCCTGTGACGAAGCAACGGCGGCGCAAACGGCTGGGAGAGCTATCCCGTGGGAGCGCTAACAGAGACTTGTAAAGCCCCCAGCGCTTCTCAAGTGTTTTCTCTTGGCGGATCTTTTGCAAGAGAACATGTCGTTGCGATCGGTGCTTTGCAATAAGAAACTCTCGCCTCTTATCTCTCTGGACAAGGCTTTTTTTTGCCATGCTCGTGGTTGGAGTCAAACAATGAATGGGAAAAGGTCAGTTGAAAGTGATTGGCTTTGCCGCCTCTTTCTACGGAGGCAGGCCTAATCAAATTTGAATTCTAGCCAAACTTGCCAGAGGTCGAAGCAATCAAAAAGGCAGCATATGTAAAGATATAGCCTACTGAGAAGTGCGCAAGCCCAACAAGCCTAGCTTGAACAATAGAGAGAGCCACAGGCTTGTCTTTCCATCGTACAAGATTTGCAAGAGGGGTGCGCTCATGGGCCCATGCAAGAGTTTCAATCAGTTCTTGCCAATAGCCACGCCATGAGATCAAGAACATAAATCCAGTTGCCCAAACGAGGTGTCCAAAGAGGAACATCCATGCCCAAACAGAAAGGCTATTCATTCCAAAAGGATTGTAACCATTAATCAGTTGGGAGGAATTCAGCCAAAGGTAATCCCTAAGCCATCCCATCAAATAAGTAGAAGACTCATTAAATTGTGCTACATTTCCTTGCCAGAGGGTAAGGTGTTTCCAATGCCAGTAAAAAGTGACCCAACCAATGGTGTTGAGCATCCAAAAAACAGCCAAGTAAAAAGCATCCCAGGCAGAGATATCACAGGTACCACCTCGGCCTGGCCCATCACAAGGGAAGCTATAACCGAATTCTTTTTTATCGGGCATCAGCTTGGATCCCCTGGCATCTAAGGCACCCTTGACAAGAATGAGGGTTGTTGTATGAAGGCCCAGAGCAATGGCATGGTGGACTAAGAAGTCCCCTGGCCCAATTGTAAGAAAGAGAGAATTCCCATTGCTGTTGATGGCTTCAAGCCAACCTGGCAGCCAGAGGCTCTGTCCTGCGGACAAAGCCGGGCTCTGAGAAGAAGAAAGAAGAACATCAAAGCCATAGAGTGCCTTGCCATGGGCTGACTGGATCCATTGTGCAAAGACTGGCTCAATAAGGATCTGTTTCTCAGGAGTTCCAAAAGCCTGCATCACATCATTGTGCACATAAAGCCCAAGAGTATGAAAACCGAGAAAGAGACTGGCCCAACTCAGATGCGAGATGATTGCCTCCTTATGCTCCAGCATCCGAGCCAACACGTTGTCTTTGTTCTGTTCAGGGCTGTAGTCTCGAATAAAGAAGATGGCACCATGGGCAAAAGCTCCTACCATTAAGAATCCTGCAATGTATTGATGATGCGTATACAAAGCAGCTTGAGTGGTAAAGTCTTGTGCGAGAAAGGCATAAGCGGGCAGGGAATAGGTGTGCTGGGCAACAAGGGAGGTGATCACGCCCAAAGAGGCTAACGCAAGCCCTAGTTGAAAATGAAGAGAATTGTTTAACGTATCAAAGATGCCTTGATGACCTCGTCCCAAGCCTCCAGCTGGGGGACGGTGTGCTTCAAGGATTTGCCTCATGCTGTGGCCAATCCCAAAGTTGGTCCGATACATATGGCCAGCAAGGATAAAGAGCACAGCAATTGCTAGGTGATGATGAGCAATATCTGTAAGCCAAAGGCTTTGAGATTGTGGATGAAAGCCTCCAAGAAAAGTAAGCAACGCTGTGCCTGCTCCTTGGCTAGAGCCAAAGAGATGCTCCGCAGAGTCAGGAGATTGGGCGTAGGCAGCCCAGTTGCCAGCAAAGAAGGGTGCTAATCCTGCTGGATGAGGGCGAGTTGTAAGAAAGTTCTCCCAACCTACGTGCTGTCCTCTAGACTCAGGGATCGCCACATGCACCAGGTGTCCGGCCCAGGCCAAAGAGCTTACACCAAAGAGGCCTGCTAAGTGGTGATTCAGCCTGGACTCAGCGTTCTTAAACCAAGAAACACTAGGGCTCCAGCGTGGCTGAAGGTGAAGCCAACCGCCTAAGAGTGCAATGGCTGCAAGGCCAAGCAAGAAGAGAGCACCTGTATAGAGCTCTAAGTTGGTCCGAAGACCAATGGTGTACCACCATTGATAAACCCCTGAATATGCTATATTGACAGGGCCTGAGGCTCCCCCTCTTGTGAAGGCTTCAACAGCAGGTTGACCGAAATGAGGATCCCAGATTGCATGGGCAATTGGACGAACATGGAGTGGATCTCGTCCCCAGGCTTCAAAATTGCCCTGCCAAGCAACATGAAACAGATTCCCAGAGGTCCACAAAAAGATGATTGCTAATTGACCAAAATGAGAAGCAAATACTTTTTGGTAAAGGCTTTCCTCTGTAATCCCATCATGACTTTCAAAATCATGGGCAGTAGCAATACCAAACCAAATACGACGGGTGGTGGGGTCTTGGGCTAGGCCCTGACTAAACGCTGGAAATCTTGCTGCCATAGTGCTTATTCGCTCCTCCTATCCACTATCCAACTGCAATAATGCGTGCAAGGAAGAAGGCCCATGTTGTAGCAATCCCTCCTAACAAATAATGAGCAACCCCAACGGCCCGGCCTTGAATAATACTCAAGGCCCTTGGCTGAATGGCGGGGGCCACTCTCAGCTTGTTATGAGCCCATAGAATAGATTCAATCAGCTCTTGCCAATAACCGCGCCCACTAAATAAGAACATCAGGCTAAATGCCCATACAAAGTGAGCACCCAAGAAGAGAAGGCCATAGGCTGAGAGAGAGGACCCATAAGACTGAATCACCTGCGAGGCCTGGGCCCACAAGAAATCACGAAGCCATCCATTGATTGTGATTGCGCTTTGAGCAAAGTTTCCGCCCGTAATATGGGACACACCTTGAGGGGTGACTGCTCCCCACACATCAGATTGAAGCTTCCAACTGAAATGAAAGATTGCAACTGAGATTGAATTGTACATCCAGAACAAACCAAGAAACACGTGATCCCAGCCAGAGACTTGACAGGTACCTCCACGGCCTGGACCGTCGCAAGGAAAGCGAAAACCTAGGTTTGCCTTGTCTGGGATAAGGCGAGAGCTACGCGCAAACAGCACGCCTTTTAGCAAGATAAGCACGGTTACATGGATTGTAAACGCATGAATATGGTGCACAAGGAAGTCGGCGGTCCCAAGAGGGATCGGGGACATAGCAACCTTTCCTCCCACCGCTACTAACCCTTCTCCCCAAGTTAAGCTCGTGCTTGCTCCTGCGTTTGGTGCAGTCAAACCTGGGGCTAAGCTATGGATGCGTTGCACCCATTGAGCCAAGACAGGTTGCAACTGAATGCCTGTGTCTGAGAACATGTCTTCAGGGCGTCCCAGAGCACTCATAGTATCATTGTGGATATACAAACCAAAGCTATGGAAGCCAAGAAAGATACAGACCCAGTTTAGATGCGAAATAATAGCATCTCTATGCCGAATCACTCGATCTAATAAATTATTGTAATGAGTTGCAGGGTCATAATCGCGCACCATAAAGATGGCAGCATGAGCTGCTGCACCAACAATGCAAAATCCGCCAATCCAAGTGTGATGGGTGAACAAAGACAGTTGAGTCGGATAATCTGTGGCTAAGTAGGGGTAAGGGGGCATAGAGTACATGTGGTGGGCCACAAGAATGCTCAGCGAACCCAACAATGCGAGATTGATTGCTAGCTGTGCGTGCCAGCTAGTAGTTAATGTCTCGTACAATCCACGGTGGCCTTCTCCAGTAAGAGGTCCTCGATGAGCCTCTAAGATTTCGCGCGTGCTGTGGCCTATGCCCCAGTTTGTCCGGTACTGGTGCCCAGCTACCAAGAAGAGCACAGCAATTGCCAAGTGATGGTGCGCTGTGTCTGTAAGCCACAACCCACCTGTTACTGGGTTTAGGCCGCCACGAAAAGTTAAGAAGTCAGAATAACTGGCCCAATCTAAGGTAAAGAAAGCAGATAGACCCTTCTCAAAACTTGGAAACAGAGATGCCATCAAACCCCTATTCAGCAAGAATTCGTGAGGGAGGGGAATCTCTTTCGGGTCCACACCAGCGTCAAGCAGCTTGTTGATTGGCAAAGCGATGTGGATTTGGTGGCCCGCCCATGATAAGGAACCAAGCCCGAGAAGCCCTGCCAAGTGGTGATTTAGCATTGATTCAACATTCTGAAACCACTCCAAGCGTGGTGCTGACTTGTGATAGTGAAACCAGCCTGCAAAGAGCATCAGAGCTGCCATTACTAGCCCGCCAATCGCTGTTGCATATAACTGAAGCTCGCTAGTCACTCCACTCGCACGCCACAGTTGAAAGAATCCAGAGGTTATCTGAATCCCTTGAAAGCCCCCACCGACATCCCCGTTTAAAATCTCTTGGCCCACAATTGGCCATACAACTTGAGCACTCGGCTTAATATGAGTAGGATCACTTAACCAGGCTTCATAATTCGAAAAACGAGCCCCATGGAAGTACATTCCACTGAGCCAGAGAAAGATCACTGACAACTGACCAAAGTGAGCACTAAACACCTTCCGCGAGATATCTTCAAGATCACTCGTCTGGCTGTCAAAGTCATGAGCATCCGCATGCAAATTCCAAATCCATGTGGTTGTAGCAGGGCCCTTCGACAGAGTCCGAGAAAAATGGCCGGGTTTCGCCCATCTCTCAAACGATGTTTTTACTGGGTCCCGTTCAACTACAACTCTTACTTCTTGTTTTGGAGGGCTAATTGTCATCGAGGTTTCTCCTCTCTTCAAACCAGGCAAACAAATACGAGGCTTGCATCCAATCTATCGACCCTGACACAAACAAACAGAGAGGGCAAACAATACAATAACAATCATGCTCTTTGCCCATCCTGATAGCCTCGTGCTAGAACAGCTGCCAGCCAGCGGTCATTTCAAACAAGTCCTCTCACCCTTATTATCACACATCAGCACTGTGCAACTCGCACTCACCCTGTGCAACTGGGACCAAATCAACAAAACTATCGAACAACTTTTTATATTCAACCCTTGTCTTTCGGAAAAGAATTTGCTGAAAGTCAAGGATTCGATACAAAACAAATTAATAAAAAATCAATACGCATTCATTTAGCTTGGCACTTACGTTTCCCCACGCAATTAATCAATATTTAAAGCGTTTCTATAATTAAGGGTTAAAAAGCTTATAAATATAAAAAAAAATCAAAGAAGATTCAAATCTAGTTCACTCTCATGGGCAAGGGGAGATAAATCTGCTAGATTGCGTATATTTTCGAATCTTTCCCAATCTAAAAGTTCACCAGTAAGCAAAAAGAACTTATGTTCGAAACGTGCCTCACATGTTTTCTTATAAAAGCTAATAAGAGTCTCCCTACGCAATTGATTAATCTGTAGAACTTTTTTTGTATATTGAGAGGAATTATATTCTCGATATACCTCATGTTCATCAATTGGCTTTTCCAACCCTGTATTGATGATGTTTTCTATTTGAGAAACTTGAAATTTAAAATAATCATGGGCTCGACTAACCATGTGAATATAAAAGATCCAATCAGAGGGCTCTTTAACAAGAATAATATTTAATTGCTCATACATTACGGTTAATTCAGCACCTAAATCAAGTATTAAAACTCGGATTGACTTATATAAAAGAGTGGTCCACACGTGTTTATTATGATTGAACCCATTGGACCAATCAATAACAGTAACAGTTTTCTTTCTGAACCATTCAAGAGTGAATGCTGTGCGTAAGATCAAAGTTAATATCATCAAATTCTGGTGAAACAATTGTCTATCTTTCTCTGTAAATGAAATTTTTGTCTTCGAAGCAAGGTAGTTGAAATTTTGACATGTTATTTTTAGGGTATCAATAACTAAATTCAATCGATTTGAATCCGACAAGTCCTGCTCCATTAATTTTGTACTCGTGTCTGTCACCAATGCGATAAGCTTGGGATTTACTAAGCTAGTATCTTTAATAAACATTTTTATCTCTTCCACTTCCATACATTTTTCTCCTATCGTTTTTTAATATTTTAATATTTACCTTTCCAATCCTTATTATAAAAATGTTTAACATCTAGTTAGAAACAATTTTTGAAAACCGTAAACCATAGGCATAGCCCTCCTAGTCTAGAAAGAAATTCACCCTGTGTATTGAGTGGACAGCGGGTAGCGAGAATCGAACTCGCGCCTTCTCCATGGCAAAAGGCGGGGGTTGTAGGAATCGAACCTCCTGTCTCTTTCATACAAAGTGTAGATTTTATTACAAAACAAAATCATTGCCACTTGCTAGTTATAGCATAACATATGAGAGCTAGAAAAGCAAGAGACGAATGAC